AGACGACGCTTGTTCGATGTTAAAGTTGAAACGGAAGCATCCGAGATTGGAATGTCTTTTGGAGAAAGGCTTTTGACTAGAGAAATAGGGTAGGTTGTGGTGAACAAAATGGAGGATTGATGCTATCGAATAGACTGATCATAAGTTCCTATGCTTCATATGGTTTCCCCATTTACTCTTTCTTTCGACTTTCTTTAGACGAAGTTTGAGAGGAGAGGCTAGTGCGAAGAGTTGATGCGAGAAAAGATGGTGAAACAAAGACTGAAGCGTAGTGTTGGTTTTTCAATCTTTCTTTTCTCTTTCCTTTCTGTTAAACCCGCTTCAACTGAAGAGCCGGGCGATCGTAAAGGATGTCTGAAGAGTTATCCGATAAAAGAGTTTTCAAGAAGTATTAATATCGTTACATTACAGAATGAATCTATCATATATGTTATTCCATTTGACTATGTAATGAATGAAATCTATATCTGAATAGTTTGATATTTCATTGTTGCCTTGGAAGATAATCAATCCTGGCAAGCCTCGCATTGAAGCAAGTTCTATAACTGGATCGCAGGCATAAACACTGGAAGGCGATGGAACTGAACTAGCTTAGGCTCTTTCCCTTGCGGCAGGGAATAAAGTAAATCCCTCTTCATAAGTTATTTTATCTCTATTTAAGTAAGAAGAGGTCTAAAATAACTCTACTCTATAGAGAGGGAGAGGCAACCATGGAATAATCCAAAGTAAATCGCAAAACAAAGATGGGCAAGGGCAAAATCTTAATACCTCACAACTGGATCAATGGCTGGCCTTAGGACTGCAGCAAAAGGAACTCACCCGGACCTCTTAGATTGGCTGGATCGTCTTCTCGACTATAGATAGTATATTACCCCAACTCAAAGCACATGGAAAGACTTAGCACTTAAAAAGAGAGGAATTCAAAAAACTGAAACTAGATTGCTGGCAACTGCAACAGGACCTCCAACTCCAAGCGCAAGGAAGGAAAGAGCCGGGGCCGGGAAGATAGAAGCAATTCAAATTGTGGAACTTCAACCCCAGGTAAAGGAGAAGCATTGTAAGGACGAAGCACTAGGATTAGCGAAATGGGAGTGCTTAACTAAAAGCCTATTACACATATTAAAGCGTTACATCTATTACAAGCCTTATTCCGTCTTAGCCTTATACACGCCATATCTGACCTATCCAAGATAAGCAGAAATGCCTGGAAAAGTCATTCTCTTAGGCAAAATCTTAATACCTCACTTAAGTAAGGAAAAAGAGGCCTTAGGCCTGCAAATGCAGAACCCCTACTTGATTAAGGGGCAGGGACTGCTTAAAGTCAAGGTTTCTAAAAGCATCCTTCGCATTGGCTACACAAGCTCCAAAGCGATAGAAGCTTTTTTACGCACACTCAGACAAAGATTGAGGTGAGGGTCGCCCGCCTCGTACTTCTATTAAGGGAAGCATTCGTTCCTAACGCTATTCTAGAGAACAAACTCTTGTATGAGAAAGGAGAGGAAGAATCCGTTCGCGTTCTCCAGCCTGCTTTGACCCACTTCCTTAGCTACCGAGCTCCAACCCCCTAATATGACATTGAACTGACTGACTGACTTGCTTAACGCGTCTGTCTGGAAAGCCAAAGACTAAGATAGATGCAAACTATACCGAGCATGAATGAGTGCAGATTGAGAGAGATGGTGGCATATTTAGATGCCTACCTCCTCCTCAATGCTATACTGCGCGCTTATAACTCCGTATTGCACGGCTTGCATTAGGTGATCTCTTTGACGGAACGGATAAAGGGGATCTATCTCCTTAGTTACGGACAGTTAGACCTTATCTACTGCGCCCGACCTTCCCCCGGCTCTCGAATATCATGACGTATGAGAGAAAGCTGCTCGTAAGCGGCTTCCTTTTTTCTGTTCCACCACTACAGAAGGTACTAGTCTCTGACAAGTTCCTTCTAATCTTCGGAAAAGGGAGAATGGGATCTACTTAGTGCTCGGGGAAGACCCTAATTACTCGTAACTGGGGTGGTTCCCGTACAGAGCCCTCAAGAGAGCAGTTGCTTGTTCGCCAAGAATCAGCCTCACTCTCAACAGACTTATCAAAGTAGAATCTTAGGTCATGTGATCGCTTAATTCGTCGATCATGTATCTAACTCAACCTGTTCACCTTTCGTCGGTCCGACCGACGATCCAGTTTCACTTCAATGATAGGAATCCTCGATTCGCATCCCCTACTTGGTATTTGTTCTGGTTGGGCCATCTAACTTTCGTCGAAGTAGCCCGTAATTGAGTTTTTTTCATCGGTATTAGTGTCCAATAAGATAAGGTTCAATTCCCCTCTCAAATAAAATAGGCAAGAAATCCACATTGACCGACAAGAATGTCTCAACCCAGTCTAGAATCGTCGATTTTGGCCTGATCTTCTGATTGACAACCAGCCTGACTTTCGTCGAAAAAGTCCCTTAGGGAATGGTCTTATCTGGCTTTAGACTCCTCTCAACGACACAAGGGACAAGGTTATGAAAGAGTTTGCCTAAGAAGCTGAAGGGCCCATGCCGCAGCACAGCGCTAAAAGCCTTTCGACTCACCACCCATCTTCCATGGGATGGCTGGCTTCGTCTTCACTTGAAAGCTGGAAAACCTGGAACAGAACGTCAGTTGACAACCTGACGCTTCTACTACAACAACAATAGACCTATCCTTCCTACTTAACCGCTTAACGGCAGCTAAAGAGTGTGACACTCGAATCCAATCTTATAAGGAGTAAAAAGAAAATATTACCCTTCTTCGCTTCACTGAACAAGATTCAATCCCGGGACAGGCGTAGTGCATCCTTTAAAGAAGAATCAATAACAGCCGAAGAATCAACTACGAGACTGGTCTACGATCAGTAGATCGGGTACAACTTGACCTTACCCGCTTCCGGGCGCAACTAAAGACGTCTCGTTCGCCCCCCTCGAGGTTGAGTCATAACTTCGTCTCTACTAAGAAAAATGAAAATCCCGAACAGTCTTGCATAACCTCGTGCTCTTAGCTGAGTTACTTTGTGGATAATTTCCTACTTTCCCAACAACTCCCAAGTACGAAACTAAAGACGTGACGTTCGAATCCCACCTTCCATGGGGCGGGCTTCAAACTCCACTTCTCAAGATAAGTCCCGGAACTGACGTACCGTACCTTGTCAAACTTGAATATTTTACAACACGATAATATCGGCACTCAAATCAATAGGAAAAATGTTCATTGTCACAACCCGGTCTTACGGTCTTCTTTCATAACCTAAAGCCCTTTACGACAGGCGCTAACCGCTTTCTACCAGCTAAAGCAGCTCGCCCCCAAGATGAAAGGGGATTGGTGGCATCGGCGGTGCCCTTCATTCATTGGATATAACCCTCGAGCTCTAACCCAAAGTTCTGCGCTCGACCTTTAACGACTGGACAACAAAAAAAGGACATTTAACCGAAGAGCCCTTAACACCTCCTATAGGGAGGAAAGTTTATCAATGCCCGGATGAGGCATCGGCGAAATCGGTTCGGTAAGAAATGCTTGAAGCAAATAGAAGATTTGAATGCCCCGGAAAAAAACGGGTTCCATCTTCAAGTAGATTAGATTCTATCCATACAAGGTCGCGCAAGTCGTCTTTTTCTTCCATGATTTGATTCACGAAATCCTATATAGATAGCTTCCCCTACTTGTCATTTGGAATATTCCACTGACCATGTCACAAAGCAATCGCTGAATTAACTCTGGAGGCGGAACCTCAAGCAAACATTGAAGCAATCCCGATATTTTCAAATATGACGTTTGAGTGCGAGTGCGAGTTCGCCGACTACTGGATACTGGAATTATCTGTGTTGGTTCAGTGCGTCAAAAGAGGGATCGGACATGAAAGGAAAGGGTATCTCACAGTACGAGAATAGCTGCCTCTTCACTTCCCCGGATTGCCTTTGAGACTTGTGATGAAATGAGTGGGTTTGCCTCTCATCTTCTTTCTTTGTGGAGTTAGTTTTGAATTGAAAGGATGAACAGCCGATCGTTTCACTTTCTATCTTTCTGTCTGGTTAAGTAGAGAATGAATCTTGCAAGCAATCAATCCATTATGGGTTTACTACTGACTACGTACGGCTTCTTAACAAGATTGGAATTATGACTTCCCCTCTTCGTAAGCAAGTCTTTTTTTGGACCTGGGACCTGGATCCCTATCAAACAAAAGCCAAGCCAAGCTAAGCAACTACGCTCGTCGCTCGCATTACCGCTCCGTGACTAAACGTTAAGGGCGCTTGTTGGCGCTAGTAATTAAGCGTCTTTCCCTACGCTAAGCTAGAGCTATTAGAGTGACGTTTTAAATTGATCTGGGTAATTAGAGGCTTCTTCTTCTATTCCCAGAAAAAAAACTTTGAGTAAGAATGAAACTTGTTGAAGTTACGTGGGAACAGACTCTTTCATGCTAATGGGTCAACGGTACATTTTAGACTAGCCAGGGTAGCAAAGAGCTTGAAACACCTTTCCCTTAATCTTTCTATATTCCCTTATGGTTTACTCTCCGAACAGTAACGCGCGTAGGGTTAGGATCAAGGGAAAACTGAACGAAAGAAAGACAGCTGCTCGAGTCGAAAGCACTTTTTTGACCGACTTACCAACCCGCCTTGTCTTGAGCGCAGAAGTAGTACTCTTTAGTTCCAAAAGTAGGATTAGCAGCCTATTTCTTTTCTTGGAAACCCCCCTGTAGCGATTCTGGAAAAAGTCATAGGGTAGCTCCTACACTAAGTAAGGGCGGCCCTTCCTGGCTAAATCTTTTCTACGGCTCATCAGCTCTTCCCACTCCGAGGCGAGGTAAGAATCAGTCGTAGCAAAAGAAGAAGTGTACCATTGAAGAATAAGGCTCGAGCTCAATAAATAGCTTCTTGGTCTAGCAGTTCGGACGCTATCCCATCCTCATCCGTTGCTACCACCTATTTCCTTACCCCCATCTTTGCCGCTTTCAGCTTTCTCGGCTTCCTATCCCAAGGCTGATGAAACTAGATCTGTGGGTGGGGGAAGTACTTGACTAGCTTTCTTTTCCAGAGGAGGAATATATATTAAATACAATATTTATTACTTTACTTTATTACTGTGGAAAGATTATCTGCTGTCGATACTGACGGGTCGAATGGAGGGGGAAGGAAAAACCTTTCTTCATATTCGGAAATGGGAAGTATCAAGCCCTGGTTCAGTCTCTTTACCAGCTTCGTCTAAAGAAAGCAAGACTCCTCAGATAAAGGAGGGGCTCCTTTCAATTCAGGGGAAGAATATATGACAATTGAACTTAGAAACCAATATCAGTCTCAAGGGAAGTTAGTACTTTCATCAGCCGTAGAAGGCTGAATATGATCAAAATTGAACTCCAGCGAGTGTAATACCTGAAGCGAGCCATAGAGCTGCTTCGAGGGGATAGGCGAGGTTGAGGTTCCCAAGCGGTAAAGACCATACAGGAGTTTGATGCTCACGGAAAGTCTTTAGTTCGCAGGTCTTTTTGATTTCCCACGGCTTAGACAGGTTGGGAATTGAAACCCCTGTTTGCTGTACTAGCCCCTGACCTGTGAGTGAGTTCCACTTCTTATATGCCATCTCTCCTCTCCAGCTTCTGATTGAGAGATTCGAGGAGGGACATGAAAAACATTAGGGACCGAAAGAAAGCCCTGTTTCCAGGTAAGAGCATGGAAGGGGAAGGAATGAATTCAAAAGATACGTAGATTTGGGTCAAGTAATACGTATAGTCGATTCGTTGAACTATGTTCAACTCATTTCATACGTATCGTCGTTCAAGAAGTCGTCTAGTCTTCTCTTTTCTTTTCCTCTGGAAGGAGGGACGGATCATTTGCTTTAGATAGATATTTCTGTTGATCGAAGGGCCCTTTACACTTATCTTATAAGCTTCCACTCAAAATGGGAAGGATCAGGGGCTGAGAGATGAGAATACGTGCCACGGCTCGAGTTGATAGACTCAGGAGGTGCTGTGCTGGGAGATTTGACCAGGATTCGAAACTTGCCCCCGGCCCTAATGTAAGCAGGAGCTCGATGAGTGAAAGAAAGATAGCTACATATTTATTCCCCATAAAAAAACATTGATTCGCGCAATTCGAAAAAAGCGATGCTTGGCAGAAGCGAGGGGGTCCGACTTCAAGAGATAGGGGTGAGATTCCACATAGGTAGTCGACTCGAGAGCCCTCGCTTCCGATTCTTCATCATCTATATTTGCAATACACCATAGGGATGCCAGAGACGGGGGTAGGCACTCATCCTCTTTCTCCTCCATTCGGATAGTCGAGTAGGAGATTGGATGAGCCTGGTACGAGATTGAATACAGGCGCAAGATCATCAAGGATTCAAAGAGCTGTCTTAAAGACTAAGTAGGGTATCTCTTATCCTTCCTCCGTGTATTCGGTCAGGGTAGAACTCCGAAACTTATTAGGAATAGGGGCTTTCTTAAAACCTAATACTCAAAGATTTGATGAGGACTTTTCGAACTGCTCACATGACTCCCGGAATTCCCGGATTGATCCCTTTATAAGTTTGACGAGCTTAACCACCTGAATGAAAGAAGTGCGCACCACTGACTCCCCTATTAGTAAGTGAAGTTGGGTACCCACATGACAAAGCCTTATCATCCCTTTTCATTATCATTCTGAAATGGTGTTGGCGTCCATTATGGTAGATGGGTGGGGCTGGCTTGACCTTCCCAGGGGAAGAGCTCCATCCCTTCATAGGCTGACGAACTGGTAAAGGGGATCTTGTATAGGCTTTCCTCTGCCCATTCGCGGCTATCCAGCTTCAAACTGTGGAGGCAACCAGAGAGAGTTCTTGGTTGAGTGGATTCTTCGATTCTTTGTTCGTGAATAAGCGACCCAAAGACAGCCTGTCTCAACCTACACAAGGCCAAGTCTTGGGTTGGATGCTAACTAGTACTTCTTTATCCTCCTTACCGTAATGCGAATCTCGTATCTTACTTTTTTTGGTTGGTGGCTTCTTTCTATGCTTTTTATTGGAATTTGATTGTCTTCTTGCAACACTGTGGTGAATCATTTATGAATTTGAAAAAAAGAAGATTCAATCTCTCTCTGGTGATGGATGGAGAAAAGGTCTCCCTGTGTTTTCGATTCAGGAAGCAGATAATTGCTATTCCCAAGGAACGTTAGCTCTGGTGCCCTAATGAGGCGGAAATCTCCGAATGAAAAGATACGTATCTTTTCCTTCCGTTTCACTCATTTCAAGCGTCGTTCGAGTTACACTCATTTATTCCGTTCGTTTATTCCACTTCGACGAAAACCAACCTGTCTAAGCCGTGGGAAATCCTCGTATAGCTACTACACCAGTCTAACAGGTATCAACTCAACACCCTAACCGGAAAGCAGCGACTTTGCCGTATCGACTCATTCTTTCAACCGGCGGGGACTCAAAGAAAAGAAGTGTACCTGGATCCTCCGGAAGTAGAATGAGCGGGAGTGCAGTTGCTCCTCGGATAGGTCGGGCAGAGCGGCGCCTTTCAGAGAGTCCATGGCAGAGGTACGAGCGAGAAAGGCGGCCATCCGTCATGGAGCATGGCTGTTCATGTAAGAAGAATGGACCACTTTGACTTTAGGAAAGGAAAAGGATGTATCTTTCTTTTCCTGCGAGGAGCAACTCTTCTTGGGCTTACCCTTCGAGAGCCCATCCACTGCAAAGACCACATGTAAGCACACCTGTACACCTACGGCTGAACGCCTCCACTTCCAAGGGAAAGCAGCATAACCCAGAACGGAACTTTATTCCTTGATTCCTTGTGAGACCGCCTCCGTCTTCTAGTCCGGTCTTTCCTATTGGTGTTGTTCCATCGGGGATTCAGTGTTCCATGCATCGATACCAGTTCAGAATAACTCGTCCATCACCCATGAGATAGGGATCTCGTAGTAAATATAGAATATATATAGGCAGTTCGAATATCCCTTGTTTCCTTAGTCAATGAATGCTCTGCTTCTGCGCCTCTTCATACTTTTCGCTAGCTAAGCGAGCCCTTCTTGGGAGACCTGACGATCCCTGCCCTGCGTGTTCCATTCTAGCTACCGGGGTGTTCTTTTTCTTCTCATACGAGAGTTCGAAATAAGGTTCAAGATCGGATTCTATCTCCACTGAAGGGGAACTAATCCAACTATGGATTTATCTTCTACTTAGCTAAACGAATAGGGTCATCGCCGACACCTGTAGTAATCAACTGCTTTTTTTCTTTTAGGCTAGCCTATCTAAAGAGTGAAACTCGTACCTCCAAAGCTGCTCCGAAGCAACTCGTATCAGGCCAACATGGGATTGGCCCAATAGATAAATCGCACGAGAACCAACCCTCATGTGTGATTCCCTTCAAAGGGTACCAAACTAGCTTTCTATATTGTTGAGCTTCCAGAGGTTCGTCTTATACCAAAGGATTTCAATCCACCAAAGGGACTATTTCCTCTACTTCGTAGGGTAATCACCAGACTAACCAATAAGGTTCTTCGTTATCCATGGCAGGCCTTATCTCATTGGTTGGGCTGGTTGAAAGGCTGATCTTTAGTTCATTCCACGATGCTCTATCGGGTGAGCGAACAAGCTATAGACTCACTAACTGAGATACGTATGAAATGAGTTGAACATAGTTCAACGAATCGACTATACGTATTCGTTTATCAACTCATTTCTTTTAATACGTAATGAGTTTCACTGCTCTTCGTTGAACTATGTTCAACTCATTTGGTGAAACGAAACGAACGGAATAAAAGGAGTGAGTCTAACTAGTCGTCTAGTCTTCTTTCTTTTCTTTTCGCTCTTCTCAGTTTGAGTTCAACGCTCCTAGACAAAAGCTTGAATACAGAAAGATGAATATTATAGAAGTTGCGCCTAATGCTTAACTAACTATTAGCGTATATATTAGATAAAATTAGATATCGAGTTAATCTGTCCATTACTATACGCTAGTAAGCACTTTATTAAGGTTAGGGTATGAAGGGGAAGCACATAACTAATAGGGTTAAGGCTTAGACGATGAATGTTATCCCCCCGAAGCCCCTATCGCTCCTTGAGAAGATCTCTCTTCTTTTGAATTTTACTTAACTCGATATCTAATTTTATCTAAAGGCCTAAAAGAAAGCCTTTTTTCGAAACTTGTGTTAGGCCTACCTATATCAGACAGCTTTCATTGGTGGGAAGGATAACTGTATAAAGAAGACAGAAAATGCTGGCTAGATGACTAAGGAAAGTAATCGATATCCTTGTTTCTACCCTTCCCTGACTCGATGCCAACTTAGAAAACTGGCTGGCTAACGATGAAAGGAAAACAACTAAAAGAACTACCTTTTTTTCAACGACTACAACTAAAAAGCTTAAAAAGTATTCTGCTCGTTATACTAGTTAGACTATTAGACTTCTTCCGTTTTTCACTAAAAGATACATCAACTAGCGTTTATCAACTCATTTCAAGTCTTACGTATCTCAGTTTTAGTTGAAGTGAGTCTAACTAGTAGAAAACTTTCTTATCGTAGTTCCTCTCTTGCCTCTATGCGAATGTTCTGGACGAGTAAGAGGCGACCGATCTGTCTTATACCGGTAAGTGAGATAAGAAGTATTTCTCGGAATATCCCTTACGCAATAGCAGGGAATATGACAAAAGACTTGTGACTAGGAATAGGAATGAATCCATAAGCTGCTATCGAACCGTCTCTTGCGAGAAGAAGGGTCTTAAAGAGGGTGGAAAAAGGGAAGGTGCAACCAAGAAAACGAATGCGCGGGAACAAGCTTAGGCGAAGCAGCTGTCTAATATGTGACTCAGAGACGCGACTCTCCGTTTGAAGACTAAAATTGAGTTATAACGGAAACGAGGTGCAGGATCGATAAGCAGCTCCAATTTCACTTTTTTTTACAAAAGAAAAGAGAAGACTCTGTTACTTCGATAGTTCGAACGATACGTATTAAAAGAATAGTGAAACGAATCTTTTCTTTCGGCAGGAGTTGAACTACGTGAGACGAAGAGCAAAGATACGTATCTCAGTTCTCAGATTCATGCACCTACGACTGAGCTTCACACTATGTCTTCGCCATGGCCTGCCCGGGGAATGGGTGTCATAGGTCCACTGGAACAGGAAACGATCGATTACTTCACTTTGTGGCTAGAAGCAGCCTATTATATAAGACAAGACGAAGAGCGTGACCAAGAAAGTGGTATTTTGGAAATAATAATTAATATTATTATGAGGACTTCAACAGGGGCAAAACCGCATTATGACATGGAGGCAGTCCTACCTGCGCAGAAGTTTAGATTCTTCCTCACGGAGGCAGAGTATATGCAATCTAGATACGATCAGTTAATCTTGCTTGACGAGAAGCAGATGTCTGCTATTTGTCATGGGCAATGCTATCAAAGGAGAATGGCCAGGGCTTGAAACTGAAAAGTGCTTTTTTTTCTTAAAGTTTGGGGATTTCGAGCCGACTATTCGATAGAGAGGTTGAATAGGACCCATATGGTGGGTAAGCGCGGGGGAGGAGAACCTATTAGGAAGGTAGGCACCAAAGCCTCGGTGTCTTACTCTCCCCGGAGCTGCGCCCTATGTAGATAAAAGTAGATCAAAATTTCTTATTTCCCCGTTTGTGTAATCAGTTGTTAGCTTAGTCTCTAATTGTTGTATGCGTTCAAATGAATAAGTAAGCCGTAAGCCACTTGGGTGAATGCTGACCTGCTTATTTTCCCGGATAGGGAATTTGTAAGCTTCGCATCTACTATGCTGTGGTCTATTGCTGCTTCCTTTCCTAGTGGCTGTGGTACTCGGCATCAGCCTTCCTTGTAATTGAGCTCTTCAAAGAGAAAGGATCGATTGAGCTATTCATAAAATAGCTATGTGTTAAACAAATCGTAGATCACAGACGGTATCTTAGAGAGCAAAGTCACCATTTGATCATGAAAATAGTGCATCGTCCATTGATTCTCTTATACATTTTATAGTTCTTCTCTCTTATGCAATTTGGTTTCGGGAGCAGGAAAAGATGTAATTGACCTAGAAAGGTGCGAAACCCTAGACCATAGAATAGAGCCAATGGTGCTGCTTCGGACTAGCCCACGGAGCGGTGCCAGTTAGTGCTTCGCTTTGAAATCGCCTTCCGCTAAGACTGCTTGTTCTAGGGCTCGTGTTATCATTCCGAGTTAAAGAAGCTAGCACAAAGGCGATAAGCATGCGGAGGTGTGCGCTAAAGAATGGACTTGAGTTGACTTAGTCTTTTTCAATATGGTTTGGAGGTGACTCAAAAGAATGGTTGCAAGCAGCCTATTCAACCCGAGGAAAAAAACCTGGTGTTCTTTCCACTTCAACGACGACTTCTTGAACTTACCGGAACGATATTCATCTATATTACGCTGCTTTTAGGGGCTTTCTATAGCGGATCTACGACCACGGAAAGCGACGAGGAAAGAAAACCATCCTTTTCCTTTTACCTTCTCCTATCCCACCCTAATGCTTTCTTCTCTCTTCTCTTCAAAGCCCTTTTTTCTTTCATTGAGATCTACCTGTGGTAAAGTAAGGGTAAACAAACCTAATCTTTTTGAAAGGCGATATGAATTTCATTCACTCGAAGATCAGCTTCCAGGAGTTAGAAGGCAGGAAAGATAGGACCTGGTAGAAAGAAAGGCTCATTGTCGGTCTTACCAGGCCAGGATTAAGAAATACTGACGGTCCTTCCTAAAGGGGTTCAGTGAGACGAGGAAATGCTCCAAAGAAGCAACTAGCTCCAGCAGCTACAACAGCAGAGGATATTCTCTTAGCCTGACGCTACGTTCGCGCGCCTCCCGGAGAACTAGTAGGGAAGTGTAAGTATGAGATAGATCTATTTACCTCTTGCAGGAAGGTAACTGAAAATCCTAAGAATAGGGGAATACGTAAGAAAAGATACGTATCTTTTCGCAGATAATGGATAAGGACGTGAGTGAACGAACGGAAGAGTCTATAGAACTATCCAAATCCCGATGAAAGGGGAACTAAAGTCACTACCATTGAAGGGCTTCCTCTCTTTCTCATTCTTTTCAAGTCAAGGGACTATGGGATAGAAAATACATACTCTCTTGCTCTTTCGGGGCGGGTTCTTTAGTTTACCTAAGTCATAGTGATGAAGGGCTCTTACTCCGCCAATGGTGACCGGCTTGTCGGGTGAAGGCACTTTGGGAAACCTTCAAACTAGGCCTTGACTTTAGTGGCTTAGACGAAAAAAAGGGGGCCAGGATTAAGAGTGATAACAATAACGAAGAAAATACAACGCTTTAAGACTTTAGACATCCACAAAAAGAGAACCAGAGAAGAGAGGGCGTATGAAAACTACCAAGACTGACGATTCGCAGAAAGGCTGGGAGATCTCAATCTCCTAACCTAACTAAGAGTTCCGTGTCACCCCGTATCCTTCTGAGAGCTTGACCCCCGGATACTTATCTTCAAGTTCCTAAACCTGATTCTTTGCTTGATTCTTATTCGGCTGCAGCTGTTAACCCCTAGTCTTCCTCTACTAATCAGTTCAAAACTAAAAGAGAGACTTTCTTTTCAGAGCTCCTAAGCTTGGCCTACTAATTAGTGATTTACGGGGATTAGACCCTTCCTACATAATATTATTGCTTCCATGCGGAGGAGTTTCAGATTGACTAACTAGGAAAGTTGGGAACTCTCCTCTTGTTGGTACTCACTCGTTAAGAGTAGTTTACGTGGGAGAAACCCGAAGCTGATTCATCATCCTAAACAGAAGAAGCCTAAGAAGAGTGAACCTTCCATGACCGAGTTCTTCTTCATACTTGAGAGACAAGCTCTGAGGTTAGCAAGGAAACCGTCTTGTAGTGAACGCAGTTACCCGTCTCTTTGAAAGAAATTATGCATAAAGGAGGAGTATAGGAAAAGACATTCATGCAATCTTGGGGTTAGAGATTGACTCATCCGGGTGAGGGACCTAATGAGTGAAACGAATCTTTTCTTTAGTAGCTCGATCGGAGTGAGGATCCTTCTTTTAGAGGAAGAAAGAAGCTAACCCGAATGAAAAGAGAAAGAATCATAGTTTCAATCAAAGATGGATTCCACTGAATCCTGGTAAGAAAACATGGTATGCCCAGATCGACTAAACGAATAGGAGTAGGAGCTAGTTGTTGACCAATCAAGATATTCCCTGCGTCACTCAGGAGAAGACTTAACTACAGCACTAACTACTTGGAAGGGAAGGTTGTCTTACTCGTTAGACGTTAGACTCACTCAACGAAAAGATACGTATTAAAAGAAATGAGTTGATAAACGAATACGTATCTCAGTTCACGGAATACAGAGCTTTTCGTTTCACTCGACTCAAAAGCAAGAGTAGCTCTTAGGGTCAAGCTAGTAATAGTATTCTAATAACCCGAAGGCCAAGAGAATGGGGAAGACCTTTCCTAACCCAAGCGGAGGGAAATAGTCTTTTAGAAACTTATCAATAACCTGAAAGGGAAATAGAAGGCCCTAATGGGTATTAGGGACGAGCTGTTTAAAGGAAGCTTTTTCGGACTTCAAGGGAAGAGCGAGAATTTCATTGTTGATTCTGATTACGTGTCCGTGTTATATACGCAATTCTATGTTGCTTGTTCGAACAAGGATATAGTTATTTAAGAAGCCAGTATTAGTATAAAGACGCGAAGCTGATTCCTTGGTTTAGGACTACTTTTTTGTATAAGTTGGCTTAGAGAATAGCTTTTTTAATAGATTTTTCATTATTTACAGCGGCTTTCTATAACTTTTTTTTCAGTTCAAGCCTTTTAAGTCAAGCTTCTTGTAAGATTTACTAGTAGAGGCAGAACGAAAAGGAAGATCTTTATTAGTTTAAGCTGTCAGTATTTTTCGGTAAGTAAGTGTTGCAAGTATTCTGGTCCGAACAGAGTACAGACCCGGAAGCCTGTGGGGAATGGGGAAGGAAGACCAGACAGAGCTTGAGCCTGAAAGAAGGAGAGGTATGAAGTGAAAAGACTGATAAGGAGAGGAGAGTGATTGATGTAGCTAGGGACAGATGCAAACAGTTCTCTATTGATCCAGAGACAAACATCTTTTTTGTCGAGAATCGGCCATTTAATGACCAGAGGTACTTCCTTGACGATCAGAAGCTGAAGAATTGTTGATGGTCAGAGCGCACCACTTGGGAAGAGGGGCTGAGGAAGACAATGGAGTGGTACACCAGTAACCCTGACTGGTGGGGTGATGTCTCAGGAGCATTGCTTCCTCACCCGAGAATGTTGATGATGCCTGGCATTGAGAGACATTTCGATGAAGCTGATGATGGCAAATCTGCTTCTTCGGGGTTCCCGAATACTCAGACTCGGATGGTGGTACCTGTTTATAAAAGCAGCACTTCCTCTCAAAAACCTACTTACAAGTTCTTTATCTATGGTAGAACCGGTTGGATTGGCGGTCTACTTGGCCAGCTATGTTAAAAGCGAGGAATTCCTTATGAGTACGGAAGGGGCCGTCTGGAAAATAGGTCATCTCTTATTGCGGATATCCAGAACATCAAGCCTACTCACGTCTTCAATGCTGCTGGTGTGACTGGTAGACCGAATGTTGATTGGTGTGAATCTCATAAAACAGAGACCATTCGCACCAAGGCACATTGACCTTAGCTGATGTCTGCAAAGAGCATGGGCTTCTTATGATCAATTATGCAACCGGGTGCATTTTTGAATATGATGATACCCATCCACTGGGTTCCGGAATTGGCTTCAAGGAGGAAGACAAACCCAATTTCACTGGATCTTTCCATTCGAAGACCAAAGCAATGGTGGAGGAGCTGCTTAAAGAATACGACAATGTTTGCACCCTCAGGGTAAGGATGCCCATATCCTCTGACCTCAACAACCCCCGAAACTTCATCACAAAGATCTCTCGCTATAATAAGGTGGTTAACATTCCCAACAGCATGACCATGAAGGATGAGCTCCTACCCACGAGATGGCAAAGCGGAATCTCAGGGGCATATGGAACTTCACCAACCCAGGGGTGGTGAGCCACAATGAGAAAAAAGAAATGTACAAGAACTACATTGACCCGAACTTCACCCTTGAAGAGCAAGCCAAGGTTATCGTTGCTCCTAGAAGCAACAATGAGATGGACGCCTCCAAGTTGAAGGCAGAATTCCCGGAATTGCTGCATATCAAGGACTCGCTGATCTTTTATGTTTTTGAGCCGAACAAGAAGACAAATTACTCTGCTTGAAGTGTGGAAGTTTCAGCATAATTCAGTCAGAGAATGCTGTAGTCAGCAGGATTGCATTTTTTGAAAAAAAACAAGCAAAAAAAAAAGTTCAAGTTCAGTCCTCACAGTTTCCCTATCCCACTGCCAAAAAGAAGACAGCAACAATAACGCTCCTCGTACTACTTCTCTCAGTCAATACCATTCTCTTAGTTAGGTAGTAAGAGCGTCAATAGGTACGTAAGAAAGCTGCCGTCATTGCTTTCAGGCTAGAAATTCTAGTCTTTTCCTAGTAAATGCATACAATAGCCATGAAAGAAAAGTAGCTCATCAGGTGTTCAAGCCACTCCTCTCCTTTTTCCCGCTCTCCGACTCGAAAAAATTTGACGTGTACATTATGATCTATCCTATCCTTGTTCAAGCTAAAAGCAAGTAAGCATTTCGAGTGTATGGAAGCTTCAAGTCTTAGTACGTATTCCACTAAGAGAACTGTAAGGAAGTGAAAGTCACAATAGTCTCTCTTCTCTTTCCGCCTAGCAAGAGTAAAGCAAGAAGAACTGATCGATCGTCTTTCCCTCTTCTCTTATTATAGCTACTATAGCTAATCGTCAGTGTGGACCTTAGCTCAGTATGGAGGGCAGACTACCTTCTTACAGAGTGCTCTATCCCTAGAATCAAATCAATTTTAGCATACTCTCTTTCTTTGGAAATGATATGATACTAAATTGAGATAGACGCGTCACGAAGAGGTATCAAGCATATAGCGTCAATGCCTAAGAGAGCCCGGGGCCAGGAAAGCTTCGATCCTTATGAAAGAAAGAGGCCTAACCACAGAATGAAAGACTGACGATTCGCTAGCTCGGTAAGAACAAGAAGAATACAAGGACGCAAGGACGGGACCGGGCGTCAGGACTCTCTATCGTCCCCATCGTCCTAACAGCCGATCACGCAATTAGAGCTACGAACTGTTTGATTGTTCTTGGGAAACTGAATCCGTAACACAATCAGGGGTGCCGGGCTTGGCTCAATATCGGGATAGAAGGAGGCCTAGTTTCTGCGGCTGTTTTCCAGGCTAAGGTAACAAAGTTATACCGAGCGACTGACTTCCTCTACTTTGTAGAAGAATAAGATGCGAGAGAGCCATGCCTTTAGAACTTCGTCGTTTTGATTCTGGGAGATGGAGCTGACGAAGTGAAGTTCCAAAGAGTATTGGTTTTCTGCCACTGAGACTGAACATCCACCCGTCTTTGGTGATCTGTACCTCGAAACACACAAACGAAAAGAAAATGGAAGTTTCATTGCTCTTAATGTCCAAAAAGGCGAAAATCATTATAAGAAAAAGAGTATGATACGTCACGACTAGAGAAGAGAGAGGCAGGAAAGCCAGATCGGACTGACCGGTTGGAACGATTACGAAAGTTTCCGACAGTTAGACCTTTTTTTTTTCAATCCTCTCCCGGTGGTATTTTCACTTCATACCTCTCCTTTGAAATTGAGTTGACTATCTTATTAGCCCCGGTCCGTGTCAGTTGATTCTTATCCAATTCCTTCTGCCCAGAACGATTATTAAACTCCAGTTGAGAAAGTCCACACCTAACCTAGGACTAACGGTTGACCTACCCAAGTCCTATCTTTACTTAACAGTCACAGTGGAAAAACCTCTATCCGCGCGGGTATGGAATGTAGAATGGTTCGGTTACAAAGACCCGTGGAACTGGAAAGGGAATTTTCACTTCGAAAAGTCAATTCCGGTTGAGCTACCTGCGGCACCCTTTACTATCGAGCTACCAACTTCCCTATCGTTTTCACTCCTTCCTTACAGTCTTCATTCCCGTTGGTTATGATCAAGGTTGATCTTTCTTTGGTTCGATCGAGTCACTGCCTTCCTTCACTTTTCAATAGAATGACCTTTTTTCACGCCATTTCTCCGTAACCGGATTCTTACTCAAGAGCTAGCTCTATTCGTTGATGTCAAGAAGGAAGCCACTTTCTTAGCTCCACAGAGGCATGAGGATCCCCTTACGATAACATACTTTGGCACTGGGGCATGAAGACTGAAGCTCCCATTATGTCGGGTCTTACTGACTCTAATTGAACTCTTCCGCGATGGTAACAAGCCTTTACGGGCGGCTATCCGTCTTCAACCATCATTACTGTGCTGCTAAGGTCTAAGGGTCAATCACCTGAATCAAGGCCTGAGAGTGAGCCCGGCTATTGATGATGCTCCTATGGATAAAGGCCTGTAAGCGATCTGCTTAGCTTCGATCTCTTCCTCTCCCGGTGACCTTGTCTTATTAAAAAAATGCGAGCTGCTACGCTCCTCAACCTAATCTATTTATATAAAAAAGCTTCATCACTCTGAGGAGCGAGGCCTCTTTTTCTTTCGATAGACTTCCTAAAGGATGATGACGCTGTGGATGATGTCCCAGCTCGAGAGGTCAACCTTGTAATCTGAATGCCTGCCCCATCTTCTTTCCTCTAGCGGGCTTTGTCTCATATCACATTCATTCTTCTATGTTATAAGCCTCTGGCTACTCTCGATACCTCTTACTCCAGAATAGTCACGCTTCCCAGTCTCTCAGCGAGTTAGAAGGCGATTGAGGAGTTTTTTTAATCAATATCCGCTCTGGTCTTTCCGTAAGCCTGCTCTTATGATTTGAAAGAGGGGCTGAGGAGAAAGGAAAGAAGAGCAGGCTTTGTTGTTCCTTCCCGCGATTGGAATGCCAACCCTAGTAGAAAGTGATATTGATTCTTTGCTTTTGAGCAAATAGGATGAGACTATCATCCGAAGTATTGAATACGCTTTTATTTATTGTCGAAATACCAAAGGACTCGTTGGTTGAAACGAAGGATTTCTAATGGAAGGGAGCAGGCAAAGTCTAGCTGCCTATTCTCTTCCTTAAGTCCCAGACTTTATAAGACTAGCAGCCTAACAGCGCTCACTAGTGTTATTCCGTTCTCAGTTGATTCAATAGCCAAGGGGCGAAGCGGCCCAATAGCTGCGCTTACTTCTGATTCAATGGCATCGCTTCTTCCTCTAAGCATGCTACCAGTCCACGCTACGGATACTTACTCTAGAGAACGTCGAATCATCATCCACTCCTGGCTGAGTCAACAAGACTTGTGACAACAGAAGGAAGAGCCTATCTTTTCTCTATCCTGGAGCCACATTGACTCATTGATAGCACTGGGATGAAAGACCAGCTTCTTCAACAAGAGCGGAGTCGCTCACTGCTATCTTCTCCACCTAATCCACTGCTGATCGAGTCGAGCTAAGCGCAGGGCTTATTCCTTAGCCCAAGCACTAAGCGAAACCTTCAACAGCGGAGAACAGAGCTGCAGCAAGACCCTCAGATTGAATAATATAGGATTCAGTATCAGAAGGCTTGAGTACGAAAGTGGGCTCAAACTTTATTACGCCTTTCTTCCCAAGGGAAAGAGAGAAGACCAAGAAGACCTAGCGAAAGCTTGAAAGCGGGGCTGTGAAACTAAATCTCCATCATCAAAGACAGGGGCAAGAAGGATGTGATCGATCCCCACCCAGCCCGAAAGTCACTGAACTCGCTTGACGGAAGAGATAATCGAATCTAAGACTGACTACTAACTACTAAGAGTTGGGATAGGTCACCCCTCTACACCATTCCTATCTTCGTTACTAATAGTAGCTAAAGTCACTCCCTTTGGGAGTCTTCCTCCACCGAATTGTAGTACGGAATCATCTCCAAAGATCTCGGTAAGAGTAGGCATATGCCCAAACATTCAGACCTAAAAAGGCAAGCCCCTATAGCGCTAAATAGAAAGAAATTCAACATTCTATTCTCTCTTCCTTCACCTTGAGCTCCACTTCCTTAGACATCCTTCGGTCTGGTTGCTGGTACGGTTTTCACCCAGGCTTGATTGGGAGCCTGTGTTCAACCAGTTCCCTGTCTAGTCCAGGCATTTCATCGTAATTCCAAGCGAAAGAATCTGTCCTTAGTAAAGACACTTTTTGATCTTTTAAATGAGAAGAAAGAAAAGAACTGACATACGTAATCCTCGGCTCCTCAGGGGTGCCAAGGTTCACTTCTTCCAAGGGATCTTGGACCTCTGGCGCTACATCCTCCAGTTTCGAGGGAGCTTTATCTAACTCATGTAACTTTCTTTCTATCGATGTGAAATCCATTCTATTTATCTGATGCGCATGTCGTCCGATCAGTCTACTCTGCTTTAGTATGCGCTAGGGAAAAAAGCTACGTGACTCGCATTTTTTTAATAAGACTAAGGATAAGTCTTTTGGCTTTCGCACAATCAAGTCTGGTCAAAATGCTGATTTCGCTTGCATAAGCCTGAATAAGATCTGAGGTCTATACCAAGAGATTCTGTTATCTCTATATCCCCCCCTATACTAGTAGCAAGTTTACCCAACCTCTGAGAGGTACTCATACTGACCAAAGACGCTGACTACATACAGGAAGGGAAGAGATTGTTAACCAGCCTTGGCTATTGGCGTGTTGTTACGCTTAAGGGAAGCCCTTGATCCTAACACATCTCTTACGGTATAGATAGAAACTTACTTCTCAACTGTCTCATTTTAGAATAGATGAGTGAAATGAAATTCTTTAGGGATAAATAAGACTGTGACTTAGCGTTAATTAAGGCCAATAGCCGTACCAGAAGGGGGAACGAACTCCTTTATTCCGGCACACTAAGACCACATGCTACCCATACAGCAATTCTGGTTCTCCGTTCATGCCGGCTTATCTTGCTTGGGAACTTGCTACCAAGAGCTACTAAAAGAAGTGGATTGAGCTGCCTTAGGAGCTGGAGCAGGGCTTGCTTCCATGGCGAGAGGAGGAAAGAAAGCAAAGCTTGAAGTTGCCTATTCTCTTCGTCAACTACTAACTTACTTTGATATTGGAATAAAATAAACGCTTACAGCGCCTGGATTTACTCCGGGGAAAGGAGATAGACCAATCGGTCACTCGCTTGCCTACCGGACAGATGCTCCAGGAAATTACTATAGGGATGTATTCCCGGAATTGGTAACATCACCTCTTGGTTTAACCGGACAAGTCATAACAACCATTCTTCCTTCAATCTCAATTTGATATTCTTTTTCGTTTAACCTAAAGAATGGAGTTGCTCTTTAAGGGTTAGGGTTTGGGCAAGTACCAACAATGTCTGTAAAGTAAGGGTAGCTGCATCTCGTAGCAGGCATTTTCTAGGTCAAAGGAAGTCTTTTACCCTTGATTCTCTTGAAATGCGGACTTAGTTACCGATGCTTGGAAGAGTTATTCCTGTTAACCTGCTCTGGCTGCAACCAACGTGACTCTACAAGGGGGCCTTTTAACGCAACCTTTCATGGGTGTGATGGTTGGCATGGGAGTGCTTTAGCTCCAGGACCTTTCAACGCCAAGGAACAAGCCAATAACAGCAGTCCCAACCTACAATGCTGATGATGCCTCACCTGCTACTTACCGATTCATTCTCCTTGCACCGGGAGTTAGTTTCGAGCTTAGCTCGTCTTTTAGTCGATGAAAGGACCTGAAGCTAGGCCGATGTAGGTGTAACAGACCAACAGCTGCGGTTGCTGATTCCCATCGGCGAGAGAGAGAATTCCTATCGAGTGAGGGTATTTCGACTTCGCGCCTGGAACCCCTAACTAACTAAGCAGGTCAGCTAGGAATAAATAGAACTCTTTCTTACTGGTCATGGAAAGGAATGTCCGATCCCCCCTCCCAAAGGGAAAGTCAGAGTCTTCCCCAGCACAAAGACGTTGTGATTTGCTTCCAAGCCAAGGTATGAATGAGGTTGGGGAACCAGAGTCATTTCCTTCTGCCACGATGGCTACCTTTCTTTGATAAGAACCTTTCCTCTCCTCTCCTCTCCCGGAAAAAAAAATAGAGCTGCTTCGCTCCTCTCCTTTCAGTCTTTTCACTACGTACCTTTCCTTTCAGTCTTTTCACTACGTACCTCTTCTTTTATTCTTTCGCTTTAACTTCGTGCTATAAACAAACCTTTCTTCGCTTACTTCTCTTACGACAGAAACTGACTTATCAGACTTGGAAACTGATGCCTTAGCAGCAGTGACCTTTAGTGAAAGAAGTCCTTAAACACCAATAAATAAATAGTAGTAGCGCTTCGCTTGTCTAATTAGACTTCAAAGGGAAGACAAACTATCTCTTAAACTAAAAGACCTAGCTCGTTATTTCCGCATTCCCTCTTCTTCGCATCTCTTATGAGATTTGATACTTTCGCCCAGGAAGACAAGAAACTAACAGGAGACCTCTCTCACTACCTTATTAATAGGAGAACAAAATGCCGTGCTTTGGAAACAAACATTGATTCTCTTATGATATTTGAGAACTTAGAAAACGCGAATACTAGTTTCAATCATTCCTTGGATCTTACTTACGACATTGGGAAAGGTGAAGATTCGAGAGGGATTGATTGTCTTCACTGCTGACGCAGCAGTTCCGGTCGGAGATCTTTCCTTGTATGGAAAGAGTGAAATGAAATGGTACGAGCGAGAAAACGGAGAGCGCACTAGCGCGTGGAGGCTTTCGAGCCGTAGCTTGCGACTGAGACTCCCACTTGAATACATGATCCGTCTTTCATTGTTTGGATTTCGATTCGAACTTCTCATACGAGTAAACCACAAAGGACTCCACTGGCGAAAGGTTAGGACTAAACGAGTAAACTGACTTCAGTGGTATCACTGCTAACGGTGTTCGGAGCTTCCGTCGGAGAATGATCCGACCCTAGCTACATCGGTCTTTTCGGCATCAATAGCAGGATCGGTCTTTCGTTCGTTCTCTTTCACCCCAAACAAAAGGCAATCTCCTATATCAATCAAGGCTTGGGATCGAAAGAGAGCTTTTGCGGGGTTCGGTTCGGGTCACCCATTTCGGGTGTCGGGTCGGGTATGGGTCATGTCGGTTCGGGTCGGTTTTCGGGCCAGTTTTGCCATGTCTACGGATCCTTTGGTTAACTATTTCTCCCATGCAGACGTAGCTCCGATCTAAGGAAAGGGGTGTAACGTAGTGAAACGAACACCTACCGTTGTGCTGACGCAGGAGCTGATTAAAAAGTCCCTGCAGTTAAAGAATTTTAATAAAGCTGCTAAGATCTGAAAAAAGGTACGAAATAGAAATCCGACTTTATGCGAGCAAGGTTCAATTTTTTTCTAATCCGTTAACGCGTTCGTTCCACTACGAAACACTCTATCAGCCCGATGACCTGAAATGAGAGGAATGCACTGACGGGAAGGGCCCTAACGAAATGGAGTACTTGTGCCCACTCTCGACCTGCCAGCCAACTTTATGAAACGAAGGACAGGGCAGGCATACTCAACGAAGGAAGGGACAGAGAAGTCCTTATCCAGACGGCTGCTTCCTTCTGATCTTCCTTTTCTGCCTTACTAATGGAAGCGCAGGACCGACTCAACGTATGACGCATGGCGCCTTTGTCCGTCCTCTAACAAAGAGAAAGAGGAACGAAATTGCTGCTGATTCAACTTAACCTCTCCTCGGCTCACTCGCTGACTTAAGGCATGCAGAACTAGATGAAATCGTCTCTGTCTATGTAATTTCGGATGCTTGTTATTAAATAACTTATTAAGAAACGCGTTTTTTAGAGAAGAAAGTGTTTTCTCGGGATTTTTCGTTGCAATCACTTTTCCTTAGATACTTGTATTTTTAATAACTATAACTTCGATTTAGAAATTTGAAATTGCTAAAACAAAATCTTTATTGCGGGATTTTTCGTTGCAATTCTTGAGATGCTTTATGGATTCTTGTTATTAAATTAAATAAAAACTTTCCGCTAAAAGTTCTTTCAAGAGATTCCTTTGTTTCGAGGGAGAGGTAAGCGAAGCTAGTACTCGACCGTTAGTACGAGGAAAGAGGGGGTTAAAGAAGGCTTTCCCGTATCACCAGCAAGCAGGAAACACTCAATTTAACTCGAGTGACTACGCCTAGAAAGTAGCATAGTGGGGAGTAACCTGCTCTTATAGACGAGATTAGGAATTTTTTTATAAGACTTCCTGGACTACCTGACCTTCCTGCAATTCAAGGAATTAAATTCGGGATCAAAGAAGATGAGTTATTCTCGTAGCTAAATGCCCAAGTCGGGCAGGGATAAGGATCAAGAGACTGTATTCGCCCTTCACCCCTCAACCATTCAACAGAAGCAATAGCAAAGAAAGCAGCAAGAGTTCCGAGAACAAGCTCTTCAAGCTCAGCTTCGGCAACAGCAACTCGAGAAAGCAATTAAGTTTGTGAGGAACTCTTTTTTTATATACGTTGACTTTTGACTATCTGTCTGTTCCTGCGGGTGCCACGGAAGTGAGTACGGAATCAGAGAAGGGGGACAGCAACGTAAAAGACTGAGGGAAAGGTATTTGATATACCTCTAAGTTCCCATCGGCTGTTTTAAGCCACGGGATGGGGAAAATCAGAATAGAATTACTGCGCAACTGTCCCAATAGGCGCAAGGAGCGTTTACACTCGCCAAGAGGAATCAGATCATTGCCAATCCTGTGAGCATCTTCTTCGAACCTCGACTTTGAGTTCCTAGTCGCATCTTCGAACTCGGATTCGTTCCTTTTATCAGCCACTCCTTTATCTTTTGCTTCTGTGTTATTCTGTTACCCCCCTCGTCCTATAGTCAACCTTTCCCCTCTTCTCCTTCTTGCTAAAGATCTGGCAGAAAGGGGAGATCCCCTTGCAAAGAAAGAAGATTTAGCTCCTTGTTGAGGAAGCATCCAACGCAGCTTCTTCTGCGAACTCTTCTGCTGCAGCAGATTCATTCCGATCCTTTAGATCCGATGCAACAAGATCAGCTCTTTCTCTGGCTCCCTTACTTGAAACCTTTTAGTCGATCTAGTAAGTCAAACATCAACTCCGATCCTTTCAGCCCTAGTTTCGCTGTAAGCCAACGCCTTTAGTCGATCTGGTTGTTAGTCTCATTCCTCTTTCTTTAGTCTAGCTGACAGCTTTTCCCTTGACTCGCCTCTATGCGCCTACTTTCCGAAGTAAATATTCTCTCTTTCCTCTAAGTCGAAAGCGAGAATATTTACTCGTTTACTGCTTTCCGAGAAAGAGATGCCCCCGGTATTAAATTAAATAAAGTAGGGAGGGATTTATTCCCTTCCACGGCAAGTTTAGGCTTAGGAAGATTTGATCTATGATACGCTTGAACTGAACTATCAGTCCTAGAAAGAACCCGCTTACCGTGACGGAAGAAAGACGGATTTTGTCTCTAAGCAAAGCTACTCTCTAAGCCAAGCTTCCCTTTTTTTCCAAGTGCACTTCGGCACCAGACTAGCCGACCTACCTTCTGTCTCTGTATTTCCCTAAGCCAACTTATACAAAAAAGAATGAAGCAAGGAGTTTTTTCTCTTTTCAAAGCAGTCTTACCGTAACCACTACCGGAACAGGTACTGGTGCCTACTTCCTATGACAGAAGGTAATCGTCTAGCTTACTTCTTTTCCTTTCTACTTTGAGTAAGGAATTTTTGTTTTGCCTTTCTACTTGCCGTACTGACTAACCGCGGTATTCGAACTGTAGGCTTGACTAACTGCACCTTCTCTTTGATATCCCTCGACCTGTTACCGCTACTGGCTCCCGGAACTACCGTCCAACCAAAGTGGAAGGCGGAAAAGGCTTGGCTTTGTTTCACAGAAAAAGGACTAAACTAAGGAAATTTCGTTTCCGTAGTGGTGATGCTGGCGTCAGTTGACCTGGTTGATAAATATATTGAGATAAAAATAGATTATTATTATTTATAATGAATATATGCAAGATCGAACACGCGATTCGCGCGGGTCCGCTTTTTTTTTAAGATAGCAAGGAGGCTATTTGTTTGCTGGGCGATTCAGCTAGCCAAATCGCACTAATGCAATTCATTCGCCCTACTATCCTACAGAGCAAGCGGAGGCTCGAAAGCCTCCACGCGCTAGCGCGCAAGCGTTTCGTCCTCTTTTTCTTTAAGAATAAGCTTTTTCTCGCTTAGTAAGACTAAGGCGTTGGCGACTCATTCTATTCTCTCTGAGGTCAGGTCGTCTAGCTTAGGGGGGCGCGTCGAATCGCTGAAAGGCCTTGGTGATTTGGTAATCTGAAGATAGAAAACCACAATGATTCCAAACTTCACTTCAATAGTCTCGTATCCATGCTGCCCCGACTCTAAACTCAATGTTTGATAACTAAGCGGTTCATTCCTTTTTGCAGCAATGTTGGGCTTTTTGATATCCAGCCCTTTCAGCCTTTCTTGCTTAGATCTTTTCTGGTAACTGCCTCGTAACTGCATTACTATAGTGCTTTCCCTTTCATTTAGAAGTTCTCCTTCTTTTTTCTCTCTTTCCTTTCTTTAAGCAGAAAAAGGCAGATAAAGGAATTGCTTGACTCACACCCATAGGCATACCCGAACTCTCATTTCCTTGCTTAAGGCCCTTCGTCTATTGATGATATCGTGCATGAAAGGCTTTCCCCGAGTGATCCATAGTCTATAGTATAGGTTGTAGAGCCAATGGTTACCATCCTGTGACCTACAGGTGAGGAACCGATGTGACTCTTTCTAACCGCTGGAGTCCCCCCTATCTCTTAAAGCCAAATATTCCGATCTATCCCCGATTGAAGAAAGCCTTTCGTTTGGTCTCGTCGTGAGTCACTTTCCGCACCCACTGAATGAACGTATAAAACCGATCCTTAAGCTAGTGACGCTTCTGGAGTTAGAGCTGCTTTCTTTAGTGTCCTCGTGCGAACGAACAACTGATATCAGTATTCTTTCTTTGGACGATCGGAAAGGGCTCTATCCGCGGGAGAAGAGTTCCGACTTAGAGTAGCTCCAGGCTTGTGGTCTGACAGGTAAGTATAGGCCAGGAGAGAAGATCCTATTCCTGCTCTTCTGGTATACCCTCTTTTTTTGTCTTCTTAGGACAAGGGGGCCAGACAAGTCCAAGGATTCACCTCCGAGTTATCCTCTTCCACTGGACTTAGACCCTACCCTATTCCAGCTCTTCCCGCTGTTAGAGTAAGCCTTGCTAGTCTTTCTCCGCTCAGTAGTACAAATTAAAATATGACAGCATTCTGACTTTTTTAGTTAATACTAGGAGAATATCAAGTAATATACTATTCTAAGTCACAGGCTATAGAGGATATCCCGGGTAGGGCTAAGGATTTCACGATCTTACGCTATTTTCAGTTCAGTTCTTACTTTCCTTTGGTCAATCGGAGTGAAGTGAGTCGACTTCTCCCCCTTCTAGTAGACAAATTTGAACGGTTGAAAAGAGAACTTTCCTGTCCCGCTGAAGGTACGTCTGGTTTGCAGCTTATCAAGCTTGAAATCCGTTCTTAGACCTACTGGTGACCGGCTTCGCGAGACCTTTTCGATCTACACATGGTAAGCTCTATTGGGCGGAGGATCCCCTTTCTTTACTAGAAGTTTACTAGAAGAGCAGGAAAGAATAGATGAAAGGCAAGGATTCGAAAGTTTAGCAAACCTGAAATCAAGTGTCACAAGAGTGAGGGGCAAAGGAAGGGTGGAAGAATCAGTCTAAGGCTATGCTCTGGGCTCTGAGAACAGTAACGCCTCCTCTCTTCTTAGCATCTCTCTCTTATTATATTAAATATAATAAGGCTAGCTCTTCATCTCTTTCGCTTTGAGGTCGATTAAGTAGTATCCCACGCCCCTACTAATTATTCCACATCAGGGATCGTTCCTAACTCATGTAACCCTCACTCTGCTTCGACGCGCTTTTGGGATGCGGGAACATACTTTGATATTCTACGATCTCGTCTATTGAAAATAGTCTGAAATCGGAGTTCTCCCGAACAGCTCCTAGTCTTAGTTAGCTCTCCTAGCTGCACTATAATAACTATATAGAAGAGTCTTGCATCAGTCAATCTTCTTTGCACGAGCATTCCATACATCACAACTCACATTCTCTGCACTGAATTCTCCTTTCGTTCCTGCTTCATTGGGCCATCATTACTCCCTTCTTTCTGCTAGTTGATTCGAAGCAACCTCAGAAAAGTGTCCCCAAGACTGCGGAGGGCAATCAGAAAGAGGCAAGGCAAGCACTTTTCAAAAATGACAAAGCTAAGGAGACAGATAAAAAAGGATAAACCTTTACAAAGCCTTAAAGGCCCTCGGTAGGTTTGAAAGCAGAAGCAAAGGCAACTACAACTACTGGAAAGGCTTACCTTTCTTTGTTCTCAAACAGCCGAGATAGCTGCAGCTCTTGTCCAGTGGAATTACGCTCATTCCTTCTCTTAAAATCAAAAAGAACTAGTTGGGGAACTGAAACTAAACTCCTTTTCTATCGGGAATCACTCTTAGCGCTTAGGAGAGAGAGCTAGTCTTGCATTTGAAGAACCGGATCTTCCTTTATTCTAAGATGCCAGTCTGACTTCTGACTTTCCTGAACCAAATCAAGCAGCTGTCCTTTAGTAGTTCCCTCAAAAAGCAGCAGAAGCGGCGAATAAAGCAGTGAATCACTGGCTATCAGGACTAAGGGCTATCGCTGAGTCCAGTCCTTATTGAATTGTCTTATGGTCAGTAAATAGAAGTGGTTCCGACTTCATAAAAAAGGATTGGGGCCCGCAATGCTATTTCTCAGCGTTCTTCTTATTCCAGATTAAAAAATCTAAGCGCGAGCGAGCCTTCATATCCTTCTTATCTCTGTTCTCCGTGAGTAGGAGGCGGTTTTTGCTGTCAAAGTGCAGGTTTGTCAAGGTAAAGCTTTCTGAGCTGTTGATTTTCGACTTCTTTCCCTCTTCCGTCGCTTCCACCTTTCCTTCTACTATTGATCATGTCCGATCTCCTTCTTACTAGAGGCGGAAATCGTCCTCATGGGAATCTAAGCTGAAGGTAAAGAATCGTCCGATCTTATTTATTCCATTTCGAGTTAGCGTCGAAAACAGCTTATTCGGGAACAGCGTATTCTGTTCCGAAAGAGCCTATTCTTTTTTCGTGGGTGTTGGACTAGTGGTTATTTCCTTTTTGCTTTCATCCCTTGTGGCGAACTAGACTGATAATTGTGTATGTATATATATATATAAGTTTTTCTTCTAGTTCTTCTCGTAGTGGAAAGCGTAGGACTGGGAATAAAGCGTGGGAACGTGGGAAGCAACCCTGCAATTCTAGTTTTTCTAAATTCTAGTTTTATTTGATAACCTGGTTTATTAGAGGATGGCGCAGGATAATCTCGAAGGAGAGTATGTTTAGCTGTTGTCAGGCAAGCGCATTACGCGTTAGTTTCAAGCGAGCCGAGCCGGCGAACGAAGAAGCGAGCCACAGGAATAGATTTCATCCCTCTCCTACTCAAGCCAAGTCTGACCTCCGTCCCGTACGTGCCTTCCCTTTCTCCAGACAAAAGGGCTTGTTTGCCTCAGTTGATGAAAGTTGAAGAATGGTGCAAAAACTACCAAGAAGGCGAAAAAGAAGCTGCTGAAGCAAAAGAGGTTCTTGCTTTGAGAGAAAGGTAATGCTAATTAAAGGTCTTAAATGACTATAAAGTTGCAAAGGTCTCGTCATAATCTATTCCTTTGGTTTGTGTGAATCCTCTTGCCACTAACCTTGCTTTATATCTATCAATCTTCCCACTTGAAAGAAAATGCCATACTCTTTCCCAAACACCAATTGGGGTCATGGTTATCCCTCGTAACGTGAAGATCAGAGTAGCCCCCGTAGCCAAAGCAGTAGATGGTAAAAGTACCGATGTCGCGTCATCTTGAATAGACGATAAGGCCTAAACAGATCATACCTTTCACGTAATAGTATATATACCAAAACATTAGAGTTTTATCTCGGCCACTACAAAATAGGGTCTAACTTGTGGGTCAAGCTCTCACTCAACGGAAGGAACTTAAACAGTGACAACCCAGGTTTTATAGTGTTGATTTACTATAGTCTTAATAATCGGAGGGTGAGTAGAGAGTTATGGGGCTTTCTCAACACATCTGTCTTTCTCCCGCCCCTTCTAATCCCTTTAACACCATTCGTCCGTCTTCCCCAAATTTCGAGCTATCCATAACCTAGGTTTGCTTTGAAACAAGCCAAGATTTGAGAGTCGGAGATTTCTCGCTCCATTTTTGTCTTCGTTCTTCCCTGCCTATCTGACTAGGTAAGAGCTTTCTTGCTGTGAAATTAGTTGATTGGACGGCTACTATATATAGTAAGAGTAGATACTAGACCTTCGAGCGAGGTCGAAAGGAAAGGCTAAGCTCTTCTAAACTTATATATTGAAAGCAAAACATTAGCTCTTGCTTGCCATATTACTGGTTCTGGCATACTTGACTTAATATTTGCTGTCGTACAAACCTTTATGATGTCCTCTTCTCTTAATAGCGAGAGCATCTTAATAAGTGAAGTGGTAGCAGACGGTCTTTCAGCAACAGAAACTGATTTGGTAACATAAGTTATCCTTCTAGTGAAGCCTATTTGCAGCTTTCATTCTTCTTTTTCCTTACCAACCTTGGGGTAATTCAATGGGTGATTCAGTTCATCATACGGATTGCTTTTTAGAGCATATGGTATTCTACCAAACTACTTGTGTTACGCAGATGCTTTGTCCTGCCAAGAGCGAGCGGCAGTCTAAGGTATTGTCCCCGGCCTTCTGGCTCCTTTTTTGGAATTTTATCGCGAAATACGTTCTGCCGTCTTTCTCTTTTCCAAGGAATGGGTACTGTTGGGCTATGGGTGGTCGGGTATCGTGTGATACCAATCGGTCCAACGAGGCCGACAACATCTTCTTGAGTGAAAGCATCCGACTCGGCATCTGCGATAGAAGACTCTTTTTTTCCACCCTCCGAGGAAGTGGCAGAGCCTATTGATAGATAGAATCTGCTCTCGGTGGATTACCCTTATAGTGTTCACTATTATCCTGAAGTTCCTACCTAAGCTGATGTATTTGCAGAGTCCTAAACTCCAGCGGGTCAACTCCCAGGGAACTCCTTATACATAACCTGGCGAAAATGCCAATTTTTTGCTCTATACGAACTGGGAGGCTCGTGGACGGACCTATTACCCTACGCGTACGCGGACTGAAGGACAAAAAGAAACTCCTCAACCTCTGAGTTCTTCAGTAGATAGGCGTGACGAGGAATCGCCTAGAATATATAATCTAAATTGGCACCGGTTTTTTTATTGTTTATTGCTTTCACTGGAAGGCTTTCCTTCCCTGCCGAGGAGGGCGGAAGCACTGTGAGTCAGCCTACCCAGCCGCTATCAAGGATAGTTTTCTATAATGCTAGAATGTGAGGGAAAAAGGAAGACGCTGACATTCAGACTCGGTTGAAGCCCCTTTCACCTTCTTTGCTCGGGGAAAGCCTCTCAGTCCTCCCATAGAAGAGTAGACGAGAATGGCACTTGTGCCCAGAAGTCATTCAAACTAAAAGACCGTTCGCCAACTACTCTACTCTTACTATTGATCACTCGTGAACCCAAAAATGTCAAATTCAGGAAAAGCCGATTGGCGGCATCAGCCTCTTCAGTGACAGCTTATGATGAAGCGAAACTAAAAAAAGCCTATTTATTGAGAGGAGAGGCCAGGGCCTCTAAAAAGACCTGCGAAATATTCATCTTCTAGTTTTCCACTCTGCTAGATCTATAGCGGGTCAAGCCCTTAGGGAGTCTCTTTTCTTTCTCTGGGAAACCCGTAGGCTTTTGATTGGCTTTCCGGGAATGGGGTCCCTACAAATTGCAAAAACAGTGGTGGAGCGCCCACTTTCGGGGATCCGGGCAACCTGCCCAATATGATCTGCCTAAGCACTAAGAGAGACATCATGTGCGGGAGTGAACAATCAACCATGAGGCAAGGTACCCTTTTTGTAAGATACCGAAAGATCCGCTTCGCTAGTTAAAGGCGAGGGGTCTTATTCTACAGGCTGGGGATTAGCCCTAATTTCTCCTCTAGGCTAGATAAATACTATTTTCCATCTTTTTATAGGTAGGTCTGGGTAGGCCCCGACTATTTCAGTTTCACGTTAACCTCAGCCACTGACTGCGGATGATTTGACTTTATTAAGATAAGAGACGGATACTCTGGCAGCCCTCAACCTAAGAGTAAAAAATGGGAAGAGCACAACTCCCTTTGGACATCATCTGCTCCGGCGAAAGCAGTTTGATCATCTATGGCAGAAACCGACTCAGCAACCAAAGTTATGGAAAAAGATCCAGCGAGGGCAGATCCTTTAGACGATTATAAGGGGGGGTAGGTGATTCGGCTACATCAACTACTCAAGCATCTTAAGTGGTAACATATGGTCCAGCAACGGAAACCGATGACGTGATATAAATGTTCTCGCCTAAAGTCGCCGGTTCCGGGATAGCGTACTCTCCAACAGTGGAAAATGAAACGAAAGACGGGCATCTTTTTCGAATAGGAGCGAAGCAGCTCGAACGAAGTGAGAGATCAGCGAAGCAGCAATTGAATAAGAAGGTTCGTAGACGCTCGAACGAAGTGAGAGGCAACCAATTATCATTGCCTCTCCCCTACTAAAGACTAAGAGCGAGTGGCTACGCTCCTACTTGTTCAGGGTCATCAGATGAGAGATCTTCCTCCGACTCCGAGAAATCGGTCAAGCGGGAGGCTACCCTCTCCTCACCTCTCTATCTATAAAAATCCCTCCCCAGAGGAGAGCAGAAGCTCCAGGATGAGTATGTCCTGGATTCCCGGATTCATTCTCGTCCTGATCCACCATGGAATTTTCGGAATCTACAAAAACATTAACGGAGAGGGCTCGTAATGATCTTTGAGAAGATCAAAAGGTGCTGAAGTGGGAGGAGGAGGAAACCGAATTGGGCTCTCCTATGGGAGAAGCCGTGGGTGCCCCAAATGGACCCACGGATGCTCTTGAGGGTGAAGAAGACCCGGGTAATTGTGAGGGCAAGGATTCGTTGGACTCAATTGGGCATGCAGGTACACCTGAATCTGCGTCCACACCGGAGTTGGGGCGTGGTCATCGTTCCAAGAAACCCTCAGTTCTTCTTCGTGATTTTGTGACCCATACAGTGCAAAAGTTGAGTCCATTCCAAGTTCCTCCACCTGCGTCATCTCAGGCCTCAGGTAAGCCCTATCCTCTTGCACATAAAGTGAATTGTGAACGTTTTTCTGTGGCACATAGAGCCTTTCTTGCAGCTATCACTACATGTACTGAGCCAACCTCTTATAAGGAGGCTGTGACAGATCCCGGTTGGCGGGAAGCCATGCAGAAAGAAATCCGTGCTTTAGAGGATAATGGAACTTGGACCATGGAGACACTTCCGCCTGGGAAGCGTGCTCTGGGTAGTCGTTGGGTGTATAAAATTAAGCATAATTCGGATGGTAGTGTGGAGCGTTTGAAAGCTCGCCTTGTTGTGTTTGGGAATCATCAAGTTGAAGGTGTTGATTATACGGACACCTTTGCTCCTGTCGCCAAGACTGTCACAGTTCGGGTCTTTCTGTCTGTTGCTGCAGCGAAAAATTGGGAACTCCATCAAATGGACGTCCACAATGCATTCCTTCATGGTGATCTCTCGGAAGAGGTATACATGAAACTTCCTCCTGGTTTTTAAGCTAACCAGCCCTTTTTTTTGAAATTAAGGTTTGCAGATTGCGTAAGTCCCTTTATGGGTTGAAACAGGCGCCACGATGTTGGTTTGCCAAATTGACGTCCTCGTTGAAGCAATATGGCTTTCGTCAGTCCTATTCCGATTATTCTTTGTTTACTCTCAGACAGGGGACTGTTCGGGTAAATGTGCTTGTTTATGTCGATGATTTGATCATTAGTGGTAATGATTCCGGTGCCATTGCGTCGTTCAAACAGTACTTGAGTGTATGTTTTCATATGAAAGACCTGGGGGCGTTGAAGTATTTTTTGGGCATTGAAGTGGCCCGAAGTGGAGACGGGATCTTCCTATGTCAGCGGAAATATACTTTAGATATCATTTCTGAAACTGGGTTGCTTGGAGCGAAGCCTGCTTTTGTTCCAATGGAACTTTACCATCTCTTGGCACGCTCCACTAGCCCCCTCTTGACCGATGTTGAGTCTTATCGGCGCTTGGTGGGTCGTCTGATCTATTTGGCATTCACACGCCCCGACTTGTCCTACGCGGTCCATATTCTCTCCCAGTTCATGCATGCTCCACGTAAGGATCATATGGATGCGGCCTTGCGTGTCGTTCGTTATTTGAAGGGAAGCCCTGGGCAAGGTATCCTTTTATCGTCAGATTGTGACTTGGCACTGTCGGGATGGTGTGACTCTGATTGGGCAAGTTGTCCCCTTACCCGACGTTCTGTTTCAGGGTGGCTTGTTTTTATGGGCAATTCTCCCATCTCTTGGAAGACTAATAAACTTTTTACCCTTTCTCGTTCCTCGGCGGAGGCCGAATACCGCGCTATGGCGGCTGTTACATGTGAGTTGAAATGGCTGAAGGGTCTTAAGCGATGCCTTGGCATTGATCATACGTCTCCGATGCAGTTATACTGCGACAGCCAGTCGGCTCTTCATCTGGCTCAGAATCCGGTCTTTCATGAGCGCACCAAACACATTGAGGTAGACTGTCACTTCTTGCGAGATGCTGTTCAAGACGGGACCATTGCTACCTCACACGTATCCACACATGCCCAACTGGCAGATATCTTTACGAAAGCTCTTGGAAAACGCCAGTTCCATCTTCTCCTTTGCAAGTACCATCTAATCATTCATGCCTCTTCCTTTCACTCGAGTTCAACCGCTGGCTGGTTCCCTCTCCACACGGAAACTCTTGAATTGAATGAGTTAAAGGACTTGAAGCTAGGCGACATCAGAAAGGGCAGGCCGTCGCTAGCATGAGTTCAAGGTCGGAACCGCAAACAAAGCAAGCTACAGCTCGAAAGAATTATAATTAATTAAGGCTTTGCGCGCTAGCGCGCAAGCTTTTTCTGGTATCTAAATCAATTTAAGAATAAGCTTTTTCTCGTTTGATAAAGAGAAAAATCCAGAAGAATTCAACAAGATCATGGGCGCAATAGTAGACAAGCAAGAAGTATTATCTGATGATAATGAAGAGACAAATAATGTCCAGTTATAAGAAGAAATATATCAACAAATGAACCTAATTAAACATCAGGATCTGGATGCTGTTCCTTTCAAAGAAGTTAGAAGAAAACGTCAGAAAAAATATGGTAAATTGGCGGCCGAAAGTGAAATCAATGAAATTGGCGAAGAACTCAATATCGACGAATTTGATTTGTTAACAATGTAATTCCCAAACCTGAAGAGTTTGGTGAATCGTCTAGAAGAAACACCCATTTTATGAGACCGTTATATGAATAGGCTTGGAAGAAGAAATACGAACAACCAACTTTTCTTTTGGGTTCATCCCAAAGAAAACTACATCCTTTGAAGAAATTAGCCTTACCCCAATTAGCCAAACAGGTTACATCCGTCACATTGATGGAGCTCGTAATAGAGAGGAAATATTGACGCATTGGAAGAGGGGTATGAATAGTGTCCTGAATTTGAATACAACATGGACGGCTGGCAATTTCCTAAACTATATCGAACATAGTTTTTCTGGCACTGTAGCTGACTGGTATGACTCATTAGATGAGGAAGGTAAGAATGTATTAAGAATGATGGAGACACCAGCTGCTATGTTCAAAAAAGCAAGGAAATAGAAAAAGAATTTATCGGAGCGTCACTTGATTCCGAAGAAAAAGCGTCAGAGTGGCAAAGAAAGATTAATAACATAGAACTCTGGGATATGAGGTATCTGGAAAATTCTATTGCGGAGAAAACTTTCAATGTTATTACAAAATTGGGCATAATTCAACCAATCTTGGTATGTTTTATGACAAATTACCTTATCCCATAAATTCCATAATCAATGAAAAATACATGACTAGATTCTTCTTGAAAAAGCAGATGTCATTGATACTGAAGGTACTTCAATCTCTTATTTAAGAAAATGGGTTAATGATCAATGTCTTGATCTCCAAAAACAAAGGAAAATAAAGAAACAATTTGACGCTTGTTGGGATACTCCTCATCAATGGGGAAATGAACCTGAGAAGAGAAGAAAGAGAAAATTGAATAAGAAAAAGAGCTTGAACAAGGGAGAAAAATACAAGATCAAGTATTATAACAAGCCAAGTCCCAAAAAGCGAAGGTTTTTTAGAAAAGCTGCTTATTGTCCTGCAGGGAAAAATAGCTGTAAGTGTTGGGCATGTGGAGAAGTAGGACATTATGCAAACGAGTGCAAAAATATCCAGAACAACAAGCTCATTGAAAAGAAGGGTAGTGACGACTATTTTGAGCTTAGTGAAGAAGAAGCACTAGACCTCGCCCTGAAAAACAACAAAGGAATAGTTGTTATAGTCATGGAAGACGAATCATTTGAAGAAAGTGATTATGAAGAAACTAGTCATATGATGGAAAGTGGCTCAATTAGTCTCGGCGACCTTCAAGGATAAGAATTTAGAGTATACAATGAGAATGAAGAGGTCAAAGGCTACTGGGTCCTTCCTATAATACAGAAAGATATGATCTATAAAAAATCCATCTTTCAATTCAAGAGTAAGTACGTATGCGAAATGATGGAAGGGGATTGTGAAAGAAAAGACTGTGAATTTGATGTGGGAGAAATTGGGAAAATATCCTGTCGCATAACAAGGATAGAAAGTGACGGTATATCCATGTTGGAAGTGTCCAAGTTCTTTTTACACCATTACTTTCTTATGGCAAAGATATTGATCTTTATGCGTTACTCTGTGATATTAGACAGACCAAATTGAATTATCAAATTATCACAGGGATAAAGACAAATTTGTGTAAAGGTTCAGTAGGATTCAATTGCCGACCTGGATATTATGTGAGCCTCAAAGATGAATTTGCCAAAAACTTCCTATCCCTTAAGATAAAAAGAGTTGGGATGGATATGAAGATAGGAGGTGAATGGGGATTCGGTCTGGTGACCGAGTTGCTGTTTCTAAGGCTCTATTATATATTCTTCGAATTTGATCTTAAAAAAGAATATAGATCTGGAGAAGGATCTAGAATAGAACCAGTCTTCTATTTTAGACCTGCATTTGTTATCGCTTTTTTGAATCTTCTCTAGTTCCGACTACGGTCTAAAGGAAATACTAATTCACATAAACAAACTTAAAGCGGGTTATTTATTTGTCATTTTTTTCCGAAACTCTAAGAGAAGAGCTATTCTAAAAATTTCATTTTTCTTATATATGGAAGTCAATTGGGCATTTTTAGGTTATTTCAACGCGAAATCAGTAATGACGTTCTTTATAGTGAGTTCCGTTTTCCTTTTCTCCAATCTTATCTTCGCGAGCTTCTTTTTTTTTGAAAGCCCGAAGGAGCTTAAAGCCCTTGTCCTACATACTTTTATCGAATAAGAGAGAGGGCATCCAAATCCTCCTCGTTGTCTATTTCCTTGTCTTAGGGGTCCTTCTGACCCAATTAAATCCCGGATCCGCTGCTCTGTCTCTGTATTCGAATTGGCTTATGGGGCTCGGTATTCAAATCGGGTTCCTGACCGCACTAAACTACTATTGAAAAAATTAGTTTAGTCGGACCAGGACCTATTATTGACGCATCAATTACAAGAGTGCCAGCCGGACGGCCCCGGATGTAGTCTTTAATAGTGAAGCTTTCGAGTCGAAGACGAACCTTTTTACCAAAGTCCGTCGGGCCGACGACAACCCGCGGCTACAATACCAGAACCTAACGAGAGAAATATCTCTCTCCCTCACTTTATGGCGCCAAAAACCTGTCAGCCCGGCCAGGGCGCACAGAGGTGTGTCCCGGTTCAATGTTCAAGTCATAGCCGGCCTACCCGCTTTCCTTTCGGTCAGCTACCCCTCAACCGCTTCAGGGGACTTCTCCTATTCCAGCAAAGAAACTAGCAGACTGATCACTAAATAGATACTTTTAGGTGCAAATTCTGACATTACCACAACCCTGACGGTTCTTTCGTTTCGCTCCTTGCTCGCGGACCGGCATACCGAAAAAAAAAAGAAAGTATCATCCCGTGCTTTTACATACCGCCGAAAGTCAGAACATATTCCAGAGCTTGGACAAAGTAGGGGCTTTGTACACCCTGGTCCAAAAGGTTCAAGTAGACCTTAAGTAGAAGATCCAGGTCTTCTACATCGTTGTGTATGTGGGCCGCAATCTGTTGTATTGTAAGTCTACCCGGGAACAACGAATTTTGGCCGTTAGGCATATTTTTTTACTGATCAAACAAAGTATGGAGTTTATTGCATATTCTTTCTTGGACAGAGTCGAACGCCAAGTCTCCCAAGCGTTCTTCCATGTTTTCGCTAGTTAATCCGCGCATCCGACCAGCCCGAAAAGCCACGAGAATAGCCAAGGGTACGGCCAAGCCCATACTCAAAATGTAACTACTTACTATTTCCGATAAGTCCATTTTGAAACAAGAATTTGACTAAAAAGTTCTTTAGCGGTCATCACATCAGCTCCGCGGGACTTTGTTTGGAAGTGGCCGACGCTTTTCGTCAGCAAAGAAATGGGATGGGTTGGGCGTACATTTTTTGTCTTCTCTTACGATACGATATTCTCATTTCGAATAAGGATTGGCACATAGATACTACAATTGATGAAAAAAAGGATCGATCAGGTCTTTCACTACCAATTCCTTGAATTTTCGATTCGGGATGATGAACCCAACCCCACTGGGCGTAGCTCTCTATCGTCATTTCTTGTCTTAAGTAAATCTTCATCAAGACAGCTGACCGAGTCGAAACCTTTCTTTTCTTATGATATTTCGAGTTTGAAAGCCAGATCGGAGGCGGATTCCTTCTTGACTTTTGAGTTTCCTTTTTTCATGCCTTAGCAGAAGAGAGGAGGCTGTCAGAGCCTACTGATCTGTTAGCGGATAAAAGAGCGGATTCGATTCTACGCTCGGAACCTTGGTCCAGCAATCTACTAAAGCGCTTGGATCGGAGATCGCATGACCAGATCCTATTCCATCCCAAGCTTGGAAAGCTGTGCTTCGGTGCGGCTTTGTATACTGGGAGGAAGCCTTGAACTGTGCAAACGCGGAACAACCTCCAAACCGGATAAGATCTCAAGAGCTTACTACTCCATCCTAGGGCATGTAGACTTTTTCGGTTACAAAGAAAAGTGTTAGTCAAAGCTACGTCAAAGCTTGAGCCTCAAAAGAAAGCATGACCTTCGTAAAGGTCCAGTATAACTCGTATTCGTGATTTACTAACTTCGGCGCCCTAGCTAAGGAGACACGACCTCGGACTTAAACAAAGGGGAATCATACTCTGACAAAATGATAAGATTCTCTTCTATGAGAAATTACTTACAGCGATCCTGCATCTCCGCCTAGTTACTTCGCTCCGCCCCTTGATGACAAAGTAAACATAGCCGAAAGGCCCTTTTTTTCCTATCGCTTTGCCTCACTCCTCTACACCTATCTTATGAAATCCGTGCCGTTCAATTTCCTTTTTCCCTCAAACTTGTCTCACCGCAACCTGTCGCCTAAAACAGGAGAATCGAAGGAAAGCAAGTTAAGGCTTCTTTTCAACTACATCTCAAAGCCTCGAAGGTTATAAGAAAGCAAGCTAGGCCCCTCATTCAATTTAGCTACTCAAGTCTTCTATCCACTACGTCCCTCAACCTAGCAGATGAAAGACAAAGAGCCTTAACAGTTGACTACCAAAGCCCCCTCTAAAAAGAAAAATGCGGCACCCGAGCCTTTTTCTAGTTAATAGAAAGGGCTTGCTTGAGTGTATGAACGCCTAGAAAGCTATGGCTTGGTCCCCTATTGCGGATTAAAAAAGCTTTCTATCTCAGAAAAAAAATTACGCTCCTATTCGCTAAAAGCGTCTCAAGAAAGAGGAAAATCTTTCTTTTCTAAATGAATCTTATATCCCCCCTTTCTTCCTCTCGCTACACGTATGGATCTCCTCGTACGTATAAAGAAAGGCATCCTATCCTTGAAGGATTCGTTCCTCTGCATTAGTCTCAGGGGCATAGCCATATCTTACGAGATTAGGCCGATCGGAGAATGCCAATTTTGAATTAATAAAGAGTTGCACGTATCGAATCGAAGCTTTCAAAGTAGCAGACGCATTAGCATGAGCTAAAGGAGTTTCCTCATCTCAACCTTCTGATTCGCGATCAATTTCTCAAAAAGGTGCAAATCACTACTAGGCGATTTACGGATGCAGGATTTTATGGAATTCATTAATAGATTTATTAAAGAATGGATTGGATCTATTGGCAAAACCCTTCTTCACTGACTGATGGATGTGATACTGAACAAGCTATCCGGGAATCATTTCATTCTTCTTTCTGCCTTTTCCCATGACGACGACGACTAGAAGAGGCAAATCGTCGCCAATTCTTTCTTCGATCAGATCAAGGACGATCAGGGCTACGATCAATGGTCCAATAATGCCAAGGTCAGGTCAATCACAGCATTCGTATTGAGTAGATGGAATTCACTTGACCGAAGGAAGAGGGTTAAATAGTTCGACCTACCGGGGGGGAGGTGTAGATATGCTCGACCAACCCTTGAACCTAACCCTCGGAGTGAAAAAAGAGAGCGAAAGCCAAAAGACTTATCCTTAGTCTTATTAAAAAAATGCGAGTCACGAGTTATGCTGAATCAGAGGAACTACAGTCAAGCCTTTTGACAACAAAACTAATAGAAAGGGGATGCGCTCGCTCAAGCATGCGAAGAAAGCTCTTCGAGCTTCTCTTATATTATAGAAATATTCTTTTATCCCATGAAGTAGGGGCTTCAAAGAAAGCTGGGTGCGCAGGTTTGGAACCCGGCTAGCGCGCAAGCGTTTCGTCCTCTTTTTCTTTAAGAATAAGCTTTTTCTCGCTTCCCTCTCCCACTGCACTTGGAAGGTGGACATTTTTGATAGGCGGTGAGGTTGGTGCTATTCCCACCTTCGTCTCAGTGAAACTAGGTCCTCGAGGGGTTGAAAAAGGTTGATTACGGTTCCCAAAACTTTAGTTGAGTGACAGAGTGGTTGGAAGCCTGTATGGATAGTCCACCCTATTGATATTCTATCCCGCTGTGGCAGCGTCAAGGAAGAGAAGGTATCGCCCTGAAGAGGACCTGTCTCGAGGAAGTGGAGAGTATGAACCCAAGCCAAGAGGCCTTTAACAGGTGAAATCGCTGAGTTCTTTGAAGTCTTCCGGCCGAAGGCAACTGAGGGAGCAGGCAAGCGTCGTATCGAAGCTATTGGTAATTCTTTCAATCAGAGGTTACTCCGTCCTGTCCATTTATGGTTTGCGTCTGTATTGAAGCGCATTCCCATGGACGGTACATTTAATCAGACGGCTCCTCGGGTTCGCTTAATTCCAAGCAGCCACTGTTTCAGTTTTGATCTCAAGTCTGCCACTGATAGGTGGCCTTTGCTTTGACTTCCTCGGCGGGAAAGCGAGTTCAGTTTAATATACGCAGAGTAAGCGCTACGCTCTAAGCTAATAAAATAAATAAACTAATTAGCAATCGAGGAACTTGTACTAAGAAGCTACGCTCTAAACCAAAAAACTAACTAACTCTCTTCTCTTAGTTAGGACTGCTCTTAAGAACCTTACAGAGAGTGAAGTGACCCATAGGAACAAGCAAGGGCCCGAGCGCACGTTAGCGAAAGCCGTTGCGCGTTAGACGCGCAGGAGTTTGATTGCTGGGTCACGAACGCTAAAAAGAAGGACTTTATCTTATTCTCTCTTTCCTTCCCAAAGGAAGAGCTGCAAATCTTTTAGTGAATTGAGTTTTCCGGGGATGAGCAGGGTGCAACGGAAACCCTCGGGTCGAACCCGTATGGCATGCATTGCATGAAAATCTTCCTCTTTCTATTCGCACTAGGAAAAGAAGTAATGGCGCATGGACGTTAATAAGAAAGAATAGCGCGGAGCCGGCATCTTAAAAGGGCTTCATTTTCTCTTCGTCGGGAGTACTAACTAACCCTCGCACGTTCTAAAGAAAGAGCGGCGAAGTGCCCGATGGTAGGTAATAGGGCGGGATAAGTCTTTTGTTTTGGTACTGGGTTTTAGCACTTCGTACGCAGCTCACGGTGCGTTGTTTCGTTCTCTACGATCTCGAGGGACTAATCCTTCGTGTGGTCTTTAATATTAATTGGGCAATTCAATTTATGGAGGGTAAGAAAGGCCTCGGAAAAAAATTCATAGAATACGATGGCTCAGTGCCGGTATTGTGAGCGAGTCAGCCTTTTTCCGGATACCTTTTTCTTATTACGTTATTACGTTGACCAACGCATGAGTCAAAAGAAGGTTTATGACAGCTAATCATAAGCATTTACGGATCCGGATTGAGTTCTAAGAGCTGCGCTTACGCACCCGACGCTTAGGTATTTCATTTGTCTCTCTCAATCGTAGTTGGTTGAGTGCTTATGACGCAGTTTATTAAGCCACTAATGTATATTCAATCACCGGTCCTTTGGGAAGAACCCGGGGAATGGCAGAACAATCCCCACCGGTCACGACGCCAACTCATTCCCTCACGAAAGAAGCTTATTTGACCGTCACGAGTTTAAAAAGAAAAAATGTTCAGCTTCGAGTCGAGGTATGAAGTGAAAATACCACCGGGAGAGGATTGAAAAAGCACGCCATCTGTAAAAAGATAGAAAAGCACTGCCCTTAATCTTGATTTTAGACCTTGAACTTGTTACGCTTGTCAGGTAAGGGGATTAGATAAGACTAAGCCGACGCCCTATAGATCGTTAGCACGTTAATCCTACCATTTAGATTAGACTATCCATCTTCTATCGAGTAGAGCATTGTACAATATACAATCAAAAATAGAAACATATTCGATGTAGCTTTCTACCGCTGCTTTATTGTGACGCCTGTTAATCTTTTGCCCTAGAACCAGCTTCTTAATTGCCTGAAGGATTGTAATGATGCCCTGCCCTGGAGATTCTAAGAGCGGGAGATCATTAACTCCTTAAGGGTAGGCTGATATGGACTTGCCTTTTTTGGAATCCTCCACATCTTACACTTTCTTTATCACAGTAAGCTGCTGTCTTGCCTTGGAAAGATACATCAAAGGACTTGTTTTCATTTCAAAGTCAGGGGCACACGGACGTCATGGTTGGAAACAGGGCTGGACCGACCACTTACACTTCCAATGTATTAAATAGGCTAGCCAATAGCCACAGGAAACTACGTCTAATTCATAGGCAAAGAATAGTTAGGCATATGCAGAGGCTTATTATCCGACGGCATAGTCGTCTACGGCCTTTCCTTTTGATGAGAATGCCACTACAGAGACTAGACCTGAAACTACATGAGCAGGGGCGAAACAATTGACCCTTACTTACCGAAAGACGAAAGAGGGACAGGGCTAATAGATAGAGGATTGGATTTAACCGAACTCATTACTTAGAATCGTGATAAAGGCTCGATATGATAAAAAGGTAATTCAATTGTCTCCGGACTGGTAGTAGGACCTGGGCTAGACAAAACAAAGATACTCCGAAGGCTAGCTAATGAAAGTGTGTGCCTTAACTCAAAGTTAATTGGAAAGCGATTCCGTCCACATACTAGGCTTAGGCGGCGCTTCAAGCAAAGTTCCTTAGAGTCGTTTTCAATGTTAGGGGCTAAAAGCAAGATCCGAAAGGCCCTTTTTTTTTTAGAAAGCGATCTGCTCAACCATTCGATCATCCCTCTTCAGGTTGAGACACTGCTTCCGAATCCATGGATTCCCAATCCGTAGCTGCTGCTCCATAGTGGATCCCTGTCGCCTTGTCCTCGGCCCCCTTCTCCTGACACCGGCTGCATCGGAGACTATTAAAACATCTCTATTTTGAGGGTTTGACTAGAATTCAATAGCTGCATTCAATACGAATCTTTCTGACCTTAGCATTAGCTGCTAGGCCCAGAAATTCAGTCAGGTGGGGCATAGGTTTGGGGTCTTCCTTTTTATCGTATTCGGATCGAAAGGCTTACGGGGTTGAGTCTTCGTATATTTTGAAATAGTAAAGAAAGATGCCGATCAAACTCCGGGATCGGGGAGCGAACAAAACTTTGTTACCTAGGCTAGGTTCATGAGAGGTAGAGGGGAACAACTCTCTATTAGTTCCGATTCGATATAGAGAAAAGAGCATGGAGTCAAGAAAAGTGCTTCTATTCGTTGCGCCTAGGCAGTCTATCTCTGAACTCTTAGCTGAGACTTCCCCTTACTGTCGTACACAGCTGAACTATAGAAGGAACTGCTAACTCAAACTCTTGACAGCATCCGTCGCAGCCTTGCTTATCTAAAAATTTGACTTTCAAGAAAAAGAACGAAAAGAAGGCAGGTTTCTATCTCTCCACTAAGGAAAGACCATAAACTTCTGGGCGATACTGGGCTTCAAACATGCGGTTTTCAGTTTCGAAGAGTTGAGTTACGTCCCTGGAGTCACTCTGCCTGGATACTCCTACCCTATTCTATGACCTTACCTTTATGATTTTGACCTTTTCCAAGCAAGCAGAGAAGCCCGATTTTGATAGGCAAAAGTTTTCAATCATATTTCAAGTTAATGCTTCTTCTTTGGCCCACTGGAGCCAGCTAGCCTTCGTAGACGCTTATTGCGTCACTTGGATCCTCGAACTAGCTGCTTTGACTTGCACCATCAACGGACTTGATTGACGACTGCTTCGCCTTCGTCTACGACTTGAGAGCCAATTTCGTGCGTCAATGGCTCAATTTGAACCTGCGCCGGACGAGAGATAGATTGACGAGTTTACGAAAGACTGAATAACAATAATTGGACCAAGGAAGAGCCGTAGAGGTTGACATAGAAAAGAGAGCACTTGACCAAGGATGAGAACCAGTTTTAGGGAAGCGGGCTACTGTAACCGAGAAATGACTTAGATGTGTTAAACATCTCGCTAATGGAAGAATGTTGAAAAGCAAAAGCAGTTGTGAAATTTTAGTTTCAATTTCTAGTAGTTTATTATTAATTATTAAGAAATTATTAGTGCGAAGCGCAATCGCAGTTTCAAGCGAGCGAAGGAAGAAGGAATAGGCTTTGGAAAGCCAACCCGCTTTCTCTCTTGAATTGCTCTTTTGAGTTCACTTAGGAGTAGCGGTGAATAGTAGGAACTCTGCTTTATTCTCGAACGGATATAGTCAGTGTGCCACGAGTGCTCCCTCTCTTTATTCTCACCCGATAGGAAAATTTCCCACTACTGCCCATCTTACTGGAGAGCTCGGTCTTATGCCTCTTCTGATCAATCCTTTCCTTCTATTGAGCCTGTTGGCAGGAAAAAAGACAGCAACTATAACTCTCACACTCCCTTAGTCCCTTTAAAATATCCTTTGCAGGCTCTACCTTGTTTACCTTAGGTTTTCAAATCAAACTCCAGCTTTTTTAACTTGCTTGCTTACTCGATTTAATAAGCACTTCTAATGCCCTCGACTTGAAAAGAGAACTTTTGAACCCTTCTTCTTGAAATTGAAAAATTACTTGACTTTTGTGGAAAGACTTAAAAGAGAATGGAACTCATATTAACCACTGGTTACGGGCACTCTTAATCTTACCTGGAGACTGGTACACTGCTATTACAAGGCAACTAGTGCATTTTTGCTTGCCCAACTACATGCCTGGGAACTGGATATCCTTTAACGAGGAATTTTCTAGTCTTTGTACTGGCTCGCATGACCCCAAAGTAATGGGAATTCTAACATAGGAGGTATAAGGTAAAAAAGAATGGGGACCCACATCTACTCAAAGAGGTTATACTGGAAGAATGAAAAAGTGCTAATGCTACACTGACGATGGTGGGTAATCTGTGCTCTCACTATGCTTTGCTTGCGTTGGTCTTCCCCGGTGATACATTTGAAGTGAAGCAAAGAGATGTAAAAAAGTCTTTGAAGCCCGAAATGAAAGTTGCAATGCAAATGTATATGTTAAACTAGAAAGAGCCTTGTACTTTAAAGTACTCCTATCTTTACTATTTTGCACTGGTAATATGTTCTTTTTTAGAAATATACGGGGGACGCTACATAAGCTAGAATTTGACTGCAAATGCCTTAGATGAAACTCCCAATGTAGACAGGGCCTCCCTTAGGTCTCAACAATTGGGTATGTAAATAGGATGTTCATTGGATGGGCTTTCAACAGAAGGAGCGACGCCCACTGGCTGACTATCTGGATTGAAAACTAAGTGCCGGGCATTCCTTATCAAGAAAAGAAAGAAGTGACTTAGAGCTTAGATAAGAATCGACATCTAAAATCGAATTCAAGAACTTCTACTTACTGTTAAATGGCGGGTTAGGTTTCTTTCATACAGAGATGTAACTGACTCGGGTATTTCACTTGACTCCTATTGAATGATCCGCAAGCCTATAGCCCAAGTGCAAGCGAGCAAAGCCATCAGTAGGACTTTGAGCACGTCAGGAAGGTGATGAGTCAGGAAGTACCAAGTAAGAAAGTGGATATAGAAAGTAAGCGTGATAGAAAGCTGGCCCAACGTCTCCCTATTTGATAGAGGTTAGTAATCCCCGGGGATATCTCGTAAGGAAGGAAGAATCAGAATCATTTCAGTCCACTGGTTTGGTTCTAGCTGTAGTAAGCCTGTCAGGAAGGTTCTATTAAGCAAACCTGTAAGTTAGTGATTCAAAGTCTAGCCCTGGTGTATGAGATATGGAATTCTCAGTGAAAGCAGACTAAGAATCCGTTCCCCAGGCAATTCTTTTCACAGCTAATGAAAGGTGAGCTTGAGCTTCCAGCCCCGCGTTCTACTACAGGAAAGCTAGCCTGGTGGATCCACTACACGCGTCGAAGCAAGTCCCGACTAACTAAGTAAATCCGGGTTAGACTGAAAGTGACCAGAAAGAGAAATCTTCTTTCAAAGACTAGCGATAGAGCGAAGCGTAGCCGTGTTTAAGCCGAAGGCGATAGTGATTCCAGTGTTTACTGAGCTATATCTCTATCTATTAGTTATCTGGCTTAAATAAAGAGTGACGACTCACGATACCGAGAAAGCAAGCCGATCATAGACGGAGGTTTAAGCTTGAAGTGAAGTGTCCGATAACTTACTAAGGTGAATCAGATGTTCGAACTTGACTGTTCAGGAACATGGATTTAGGGTATACCTGCGCCTTTCTCTACGAGCCTACAAGCGACGCTTTGGTTTAGCTTCTAACTAAGGCGTCGGGCCGTAGATAGGGTTCTCTGCTTCATCGATCTCCCCTTCCGACAGTTGATGCTGCTTTAGCTGAGTTGATTACGGAAGAGACCCGGTTAGCCTCGCTGGTGCCTGCATCCTTAGGCAGTATGGACTCAGTTTTAGCTGCTGCCAAGGCTGAGCGCTCCTCCTGAACTCTGCGGCGAAGTTCAGCCACCACTTTCAGCCCTAAGAAAAAATGTCTTCAGTTCGCTGCAACTACTGTAAAGAAGTTCAATTCCCCCCAAAAAGAGGAAGACTCAGTCTCAGTATCCAACTTCCTCTCAGACAAGTGCTTCCGCTATTACTGAAAACCTGCGGATGCCGTGCCTGTCTAACATGTCGGATCTGCTCCATCATCCTCTGTGGCGTCACCCACCCGAGATGATTCAGCTGTGGATTCCCTTCCTACATGCAATGTCTTCTGCACTCCCTCCAGTTATTCTTTTACTTGGTTTATCGATTCAGGGCATCAAACCATAGAGAAGGTAATGTCTTTCTTCTCACCAAGTCTACCCCCCTTTCTTCCTCCTCTTCTATATTTACTGCTGATGGGGCTGCCTTATCTCTTTCCTCTGTTGGTAATAATCCTTTCTTTCTGCTCGTTCCCACTGCATCGAGAATAACTCTTCTTTTCCTACCTGCTGTCTAGAACCACAACCACACTCTTATCTGCGATAACTCACTCAAAGAATCTGTACTTACTCTCCACACCATGCATGCTACGAAGACAAAGGATATTACTGAAAGGACAACTTAAAGCCGTGGAAACTGATCGAATCTCTCTCCTTACGAAGTGGACTGATCCAGTCCAGAGAAAGCATACAACTAAGTGATACTCTTCTATATATTTCTTTCCCACGCTGACTGTACGTCAACCTCTTCTACTAAATCGAAGATCGGCATCTTCCTCTTGATTTTCCGCGGAAGACCAACCTCTCTCTGTCTCTGCTTTATGGTTGTTAGTTCTTTTAGGCCAAGCTGAAGTCTGATAGTAAAGAACTCTCCTAGCTGCACATTCATCTACTATAATAAGTAGGTATCAGATGGAGTTTATGTTGAATATGCTGGTATATTCGTTTGTCAGTTCGTATCGGGGAGCATTGATCCCAGGGGATCTCACTAAAAGAGAATTGGAACAAAAAGTCAAAGAGTTTACTTTTCTCTTTAAATTCTCGGATCCGGGTCATTAGAACAAAAAATCAATCAACTAATGGGCCCACAGAGCCGTCCCCCTCTCTAAAATAGAAAAGAGGATCGGAAGAGGCCTAGCAGTCGTGGATTTGACAATATATTTTGACAAGGTTCAAAGAAAGGGTGGGCCATTTCGATTCCAAAGCACAATGCTAGCAAAATCAATCGTCTGATCGGGGATACCATATTCGCAGAGAGCGCACTGATAAGAGTCGGGGACAGCTAACATACCAAAAGGTCGGACAGAAAGAATCCATTCATGAGTGAGGACAGGATCTCAGATATCTGCTGGCTTATTGATGACATTCTCTCCTGCCTTTCTTCTGGCCAAAAGGAGTAGAGAAAAAAAAGTCTAAGCTCGATCCGCCTTCACTGAACTTACACAATTTCGTCTTTGAAGAGTTAGACCTAACCTAAGATGGACTTAGAGGCCAAGAGTGACTACTAACGAATCAAACGCGAGCTCTATTGTATCTACGCTATTGCCCGATAATAGCTGTCTTATGGGAGTACCTTTCCCCGGGCAAAAGAGAACAAGCGTAAAGGGCATGCGAAGAAAGGTTGAGTACCTTCTTACTTGGCTCTGGATTGTTCTACTCCAAGGCAGCCATGAAGATTTTACCTTACTATAGATATCTTATATATGTGGGTGACATTAGATTGACAGGAAAAACCTCCTGTCTTTCGGAAAAACAAATGCCATTTTGGACTTAGGAAGGAAAGGATTTTCTTGGTATTCACACTCATCGGACTGATTTAGGTCTTCATTTATCTCAGCAGAAGTCTTTCATGATCTTTTCATAAAGTGGGATCTAGCCAATGCAAACTCAACTCAGTAAGTCCTCATATATCCATCGTTGTCGCTGCCTTCTCAAGATGACGGGTAACCTCTTTAAGAGGATCCATCTCTTTCTCGCAGCATGGTAGGGGCCTTGCATTATTTAAGCATGACAGGGACGGACATTGCCTTTGCCGTAACCTTTATAAGCCAATTCTTCAATTGCCGCCCAGTACTATGAATGGAGTAAAAGAAAAGTGGATCGATCGATATCTTAATCTTTTTGAAACTATCTAATTATATTATGTCTTTATTACCCCTTCTTCTGAGCGTTAGTTACATGCTTCTGCGGATTGTGGTCCTTGTCTTGATAATCGACGTTCTCTTTCTGGGTATGCTCCCTTTTTCTTGCCTAATCTCCTTTCCTGCTATGTCCTGCAAGGGAATCCTGTAATCATAGAAAACTTGTTGTCTATTTTGCGTGATAATCCTTTTTTTTAGAGACACAACACCGCTTAGCTCCACGAGAACCAAGCCACTAAGAGATCTCTACATATAGTAGGAAAGCCAGCACGCTAGGGGACAGATTCCCAGGAGATTTTGTTGGAAAGCACGGCCACCATTGGTCAAGACCATAAACTCGTAGACTACCCTTTTAGGATAGGAATAGATCTTATCTTAGAACCCGGGGTTCTTTGTCAGCACCTTCTCGCACCTCTAAGTACAAAGAAGGCAGATCCATTTATATACGAAAAACGAAACCACGACTTTCTACACACCTGCTCGGTCGGAGATAGCTGCTACTTACCTACGACTACTCGGCGGTCTCTGAGACCGAACTGATCTATTAACATAACACCTACCTTCTCTCTTTTTTGAAACCTAGCTCACGAGAACAGAAGCCGAGTCTGACGAAGCTAATCCGTAGATAGCCCTTTCTTTTGGTAGAGCAATTGCTCTGGAATGCATTCAGAGTTTGCCTCGATTTGAACCTTTCGTCTTGTTACCTCTTTCCTTCTACTAGCAAGCAATAGGCTGGTTCCTCTGCCGTCTGCAAGGCTGAAATGGATAAACCGGAACAACAACAACCCTAAATCAGCGAAGGGGGAAGGCACCGGAATCAGAGTCAAACTCCTTCCTGACCCGGCGTTCAAGCCTGACGCAAGCAGAAGACAAAGTAACAAGGCAAAATGTTTCATCAGATCTTCCAATCGCTTCCGAATTTCTTCTATTGTTGGGAAAGGCTTTTTTCGTTAGAGATATCGATCCGGAGAACTTACTTTCCGTTGTAAACAAATGCAATAACCTTCGTTCATTCGCTCATTCGAATGTTTTTTTTCTATCTGCCAACGAATCTTTCTTCCCAATGCCAGTCCCCCTTTCAATATGTGACGGATGTTTTTTGGGGTGCAGCAGGAAATCCTTCGATCTGCGGGCCCCTTAAAAGAAAAAAAAGAAGATGAATTCTTCCATGTAAACTTAGTTGCAAACCATCTTTCTATCTCGACTAATCATTTATGGGAGTGCCCTCCTCTTTTTTCTTCTTTTGCCCCCTACCCCTTTTTTTTCATGTTCGCCTGGGGAGGATAGAAAGTGAAGCTGCTCCATGGGCTTGGGCTTGAATGCCGGTTTTGATTTTGACGGTTGGCTTTTATGTGTATTTTTCTTTGTTTTGAACCCGAACCACACCTCATGGGCGCCCGGGCCGAGCGAGAGGCTGAGGGCAATGGAAACTAAAAGCAGTAAGCTATGCCCAAAAAGAGAGGGAGAGAGAGATCTCTCGTTAGGTCTTGGGAATGTCGCATTGCTCACGGCAAATATCTCGCCGAAAGGTGGGAGGGGTGCCGAGATCCTGGGCAGCGGGATCTTCCCATCATGATCGACTAAAGGGAAAGTCGAAAATTGGTTCGAATCCAAGACTTGGACCAGTTCAGAAGGACTTCATTCAATCGAAGAAAAGAAGGAAGCATTACGAACAGATAGCCAAAGCAGACAGGGTGACAAGATGTGACAACCAGAAGGAATCCTTTTCGCTTTCTCCAACAACGAATTCGAAAGTAAGCAAAATATTATAGGCCTAGGGGAGAAGAGATCTATCTTTCATCCGTCTTCTCGATCACCTTAAGCTGCCTTGATGGAAATCTAACTTCCTTTATTCAACAACTCAACCAGAACGGCAGAGATTATGAAATTGACCAGGAATTCCGCTCTCATTTTACTGACGAACAATTCCGTCGTGGGTTGCCCCTTCCCTAATGAATGAGATAAGAATGATCAGTAACCAGAATGAGTATTCAATCATAATAAGGGGGCCACCGATGTCGAGGGGGTAGTTAAGGTCAGAGGGTGGAGAATTGTGAGGGCGAGGGCGGCGAAAGGCCTAGCCCAAGGCATTGGCGAGCAAGTAAGCAAATGCCTATGCCAGGGTGCGGAGGCTGGCTGCCAAAACTGCGCCAATTTGCTGTCGGAGTAGGCTAAAAAGGCGTACTCATGACAGCTTACAGAATACTTCAGGGCTGGAGTGAAGAGCCACAAAAGTACCTGTAAGGAACTGTAAAAAAAGGACCGAGAACTACTTCTATAGGTCTGAGACTCACTTCAAAGAAAAGAGGGAGAAAGAGAAAAGTAAAAAGCAGCGAACTGAAGACATTTTTTCTTAGGGCTGAAAATGTAGTGGTTGACCGGGTATTTAGTAAAATACTGAAGAGTAGCTAAATGAAAGGCAGCGAAGGGGATCCCCATACGTGACAGGGGAGGCACGAGCGGGGAATATCATAAACTCGAACTTCACCAGGGTCCGCCGACCTAGAAGAAGATATAGATAGAGATGGGTCAACAGATTCAGAGGTAGATTTGTCTTTTGACACAGACACAGGTACATAAGGAATCACATCATCACCTCCTTTTGCCTATGTCTCCCAAGCTCCGCTTCCCAGTCAGTTGGTCAAAAACAACTCTTTGTTCTCTTCCTATGGTGCTTTCAGTCTCATTTGATGCTTATCAAAATAAGCGAGTTCTCGTCCCATACTCAAGTCTGACTTCGATCATCGTCTCCCGTCTGTCCAAATTTGAATGTCACCGGACCTCATACAGCAACTTCTCCCTCACCTTGTCCAAGCTTTATCTTCGACCTTAAGCCGAGCAACTCGAGACGAGGCCCTTTTGAGATAGGCCTTAGGCAGCTAGGCCAGCTGTAGCTATATCTGATCCGTTTGTTCCGCTGTTCATGCTAGTGAAATCGTATTCAGTGGTTTTCCCGGCTTCCGTACCTTCTTCAACGTCTTCGGCTTTCACTTGAAAGAGAGAGAAGGAACCCTTTGATCTCACTCCTAACCCAAAAAAGGAAAGGCAGACTGTCTCCGGGGACTTATGATCCTTCTATTGAAAGCATTTTACTTGAAAGGCCTTAACGTCAAAATCAAACGACGGAAACCGTGCTTACTTTCGTCCGGGGATGGATAGGAAGCTTCTCTTCCGCTCCTACTTCGTTTTGAAGTTGAAGGGGAGAGGGTTGCTACTGACTTTGCTAGCTCTTTCTGTGTTTCGGGTATTCTATCATTCATAATCATGTCGATACCATACTTTAGCTATCTTACGTGAAGCTGTCTTACTCGTTACAAGTATTCCACTTGTTTGGCCATCGGTGCCACTGTAGCTGACAAGGACTGGTTTCTATTTAAGAGAACTCTATCAGCCTCTCGATGTGTCCTTTCGCTAACATAGGTACCAACCTTGTTAACTGTACCTTCGTATGGTTTCACAGTCACGCCTCCATGACTCCTATATTTGTTCAGTTTCTCGTTTATATCTAAAAAAAGGTCATTTCTTGAATCTGTTTATCGAAGTACTCATTTACGGCCTGGTTCTTTCTATCTAACATGCCCATAAATTCTGCTCGAGTGACCAGACCTACTTCATTATCTGCTGGTACTTCCTGATTCGAAGACAGACTCTGGGGATTTCCAGTGTCTTCGAGGGCCTAATCCCCTACTTGAGACGATGAAGGAAGCACTTCGGCATCGGCAGCGGTAGTTACAGGATCATCGGATAGCTATGAAAAGCATGACGGAAGAAAGGACCGAGCTGATTCTATAGCTGCCTATTCTGTAACAGCTGATTCTATCACAACTTATTCTTTCTTCTTCACTTGCAAAGAACCTATTTGATTCAATTGCAGCTCCTTCTATGCTATCAATCCCATTTTGTTCACAGCGTCCTCTTCTGGGAAGGAATTGATGGAAGGAATCGGAAGTAAGGCTTGACTTTCCCCGTTCTTTGTCTTCTAGGCGTCGGAGGGGAATGAAATTCCTAATGGTTCTCCGCCTTTTAACCCTTGGCAGGGGAGAAGGACTAATCTCAGTCTATTCGGCCTTCTTGGGAATGGAATCCTGGGTACGTCCACATTTGGGCAACTTTCACTACGCGAGGGCTTTGGTCTGCTTCCTTCTTTTGAATCACAGGAAATGATTCAATCTCGAAAAAGAAAGATTCCTGACTATTCAGTTGAAGTGAGAGTTGGTTCAACTATCGAGGATAGGAATTGATTCAAGACTGCCTGCTAGTAAGTGAGGCAATCGATCAGAACGCTAACAGCGAGATGCAAACTAACCTTTGTCCCTCAATCAATGGGGCAAGTCGAGGCATGTCTTCTTTCAAGCAAGACGAGTTAGCTCCTTTCTCTGAAAGATGAGGTGGTTTGACCATACTGGAAAGGGTTGAACCTGCCTACTTACTAAGCCACCAAAGCCCTTAAGGAGGCCTAAATCTGGAGTGTTCCCTAGCTTGATTCTTTCTTTGTTTGCTTCCGTCGCTCAGTGGCACTACCGCCCCTGACAAACTTTCTGTCTAACTGTCTAAAGCCTTCCCCTTGGGAACCTAGCTCGGTTGCTCAGTGCTTCCGGGCTTCAAACCAGGGGGCTTCCGCAGAACCGGGCTCCCGTCTATCACACACTAACTGTCTATCTCTCTTGCTCGGTGTGCTCCTTCGGTTTTCTAGTAGCAAGATTTGGCTTTTGGTTTGAAGATTGAATCAGTGGTCAGCCTGTGCTTGAACGACGGCATTCCAAGAAGCAACTTCCTATGGTATGGGATGGTCCCCTATTGATGAATAAAATCACTCTTTCGAAAGTAATTTCACTTTACTTTTCCATCTTTTTTTCAAAAGGGAATGGTTTAGCTCAGTTAACAACTGAGCAATCAGGGTAAGGCACCACCCTAGCCTAGCATCAACTCACCCTTTCGGATTAGGATCGGTGGGATGCCGTAGCTTCAAGCAGGAAAGAAATATTAAATTTAAGTAGCTAGCTTTTGCTCTGTCGTATTGTCCGCTGCTTCACTCGAATCCCTAAGAGTGATGTGGAGAGATTAAAGGTTCAAGAAAAAGCTGCTTTAACGGGTGATCCTTCGAAAGAGTAAGTACAACGAGGGTGATCAAAATGTCAATTCGGGGAGAGGAAGATCGACTAGCCAACCAAAGTAGAGGACCTCCTTGAGATGGGGAGATAGTTTGACCACTTATAGGAATGTTATTCAATAGCGCATCAAATGCGCGCAATAAAGCAGTGCGCTAGGAAAGAAAGAGGAGCAGAGGGGGTTCATTCCCAATTAGAAAACTGAAAAGCACAGAAAGAAAAAGGAAGGTCTTGTCTTCAAAGGGGGCCAAGTCAGCCCTAGAAGATGGAACGAATATCGAGTAAATTGCCATTTTCCTTTATCAACTTCTTTCGTTTGACCCCTTGAGCTCCCTCCCAATAGTGAAATCAAACTCGCTATCGGGGCTTAAACCCGGCCTAGGAACAACCACCCGAAAAAGCAGAATCTAAGACTTCAAACTTTACTACTGGAATAGAAAATGAAGGCACCTTCGTTACAGGAAGAGGTGGTGATTTTACTTTGAATGGACAAAGAAGTCCTCCCTGTCGTACTAAGGCACCAAAGTGAAAGGGCCAGTGCCCCAATAAGGGAAAGGAAGTCAACCAACGGTCTATTCAAAGAAGGAAAGGTACTAATACTCCATTTCCCTTTTGAAAAGAATTAGCATTCTATCCTGAATAAATAGAAAGCCAGATTTATTAAACGAATGAGACAATCCTATGGTCGAGCCTATTCCTTAGAGGAATTGAAAACCTCTTTTCGAGGACTCTTTCAAGTTTGGTAATCGGATACACAAACTGCATCTTTTCTTCTTTTAGACAAACAAGTGACGTAGGCAAAAGAATTGTTATAGCAAGCATGGGCTAGCAAAGATGAGCGGGAATGAGCAATGACTTGAGTTTAGTTCTGGAGTTCGAGCGGGGGTAGCATTCCGGTCTTAAGCAAAGCCGTCCTGCCCGGCCATATGTCCTGTTCAGTCAGTTGCATATCGGTAAGCTCAAAAGTAGCAATACTTTTAGGCGCGGTAGACGAAGGAGCTGTTTTCAACAAATCTCTATTATGGTGGGTGCCTGGCTGATGAAATACATCCTCAGAATGCCCTTCGTGCCTAAAAGGTTAGTTCAAGGGCTTTGATAGGGAAATGCACGCACTTGTTGTCGTTTCAGATGCGATCAAAAAGCCTTTTTTTCAAGCGTAGATACTACATATGAGGAAGATGCGAATAGAGATGCGGAAGTTCCTGTTGGAGTTGGAGGTGCAGGAGCAGTGAACATGACTCTTGCAGAAGGAAGAAATGCGGTAAATAAAGTTTCGTTCTTTTAGTTGAAATAGGAGTTCATTCTTTTAGTTGAAATAGGAGGAGCAGGTGCAAAAGTAGTAGCAGTAGCACGCGCTTCCCTAGTAGCAGGAAAGGAGGATAGAATTAGTGCGCTACCTTCTCCCCAAGGCCTCCTCGGTCTTCTTGGACTTGGTTTATGTCTGATTCCACCCGAACAGCTAATGTAGGGTTTTTGGGGGTAATGGCACCGGCACACTTTTCGTCTAAATAAGTTCTCTTTCGTCTTCCGATAGTTCTGACCTGCAAAGTGAGCTCCGAAAACTGGCAACCTATGACCAAAAAGCTTAAAATTAGGCTTTTTAGCTTCAAGAGTAGAAGGTGAGATTATCTATTCTATAGCCTATGCGCCCGCTTCTGATGAGATAGAAGTAGGATCCCGGTGCGTCTTCCTTCGGTCGGCCTGTCATCGAAGGATGTTAGCATAATCTGAAGAACGTCAGGCTCGGGTTGGTCAAGCGAACTGATTCATTTCATTCTTCGCCTAGTCTTAGCACCCGCTTCTGTTCATAGAAAAAAAGAGTTGACTCAGTCAAGGGGAGGGGATTTAAGAATAAGTTTGGATTCCGACAAAACTAAGCGTCTTGCCGCTGGGTAAGGGCAATAGGAGGTCTGCAAGCCTTCACGCTGAGGTGAATAAAGGGAAATCCGGCCTCCTTGATCCTCGCCCCAAAGCCAACGCATGAATTTGGTGCTCTCCATTAACCGCTCAAATCTTGTGCTCAATGAGGTCCCGGTACCTTATTCTGGGAGCTAGGCTCAAACTCGTCCACATCTCCTGTCCGAACGATCATCTCCCGTCGTCCTTCCGGCTTGCTCTCTCTTTCTATCTCGAATCCAAAGTGATGGTAGGACTCTCTCTTCGCCTTGGCTGCTGATTAAATTGAAGACATCCTTTTAGAGGCGCCATCTTAAGAAAAAACGTGACTTTCATAGGCCTAACGGTGGTCTTTTACTGGTGCCTGAAAATACGATAATTGAGTTTTTGAGACCAGTGCGATTTTTTTCTCTTTTGAGACTCCGTTTTGTTAACAACAGGCTCTTCAAGACCTTAAACTTACTTTTAAGCAAGTAAACAACCTTCACGGGTAAGGATCGTCTGTGCTATGAGTTTCTCTTCCTCGATAGTGATCTAAGGCAAGTAGAAATCCCTCTTACTCAATAGTGGCTAAGGCTTAAAAGTCTGATCAATGATCTTCTGCTAATGCTAGCGTCTTTTTCATCTCTAATCTCATCTATGCTTCAGGAAAAAGTTTCACCTACCCGCTAATAATTAATATAATAAATAATAAAGGGCTGGCTGCTCTCCAACATTTCACTTCGAATTGAGTGGTTTTTGCTCCTTGCCCTTAGTGAAGCGAGTGGCTTCTGCTCCCCAATGACGCATTTGTGAGCGGCTTTCGCTTCTCTTCTTTGAAATCGTTATCTTCTCTTTCTGTGTCTATAAATCTTCCTGCCCCAAGCCCCTGTAACATTTGGCTTTTTGCGTCCTTCTGCCCTGGGATAGTTGGGCCGGGCCTGGTAACTGCCGCTTCGATCAAGCGTTAAACTACTACTTATGGCTTCGGTCGAGAAAGGTATGGGCCTATGGGTCGGGTTCGTAGTAGCAGACGGACAATTCAAGTACGTGGGGTCTGCTTGGTGAAGCGAAGTAGACGGGTATCCCCGTCATATCGAACGAACTAGCCACTCGTTATTGTAGCAAGGCGCCGTGGGTCTTGCGAGCTTCTGGGTGTATACGCCTGGAGCTCCTCTATATGTAAGGAAATAGCTACATCCAAAAGGGGCAATGGTCGCCGCCCTGGACTCTCCCAACAGTCTGACGCCTGAAAAAGGCTAAGGCTTGAATGGCGCTCTTAGAATGGCTTGTGCTTCAAGAAAACCTACATGGCTGGAAAAAGGGGCACAGACAGAGAACCACTCTTAGTCTTTATTCCCCGTTATTGAGAGTCCCATGCGCCCTAGTCTTCTTTCTTTGAAGACATTAAAGAATTCGCACCTTTTTTTTGGGCTATGACGGTTCGACGCTTCCCGGGACGGGACTAGCCGACTCAAGTAGGAACGAGGGGTCTAACTATTACTACTCTACGAGAAATGCTTTCCGCCCAACCCCCGTACAAGGCGGCTTACCAAGGCTTACCGAATTTCTTCAACGGCCTATGTGCTACGATTAGGACTTGCGGCTTTACGGACACTGCCGCTTCTCCTTTCTCCCCAGCCCCGAAATAAGGCTATTTACCTTCTCTACGACCACAGACTGAAGTTAGAAGATCCACCGGAGATAGTCCTTTCTTTGACCTACCTTGACTTTAGTGGGTCTACGAATCCGCGGAGGGACAAGTCTGCGTTTGACCAAGCATCGAGTCAAGATAGGAGCAACCCCCCATTCCAACCAACCTATCAAACAAGTTTGAACTAGGTTTGATCTGGAAGGCGGGAAGAGCTCTATTGGAGCATTTGGGCGGGAAGCCCTACATGGGATCCGTTACTTGACTTGTGAAGCCCTGTGCTCGAAGCAAAATCAGATTACTTGCACTTTGAAAGTGACCAAAGATATATTCAAAACGACGAAAAAGGTCTTGAAGAGCCTGAACATTGCCTCGGTAGAATCAAACCCAACTAATATGAACTCCCGAAACAAGAAAATCAAAGCAAAAGTGCCTCGCGGCTGTCGCCCCTCTCTCCTTTATGTTACCCATCCCGGGAGCACCTGACCTCATCTCTGTCGGTGAAATTCGATCACTTATTTCGCTCCTCTCCCGGTGGTCGAGCTGCTACGCTCCTCGACTGAACTTGTCTTATTAAAAAAATTCGAGCTGCTTCGCTCCTCTCCTTTCAGTCTTTTGACTACGTACCTCTCCTTTCAGTCTTTTCACTACGTACCTCTCCCGGTGGGTACCTCTCCTTTCAGTCTTTCGCTCCTCTCGCATTTTTTTAATAAGACTTCTGATCAAGTTTTTCTTCCCGGTTTAACTACTCCTATACCTGACCTCGGCTGGTCACAACCAAGGCCAGTAACGAGGAAATCTGTACCCTTAACTTAACTCCACCAAGGAGGTAACCAGATAATGGTGATTTAGAATCGTCAAGGCACTTTTCAGTCGTCACCCTTCCCACCATGTCGAAAACCTTCCATAGAAGACCGAAACGAGCCACAGTGGGCGTCTATACAGTGAAGTGATCTTCCATTTTTGGATTACTATTGTATATAATTTCTTTATTATCTATCTTCATCAATAGAGTAGTGCGAGAGATGGTCATCTTTTTTAAGACTTCAATTCTTTCTTTCTAAATCTTTATATCAACTTGAAGTCAACAAAAAAATGTTGAATTCTCTTTATTGCCGGTTATGAAATAGCTTAGCCGAACTATAGAGGCTAAGGAAAGTGCGTGAGGAAAGCATCTCGCGTGGTAAAGCATCTCGACGAGGAAAGAACTCTCAGAAAGATTTTTTCCTTTTGGAAGATAGAGGAGCGAAACAATCTTAATATTGTATTGATATTGGAAGACCCAAAGGATTTTTCCAATGTAACATTTCTGGGTCCAATGGAATTCATAGGTATAGGAAGATTTTCAAATAGAGCTTTCTTCATTCGAGCAATCCATCACTCCTACTACTAAAATTCTAATTCAATCGAACGCAAGTAGTTACCTTATCAGGATTACCACCAGCTGTCCATCCATAAGTGGGATCCCCGGAGTCCACAATGAACATCCTGTATTCTATCGAGTGTGAATTGATCTCAGTAGGCAAAGGTTGCCTTTCCGACTCCCTCCCAAGCCATTCCTTCAGCTCCAGATGAATGAGTCACTAAAGACTTAAGATGTAGCTACCAGTTTCTTGCTTCTCCACAGTTCTGGCTAATCCATTCCTAAAGGCAGGGATTCAATTCTTACACCCATAGATTCTATGCCCGCCTCTGATGTTCCAACCCTGAAGTCACTTCCTTTAGAGTTGAGTTCAAAGTTACAGCCTTTTAGTAGATAAGCCGGAGTTAACTCATGATAACTCGACGCCCGGACTTAAGCTAATCGGGGAAGACAGAAAATACACTGTTAAGGTTGAGCATTACGATCCGAGACAGAGCTGCAAGAAAGTTGCCTCTCCTTCTAAAGCCATTAAAGCATCTGATCCGGGAAGCAAGGACGTATAAAATTACATAGAATAGACTAAGATTGACTGTTGAATTTGTCTATTGAGCTCTGCCCCCGGCACTGAAAGAAGCAAGGAAAGTCATAATCTAAGGGCTAGGAAGGAAGAAAACCGGTGATTCTCTTCCCCTTCACCCTAAAGCGGGCATAACTTCCTTTTCTTTTAAGTACCTCGCTGCCCGGCAAGTTTAATACTTGCAGAAGTTCTATCTTTCTCTCCGATCGCTTCTAGTCTAGGATAAAACGAATAAGACTAATGTCTTTCTTCTCAGTAAGGGATATTAGTCATGTCTTTATTATTAATAACAGAAAGCTACTAAGTCGGAATCTCCAACTTCTCTTATTCCTTACCGGTGAATCTATTCCAACAAAGCTAACATCTCTTTAGGCTATGACAGCGTCCTCTCTGCCTTTTCCCTGGGAAGTTTGTGAGTAAGTAGCAGTCTTTGAGGAAGTTAGATGCTTTCTGTCTATTAGCCCTTAATGCATCTATTCTTGTAGGCCTGGGAAGTGGAAAGATAGTTAAGTCAGGCAGTAAGAATAGTAGGGTTATATGTTTCCGGGGGACCAAGTCAAAACATCAATTAGTTGGGGCCTCCGATCTTAGCCCGGATGAAATTCCACTTTTCAAGGTTAGCTTGAAGGGCGAAATGGTCTTATCGTCTCGTATAAGTAGGCGACGGATAAGAGAAATGCCGTTTAATTGAGTGACGGGCAAAAGATCAATCAATCTCGCTATTTCGCTCTGCCCGTAGATGAACCCTGGGAACTTGAAGAGGATTTGTAGCTATTTAATTACCAAAGGCAGAAAGCCATTAATCAGTCAGAAGCCGGGTGAGAAGTCAGTCATTCTATTGGTGTTCAATCCCGTAGTGTTCTTGAGAAGAGCGGGAAGCAAGGAATTTAGCTCTTTCATTCCAGACCGAGAATGAGGAATATAATTCTAAAGGAAATGATTAATTTAGCAATCATATTCGGCTGCTGAGCTTCATCTTTCTAGGTTGGTCTAATCCAGTCTGCCTAAGAGAACTTCAAGTAGAAAGCCAAAGTAGAAAGCCTGGGAAGTTGCAAGAAAGGGCAGAGAAATACAAGTCTCAGTATGAAAGCTAGAACTCATATTTAGTTACACTTCCGTCCTGCAGATATATTCATCTTGTGTTTGGTACAAGCCCGGCAGCCTAACATAAAGTCTAAATCCAGTGATTCTTTGCCTATAAGCCCGTCTTCTTCATCAGAGAAGTCAAGTAAGGAAGCAAGAAAGAGCTCGCTGCTTCTTCTATTAAGTTAAGAAAGCCCGATTCCTTCTTCGATTAAGGGAGATCCGTCTTGAGATTATGATTTAGTTACAGGGCTGTAAGTCCCCACTTAAAACTCTAACTCACTCTTTGCAAGCACTTCAGATGCCTAAGAGGAAGGATAAAGTCCTAATAGGAAGTCTAAAGCAAGGGATGTCTGAAGATCCGTTTCCGAAGTTTCCTTCTTCGTTTGGTAAGCACTACGAAAGAACTGTAACTACTAATAACTAAGAGCTTGGCCTGACGACCTCCCTCCTATTCACCAAATCCCCTGCCTGAGGTCCGCTTTTCCTAAACCAATGATTCAATTACTAAGTACTAAGCCCTGATCTCTTTCTTCCCGGAAGATATTAAATGGGATTAAGAGCTCCGCTCCTCTTCCCAGCTCTGTCTCTACTCCCCTGTAAGAAGTTCCTTAGCCCATTTCATCTCTTCCCCGGAAAAAAGGGAGATTCGAACAACCGTAACTCATAAAACGTCAAAGAGTTTGGTCTTTCGGCCCGTCACTCCCTCTTGTTCTTATTCGGTCTAATGGGAACCACGGTAACGAAGAAAAGAACAAGTTCCTATTACCTTTGAAAGAATTCCCAGTTCTCCGGAAAGAAGTGTAACACTACTGAATTCCGGATATCAGGAAAGAGAGAAAAAACAAGCGTAACTCCTCAAACCTGCAAGCATCCTCGGGCGCGGAGCTCTTAATCCCATTTAATATCTTCCCACGCTCATTGTCCGGCCTATTCCCCTCTTTTCACTTTCCGTCTTACTGAGGAAAAGGTTGCAGTCTTTCTTTTAGGAAGTTGCAGGGCTTGACGTTACGAAAGCCGTAAAGACGTATTGATATGACGATTGAGTTACACGTCCTGATATTGATTTCATTAGTCTTGAGATTGACTTACGAAAGGCAGAGATTAGTTGCTTTTGGAGCTTTAGAAGTTCGAAAGTCAGATTTGTGTGAAAACCTGACCTTAGACAGATCTGGCATTACGAAGTAGAGCCTACAGCCTAAGAATGAAAAGTCTGGGATTTCCTTCTTTCGTTCCGAACCTGGTAAACGAAGTAAGGGTAGTAGGTTTAGTAGTTCCCGCTGTAAGATCCTAATGAATTGATTTAGGAACAATGCCCAGTGCAAGTAAGGGAATTCAAAGTCCCATTGAATCAATTACTCCACCCTTATGGGATCAAACTGTAACTCCAAAGACAGAAAATAACCCTGCCTATTCCTCCATAGGTGGAGTAAGGTGCAAACGGCTATTTCAATACTGGAAATGGAAAAGAGCCTTATAAGGCATCCGATGGGAGATTACATGATGAGAAGAAAAGATCTTTTCAGGGCCTATTTCGGCCAATAGAACAACAGATAGCTATTGAGCTAGTCCAGTATCTTCACCGGGAGGAAAGAAGTTAGAAGAAAGCCAAATCAGATTTCTCCTCCTGCTTCATCTAAGATCGGGGATTAGTCTTTATATGACTCTTTATATGACGTAGTTGCAAGCCCTGACTATGCAGAGATTCCTATTGATATTGACTTATAGGGATTAGGAAAGCTATTAATCAAGACTAAAGTATATCATTTCATTTCCCCTTATTTGTCAAATCAGCTAGGAAAGCTACAAGTCTTAAGGCTGCTTACGCAAAGGCAGGCGTCCCTTAGCCTTTCGAAGTCGGAGTGGAGCGCTATGACTGACTTTCAAACCTATCATTCATGTGGATAATCCTTAATATGATGACCAGAAAATGCTAAAGAATCTTCTCACCTCCTTTATCATAAGTTGCAGGTCCCAGAAGTCTCAGTCTAAGTAGAATTCCTGCTAGACCGAGTCTCAGTCTAAGCCAATCCCAATTGTTGCAATCCTTTCCGATGAAGTAGAAGAAGTCAATGAAGAAGTTGGAGATTAATACTTATATTGACTTAGAAGCTCTTCCGAAGTAAGAAATTCCTTCCTTAATGGAAGAGGCATAACATAAAATAGAAAGCGTTGGAAGTAAGGTAGTCTGATTTACTTACACGTCAGTCCGGAGATTGATTGAGCAGCCCCAGTTAACTCATTCGCATGTTGTTGTTAGCGGGTGAATCACTTCCTACACCTAGGGCTTCCCTTTCCTCTTTCCGCACAAGAGAATTCCCCTTGAAAGAAAGGCCAGGAAGTTAGAAAGAAGCTTTTCTCTATGACGCTTCATAGCGCGACGCTACTTTAGCAGCTACTTCGTTTTCAAGGCCTTAAATAGAATATGATCCATTAGCTGCGAACGGCCTATTGAATCAACTCCTTTATCAACATCTCTTTAGGCTCGGAAAGCCTATTCACCGGAAGGATGACTGAGTTGCAGCTTCAGGGGATTGAAAAGAGCCAGAGATGAAGAGTTAGATTTGTAGTTACATGGTTCTAATGATTCCGAGTTCGATTCACTTACAAGGACTAGCTGGTTAAGGCCTTACAGCGGAGGTACCAATAAATTCCTCTGTATAAGGAAATTCCTCTTGCGCATGTTGCGGAGAATCCTCTAACTATTGACTTAGGGAAAGAAGATCATCTTCAACTTCTAAGGCACAGCCCTGTTGAAGATAATCCTTTACCTACCATGGCTTAGTCTCTTTCCAGATGCTTTCAACCAGTCTTGACCTTTCCAGATGGTGAGAAAAAAGGATAGTCAAGAAGGTCAGCGGAGATCTCATAAGATAAGAAATTACTCAGAAGAGAAGACCAATTTCAGCCTATTTACCCTGAAACAGGGAAGAAAGGACAACGGAACGTTGACCCACTGGTCTGTAACAAAGAAAGAAACTTCCGGACGGCCGGGCTTGGTTTGTCCATTGGGTTACATTTCCTTATACAGATCAGCCGGAGATTAAGATTTAGATCAAAAATACAATCCCGACTTGAGACATAGAAGCCAGCCCTGCCCTTACTTAATCTGTAAGGTAGACCGGGAAGTCAGAAAGAAGAAATTCCTATGTTTTCTCGGGGATTCTTTTTTCTCTTTTGACACCGCCCGACAGGAGATATAGAAGGCGGAGAAGGAAGTAGTTTTATTGAGTTGCAGGGGAAATAGTTAGGAAAGAAACCTATCTGACTTCCTTTGTGCCCCATGCCTATTGGTCACTTCAGTCGTCCCGGGATATAATGAATGTATTTATTTACATCACGTCAGCCTACAGCCTAAGAATGCAGTGGGGAAGATTCGTCATGTCTTTATTGAATTAACGTCAGCCCCTAAAAAGTCTCTTTTGTCAAGGATTTCATTCTTTAGGCGCCTAACAGCAAGGAAGAAAAGCTAAAAGAAAGGAGCAAGCTACAGCTCGAAAGAATTCTAATTAATTAAGGCTTTGCGCGCTAGCGCGCAAGCGTTTCGTCCTCTTTTTCTTTAAGAATAAGCTTTTTCTCGCTTCCCCTTATTACATATTCTTAATAGTAAGCAGATCTCCTCACTCGAGTTCTTTTGCATTGAGCTCGTCAACTTTCGTTCAACCTTACCTATGCTATTTTATACGGAGAATCGGTGCCCCTAAAAACTTATTGATAGAGTTACGTGGTGCATACAATAGGTTGAGGATTTCTAAATTTCAGGAGATAGCTTACTTTTCAGCAGGCTTAAAAAAGAAAAAAGAATCGGCATCGTCTTCACAATAAATAGGTAACCTAAAGCGAAATTTTGTTCTTTATCGCCGGGAAAATCTCGTAACTGAGGCCTTACGCTTATTAGCCCCGGATGCGCGCTTGCTTCTTAATCTATCTTCGTAGAAAGAAAGTGTGTTTTAACAATACGTGATGAAAGCAGTCTATTCTTTTAGCATATGACGTAGGAAAGGAAGGGACAAAAGATAACTACTAAAGTCGACTCGTGAAAAAAGCTTGTATTGAGTGCTTGCTGGTTGAAGGGCTTACTATTGAGCACTGTACGGGGGGCATTACTACAAGAGAGCTGTAACACAGAAAGAAGTCGATTGCTGCCATTCCGGCAATCAGGTTTGAGAAGTCTTTCGTCCGGGAGATATAGCTCATCAGCGCAAACATACAGAAATCCTGTTACAAGATCTGTACGTCAGACTGGAAGAACCAGAGGAAGACTCTATAGCGGATAGAACACTAAACGCTTATTCCCTTCCTTTGCTTTTAGTGCTTAGATAAGTTTGTTGCACGGAGGGATAGAAATTATCCTGCAGTAGGATAAGGAGAGATCTCTTTACGTCAGCCGAGACTTTACGAAGAGAAAGACTGAACTCAAGTAGAATTAAGAAGACTGCTTCCATACCTTATCTCAGATTATCCTTGAGTGCTGGTATGGGGCACTATCCTCGAAGTAAGGGAGAGGGGGATACCTCTAACTCTGATAGCATTCAAGTACTAGCTCCAACCGCTTACTGGAAGAGCATCGAGTTCTAAAGAAGAGTGCCGGTTTAGACTGAAATCTTTGTCTTTCTGGGCCTTAGTCGAGGGAGGAGAGCGAAGCAACCAAAAGAAGGATGAGGCTGCCCTGGAGGAAATTACTGATTATCAAGTGCTTGGGTAAGAGACTGGGTTAGAACTTCATGGTGAGACGTCTAAGCGGAAACTGAAATCACCGTTTCTGTGATTTTTATTGGGGCAATGACTTTTTCTTGGTTAAGTTTGGATTATGACCATGTGCTCTTTGATGGTCCTTGGATGGTGGCTGACCAGTACATTACGGTGAGGCAATGGCAAGCCAATTTCGACCATGAGTAAGCTTCTATTGAGACAGTGGTGGTTTGGGTGAGGCTTCCGAACCTTAACAACCTATGGCCACGATGCCGTACTTCCAATGGAGATCACAGTTAAGTTTCTCAGAGTAGCCTATCAAAATAACTTGACTCCAGGAGACTACAATGAGGCTACTGGCCTTGGATCATATAAGGGTTCAGAATATGATAATAGCTCTAGCCTACAAAAAGAAAGTCAAGAATAAATGAGGAAGGAAAAAGGGTATGGAAAACTATCCTACCTCTTGATACAAAAGAAAGGATCAAAAGTGTGGAAAATGGTCTTGGGAAGGCCCCTTTGTGATCCAAACTTGACTGCCCAACGGAGCCTATCATTTGATGGATATGGACGGTCAGTTCCACCATAAATGGGAAATTATGATCCTTCTATGTGGGAGTCATACGAGACAAAAGAAGATATAGAGACATCTATGGTAAGAATCCGAGCCATGTACTTAGACCTTCTCCTGAGAAAAAGGGTATAAAACCTCCTGACGTCAAACCTATAAAGATGCTCGGGTCCTATACTGCCTATCAATTCTCTGTAGCCGTTGGCCATACATCTTATTAGCCAATCAATCCTGATTAATAATGAAAAGAAAGGGCGGCTTAGGACACTACGACTTGACTGGCTGGCAGAGAACTTCCCTTTACTAACTGTTAGAGGAAAAAAAAACAACGCGCTGTCCGACCTTCGCTACGTCAGATGCTACAAGCCGAGCTGCGTCACAAGAACTGCTAACTCCATTAGCTGCTTTTGCCAACTATAGCGACTAGTCTTGTCTTTGTACACGTCCGATGCCTAACTTCGTCAGTTGGAATCTTCTTTGTAAGAGAGGTAGGGCTAGCAGACATTTGAAAGAAGGAAATTCTAGCACACGGGAAGGAAGTAGAAGTAGGAGGGAATAAGGTATATTAGATATATGGCATCAGTCGGTTGCATCATATAGTTGAATAGGTTGCCAATCAGATAAAGGGAATTACATTGAAAGATGATCCGCAACTTCAAGAGCCTTACTAGTGCTACGCTCACACATTTCGACCAGGCACAGCAGACGATCCCGGAGGACTCAAACGAAAGCCCAATAGCCCGTGAACATGATTATCTGCAACCTCCTGAAACAAGGACCATAGCAGTACTGGAACCTTCGACTTGTGGGGTTCCACTCTTACTCTTGCAAAAGTTGGAGAATCCACTGCTAGGGGAATGGGATGGATGTCACTTGCAAGTCTTCAGAAAGGGGATTCTGCAAGGTTATTTATATCTTAACTTAACAAGTTAAGGGAGGCAGAATGAGATTTTTCAGAGAGGCGCACAAGTTGAATACTTGTAACGAGCCAGAAAGTGTGGCACTGACTTTCGGAATTGAATGTGGCAGGGGACAAATGCCAAAGCAAATGCAAAGAAGAAGCTCTTTTATGTTTATCCAGTCTTAAGATCCCCCTCAGAAGTCCGCAAAAGATAAGGTGACGCGTAGCCCAGATAGCCAGAATCCGCTATTAACGATTGAATCCCCTGCTTGAGAAGTCGGGATAAGGGCTGGAAGTCTTCTGCATCTAGACAGGCCAATGACGGATTCGAACTTTTGACTGCTAAGGCGGGTCGTTCTAAGCCTGGTGCTTTCTTTTCTTCGAAGCCGGTCGTGTCCTAAGGGGAACGATATTCTCTTAGCCGGCGGCTAGGCTGGTTGTTTAATACGCGACATAGGATCAAGAAAGAGGTCTTTTCTTCGCTTTTTAGTAGCCTTTTATATACGATGGATGAATGTGCCGATAGTAGAGGAGAGCCATGTCCCTCACTCAAACGATGAACCTTTTAAGCCCCCGCGCTTCTGACTAATCATGAGATTAGTCATCCGAGCGAGACCTTTTGGGTTACAACCTTTCCCAACAGGTGGAACTTTTTAGAGAAATCTGTCACAGCTGAGCTTCGCGAAAGGAATATTTTATGTTCGGCGTCATTTCCGCTGCGATAGAGGAGAAATCGAAAAGAATTAGCCCTTCCGCCCTTGGGGAAAGAAAGACTTTATGACCGCACTCTTAAAGCACTCGTTAACGCAGATATGTCTTTGTCCCAGCACTCTCCGGCCACTTTCCCTTCACAATAGGCTACGGAGCGGGCAGCCTCAAACTCAGTAAATCCTTCAACATTTTGATATGCTGGCAGATTCGCTTACCACTGCAGAACAGATAAGATAGTCTCATGATTAGGTTTTGCCTTAGATGCAATCCCTTAGTATCCTTCTTTTGTTACCTCTATTAGTACCCCAGCAGATCCAGTACCGTTTGAGCAACTTCATGATCTTTTTATTCATCAGGAGAGCGATCTCCGAATCCGTTCCCTAGGTCTTTCTTCTCTTCTTGCTGGATAGTGGTTGAAGCCCCTTTCTCAATTTCTGCTTCCATTGACGCAGTTATATGGTGCTACGAGCGCGACATCTGCAACTAAGATTAAGATAAAAAGTGGTCGTGTTGCTTTTTGGGGAAAAAAATTGATTCAAAAGTTTCCAATCCATAAAGGCCTAAGAAAGTATGAAGTTAGGGCAAGGGAAGATCTAATTAATATCACATGGTAAGCTATGGCATATTGGAATGGAAGGTCTCACAGGAAGGTGACATTTCGAATAGCCTCGGTGTGGGTTGGGTTTAATCCATCCAATAATCAAAGCAAATATTAAAGGACGCTAACCTGGTGTTAGGTTCATTCGTCCTACACCAAGGTCTGTGCTAATGCGGTCCCGACGGAGCTCGGTAGCTTCGGGGAGTCCCCCGAAATAGGGGCATAGATAGAAGGAGTTAGGATAACGAAGGTAGTAAGAAAGCTCTTCCTTTTTGACTACCTTACCCTGATGAGTCAAGGAATGATGATGTATGTTTCCGGGTTCTTCCCGATACGGGCATAGTGGCAGTAAGAGCCGGACTTACGGGCTAACTCAAGTTTCCGGCTTGAGCTCTAGGTTGCGTTGCTAGCGGGGTTAAAAGCGTTGGCTTTTTGTTCCTGGAGATCAACGGAACCTCGTTCTTTTTCTTCGACTTCTTGTTCTTACCTACCCCCCCGAAACTTGTACGCGGGAACCAAAGGTTAACCGTGAATGGGATCTTAGTTTAACAATCTCCCTTTCTTCTGCTATTAGTATTAGATAATCTGCTACCGCAGAATCTCCGGATGTAGCTTCCATCAATGCCTGCCAAACTTCCACCGGATCCCCTTTGCTCAATCAGATGCCGTAGGGAAGGCCTACCCCCGAATCGGATAATGATAATGTAAAAGAATGACGTATGCTTTCTCTGTCCATTCTAACATTTTTTAGAAGATACCGCTATTTCTGGTCCTTCCTTGACTGATTCCCGAATAGACGAATATAAGCTCCGCGAGGGCTTGATTTAATGAAAAAAAGAGTCAGCCTCCATAGGAAGTCAGCGGGTGGCGTGGGGGTGAAGGTTGAGGGCTTTCCTTGGAACTACCTTCTGCTTTAGATGACATTTGACGACGACATTGATTTCACTGACAATAGTCAGCCCCAACGCAGGGAGTAATAGAATGTGCAGAATGCCGGTCTCCAAAGAAAGATATATGACGCTTGTCGGCCACTTCACTCTCTTCTGGCGTCTTTCCCCCCTTGAAGGTGCTGGCAGAACTCTATCTATCCGTCGAGTAGATACTTTAAAGGGGTTTGAGCACTTCAAAGAGTCAGTTTTTCTTTACTTCTTATAGTGCTATAGAAGGCCATTCCATAACCATAATAAATATAGGGCATCAGCCGTCACTATATATATAATTACTTACTAGTAATCGAATCTATAAGTGAGAAGTAGAGGAGTCCTTTCCCAGTATAGAGAGTAGTCAGGCCCAGTCGGCCAGTCAGTGGGACCGGGCTTGATTTTATTGAATTTGAATTGACACAAGCCTTGAAATGCCCGTTAGTAGCTGCTGTGCTCTGTTACGAGAACTCACTACTACTACTAGGTGATAGCGGAACCTAAGATCGTGCCCTTTCTATTGCATTGGAAGAGCAGTCCCCCCTCTTTCCTCTGAAATAGGCTGAATCTTTGCGCTACTCTGGGATTCCCCTTTGCCCAGAGAACAAAGCTGACTTGTCTGTCGATGATTGAAAAGAAGCCTTTCTGACTATTCAGTCTTTTCTTTCAAGACGGGGAGCTTTTCTAGTTATAGAAAGGAAAGTCACGAAAATCTCATAACATAACAATCAGACAGGTGGGATCACTATGTGGGGAACTTTCCCCGCTCTATGTTCTCAGCCAAGAACTCAACGGCGTCTGTCTAGGTGAATAATCAGTTTCTTTAGCTTAAAGGCCCGTCAACTCACGTTAGCTATAAATCCTATAGCAGAGGTAAAAGATTCCGTGGTAAAGGTAGATGACATTTCTGCTCTTTTGGTTCCCTTCCTTGAAGTTGAGAGCTTATTACCCTTCTGTTGGTGAAAGATCTAATCTTCCAAAGTGAATCTATCTAACTACTGGTTGGTCCAGCAAGACTAACCCGATGACGTGGCATCCGTTGACAATGGAGTGAGACTAACATCAGACAGTGAGGGGGCATGAATAACTTTTATCATCGGCGGGACGGCGAAGCAAAAAGCTTCTTTGATATATAGATCTAACTTGACCAAAAAGAAAGACGAAATAAAAAAGATTCTATCTAAGGACTGGTTCTATCCCTTTTTATTCAAGAAATAATAGAACCGCTCCTAGTATCGGCACCCTTCTGATTACAGGAAAAACTATGGTGCTGGCCCTTTTATTAGTCTAATCTTGTCTTTCGATCCCCGAACTCCATCTTAGACTAGAAAGCTCAAAAAGACAATTTGTTTTTTTGACAAGACAACTGAGGAGACACCGTCTGATCCGGAGACAGACGCCGAAGTTCAATAGATGACCACAAAATCTGATTCAACAAGAACACCCAGAGCAAAGTGTGGCGGACCCTTCTCCTTCTCCTCCGGTTCCTGCAATGGGTTAAGTCTATAACGATTTTCATGAAAAATCCTCGCAAAAATTTATCCCAACAAACTGGAAAAAGTGATCAGATGTATTCTATGAATTAGATAACCTGAATACAATCTTACTGGACTTAGCGGACTGAACCCCTGTTTAGCCCCACATCCCCGCAAAGGGCTAAAGAGGAATATCGGCGTTTACGCTAAGTACGTAGTTCTTTAGATCATAAGATATGATATAGATATGATATAACAGCCAAGAGGGATAATTGAAAGAAGTATATTATCTTTAATAAATTACTCTTTAACGGAGGAGGAGGCAAGCGAGAAAAAGCTTATTCTTAAAGAAAAAGAGGACGAAACGCTTGCGCGCTAGCGCGCAAAGCCTTAATTAATTTGAATTCTTTCGAGCGCGACTGAGACTCCCACTTGAATACAATTTGAAAACACGGAAAGAAAGCGCAGAAAGTTTCCTGTCTTTGTCTTCTTTTTATATCACTCCCCCGAACAGATAGTGGCATAGGTCCCACCACAGCCGTACGATCCTCTGATGTATAAGATCAGTTGCCGTATATTCTAAGTGCAGCAAAGAAGTGTTAAGAGGTGCGTAACCTTGCCTTGTTCAACTTCCATTCCTTTAATGAAAGCGTCAATTCTGACTGTTATTTATTTCGTCTTTTCTTTCCTAATAAGACTAAGCTAAGAACGATCCCATCTTAAGTTTTCTTAAAAAAGAAGAAAGTCTTTTCCTAACCCTCGTACTTTTCTACTTAACTTCGTCATAGAGCAGTGTCGTACCTTAATTAAGAAGTAAGCATAGAGCTTTCTTAATCTTCCTCTCCCGGTAATCGAGCCAGTTTTCACTGGAACCAGCCCTGTCACTCGTTACGTTTAACGACTTCACTTGTTGGTCCTAATTTGTCTTCAAGCCCATTACCCTAACCAAGCCTTCTCTCCGACTTCTATTAGTGGGGAATGACGATCGCATCCACGTTCAGCTATCTATTAATGCGTTCCCACCTGCATGCCTAACCGCTAACTAAGGCCCATCCTAATTAAGTCCTTCGTCATGTATGTATCTTTCTCATTCCCCGCTGTCCTTGCTTGGCTAGCGTGCTTCGAAAGCGCACATGTAAGATTAAATAAAAAAGGACTGCTACCATAACTGCTAACAAAGTTTCGAAGGAAAGCGGATCAAGACAAGTCGATAGACAAAGCAGACAACCCTAGCCTCTATGGCAAGCCAAAAGTGGTAAAGGTTTTATAGCCCCGAAGGTCTGAAGACCAGAGTTATCGGCGCCTATTTCAATGTAACCCCCTGTGTGGTCGAAAGAAAGGGAATGAAGTGTCACACTCAGGATGGTCGACCAAGACTGCCTCCTTAGCTTTAGCTGCCGAAAATTTTTGGCTTCAAGTGGAACTTAGTGCATGGACCCATCGTGCCATGGAAGTCGAATTCAAATGTGAAGAACTCCGGCAAAGTAAAGAGTTTGCAGTTGTACGATCAAAAAGAAGCGAAAGTTGAGGAACTCACCAGGAATAGTCAGACTTTACAGGCAGCCGTCAATGCTCGCACTGCTCAGGCTGAAGAATTGGGGAACCGAGCCCTGCAGCGAATGGTTCAAGGCCTGAATCAACCAACAGAAGGCTTCAAAAGAGCTTGAGGCACGATGCGCTGGAAATCTGATGCGAGCAGTTACGCACCTACGAAAAAGTTTTCAAAGCAAAGAGCTTCTTCTCACCAGATGGGAACTGAATGGCGTGCATCCAGTAGGAATTGAACCTACGAATTCGCCAATGAAGTTATGAGTTGGGCGCTTTAACCATTCTATAATGGATGCGGCAAGACTCAGCGAGTGATGAACTAGGTTTTAGTATTCCTTCTCGAGCTTCTATTTCTTCCGTTAAAGGAGATTCGAGAAAAGATGGAATAGTTTTGAAATAATGAACTGAAGACGTTTCCAATACCGACCTCCGGCACCCATTGATTTTGCACCTTCTAACAAAAAGAGTGACGACTATACCACTTTTGGTACCACCTCTTTCGTCAGTGGGTATAGTAGTTCGGGATGACTCCGAAGATTATTCAACCACATCTGATAATCATCAATGGTTTCAGCTTCTAAATCATTTGATATTATGTCATCCGCCAGATGGGAGTATTGCAGTCGAATTTGTTGAAAAAAAAAATACCTCCGCAGATCGAAGGATTTCCTGCTGAAAGGGCGTCACCCCTCCTCATAGGCAGGGAACGAAGATGAAGAGCAGGCAAGGAAGTCAAACTCAGGAACAAGAACTAAGAAGGAGCGAATAATCCCTAACTATCGAAACAAAGGTCTTTACGGCCCTTAACTATTGAAGACCTCTAAGCCTACCTTTCGGAAGAGTGAAGAGAGGCTCGAACGTTTAAGAAGTTACTCTTTCTTGAAGCTTTCCTGGTCTTCTTCTTCAGACGCACTAGCACTAAGTAAGCAAGCTACCTTGCCAAAGGAGCAAGGACGGTAAGAAGTCCTTTTGCCCGGTCAAACGATTGGAAGCCGCAGGAGTGTTCGGCACAAAGCAGAAATTCAAACTTTTTGTTAAAAGAAAATCTCTTTCCATAAAGTCAAATTCATTAATTATTTTCTTAAAGGCCATAAATAAAGTCGAGCTTGAATTCAAATTGATATCCCAGAGAAGGGACGAGCGCTTACATAACCTAGCCAGATCCGTAACGTAACTACTGCTTCAAGTTTGGTGGAAGTAATGATGGAAATGGTTTTGGTATCAGACCATTTAGTAGTTCTCATGGCCCCTTTTGTTGCTCAGTTCCTCAAAATTCATCATCCCTCAAAAGAAAGAGTACATCTGAGGCGGGGGATCTCTTCCAGCTCCTTTGAGACGCTTTTCTTACGCAGCTATAAGTCAAGTGGAGATCCTCTATTTTCACGAATCCAGTTCTCGATAGTAAATGAAAAGAGTGGCCGGGCTCAAAGAGGAATCGCCCGAAAGCAAGGGAATCCATTCTGCTCTGAGATGCCGAGAATCTGCTTTTGGTTGGTGCTATAGTAATAGCATTAGCAATTCTCTTATCCCCGCGAAGACGCGGTCTTAACAAGATCCACTGCTATTGAATCCGTTGTAGGCGAGACTAGTAGAAGTGACCGGTTAGTGAAATTCTTTGACGGAGCGACCCTAGGTCCTATTCCTTTCTTTCTCGATGCTTTTCATAGCCGTAAACAAGGGTCGGGTATCCACTCAAATTCAAGCCATGGCAGCGTCAGATGTTCCAACTAATCCCTACTTTTTTTTCGTTAAAGAGCTACTTCTTCGAGCTGGGTGAGGGTCGAGCCCCTTCCTCTATCTATGTCTGGAAGACAATCCCCACCGTCAATGGAAGAGAAGCGGTCGTCCAGAGCCGCACATAAGCAGATGTACCAGTTAGCATGCTTTCTGATGTGGATGGAACGAACGTTTCTTTCGTCCTATGACCTAACCTAGCCCCAGGTTCTCCCTTTCTGCTTTCCCGTTGGTTTTGAAGAGGGATTTGCGGTCTAAAAAGAAAAAGATGCGTTAGGATAGGACGTTTGGGCCACCGCACAGCATTTCAAATAGAGCGCTGCCCAAGCCTTTCAACAATATAAAATCTGACTTTATGGAAAGAGATTTGATATTGTTGTGAAGAAAGGTTTGTTATGGTGTTCTACATCATCCTACATTGGGGAATGAAGAGAAGCCCCACTAGGTCTCCAACTCGCCTCACCTGATTTATTCCGAGTGTATTACCAGTCAGAGAGGGGGTGCGCTCAAAGTCCGATCAAGGAGGAAGATCGCTGTTCTGCCGGTAGGAGTGCTGCTCCGTCAGTTCCCTGCGTCATCGTAGACTGATCGGGGTCCCCAGTTCCCCTTTGACGCTGCGTCGATGTCGACACAGATAGGACATGAAGGTACGAGCCCTTAAGCGCACAGGTTTTTTGATAAAGGGTCTTCTCCGCCGCTCTTCACGGGTTTGATTTCATTTCTTTCATCATCCCATCTTTCTCTTGTCGCGAGCCTTTTAGAGTGTAGAACATTTACAGGGAACCGCGAGGATAATTGCATTCAGGGCCCAATCAACTACTGATTTGACCTTCCCCTAACATTGATTTGACTCCCATCCCCATGCAGATTTGACTCCAACATAACTTCACATATAGTCTCAGGCAAAGGAAGACTAATCTACTGAACTTCCTTTTTGTGCTTTAGCGCCCCTCCCTATAATGCTGGACTATACTTGTAGTCGTTAGAACAACAACTGTGTACCAGCCCCTTTCTCTTATACGTGCGGAGGAGGTGTACACTTTCGTCGTAGTACTTTTTTTATGTCCTGCTGAAAGGCACTGCAATGGCTTACGCATTAGCGTGCGGCATTTGCTACATAATCCGCGCATCTGAAGTCAGATATTTTACTATCTATAAGGTAAGTGAGGACTTCTTCCAAGTTCGAAAACATGTTTATTAAGTTGATTTGTTGCTGCTGATTTCAATAGCCAAGTCAAGCTTTCCAGCAGGCGAGACAGATGCCGATTCTACCTCTGTCAACTACTGAATTATTTTCGATTTTTCTCACTCTCCATCAACGATTGTTAAATCTCTGACTTATTAAGCCGAAAGCTCTAAGTCAAGAAGTCAAGCCAGCTTCAAAGTCCGAAAGTTAGAAGGTACGGTTTCATCATCCGTCACTACCTCACCTCACTAAGTCCAGTCTATGCGCCCTTAGCCTAAGGATAGAGAAAGGGCTAATGCTTTGGTCATACTAGATGACGAGGCTTACCGAACTACCTTTGCCGTAACTCACATAGAGAAGAGAAGGCCGCTCAAGCGGAATGAATCCGAATACGACTCTCGCTAAACTTAAGCTCTTTACTGCTAAGCTGATCACAACTTCATATTCAACAACAGCAAGAAGACGACTGACGCCCGCTGAATTGAACATTCGCTTTTCTCGGGTTCAGCGCCGCGGGTTCGAGAGAGAAATTCCTACTATAACGAATCCAGGGAAGAAGGTAATCCAATTAGTTTCATGCTGCTTTCCGTGCTATCGGTTGTTCACTGGAAAGCATGAGTTAGTTCAGAGTCGGCAAGGGGAATCAGAGAAAGGGCTGTTTAGTCAACAATCATGACCATGGGAACATTTGTTCGCTTTATAGGTACCCCCGAATCTACTAGTCATCGCCTTTCAGCTGGGAAAAGCATTTACCTGGAGTCGGCTATTCCTGATTCAGCAAAGGAAAAAAGCCTTGATCCCAAGCGGATTGGATTATTCCTTTTATCCGGACTTCCTCTAATCGTGATTTTGACTCTATTATGATACCTCCCTCTGTCGAAATAGAAATCGAGAATGGAGGTGATTTCGCTACCTTTTTTTGTTTGGTGAAAAATCTTTCTTTCTTGGTCACATAAGCTTGAACCAGGAAACAGACTTTGATATTCTACCTTTGCCGGGCATGAGCTACTCTCTTCTAGCCTTACTCTAACAGATTCTATTTCTTAACTGAAAGCTTATTCTTTTTTTTTCAAGCATGAGTGACCAGTCGACGAGAGGAAGAAGAAAGTCTGATTATTTAATCCATTTGAGTTAGATCCCTTAGGTGTACTTTACATTACATTGTTGGAAAACCGCATTGAATTTAGAAGAAGGGTCGAGGTGAGAGCAACTTTTTTTGAGATCATTTCAATCTCTTCTACCCGCAGACTTGAATGAAATAAGGCTAAAGAATTTCATATAAAAGGCGCGTGGGGGATGACCAAAGCAATATCACCTTCGACAGGGAAAGGCGAACCCGAACCACAGAAAGAAGAGCTTCTTCTCGGTATCAATGACTCAGAAGACGGCAAAAGAAAAAGAGTGGACTTGGTCTGGTCATCACTATTGGTTCTCTTTAAAGATCCAGCAACTCTTTGAGAATGATTGTCGGAAGTGACTTCGATAATACCTTGACTTCAGTCACTCGCTTCTTTAAGCCTTACCACCAACAGCAGTTATGCCGACAGTGGCAAGAGCTTCTTCTTGTTCTTCACTAATTCCGGCTAATTGGCCTATGGGTGAGAAACTCCTAGTGCTAATCTCTGACAGAAGGAAGAGCCGATTCGTAATAGCCTTGATTTTCTCCTTTTTTGGCTTATTAGGTGTTCTGGGTCAACCTCTTCCTCTTCCGTCCCCATCAGGCGCATCAAGCTCTCCAGGTAGTGTACAGCCACCCGCACCTGCCCCCGAAAGCCTTCAGCCTGAAGACCCCTTTGAAACTAATCCTCGGAGTGAAAAAAGAGAGCGAAAGCCAAAAGACTTATCCTTAGTCTTATTAAAAAAATGCGAGTCACGCTTCGCTCCTCATTGACAGGAAATGATTGAGATTGTATCGCTTACTTAGAGATCATGAGAAGCTCAGAAGGCAAGCCGCCCTATGCCCCTATCTTTCAAGGTCGGTGGATCTGCGGGATCCGTTTGATTGATAGAAAGATCAAGGCAATGGATCTTCCAACGTCAATTCTCCTTGATTAGAGAACAGCCTCTATGCAAGCAATTTCTAAATTTCTATAGCGATCCCTTGAATCCAATGCATCCATTGAATCAGTCGCATATTCTGCCTTGATAACGCCTGGAAGGGAAGAAGGTCACATTGGATCAAGTCAACTAATTACGACAGTAAACTGTTGATGTTATGAGCATCTTTTGCAGCACCTTCTTTATATAATGATAATGCTACAGAAACCAATTCTCCGACTAAACAACCCCTTCTCATTCTCTGATCGGGAAAGAAGTTGCTCTTTGAATGGCCCTTTAGCCCAGCTAGTAAACTCCCTCATTGACGCAAACAAGCAAAGAAAGAAAAAACAGAGTAGGCTAATTGCTGTCTGTGGGAGCATAGCATACAGTCATCAATCCGTTTTGGGAATAGAGAATGGTATCAAAGATTCCATCCACAACTAAAAACAAAGCCTTTACGTGGCTGGTCTAAGTGCAAGTATAGAGGATCCAGTAAATTCGGACTCCATTTCCTGTGATCTGACGCCGCAGCCCACCCTTTATAGTATCTTCACGCTATAAGCTCTATCGCCCGGAGCTACTAAGAATGATATCTATGAGGAAGTGTTAAGGTATTGGAAAACTTGAATTTCTTTTTGTACTACTCGGTCTTGTCTTCACAATGGTCTCTCTTTTCATCATATAATTTTTTAGAAAAACGAGAAAAAAGCTGCAAGAGAAAAAAAAATGCAAGAGAAAAAAAAATGCAGTGCATTAAGGAGGAAGAAGAATCCGAAGTGCTTTCCCTTTTTCATAGTGTTGTGAAGGTGGGGAGAAAAGAGAATAGCACATGAAACTTTTCATGCTGTGCTTTCGCAGACCTAAAAGCTTGCTAAAAAAAAAGGAGTTTTTTATATATGCTTTCGAAAGCATTCTTTCAAGCTTGATCCCATTCCCCTTTTTTCATTTGTTTTTCTTGTGGTTTGTATGGTCATAACCAATCGGAGTGCCCCTTGAATGCCCCGGTGGGTATCCCCGTGTCTGGTGATTCTCCGGCGCCGGTTTCGTCAGCTCAGGGAAGTGTTGCTGCTGCACCAGGTGGACAGAATATTGGTATTCTAAAATCTCCCGCAATCAAGGAGAATATCCCGGAGAATCAAAGGTTGGCGATTCGATTTAGATGATAGTTGAAAGAAAACAAAGGTGTCAATCTCGTCCAAGAAATCCGGATATTGCAGCTAAGGAAGGATCCTCTGATAACCAGAATCGATTTCCAATTCTGAATAAGAAAAAAAATCGGTTGAAGCACAGATTGGGGATTCGTGGGATGCTTCTAATGCGCAAAATAGGTCAGCTTTGCCGGCGGGAAAGAAAAGAAGGGTAAAGAAATTTTGAACAAACCTCGGGCTTCTACTAAGGCTAAGGTCAGTTGTTGGGCCTAGTTCCTCTTTTTCTCCTACTTTACTTATTTCGTTTCGCAAGACACAAAAACTAAGCCTGCTGGTACTCTTGCTCAGCCCAACCATCAGAAGACCAACGATTATTGGTTCAAAATCTGGCCTTAGCCCTTCAACAAGCCTTTGCCCATGTTACTCCTCCTAAGGAATTTCTTGCCCAAGATACATGTATTACGTCTGGTACTAATGTTCTTGCCATCAGTCCTGTTCCAGAAGAGAACAAACCTCCATACCCGGGAAATAACATTCTTTCTTCTGCTTCTACGTATCCTATTTCTGTCGATCAGTCTCACTTTCAGGGCTATGGAGATCGTTGATACTCCAAGTGGTGATTATGTTAGTGCTTCCATCATGTAATCGGAGTCTGTGGTTCCCGCCACAGCTATGGATGCTTCCGTAAGCTAAGTGCTTTTTTAAGCTCAAGATCTTTGCAAGAACTCATTCTAATCTCACGATTCTTAACGCTGAAAGCCCGATTAACTTCTTTGATTTGATTGCCAGATGTCTATGAGCGAAAACGGTAGGAAAGCTTGCCAATTGACCGTTTCGTTTGATATAAGCCCGCGAAAGCCCTCTTCTTTGTTTTATTGGCTCAAAGAGCGCCGCTTTGCGCCTTTCCCGGCTCCCTAAAAAGTGGCAAAAGCATATGCGAATCACATGCTATTTGGAGAAGCTGATCCACGGGCACATCCTTCTTCTCGTGCGCGCGAACCCCTCTTTCTCTTCCTAGCGCCTATCCCTCTTTGTTATAGCAGTCGACGGTCAATTCTTAACGCTAAAATCCACTGAAGTACTCCTCCCTTCTGAGTAAACAACGACCGAAAAAGGCGTTCTCTCGCGAGTTTGTTTTGGGGGAAAGAAAGATTTTCAATCTATGTTTCCATCTTTCCTGAACTCTTTGGATGGGAATAAGTACGGTAAGCCTGAAGCGGTGGCATGGGAATTTCCTTTCATAAAGACTTTTTTCGGTCAACATTCCTGGACTTTGGAATCGAACTAGAATCTGAAGATCGAATCTGTATATTTTCAATCTACTCAACAAAGTCATGATCACATTCCTTCCATAACCTAAATTGAATCCACTTCTGCAGAAATGTGCCTAACTGATAGGATAGATATCTCCCACTTGAATACAAATTCTTTTCAGCTAAAAGCCAATCTTCACTGGTTTTCCACAGACTCCCTGGCAATTTAGCCTATTTCTAAGATTTGCCGAGACCTCTTAGCCAGAATGGGCCAATTCCCTATATTGGGCATATAATATTATGATCATATATTGTATCACTTGTAATATCATTGTGATTCTATTTTCCTTAGTTTGCCTGCACATAGGAGTCTATTTTAGTTAACTAAATATTGTACAGCTGTGTGTATCTTTTGCCTAACTTAATAAAAAGGCTGAGGGTGAGGAGAAGCACCGAGTGATAAATTCTCTCCCAAAATCACCAAGTTTCTCATGGTATCAGAGCCGTAGTGATAATCACGGCCAAAATTCTTCAGAATGAGTGACGAAAACAAAATTAACAATGCAATGTCAGGAATCAACATCAATGACCCTCAATCACCCTTCTATTTGAGTGCATCCGACAGCCCAGGCAACATAATCTGCCCAATCATACTCACAGGAGACAATTATCCCAATTGGAGTCGCCTTGTAACCAATGGCCTAAAGTCGAAAAACAAACTAGGTAAAGTAGATGGAACACTGGCCAAACCCAACGCAGACTGCCCAGAAGGTCATGCCTGGGAGAGATGTAATTCCATGGTAATAGCATGGTTACATAATGTTATTGACAAAAGCCTACATGGCTCTGTCGCCTATGCAGAAACAGCTAAAGAGTTGTGGTCAGATCTGAAAGATCGTTACTCACAAAGCAATGAAATTCGCATACATCAGTTGAAAAGAGAAATTACCCTTGCAAATCAAGGAAGCCAGTCAGTAACCGAGTACTTCACCAAATTGAAGACCCTTTGGGATGAACTTGGGGCTTACCTCGCGTTGCCGAACTGTAGCTGCACAAAGGAGTTGAACCTCAGCAAATTTTTCGAAAGTGAACGTGTACATCAATTCTTGATGGGTTTGGACACTGAGCAGTTTAGCATTGTGAGATCCAATTTGCTTGCGATGGAGCCCCTTCCCACCTTAAACAGGGCATATGCGGCGGTTCTCAGAGAGGAAAGGCAGCAAGCCCTGTCGAAAGGGCCTGACGGCAGAACGGTGGTGGAGGGATCTGCGTTCAAGGCAACGACGAGCATGAACAGGAGCACCTGGAGCAATAATCAACCCAGACCCACCGGCAGACCGAGGTGTACCCACTGTCACAAGACCGGCCACGAGCGAGAGCAGTGCTTCGAATTGGTGGGATATCCACCAAATTGGGGCAGTCGAAGAGGGGTTCGTGCAAGCCAAGGAGGAGGAAGAGGAAACTCGAAGGTTTGGAGCAGCGAGAATGGCGGACAGAGCCCTGGCGTGAACAAACAGAGAGGAGGAGAGGCGCTGATGGCTGCTGATTTGGTGGGGAAGAAGACGCGTGAGGAAGGAGATGCAAAGGAACATCAGAGAAGGTTTGGTGGGCTTTCCCCAGAGATCTTTATCATTAATGCAACCTTCTTAGAGGAATTATATATTTCTATTAAAGAGAAAGAAAGTCAAGAAAGAATGACCGGTAAGAGCTATGCAGCTTTATCAACGCAGTGGATCCTTGACAGTGGGGCCTCCCACCACATGACCAACAATATTTATTTAATTCAAAATTGAACTAAGTTGCCCGAGCCTATCTTTATTACTACTGCTAACGATGTGACGGTAATGGTTGAAAAGGCCGGGACGGTGACTGTCTCCCCTGAGATTGTTTTGAAAAATGTTTTGTATTCACCTGAATTCTCTTGCAACCTTATTTCCATTCGGCAGCTGACCAAAGACGTTAAATGCTATGTCACTTATGGTGAACATTGTTGTCTCATACAGGACCGCACCTTGACGAAGCAGATTGGAGCGGGTGACTTGAAAAATGGGGTTGACTACTTGAGGAATAGCATGGAAGGAGCAAGTTTCATGGCAGTTCATAAGAAAGAAGCAGTTCTCTGGCATCAGCGGCTTGGTCACCCGTCGTATGGTAGCCTATCGACTCTATCTAGCTTATATGGTTTCGAGTTACATAAAGAACTTTGCGATTGTTGCGATGTATGTCATAGAGCCAAACAAACTAGAAACAGTTTTTCTCTCAGTAATTCTAAAGCTATTCGTCCTTTTGGGCTTATACATTGTGACTTGTGGGGACGTTATCATACCCCCTCATATTCTGGGTGTCATTATTTTCTGTGCATCGTAGACGACTATAGTAGAGCTATGTGGGTTTTCCTGTTGAAAGATAAAAGTGAAACATACAAATGTCTTGTCAATTTTTGGGACTGCAAAGTAAAGACTCAATTTGATTTTCAAATTCAAAGGGTCCGGAGTGATAATGGTGCTGAATTTACTAAAAAAAAAGCCATTAAGGGAATTCTTTGCTGAAAAGGGCATTTTACATGAAACTTCTTGCGTGGATACCCCACAACAAAATGGACGGGTCGAGCGTAAAAACAGACATATACGATAAAAAGCTTCAAAGTGCTCGAGCACTACGCTTTCAATCTGGTCTTCCCATCAAGTTTTGGGGTGAGTGCGCTCTTACTGCCGCATATCTTATTAACCGCACACCTACAAAGCTTTTGGGATCTAAAACTCCATATGAAGTGCTTTTTGGGGTTAAACCAGCTTATGAGCATCTGCGGGTGTTTGGATCTTTGTGTTATGCTCACAATCACTCTCGGAACCGGGATAAGTTTGATGCACGAGCCCATAAATGCATCTTCTTAGGATACCCACATGGTCAAAAGGGGTGGAAGGTGTATGATCTAGAAACCAAACGAATGTACGTGTCTCGAGACGTGGTGTTTTATGAACATATTTTTACATGGGCCGACGGACAAGTTATGTCTACGCCTGCACCTGATCCCAATAATTTCTACACTCAGCCATTGGTCCACGAAGACATTGTAAGCCCATATGCACCTCAACAAGAGGTCGCGTCTGAACCACGTCCTGTGTCCACCTTTGATTCTGAACCCAACTGCGAGATTGATGGATCTAGCCCCCCAGCTCCTGGGGCCAGCTCATCCAGTGGTCCAAGATCCAGCGATACTCCAGCCTGCACGCCTGCCATAGTGGACTCGCCTTCTGAACCAGTTTCCCAAGTCCAATCTACGGGCCCAGTATCGAGCACAGGCTGTGATCCGCAGCCCACTGCATCTGGACAGGGGGAGGTTCCTTCCCCTCAATCCGTCCCTCGTCCACAACGTAGTAGGCGTCCGCCATCGCATCTCAAGGATTTTGTATGTCATGCTATTGCCTCTCAAGACCCCACAACGTCACCTCTCCAAGATGCTTCTTCAGGTACGCCTTATCCCATTTCCAATTTTGTCTCTTATGATAATTTCTCTGCCTCTTATCGAGCCTTCTTAGCGGCCATCACTTCACAAGATGAGCCTAAAAGTTTCCGACAAGCAGTTAGTCAACCTCAGTGGCTTGATGCAATGACTAAAGAGATACGGGCATTAGAAGACAATAAGACTTGGGAGTTTGCTCCCTTGCCTCCTGGGAAAACCGCGCTTGGGTGTAAATGGGTGTACAAGATTCAATATAATGCAGATGGGTCCATTGAGAGGTACAAAGCTCGGCTAGTAGTTATGGGCAATCATCAAATCGAAGGGGTCGACTACAACGAAACCTTTGCGCCTGTGGCGCGCATGGTTACGGTTCGTTGCGTCCTTACCATCGCCATCTCTAAAGGTTGGGAATTGCATCAAATGGATGTGCATAATGCCTTCCTTCACGGCGATCTAGATGAGGACATCTATATGAGACCGCCGCCTGGCTTTGATCCACCGGCTCCTAATTTGGTGTGCAAACTTAAGAAGTCACTCTATGGGCTTCGGCAGGCTCCGCGACAGTGGTACTTCAAACTCGCCAAAGCTTTACTTGCCTACGGCTTCAAACAATCACCTCTCGACCATTCTCTCTTTACTTAGACTCGGGGAGGCGTGTTTCTTGCCCTTCTTGTCTATGTGGATGATTTGGTGTTGACTGGCAACAGTTCCTCTCATTGTGCAGCCTTCAAAACTTACTTGAATAATCACTTCAAGCTGAAAGATCTTGGCTCTTTGAAGTACTTCCTTGGAATCGAAGTTGCTCGATCCCCCAAGGGCTTATTCTTGTCTCAACGGAAATATGCACTAGACATCCTGACGGAAACGGGTTTGCTTGGGGCTAAGCCCTCTTTGTTTCCTATGGAACAAAAACTTCGCCTCTCAGCTGACTCTGGTGCTCCCTTACCTGATCCATCTCAGTACCGACGTCTCATTGGACGTCTTATTTATCTCACTATTACTCGTCCGGACATTACTTATTCTGTTCACATGCTCAGTCAATTCATGCAAGATCCACGTCAGGGCCACTGGGACGCTGCCGTTCGTGTGCTACGTTATTTGAAATCTAACCCGGGCCAATACTTTGAAAGTAAAGATATAAATAACCTTCAATTTGTTCTAAAACAAAGATGCACCGAAGAATGTTTTTTCTTTCTTTTTCTCCTAAATAGCTCAGGTTGTGGCATCGATGATCATCTTCCTTCAGTACCTGGGCGAAAAGCCTCTTTATGTATAGGCGAGCCGAGAGAAGGACAGAAATAGATAATTTAGACTAATTTCAAGACCAGTCCCGTCCCCACATCCTAATTGAGCTAGGTTGATTCTGACAGAAAGCAATTCAACTTCAGCATCTGATCTCCTTGAGTCTTTCTGCAGTACTTTCTTTTCCTTAAGCCTCTTTATTTTATGTATAGAAAAAAGGCCGAGCTTTCAAAGAAATCAAGGACTGAACTTCTCGGGTTCCCTTGCTGACTATTTTGAAAGTGAAAGAAAGAAAGGGTAAAAAAGTCTTTGATTCGCCCTGCTTCAAGACTGAATCTTAACGAAAAGGGACTGCGTGAAGTAATTCGAGGTCACAGTTTCATTTCCCGTTAACGTCATTCTATTCTTTATACTAGTCGTTCTTTTTATCAATCTGATTTAGCGACTCTTCCAGCGGCTTGACTATGGAAATCTTTTGCTTTGCTCCCGAGCCTTCAGGTTGGTGGCGGTGGCATGGCATTTCAGGCTAGGCTGGACTCCCTTCGAGGTAGGTTCTCCTAGGTTAGGTTTTTCTTTCCATTAACCATTGAATAGATGAGTAAGAGGCACGGGAATGATCCTTCTGAGGAGTCAGCAATTTCCTGTAAGCATCTTTACAACAACCAACAGTGGTATTGGGTAAAATTAGATTAGGATTTGTTTAGTGTTTTCTTTTCTTTCCGGTGTGAGAAAGCGTGAATCTCGTTGGATTCTAACAGCTATGACTTTGCCAAGGGCTTAACGAAAACGTTCTTTTGTGCCTTCTATTTAGCGCGTGAAGCTAATCTTTCATTTAGGTAGGGTATGCATTATTCTTTCCTACTTAACTTCCTACTGATTTATCCGCGGAATTATTTTGGTTGGTTTTTTTCCCTTTTGGGGATCAAAACAACCTTGAAGTTGAAGCGAAATCAAAATATGAAACTCTTTCTCAACTGGAAATGCAGAGCTTGTTTTGCTTTCAGTAGTTCCGGGTCTAGGTTGGGGGAACTCTTCTTCCTATTTTGACCTGAAGCCAATCCTCTATCTCATTCTTCGGTCGGGAGCGAATCATAGAAAACTCTTTCTATAGGCTTCTCAAAAATCAAAAAGGAGAGTGGAGAAGACTAGTTTTCCCTAGAGGCATGTTCTTTTCTCGTTAGCTCCACCAGCTTTGATTCTCAAAGATTATCCCTTTCTCGCTGGAAGAAATAAGAGCTTAAGACGACTTACAAGCAGCAAGCAGAAGGAATGAAACTAAGGACTGCGACTATACTATAACCCAGGCACTGGTCCTCGTCCTATAGCCACCGTTAGCTCCTTTTTTCATATTTCATATAGAAGGAAAAGAATGATAGGAAAATATCTAACGCTCCTTAGCCTGAGAGATAGTTAGCTAGGTATTCTTATTAGAATTATAGGCCTGCTTTTCCTCTCTTTAAGTAAAGTACGGTCACCCATTTGAACGGGTTAACAACATCTCTTATCCACCAGGATATGTAATTCCCTATTAGAAAGTGTACGACGGAGAAGGAAAGCCATACGAACATTTGGTACTCTTCCTTCATCGATGTGGAGATAGAGCCAGAAGTGAGGAAGGGTGCATTCGTAAATTTCAATTATCATTGACAGGTGCTGCTCTGCATGGCTTACGCCATAAAACCATTCCTACTTGAGATGCTATGGTCACAGCATTTCTAAGAAAATTCTTCTATAGATATAAAGAAGAAGGGAACCACGGAAGAATTCAGATTAGAAATGTTGAATACCTCGGAAATGGTCAGGAAGAAGAGGAGCTGTTAGGAATAAAAAGGACAAAGGGAAGATGAAGTCAATAAGCCTGAAGATGCTGAAAACCAAGATGAATTTGACGAAGTCTCCATTTGCTATTCTTTTGTTGAGAAATTTTTGTTGATTCCACAAGCCTTGAAAGTCCCGCTTATGTTGACATGGCTCCTTATCCAGAATGGATGGAACATGTCCCATATCCCCCTTAATACCAAATCCCTATCTTTTTCCGCCGGAGATGACGCATTGGCTTATTTGGTCTATTTTCAACAAGAGTGTGGGGTAAGAGCAGCTGTCGAGGCTCTCTGTTTCAAAGAATTTCGTTACTCGTCGTTACTTATAACTTCGCCTGGAGATCCATACCGACATGGGGAGCTATGGTGTTTTCTCCAAGAGTTCGGAGCAAGAAAGCCCCCTAAAGGATGGAATATTCCAAATAAAGAATGGCCGATGATGATTGGGGGCTTCCAATCTGAACAAGACCGATGGTTCTCATACTTCTTCAGTCTCAGGGGATGTGGGGAGTGCAGCACCTGACGGCCGGACCTCTAAAGTGGATGAATTTTTTGAAGGTAGAGTGACGTCTTATCATGCTTTTTGATGGTTCAGATTTCTTCATAACTTCAGAAATAGCCCAAGTCAACCAGATGGAGTTACGATCTGGTAAGAAATTACCTCCCATTCCGAAAGAAGGTAATGGTCAAATTATTGTGCGACAGTTTGATCAGTCTAAGAATAGATCGTCCCCAAATCCTGAAAGTCCCGTCCAGGATCATGGTCTATCGCAAAATCAAAACCCTGGGGGGCATCCCTATAGACCGAGGTGCTGGGGGCACCCTCTCGAGCCAAAACGCAGTTACCCAACGAGGGAGACCACGAATGCTTGCTGGTCAAACATTAGCGGCTAATGGACTTGAAGTTCGCTATGACATATTAGCTCATTTCCTGCACTCCTCAGCGTATACGATGCATTGAAGATGTCTGCAGAACTAAGGATGTCCCTAGTATACGCATTAACGAACCCAGAGGAGTTTTCTAATGAAGTTAACCAAGTTGAGATGAGAAGTAGTGAACCAACTTATGCCGAGTGTTTGGCTTTGATCACGTTTACGGACGATTACTTGCAACCAGGACTCATTAAGCATAACAGGCCTTTGTTCATTTCAGGATACCTTAATGGATTGGAGATAACAAGAATCATGATAGATGGGGGATCGGCTGTTAATCTCCTACCTTTGAGAATGCTAAAACGTCTCGGGATTGCTATTCAGCGATTGGCCCCAAGCAATCTTACTTATCCAAGGATTTCACCAAAGTAGGCAGAGGTCTCCGGTAAAGATCGACTTGAATTAAAGATCGACTTGAATTAAAGATCGAGGAATGGGAGGATACCATACCCCTTTATGTCATTGATGCGGAAACATCAAAGTTCTACTTGGGCGGCCTTGGATGCATGATAATTGTGTCATCCCTTCAACTTCTAACCAATGTTTCAAGTAAACCAAAGGTGGTGAGCAGAAGAGGGTGAAAGCGGATGCGAATCCTTTTAGCGAAGCAAAAGCGTATTACGCAGATGCGTCATTGGATTTATCCGAAGATAAGCTACAAAGCTCAAAGAGAAAGGGATTTCGACCTCAGCAGACGACCAATCGACCCCTAAAGAGACCCGAAACTCACGTTTTCATTTAGCAAAATCGGCCATAATCTTTATCTGGCTAATCGATTCAATCATAACCAGAAAGAGATATCCTAAAAGAAAGGCCTTTTTCGAGACAAAAGAGGCTTACGTATCTTCTTCCCTTATCAGAACGCTTTGACCCTTTGCCATAGTTACAGAGATTCCAGATTCGCGGGAATCAATAGAAAGAATTTCTTTGTGGACAGAAAGGAAAGATTACGACTCTTTCCGATAGATAACCAAAGAGCAGACAGGAGCAAGCCAGAGACCTATTCCATATGAGCTAGCTAGCCAATGAGATGCCATTGAGGGAGCTTAAACCGATGTCCCTATGTGCCAGGCCAGCCGTTACCTTCCTTTCAGATAAGTCCTTCCTTGCCTACTATACTTATAGAATTCCAGTTTCAATAAACGGCCTATCTTTTGCATTTGAAGGGACCTATCGTGACCCTAAAGACCCCTCGCGATTTAGCAAATAAAAAGGGCCATGAAGAACGTTTTCTATAAACCGTCAAGCAGTGAAATAAAAAAGGTTGCTAAGCTAAACAGAAAATCGATTCGCTAAACAGAGGATCCCTACTTGATACGAAACAGAACAGGAACTTCACTCATACTTTTATACTTCAATCGATGAACTCCTTGCTGCATCGATGCTCGAGGAAGCAAGAGCGGGATGAGTGCCAACTACAACTACTAATGCTAATGGAAACCCCTTTCTTGCTCCTGCAACTCTCGAACTAGAGGAAGGAAAGCGCTATACTCCCCCACGGAAGAAGCGAGGACGGGAATCTTGTACTGATTAAGCGGGAAGACCGATCTATTTCATTAAAGGAAGAAGGAGATTCGCAGGCAGGAAAAGATCCATTGAAAGAAGGGATTCGGGGAGGGAATGGGAGGAATGAGTACAAATAGTGAGTGCCACGTAGTCAAGAGCGATAAGACGTATTTCTATTTCAGACGGGACGAGAACCAATTTGCATTAAGCAAAAGGCAGGGGAAACTGCAGGATTAGTAGGTTTTTTCTTGCTTAGCTTAGCAGAGGATCAATGTGAAAGAAGAGCTAACCGGAAAACACAGGCAAGTGATTTCGAACAAAAAAAAAAGAAGAATTGCAAAAAGGGGATTTGCTCAAAGCAAGGGGAAGAGGGGCATTCGAAGTAGCCGAATCTTAAGCTCAAGCCGAAGCAGGTCCTAGAGAAGAAGCAAATCCCGATCCCTCAGCATCAAAATCATTCGTATCAACTCTTTCCTAATAATCCGAAAAATCAGAAGCAGAGTAGGAAAGCCCTTTTTCTATGGTATGGGGAAGGAAGCGGAAACCACCATTCGAATAAAGGGCGGAGGGTAGAGGAGGGTGTTAACGTTGAGTGACCTATCAAAAGTTCAGGTAGTTGACTAAGAGACTGCACGAAAACAGTTTTTCCTAAAAAGAGAAAGGCTTCCTGTTTTGAAACACTTCCCGGGGACGTCCTTCTATTCTATATAGGAGCCCTTTCTATGTATGCTTCCTTCCCAATGCTATCTGTCCAAGGGGAAGAAAAAGCTTCAGTGTGAAAGTGAACATCAAACAAGCATAAGCAAGCACAGTTAGCGGGGGTATATGGGAGGAAGCCAGTCTGAAGTAACTCCAATTGCTCCTTCGCATCACTAAGGAAAATCTTTACTCACACATACCGCAGTGTATTGTTGTCAACTCACATAGTCGCACCTACCAGCAACAAGACGACTACTCCTACCCTGCGGCGATATCTCTTTAATCCCCGAAAGGGCAATCCGTCTCCCCTTGAATGATTGCCCTTAGACGCTTAAGGCTACAGCCGTGGACTACGCTCTCGTGAGACCCCTCTATTTGACTAACATACCCCCCCTTTGATTAGCCAGTTTCAAAGAGGGAGAAGAGCAGGATCAGACTTCCTTGGGAATGAAAGTTGATAGGCGAAGACTTCTTCCTTCAAAGCTTGAAGCATCAGATTCGTTCACCCGGGTCGCTTCCTATTTTCTAGCTGGACACTTTGATCGAAAGCTGTAGAAAGCTATGGTCGAAGAGGCAGTAGACAAAGATCTTTCTAAAGACCTTCCTACCGGAGGAACTTTTCAAAAGTCTCCAGAGGAAAAGACCAGTCAAGACCAAGGAAGTGAGCGGAGAAGACCCGTTTCCATTTACTTTGGGGAAATAAGGCCAACCCCTTTGGACTGTGGGATGGTTGGTGTTAATCCTTACATATGCCTTTGGCCCTAAGGAAGAGCAGACTAGTGTGGAGTGGAGGATGATCCTCTGGATAACGGTACTCCTCCTCTGGCAGTAATCTGTGCGGAGACAGTGCAGGAAGCCGAGCCTGCTAGGATGGTCTGGAGGAAAGGTGGTCCTACGGTGACCATTCTGAAGGGAGACAGCCCTATCACCCAGAGACCACCCACTGGACCAATCCCTAAAGTCATCTTTGAAAAGCCTCCAGACGAGATATTTAGAAAACCATTGTACATCCGAGTCCACATGGATGGGGTGCCTCTATCAAGGGTATTGGTGGATAATGGTGCAGCCGTCAATATTCTCCCCATTCGGAAGCTTGAGGAAGGATAGAGGAAGAGGGAAAGTACTCCTACAATACAACTAAGCAGCCAAATTTTTACTATGTTCTAGTTCAAATAAGAAGCCATCTTCTTCCCGATCCGAATGAATTAGCGAATTTCAGCCCTTCTTTTATTGATATTACTGGTAGTCTACTAAGCCCTTGCTTATGTGGGCGCTTCTTGCTTCTGATGCTTCTGCTCTAGCCTTACCTAAAATTGGTAGAAAAGAACTCCAGGCGATCCATTAGTGAGGAGTGAGTACGATCCCGTTGTTTGGCGTGGCGGTTTGAATTTATCAGCAAAGCAGCACAGTCTAATTACAAATAATCGTTTGCAAGGCATGGGTAATGGCATCATAATCCGCTAACTTCTTTTCCTCATTTCGTAAAGTCTTGTCGTACTACGTGAGTCCTCGCCGTAACATTACCTGGCTCCTACTACTGATGAATGAGTCAGTGAGTGAAGTACGGATTGAGGAGCAAGGTGAGTACGTACGATCAGTAAGTGCAAGTGTCTCCGTTGACCCCCCACACAACTAAGGCAAATGAAGAACAGTAGTTCGCAACAAGCTAAGCCAATCCTCCAATCGAGCAGTCTAGCCAACCGTTGCTTGCGTTCAAGCCGGATCCAACTGATCCAAGCCGGAAGAATACGACGATATCACTGCCCCGTCACCGAGCGAAGAAGCAGGAAGCGGTTCGAAAGAGTCCTGTTTATGAACTCACTCCCCGTTTTTCCCACTTTCTTGTCGAAGGGGGCTAACTAACAGCATTTTTGCGGAAAGCGTTCAGACTTTTCCTTGCGCTGCTTGTAACGTTATTAGTCTTGTCTGGTTGTCATGACTTTGCGTCTGTGTCAGACACTTTATGAACTGACAGAGAACAAGGCGGCTAGAGGAGACGGAAGCTACCCACGTGAGCTCACCATCTTCGTTCTGAAGCTTAAGAAGGAAATCGAATGTATCGAATTTAACTAATTGCTTATCTTTCTTATAATAAAGAAAGGTCTTGGCACTGAATAAAGATCAGATTGAGCGAGAACCCTTTCTGATTCCCCTATAGGATTTCATAGGATTTCGAAACCTTTCCTATTCCTGCCCCCAGGAGTGCGCCTCTTACTATATCTGGCTTTCTGCCTGCACGCTACCATTTCCTCACTATGCGAAGTCTCGGAGCCCTTGACTTCAAATCATAATGCGACCTATAGCTTCGGGTTCCACATGAGCCTTAGGACCAAAAAGAGTCTAAATTTAGAATAGGAACAAGAAGGGCAGTTTCACTCATGGCGAGCCTTCTCAAGCAGCTGCTTATACTCCTGCATATTCACGACTAATGGTAGCAACATAGTGTGGATGCTTTTCACATCCGATCAACTTATTCTGCCTGCGTTCGATCACTCTCAGCATTCCCAAACACAACGAGCTCCTCTGTTGCGACTGCAGCTGCTGTGAAACCTATTCGTGAGAGATCGGATCTTCTTACGCCAGCCAATGCGTCTGATAGTTCCCTCTTACTTAGGCATAAAAAATGCCCTCATATTCAGAAAGAGCCATATTCTGCACCCCCCGACAATCTTGAAGGACATAAAACAGCAGACTATGTGGATCATCGGATGTGGACTATTCGTTCGTCACCCCACCAAAGCATATGGATTGGGACGAAACATTCGTTAGTCACTAAAACCACGGGAACGGATGGCTTTCCGGTTGCACCTGTCCCAAGCTTACTGTCCCTCTTTCCTGCTCTTCCCCTGTAGTAAAGTCGAAAAGACCAATTCTGTCTTGGGGTGTTAAGCTTCATCCGGCTCCAAGCCCAGGGGCTTCAAATCAACTAGAGTAAGTCGACACTTCTAAGTATGATTCTGCAGTTATCGCTTCTTATTATTTGGTTGAATATACGACGGTATGAACACGCCCCTTCCCTCTGGGCAAAAAGCCATTGAAATAAGACCCCTTCCTCTTGGCAAACAACATATGAGACATGATACCCCATCTTTTGAAACCAATTGAAAGAGCCCTTCTCCTTCTATTCTAAGAAACCAACCAAAAGGAGGGCATTTCTCAGCGGAAGAGCGCTATACGTTCCACATTTCTCAGCGACAGCGGAAAGAAGACCAATAAGGTGGGATCCGAAGGCTCAGTCCCTCAAAGCGTACGGGGAGGGTCGGCGTTGTCAGAAAGAGGCGAAGCCGAGAAAGCAGCGTGTACGGTACGGGTTTCGGTAGTGATCTACTTGATCTGGTAAGCTTAGGTTAGTGGAGTGGTAAGTTAATCTCGACGGGTTTCAAAGCTTCAAGCTTACAAAACAAGACCTAAGGAGTTTGGAGCCCAAGTTCTTCCGAAATTCGATCTCGGAAGCTGTTTGGAGCACTCCTACTCCCAAAAGAGGTACGAAAGTAATCCAGTTCAAAGCGGGTTCTTCCCCTTAAATTGTTACCTTTAACGGAATTTAAGGGGTCATCTCCAGCCTGTTCATGTTCAGCTAGGGGAGGGATTTGTAGACCCTGTGGTGGCGCCGGCTGTTCAACCGACTGCTCCCTCCCATCCTTTACCGAGGGCATTGATGGCCCCGCATCATTCCTACTGGGCGCTTGGCTTACGCTGGAAGATGTGCCGACATCAGTTGATTTCGGCTCAAGGGCCCTCCAGAGCTCATCTTGCGGTATACTCTCTATTGAGAGTGGTGAGGAAGCTTTCTTGGGTCATCCGATTAGGCTTTCCGTACGGAACACCGCCCCTTTCAAGCACCAGAACCCGATAATACTCAGATAGCGTTGGCAGCTTTTCTTTGAGTAAAACTGCTTCTTTTTTGATTGGCTTTTACGACAGGAATAGCCTGAATGTAATCCTTTTTATAATATAAAAAGTATATCAGATTCAATGTTGTATCGGGGAACCGGCTCTGTATGCTGCTAGTGTACGGTATAGGAAGCCATCATATGGAGGGGCATCTTTCGCTTGACTTTTGTGTTGCGAGTGCATGCGTCCACCACGGTCAGGGCTTTCACAGGTATGAAGTACGTAGTTAAGGTGAAGCTTTGTTTGGTGTTGATTCTAGACTAGACTGGAAATAACCCTATGACTGACCTAGCTTAAATTAGATGTTGATTCGGAAAAAGCGGAATCCGCGGGATAAAAGGGATCCTTTGGTTCAGGAGAAAAAAGATATGTTAGTTCGAAATAAACTGGATATGCTGCTGAGGGAAATACTGCTTCGAGAGAGGGCGGTACGGAAAGAATTGAGTGATTCACCTAAGACTGAAAAGCGTTACGGTTGTGCTTCTTTAGAGGGAAGCAAGCGCGCCAAGCTAAGAACAATTCAATACCCGTCCACTTTTTCATCTACTTTTTGAAAAAAGGAAGATTTCAGCTACCTTCGGAAAACAAGGTCAAAAAGAAAATCGTCAAAGGCGTAATAGGCAGGGGAGAAAGCACCATAAGCTACAAGCTCCCCATCAACCGCCTCGGTTCGAGGTTTTTTTCCTTCGAGAAGGAAGATTTCCACTCCTTTCATAAAACAAGGTCAAAATGACCGGCTTTCGCGAAAGTTCCTTTGAGCGGTGCTTCTCCTGTCGACTCTACGAAAGTAGAACCAATCTGTTTTGTTCCACTTTGAAGCATGACCGGCACCGGTGCTGTTGCAACGGCCATCAACGGCAACAAGTGGCGTCATCGGATGAAGACTTCTGCTTTAGGTGATTCGGGTGCAGATGCGTCTTCGGATTCGGCTTTTGCTGATACTTCTCTTTCTCTAGTGGCAGCTGCTTCTTCAGATTCGGCATCTGAAAGAGTTGAAGTTGAACAGGCGCACTCACTGAAGGAAGCCTTCCGACCCGGAAGAGGCCTATTCCGCTGGTTCGGATTGGGAAAGAGCGGCCCGTCACTCTGGTTCGACGGTAGGATGCCTACCTATGCTATGTATGATTCATCGGATTATTCTTATGCGTCTTCGGTGGGTGATTTTACTTTGAAGGCGTCTGAAACTTTGATTTTAGAGCTCGAATGCTTACTTATCTATTCCCATCCACCACCCTTATCGGGTCGGGATTTGATTAACTACTCAGCCAGCCACCCCTCTATGGGTTTATAGACCTTACAACCAGGAAAGAAAGTTCCTGCTACTGGAAAACAACTCCCTCCGCCCTTGTTCTGGTTCTATACCAGACAAGACCCCTTGCCGTCGGACTTGCCTTTTCTTTTAGTCATCGACTACTTCTGTATATTTGAAAGAATCTTATTCTTCAGGCTAAAAAATTCATTCTTGAAAGCCTTAGGACGGAATTCCACTATCGTTATTAAAGAAAGTAGTAAGTAAGGAAATTTTTGTAATATGCGCAAGAAATACTGAAGGTCATAGACCGGCGGATAGGGACAGAGATAAGCATTCCTGCAGTTAAGGAGGACGGATAGTCTTATGAGACTGTATGATGAGAGATAGGCGAGGCGGGAGTCAGCCTAGAATCAATTTCGTTAATCTGCCATTTCTCTTGTATAGTCTTTTTTTCGCTCATATGGAATCTTTCCTGTTGCAGTTGCAGTACGATTGAAGTATGAGTTTAGCAATTTCAGTCTTTCAGTAGTTAAACACGATTTCAGTATTCAAGTACCGGTAACATGCCCTGTATAACTCTAGTACTTCTGTGAGTAAGGATATTTCCTACGGTTGAGTTAAGGCAGCAAGCCGTTGAGCTCAAGTACCCGGTAGCAGTTGAGCGATTTCAGTATTCAATCTATCCTCTTCGAATCTGGAGTTCAGGACTTCTTTTCGTAGGTCTCTTTTCCTTCAACTTCAGCCCTCTTTAAGCTCTCTTCTAGGGAATTTGCTTAGTCTAGTAACAAGTCTCGATAAGCTGTCGCAATCAGGCAATTCGTTAAAAGAGATATCTGATCGATCAATACTTACTATCTTCCTGCTTGGGATTGCCTCAAGAGAGGAATTCATGGGCTAGGCTTGCAGGCGCGTCTTCTTATGTTTGCTACAATGCATGTTTTAGGCCTTGAAAGAGACCTTTTGGTGTGCCAATGGAAGATTTGATCAGAAGTAATCTCACATTGATTTCTCACTATAGACATGTAGTCAACTGATCTACGAGCACCCTTGCCCGCATGAACTTCTTGTTCATTTCATAAGAAGCTGTTGGTGACTAAGCGATTGGCAGATGATGATCGAGAGAGAAGCGATTGACTGTCTGAGGAATGATGACTTGGCTAAGGGTGTAGGCGTGAAGGCAAGCTTCCTATGTTTAGAGGTCTTTAGTTGATTTGCCCATTTTTATACGTTTTTTGGCATGTCATTATGATGATAAGAGGGGGTGATGAAAGATCTTGTCAAATGATAAAGGAAAATGGCCTGATAATCGACATTCCTCCATTGCAAGATCACGTCTTTCTGTCTCACTCAATCCAACGGAAGGACGAATTCGAAACGAAAGAGGAAAGGGTGAAAGAGGAAGAAGGCCCTCGCAGATGAGGCGGATAGGCGGAGGAGAAAAAGGGCTACTAGTGGGATCGAGTAGCAGCACATCTTGCAGCACATTATTTGAACATTATGTGTTGTTTTATGTGCTGTTCGAGCTTTCTACCCAAACCTTTTGTTGAGCTGATTCGAGTCCTTTACATTCTCATCCTCAACTTCCACCATGGGGCTATGTCATCAAGATGCAATTTAAGGCCATGTTCTTTACTGATTGATCTCTCTTCGATGCTTGATGGTTACACCATCTTACGAGCCTGAATCACATGCCTTATCTGGGCCTAACGAACCCTTTCTTCATTGGATTCAAGTCTTGCATGAGCCAGCAGCTCACAACCATGGAAGGGAAGAGGGGCGCTTCCCTTCAAGGTTGGATTATCTGATCCGAGGAACAAAACCAAATGGAATTTAAGATCAGATCATGAAGGCCTCACTCGAAACATTGAATGGAAGGCCATCTTTCTATAGCCAGCCAAAAGCCTCGTTCTTGGCATTTCAACGATCACCTGATTGAAAAAAACCTCGAGAACGTCGATTTCGTATTAGTAAACCTCGCATTTAAGCACACTTCCTCTCATAATCGTAGCCGTGACGCTAGCCTTCCCGCTTCCTTGACACTTTGATTTGAAAGCACATTTGGCTTTGTTGGATCCGCTGTCCTGCGTACCCAAACCAGTGAACCGTCAAAGTCTAGAGAAAGGAGCTTCTACCTCTCTTGCTTGGGCGCCAGCCTATCCTTCTCATAAGACCGACCCATAATTTCATGTCAAAGAATTTAAAGGACTAAAAGAAAACGTTGTTCTTGATTGATTTTCTTAAGTGCGCAACATAGGACGTAAACCAACGCTTTTCCTAAGTAACCCTATAGGCAAGGAAGGGAACCAAGCAAGGAAGCCAGAAAGGGGGCAATGACCGCTGCTGTTGACGCTGCAGGAGCTTCCAACTAGCAAGGAAAGGAAGGATTTTGTCTTAAATAGATTCTCCAACAGGTGAGTTTCATCTGAACGATCAAACTTTCAGAAAGTTGGTGTTTTTGGCTTCCAATCGATCTTTTAGCAATCCACTGCATCTTTGGCAGAGGTAACCAGGTCAACCAGCTGGAGTTTCTGTCCATTGCTCTATCGATCATGAGAATGTAACTTTGTCAAATCTAGCTAGTAATAAAAAGACTTTGTTGGACTATATGAAGCAGGACATCCTTCTCCTTGGGGGTGTAATGCGAAAAGCGCAAGATATCTATTGGAAGTTGTTCCAAGTTGACATAGAAAGTAAGATAACCTTATCTTCATTGGCTCTAACAATCTTTCGAATGAAATACTACGATGAAAAGAATAGGCCAATTCACATCCCAAACAAGAATGAAGACAACTTTATAAGGCGTGCTTACTACGGTGGTCATACAGACGTATATATACCATATGGCGAGAACTTATACTACTACGATGTGAACTCTCTCTATCCTTTTGTAATGAAGGAATTTCCTATGCCTGGTGGTGTACCAGTCTGGCATAGAAATCTTGAAGACAAGGATCTAAATAGTTTGTTTGGCTTTATTGAGGCATATGTGGTATGCCCTAAAACTATCAAGAGACCATTTCTTCCTTATCGAGACAAGAATAAGACTCTTATCTTTCCAACCGGGGAATTTATTGGAGTCTACTATAGCGAGGAGTTAAAGTATGCTAGAGATCTAGGTTACACTGTGATACCAATCTCGGGCTACCTCTTTGAGAAGATGGAAAGTCCATTCAAGGACTTTGTAAGCACTCTCTATGAGAGCAGGTTGAAGGCAAGGAATGAGAAGAATGAAGCACTCGCTTATGTGTACAAGATCCTTATGAATTCACTATACGGAAGATTTGGTATTAACCCAAAAAGTACTATTACTGAGGTCTGCAATTATGTTAAATACAAACATTTCTTAAAGAAAGAGAACTTTATATTCGGTGAAATGCTTAGGGATGACGTATACATCGTAGCCTACCATAGGAATATGGAGACAACAAGCAATGATCAAGAAAAATGGGATCCTCCGAGGAACTCAGCAGTTCAACTAGCAGCTGCTATCACTGCTTGTGCTAGGATCTATATGTATCCTTATACCTCAAGAGAGGACTGCTACTACACAGACACTGACTCAGTAGTTCTTGGTCAGCCACTCCATAAAGATGATATTGATTCCAAAGTCTTAGGAAAGTTGAAGTTAGAGGATAGAATACTGAAAGGTTACTTTCTTGCTCCTAAATCATATTCATACATACCAATGGATGGAAATAACACTCCAATGGATGGAAATAAAGTTACCAAATATAAGGGACCAGGTAAACAGATGGTTACCCCTGAATGGTTTGAGTTACAGTACGCGGATCCTTCTCGAGAGGTCAATGTTTCCATTACATCCAACTTCCGGATTGATTGGCACACTCTTAACATCCTCAGAAAAGAGAGTATGGTCAGTCTTACTATTAAGCAGGGAGGTAAGAGGATACCTATATATGACAAAGATAATATTTGGAAAGATACAGAACCTATTGATATCAAAGACTTGTCTAGCCTAGATTACATGGGAAAACTAATTGTTAACTCGCTTAGGAAACAAATTAGTTTACTACAGAATGAAAAGAACATACTAATCAGTAAATTATCTAAGGAGGGTGAGAAAGACGAGACCTTGAAGGAAGGAGAAAAAGACGAGAAGAAGAATGAGAAAGTCTTTAGGTTGAAGAAAGAAGAAGAAGGAACAGGGGTTCAACACCCATCAGACGATGAGAAAAGGCCGGTAATTGATAAGACAGACGACGTCAAGGAACCCCCTTAAAAGAAGGAGAAAAAGACTTTCAGTCGAGGAATAGGAGTTCACCTCAAATCAAGGCAACGCGCACTCAATCTCCTGTCTGATTGAGAAAGTCTTTAGGTTCAAGAGTTCCGACCTATAAAGGAGTGAAACCGCTTCCAAAGACTCAGCGATAGGGTAGGGCGTAGTGACTACTCAAATTCAAGCTTCGGAGGAAGCATGGTGTTAAACGAGGTCGGTGAAGCATACCTTCCATCCAGTGCTATGTTTGCAAGAGAAGGTGTGATCGTAGGAGCTCAACCTGTTGCCGGTGGTTTGAGACATAACCGCTGCTAGGGGAATAAAAGGTTTGATCCTATCCGCTTTTAGAGTGATCGCAGACTTAAGTAGGTCCCTGAGAGTCCTCGCATCACAGCCTGCTCTTATACAATTCCAAAGCATTCTTTTCATAGGCAGACTAACTACTGGATACAAGATAGGGTATACTGGTTCTAAGCCTACCCTTTCTTTTCCTTACTCGCTGACAACCTTGCTTACTTTGAACTTTTTCTTAAGCTTGTATGCTCTATTTATAGAAAAGTTCTAGCTCCTAACTTCAAAGATAGAGCGATGAGCTTACTTAAATAGAGTGCTATCCTCAGTAATTACTTAAAAGAGAACCTTGCACCAGAACGAGGCTGACTCAGACTCTTACTTCGGGATAGCTGCTTTAGAACCAACCTAACCTTATTTTTACTTATAGGGTTTGCTGGTTCTAAAACCTGTCTCCCCTTTTTTGAGGAAGTAAGGAAGTGGATAAACCTTATAACCCTGTAGGAGTAGGAGCCAGCTAATCCCTCTATCAGTCTAACCCCGCGAGCAAGGAAACTAGCTAAGCAAGTAATTCCAGGTCAGGAAGGGCAGAAGAAGAATTGAATAAAGTAAGGAAGTCCCGGGGCTGGTGCTATAGTAAACTGCCACTGGTACTAGGAGTAAGCCTGCAAGTAGTATTTATTAAGCAGTAAGCCTGCAAGCTCGAGATTGTAAGTTTCAGGTACTAGTTTTGCAGCAAGAGCTAGTCATTCCCCAGCGCTGTAGTAGCTTTTAAGGGGGAGGAAGTGCGAGGCGAGATGAGAACCAGCTAATCAACTAATCCCCTGTATCCTGCCTTGTAGGGCTAATTCTCCCCTATAATCCATGGTTGACCAGTATACGCTCTACTAGCCTGTCAGCCCTTTGGCTACCCTCAGTCCCCTTTTCGATGCAGACATTCGACCTGACTGTCTTCCCGTTTCAATTCCCCTGGTTTTCTAAAGCAAGGAGGATAAGAAGGTGATAACCCGCTAGCAAGTGCAAGTAAACCTCGTTCAAAGTAAGGAAGTATGGAAGGTAAAAAAAGCAGAATAAGGTTAGGAAGCAAACCTGCTAGCAAGTCAGGTTATATAGTTGGGATGAGATAAGTAGAGGAGTACGGAAGGGGATATTCGACAAAGGCTCTCAGTCCACCTGCTAATCCAGTATACCCTGTAATCCCAGGAGCTATAGATTTGAATTCCAATTCCCTCTTTTCAGCCCTCAGGATCAGGAGAGGAGATATTTCATTAGTAGTAAGCCGCTAGAGTCACCCCGAGTCAGTAAGTTGAGATAGAAGTGAGAAGTTGAAGTTTATTTAAGTCAAAATTACGTAATTCCATTTTGAAATGAAAGAGTTGAACCTGGGTACGACTGAAGATCTCAGTCTTGAAAGATCGTATGTGCTCTTCTAACTCCTGAAGAAAGAGAGTACTTCAAGCTTCTGTCCGAAGAGATGTGCATGGACATAAAAAGAAAAGCCAGGTTTGGACCCGAAGGTAGGAGTTCAATACCTTGGAATCAAACATGGAGTACGCCCAGTGAAAAAGCACAAGGCGTCTTTCGACCGGAGCTGGTCTATCTTATTGAAGCCGAGGTGAATAAACGAATTCAGGCTGGCTTTCTTTCGATAAGTTCAGTATCAAACCTGGATATCGAAGATTTTCCCAGTTAAGCAAATCAGGCCAGATTCGGATTTGTCTTTCTTTTCGAGATTGTTGAAACAAGGCCTGCCCAAAGGACGAACTTCCCATTGCCGATCATGTGGTCAGTTTCCCCGCTTTCTTTTAGATATGTCAAATCCCAGCTCATATCTTAAGGCTGTTCGTCTTACTATTTATTTCAAGACATGGTTGAAGAAAAGGCGGAGGTCCTTACTCCAACGGCGCCTACTCCTTCAAAGCCGAAAGCGTGTACCTCTCTCGATTGAACGTATGACCTCTCGCAGACCTGAAACAAAAGTTTTTGGCTATTGAAAGCTCCACGCTACGGACCCTTTTTTTCATGGAGAGTGGAGTCTTCCTTCTATTCCCTATTCTCGATAGAGAGATGAGGGAAGGCAGCTCGACCGATGCATCTATTGATGTTACCTATGAATTCCTATTTGCTTGCTTTATATCGTAGTAGTATACCTACTCGTAGAGGCCCGGACCAAGGCAATAGCAAACTCGCCCCCACAAAGTGGTCCAATTATTCTGTTTAATGTGATGCTTGGCTTAGCCAAAGCAACCGGGAAAAGGTGAAATAACGGAATCCATTCATTAATGGATCCGCCCAACTATCAATCGAAGGGGAAGCCAGCGCCACGTCTTATTATGCCAGTCCCTCAAGTCTATGCCCTGACTTTGACTTTTGTCCACCGAGCGAGTGAAAATGTGGAATCTTTTATTTTAGGTTTGCTAGCCCGTTGATCCCTGCTTTCCTAGACTTGCTTTCAGGAGAAACAGCTTTTCAAACCGGTGAGACAAGCGCATAAAATCAATTTCTTTATATAAGGACGGACTTTCTCGCATTCATTACTAGTCATAAAGTCAGGAGTAGCTACTATTGGAAGGAAAGCCCCCAAAAGGAATTAGCTACCCTTCTTTCTTTTACTACCTATCTCTTTGAGCAACCACTGGACATCAAGCCTGCACATCGAGCCGGAGATAAAGGGATGGATAGGCTTGAGGGACCTCGACGCACTGGAACACATCTAAGATATTGATAGGCCGCCCCGCTCATCTACGCCCTTCAGTACAAGAGCTTGGGAGCCACCATATGATATAAGGAGAAAAAGGAGTCGTAGCTTATCAACCATAGGAATACCCTTACGACTTAACTTTCCGAGCTACGAGGTCCCTTTTAGCGCACTTGACTTATCTTATTGCGTATACAATAATCACTGAGCATACGTTGCTAATGGGCAGGTAAATTCTGAGAATCGTAGCGGAGACCGATACTACTTATATAACTATTATGTGATTACTCCATGTGTAACGGCCAAGAGGTGTTGTATTCTATTTAATTAAACAGATGATTTCTTACATTGATATACACATCCTTCACCCAATCCGCTCAAAGTATTTTCAACTCTTTCATGGTATCAGAGCACTAGCTCTTGGGAAACGTTCACTTGGTTCGTGTGAAGTGTAGTCTGAATACCTTGTTACGTGTTTTCTCTTTGGCGCAGTCTACCGCTGTGTCTGCATCCTTCTCTTCAGAACTTAGTATCTCGTCTATCGCCCATTTTTTGTCCATAAGATTGACACAGACGAACTATATACCATGGAAAACCCAGATAATGTCGTTAATTGAAGTACAAGATCTTCTCAGTTTCGTTGATGGAACTGAAAAAGAACCAAAGAAAGTGACCTTGATCGAAAATAGCCGAATTGGCGCGAACTAAACAAAATCCTTAATTTTAAACTTCCCTTTTGCATTAGGTCAAAACTTTCCCAAAAAAGAAAAAAGCGAAGGGAGCCCTCGTCCCACTTTCCCTTCCCCACCCCTCTCGAGTTCGAGAAGACTAAGTAAGGGCGAGCTCTTACTTAGAGAGAGTTAGTTGGGTAGGGTCAATAGCTCTAAGATCACATCGGATTGGTCCTAACTGCTAGATCTTTGTGAAAAAAAGCAAAGTGCGAAAGCACTTAATCCTTCAGTAAAGACCGGTTGACACCGCTTTTCAAAGACTTTTTGTTAGAAGACGATTTGAAAGTTCCTTGCCTTTTCCCTTGAACCGGGTATGAATTCCTAAATCCCTTTACCTCGACCAGGATCAACTCCTTCCATGCCCCACGAAAAAGCTAAAAGTAAATGTCAACACACACGGATTTTCAAAAAAAGAGAAGGGGGTCCGGATAGATAGCACCCAACCAAGGCTTGAAATTGAAACAAGAGGCAAAGGGGGATATAGCTCAGTTGGTAGAGCTCCGCTCTTGCAATTGGGTCGTTGCGATTACGGGTTGGTTGCTTGCTTCCAAAGCCCTAAACTTAAGGTCCCATACTGGGAAGTCTTTTTCTAGAACTAGAACAACTAACTGGGACTCAAAGGGTGTACTTCCTCGAGAAAGGCTTTCTGCAACTAGAAAATGAGAATATGATCTGATTCCAGCCGTAGTTTATTGGCTGTTAGGTCGGTGAAACTGTCCCTATAGCTAAGTAGTTCGAGTTAGATTTTTGTAGACCGGATGGGACCCAACAAACTATCTACTAACGTAGAGCCTGCAGCTACCAAGGCAGAAGTGCCCCCTGAGTCCGAGTTAGTTCTAATTTTAGATCTTCCTTCTTACCTTCTTCCTTCCTAACAATATTACGGCCAGGATAGAACCGTCGAACTACCTAAAAATGTTAATCAAATTCCTCGTCTAGTGAGGAGTTAGAAAGTTCCCCCCTTTTCTCGTAATTCGACTTATCTGACTCTTATACTTGCATCAGAGCCATTGAGGAGTGCCAAGGACCGATCACAGGGGGATCTTATAATTTCATGCCCCAAAAAAGACTAATTGATGTTTTTGGAGGAAAGCGTTAAGCACCAACAAGTGATGGAGATCCATAATCGCCTCTCTCAGAAACAAGCTGAGCTGTCTGAACTGGGCGAGCAGAAAACAAATTCAAGAAGGCGGAGTACAGTCGTCTATTCGCGGCATGGGACGAGGCAGGGATCTATTTCGAGTTTCTATTGCAAGCCGGGAATCCGGTACGGGAAGCGGTATAAGCTCTAGTCGATTAGTGTGTTTGTTACAGGCCTGTCTTTGAATCATTGAATGAGAATGATCAGATACGGAGAAAACTGCGTAGTATTCTATTCTATTATTAGAAAATATAGCACTACATAATACAGATGTAGTAGGCGCAAGAAACTATCTTCTCAGCAACTCGGGAACTTATGATAGTAATCTAAGCCACGGAAGTCTTAGAGGCCAGGAAGATTCTTTCTATTTTTTTTGCATTCCCGTACTGTTATTTAGAAGCCGGAAACAAGACAGAAACATCTTAAAGCCGTACTTTTCCGAGCCCAAGGGTTATTTGTTGTTGTTCGATGATCCTTTTTATCCGCTTCGAGGCTGTAATAGCCTACTGCATTTACTCTCTAACGCGCCTGAGAATAGATTCCACGGTAAATATACAGCAATAGTTAATAAGATCTGAGGCTGTCAGAGCTCAATTGCTAGATTTCGTTCTTGTGCTTATAGGCTATTCAACGGCTGAGACTTCGTCCCTAACATCCCACGGGGAAGAGGATACCTACTAATATTTCACTCAGTAGGGCTTGGTAACTTTTAATATAAAGACAGATTTCCGGAAGGAATCATAATATCATCCCTTGCTGATCAATCACAGGATGGGATTTAACGAAGGCCAGGAAGTATGAATTGATCTTTCCATTTAATCTATTTCAACACTCTGGGATGAGATTACTATAGAATCTTATCCGTTATAAGCTATAGGCTAAGCAGTGGAATAGGATTCCGTCCCTCATTCCTATGCTCTAGTAGGCCGGGAAATGCTGCCAGAGATTAAGAGATAGAGTTTCAGACTAGCCCCCCGTTCTTCCTCGATATCTTGAGTTAGGAAAACCGGATACAGAGAAGGCTACGGAGAAGCAACTATTTAGATTGTTGCTGATATTCCTCTTGGCGCGCATTCCCGTTCTTTGTAAGATCTTGTGGTCAAGGTGCGTAGTTAGCCTGGGAAGGAAGGCATGCCAGTAGAATAACCCGCTATTCTAATATAATAGAAAGAGCTACGTAGTCTTATTCTGCAAGTCCCTATGAGTCTTTTGAATTCATTTCCTTCTTTTCTTCATCACTTTCTAAAGCCAAAAGGTAGGGATTCACTGCCAATACCTGACTTACTGGTTCCCCGTACCCGTATTCTACTATTCCTACAAGACCCATTGAATCAGTTAATCTTACCTAAAGCCTCTTCCTCCCTATGAGATTCCAATTCCGTCTGATGAACTTACCTTGACCTGAAACCAGATCTCATCAACTGCTACTCACTCCTGAACTTAAACTCGATCACTTCCTCTTTTTCTTTGATAGAATCCGAATCTACTGAAACTTATGATTATTCTATCTTTACTTCCTGACCTACACCTTTCTCTGAGGAAGCAGGAACGGGAAAGCAAATCAAGGAAGAGACAAAGGACTTACTACTTGAAGCCCTTTAAGCTCATTCAGTTACCTACCTGAAAAGACTACATACAAGCTAGCCCGAAAAGACCATTTCCCTTTTTTAAGGCCCAACATACTCCAATGAACGGGGAAGACTGATACACATACTAATCAAACCAGGCATACTATTACTACTGTTTACTTGCGCTATTCCACTCATAGACTATTTACTAGCACTATAAGCACTACTTAAACACTAGACTGACTAAGACTACTACTACGGAAGCAACTAGGACCTGAAAAAACAGCAGGAAAGCAGAAAGTCCTACTTCCGATTCTTGAGATTCCTCGATCTCATACTTTCAAACATCGATCAGCCTCTGACGCCTCCTTGACTTCGGATTTCGATGCTGTTGAATCTACTACTATATAGAATATTTCTAGTTATAGGCTAACTGTTCAAATAGGATCAACAAGGTCAAAGATTCTTCATCAAAGACTGCAAAATCCGAATCAACTTAAACTGACTCCACTGATCCGATCTCACCCTAATCTGCTACTTAGCCTAAACTCTGGAGATTCCACTTCTTGATCATCCCAGATTTCCTCTTAAACAGCTACTTACTTTGACTCTGCTACTTCAACAGACTCCAAGACTGACTATTCCACTCCCATTGACTCAAAAAGATCTAAGACTGACTCTGATTCTGAAACTGAATCAAATACTGCAACTGATTCTGTCCATGAAACGGATTCCTATTCAACAGAGTCTGAAACTGCAACTTAATCCTTGACTTCTTCTTCTTTTTCTTACTATGAAACAGCTAAATCTACTGAGTCTAGAAGTCTATAACTGCAACATAGTCTTAAACACTTCTTCTTGATCCTCATCCCCAACTCCCTTTTAATCTTTGCCAATGACCTTTTAATATCCCTTATCCCTGAGGAGTTAGCAGTCTTTACTTAGAGGGCCTAATACCTTCAATCCAATCTCATTTTCTTGGATTGGGAAATCAAAGAAGTAGAAAGCAAGAATTCATTTTTCGTTTGTGACCGATCTCCAGAATCTTCTCAATTAGCAGCTAACATCTCTTTTGTCTCTTCAAAAGCCTATTCACTGGAGGCCTGGAAGTATGATTTGATCTTTTAGCGGGGAGATAGTGATTAAAGGAAATTGAACTCTTCTCTTGTTCGTGAAAGACCATCAGGGGAGAAGGACAGAAAGAAGAAGGCTGAGGAAGTTTACTTGGTTTAATCCATTCCTAAACCCATCTCTTCCCTTCCCGGGTAACATACTAAAGATAAGCAGCAGCCTTAGAAAGAAAAGAATCTAATCCGAAACCCGGGTAAGCTACTAACAAGGCTAAAGCAGGCCTGAGTGAGTAAGCTGCCACCTTAGAATAGAAGATAATCGTCTCTTCTCCCGGAGTCTAAAACATGTGACGTTTATTTTGCAGTTGAAAGCTTCGTTCGTTCCATTAGAAGCGTCAGGCACAGCCTGATCATTGATAAAAAGACTAGTCCCAGTGTGATTCTATGCCTTAACACTAATCCGTGAACTGACTGATGAATCATCTCAATTAGCTGCCAAGAGCCGAATGTTACTGAAGGATATATAACTGCCATCTTTCAAGGTCAGATTTTCCGATTGATCTTCAAGCCATAGATTTGACTATGGAGTATTAGTAGGTGGACTGAACTCATTTTCGGGAGCTAATTCATGTATTTTCCGGAGCCGGATAAAGCTGCTAAGGATGGAATGGAACTCTCTGTCTTTGATAAGGTTGCAGGAGAGTTTAGACTCTCAGACAGAGAAGACAGAGCAGCCCGAGATAACGTAATATAGCTATTTCGCTCTTCCCTCCTATTGACTACCTAATCCCAACAAGCTACTAGTCCCTATTCCCGGTGAATCTCTTGCTTTAGCAGCGGATTCTCTTACCATGGATTCTGTTCTTAGTCCTTACCAGAGAAGTTACTTAAGTCCTATAGAGGACAGATAAGACTTCTAGCTTCCTGAAGACAAAGAAGGCAGAAAAAGTCTTTTTATTGGTATTGAGTAGTTAGCGGGCCCGGAAATCCCCCATTTGATAGGTTTCTTTCCTCTGTCAGCTGTCTGTCAATTTCTCTCCATTCCCCAGATCCGGTAGGCAAGAAAGAAATGACATAGAATAGAGCAGCAGGATTTTCCTTATATTGCATTCCCGTCCGAGAAGAAAGCAAAAGGACGGAAGTGCTTAACAGAACCTTAACAGAACCCAAGAAGCGAAGCCTGCCCTTAGGTAGAGAGAAATGAGAAAGATTGAAAAGATTCATCAATGATTCAAAGAGTTGGGCGAAAGCAACATCACCGGATTCTAACAAAGGAGCTGGATTCATGTCCATTGAGTCAAAAGTCGAAACAAAGAAGTCCTCCCTGTCCTACTAAGGCACCCAGGTGTAAGGGCCAGTGTCCCAACTTGAATAAGGGAGAGGAAGTCAACCAACGAGACCTCAGTCTATTCAAACTTTGAAACTTAAGCCACTGGTACTAATACTCCCTTTCCCTTTTGTCTAGCATTAGCATTCCATCCTGAATAAATAGAAAGCCATACAGGAGCCCCACTTTAACTTAAACGAATGAGACAATCCTATGGTCGAGCCTCTCCCTTAGCGTTAGCGTAAGGACTTCCAAGGCATCATTCAAGCTATCTACTCACTGGAATCAGCCTAACACCCTTATCCGGTGACTTCAATAAAAATAATAAAGCCTTTCACCCTTACTTAGAATAGAACGACTCTAAGTCCCAGATGTAACGTGAAAGGCAAAGAAAGGAACAAAGACGCTTGGTTCTGCTAAGGCCTAACGGTCATGACAAAGGAGATCAGGTCCAGGCTTGAAGACTAACGATCAATTATGACCAACTTTCGCATTTGTTCAAGTTTTTGCTCAGACCTTTTGCCTAAGTCTCCTCTTCAGAATCGCTATCATTTCACTCGTACATAATTTCAAGAAAAGAAGACAAGACTTTGACTGATCCTGAACAATCTCAAACATAGACCATGGCATCTCTCTTATAAAACATGATGAACAGCTGGGTCAAGGAGGAATGGCCAAGGACCACTAAGAAGTCCCAATTGAACGAAGGTGTAAAAGGAAGGAAAGGCAGAAGAAAGAGGGCTAAGATAAGGCAAGGCCTATCGACCCTATAAAGGAAGGTTTCATCTACAAGCCACTTGCACTGAACTAAGAATTTCTATAGTTGAAATAGACAGACTTAGGCTCGTCCGAAAGCATCTTTCTTTTGATCACTCTAGCCCCTCTATTCGGCATCAAGAAAAGGGACAAGGTTCCAACAGCAAAGCAAGCTGCTCCAATACACAAGAACAGAATCAAAGTAGACTCTCTTTGCTTTGGGCTAAAGAAGTACCCATCATCAGCGATTAACCAACTTAGGAAGATGCTAAGGCATGTTCCGCCTTCCTCTTCATTCTGGTAAACGAGCCCAGTCAACTCGCTCTTCACATACCTCATCCTCGGTGAGAACAAAAAAGCAAGGAGCCTCAACACGTCCCTACCAACGCGTTGAAAGGAACTAGCCTTACCATAAACATAAAAGAAGGAAGCCAAGCAAGGTCACTCCCTGTCCAACTTGGTAACCGGCTTACCTCCTCATGCTCTATATCCTATATCGGTGACGCCCTTCTTCTTGCCCTAATTGCTTGCCAACCACACCTGGACAATCCCATGAAAGCTTTTAGTTGGATGGACCCTTGGAAATCACTTATGCGTACTAGCCACTAGCAACTAAAGGCGCAAGTGCTGCCATGCTATATGTGAGCGATCGATGTGAATATGAGTTTCTTTTTCCAGGAAGGTGATCGGATCGGGATAATAAGAAAGGTACACGATCGACCATTCATTGTACACAAGGAGTGGAGATGAGATAGATGTGAGTTAAATGCCTCTCATCTGGTACTGACCGGGTAAAAGAGTTCTCCACCACCGGGTAGTTCTTCTTAATGCGGAGATGAATGAGCTAGCTTATTTTAATCATTTCATTTGAAAACGTGAACGACTACAATTGTACATTGCAAAGATGTACATTGCCTAAACTCAAAACCTGAACCACGCCCACTGTCGCTCTCCTTTCAGGACTCTGACAGTCTCGCTTTGGTCGCCTGCCTTTCCTTTCTGCGATTGCCTCCCTTAATGGGAAATGGGAGGGCTTCAAAAATCTCTCTACAACCGGTCTCATCAGCCCAGGCGAGTTCATCTCTTTATTGCTTGAGCAAGGCGAGACGCTTGGCAGCAAGGGACTAATATAACATTCCAAACATTCCCTTCTAGCCAGAGAGACGAGCCTACCATGAGTTGAAAGACCCTGGCATTACATTAGTGGAAGAGTGCATTTTCCATATCTGATATTGGTGCCCTGTCTTCCCAAAGATGATTTCGCAGAAAATGAAAACGACATTTGAGATTGGCATTCATTCCTCCAACCTTTCAAACATCTTATGATGCTTTTTTTACCGCTCCACTAATGCTTGGCGGAGGTCAATGATCAATATGTGTTCGTTTTCTCGCTCATAGCGGGCGGATATGCACTTCGTTGAAGTTTCCTCAGCCTGAGAGTTGCACTGGTTTCAATCCATACCTCAGTAGGAGCATATGCCTGAAAGCGCTCACTTATATAGCGAGGCAAACAATGGAAGCAACTGCAACTCGCTCGTACCCAAGAAATGCCGCAAACAAAGTGTTAAGGCGGCGTTAGCGCCTCTTTTTTCAATGTGTTCCACTTCTTAGTATAAAGCAACTGACGCAGTTGATGCGCCCTTCTTCTCCAGCTTTTTCTCCAGTTAATGATGCGGATTCATGGCGGGGAATGTGTCTTATTATATCGTCCAACCAAGGGGAGGATTTCCTAACAGGGGAGGAATAGTCAGTAGATTAATATCATCTCTCTAGGAAAGTGGAAAACACTTGTATTCTCATTGACTTAGTAAGTAGCTGGTTTATGACTTTAATTAGCCTCTATCCTTCACTCCAATCACAAGCTTGTCTTTGTTTATCCCATTCTTATTATTTATTATCATACTTCTCTTGGGTCGTGTTAAGCTAGCAAGGAGGATTGAATCCTGACTTTCTGAGTTGTCTTCCCTAGGGTCGCCGAAGGTGAGTAAGCACACGACGTAGCATCATCATTCAACCTGGCAGTATACCAGAGCAAGGCAGGCCCCTCTATTTCAATAATCTTTACCATAACAGACCTCCACGGATTGGTTTAACAAGACTAGCACAACTGAGGACGGGAATCCCATACTCCCCGGCCTGGCAAAGCTGTTTATTAGCTTCAAGCTCTCTTGCGAATTAGCCTCTCTCTACTTATCACTAAGTGGGTAACGACCTCCGGTGCTAGCTTTTATCCTCCACTCTCTAACTACAAGCCGGTCTAAAATTTCCGCTAAGTCAGCTTTCAAAAAAAGGGGTCCTTCGACCTAGGTAGTGAGCGGACTAACCCTAAAAAAGGGAGAGAGAAAAAACCACTAAAGAAAGCTAGCAAATCGATTTTCAGTCGGTTCGGGCCTCTCTAAAGAGGAGAGCCAGTCCCTTGCCCCTGCAATTCTTCAATCAGCTTCAAGATCTTGTTAATAGCCTCTCGTGGAACACACCTTGACAGAACTTTCTATTCGACTAAGAAACCTGCGATAGATCTGCCTTAACGGGAGATTCCGCATGGAACGTTCACTTAGTTTTAGTTGAGAATTCCACCCAGCAGCGGTCAGTCTCGCTACCTCTCTCTCAGAACAGAAGGGAACTACCGGACGATGTTAGATAAGAAGAAAGAAAGAAGAAGATCGTCCGCTGCATATCATCCGCTGCGCTTATCTTCTGTTAGTTCAATAGCCTAGCTTCCTACTAGCAACTCGGTCAGATAGGAATGCCCACTACAAACTACAACGGGAAGAGATTCTATTAGTTAGGTTAGCTCGTTAACAACCTCTATAGGTTTAAGAATTATGATAGTTGTTTTTTTTGAGTTCCTCTCCCAGGAGTTGTAGTTCTCTTTCTTTTATCATACTACCGGACGAGAGGACTATAGATAGATGTAACGTCCGATACGGTTCTGATCGTCCGTTGTTCCTCTATCCTAGTCCTTCTATTTTCCCTAGCCTTCCTGTGCTGGTAGTAGTTGAATAAGGCCAATATGAGCTGAGCTGCTATTAGCTATCTTTGCCTTCCTTTTCGAGTATCCCAGTAGGAGTAGTAAGCTAGGGCCAAGTAAGTAAGATGGAACTCATACCTGTAGTTTGACCCGGACGATGCGGACGTTAATGCTTACATCAATCCTATCTTCCTATCGTCCTTTAGGTAAAGATGGATAAGTAAGGAAAAGGTATGCAAGCTGAGGTTCTTTTAGGAAAAATCTTGCCTAATGGCTCAGCTCAGGCACTACTCTAGGGCTCGGGTCTGGTTCAAAAGGTAGAAAGGCTAGGCACAGGTTTCAAACCAACAAGGTGCTTCCTCGCAAGACCAACTGGCACAAAGAACGGCTACAACACAAGCCCGACTTCCCGCCTAACTCCACCCGAAACTCCTTCGGAGCCTCGCTCTCGTCGTATTCTAGTAGGTCTGGAAAGAGCCTTGTCGTCGTATCAGCAAGAGCACCGGAACAAGATAAGCATAAGCAAAGACAGGCATAATCGTATTTTTTTCTGCTTAAAGATAAGCCTTCTCTAAGTCTTCTTATCTTTTCTAAGTGGTTTTGCCCGTCCCTTAGCCAATCAAGCCTTATCCCTGTCCTGCCCTAGACTAGTCCTCTGTCAGCTAGGAATCACCATGGCAAAGGAGGGGCGCGAAGTAGGACTTCTATATCAGGGGTGAAGCACGGGCTCAGGTCTCGAATCAAAAGGTGGACCATTCATCCTGACTTTTGGTAAGGAAGAACTCCTGCTAAATCGCAGATGTATTTGGTGTTAAGAAAGAAAGCCGGCTTGTGCTGGTCCCTTTCTCTGGTAGTCACGATTGGATGAATATCTCGTGCGGAGGTATGAAAGTACTAGGCTCACTACGCTGGAAAAGTCTGCTATAGTTCGAGAACGCAGAGGTGCTGAGCCAAGAAGCTCCACACAAGTAGCTCTTAAGTTAAGGCAGTCTAAGCGGTACAACGAACCTGTCAATCCATTCATCTGAGGAGTTTTCCTTGTTAAGTACCTTAGGGCTGTCATCTTAGAAGGGATGGCGTGCTCTCAGGCTTGGGTTGGTGAAACTTCCTTATCATGAAAAGGAAAGTGAAAGCCCGATTAGTTGCTTTTGAGAGAAGTGGTGACAGGCTTGTGATCTAGCCCGATCCATAATGGGGAAACTCGAGCTAAAGCAAATCTTTTAGGAACATAGCACATCAATCCTCTGTACCGATGGGACAGCAGGGAGATAGACCTCGTAGCTGGTGGGAAAAGGCCCTATTCAGAGGAAGAAGGGGAGACAGCCGATCGAGTCACCAAGCCTTAAGGCAAGAGATTGACGCAGCTTACCCCTTTCATACCCCACGGAGTGGTAGTTATGGCATTTCATACCTGAGGGAGTACTTGCATTTTAGTCAGGCTGTCTTGCTCTTACTATGAAACCCATTTTGAAACTACCTTAAGGTGATAGCCGAGAGCCATGATAATCGTATTTTTTTCTGCTTAAAGATAAGCCTTCTAGAAGAAATAAAGATAAGACGGAAGATGTCTATCAATATATGTCTCACTGCTTTACTTTGTTTGCGTAGTAAATGGTTTTGACGTGAGAATCAGCTGCTATTAACAAAGAAGATCTGTCTGTAAGCTATTACCTTTCCTGGCTTGCTCTATAGAATATCCCGTGGTTAGCGTCCTTGCTTATAGGGTTGACTGATGAATACGAAAAAAAGTAAGTTTACTTGCTGGCTGAAAAGAGACTATAAGGGGTTCATAAGGTTATAGTCTCTTTTCTTGCAACTCTAGTCGAGGTTCTTCTATCACTGTAGTTTACTGCTCCTCAGTGCTATAGAAAGAAGGGGTCGGGTCGCCGGACTTGCTGAACATATACCCCGCAAAGAGCGAAGCTTCGTTCTTTCAACACTCGAACAAGACCTCTCAGCCTGTTGAGAAGGAAATCGCAGACGACTCTCTGGATAGACTTCCTTGGTTGCAGCAGCAGTTATGGATTAACGTATTTTTTTATAATAGAAAAAAACAAGTCTCGATTTTACAACTCGACAACGGGGCAAGGCTCGATATCGAGAGGAAAATAGATAAGAGGTCAGCTAGTTACGAGATCGTACTATGCTATAGTAATGAGACTGCCCTACCTCCTTCTACCCATGGACAACTACTAGACTGCCTCACTCAATCTATGCTCGTTTAGTCTAGATCTACGGAAACGCGCCTTGACTGACGGGCTTGTTCAGTCTACATAACGTGTCTCCGCTTTTTTAGTTTAGAGATCGGTTCCTTTCTCTAAACTAAAAAAAAAGAGACCGAGTTGTGGACCGGGCGAGCACACCCTCAAAAGAAGATAGCCGGGGTCCTTAGGAAGGGAATGCGCCAGTACAATTAGGAAAGTCAGGTGTGACCAAAGTCTGTAAGATTGAGCCCCGAGAGCAATGCCGATCGAGGGAAAAAAAGAAAAATTCCTATTTCCTAAACTGATGACATCGAAAAAGAAGCTACTTTGACTTTATCAAAAATGTCCTTAGTCTTGCTAGGTAACTAAATAATCGATTTAGGTGTGGCAAGAAGAACCATAAAAGGTAATTCCCTTACTGGATCGGAGTGCCGATTGAACAACTTTACTTTTCTAACTTTAATGACCGCGATCCAGCGCAGCATCGCTTACCACATCTCGTGGGATCATTATCCATTCGAATGTCTTTTTTATTAGCAACCCTCGATACAAATTTTTTGCGTAGGAAGAAAAAAGAGATCTTCTTATACAAGAGCAGAGTATCTCGAAAGAAGAAAACTTTATCTGCTTATTCGGGACCATATTAGAATGAATAAAGCCTTATAGGACAGTCTTGTAAGCAACTCTTTCAATCCACCGGGAGTTGAGACTCACTAATGCTGGATTACTACGCCTTTCGGTAGCAAAACCCTTCACTAATAACCTGGCATAAAGCCGATGTCTCCAACACATACCAAGCCCGAATTTTCGTAAGTAAACTACTTAGTTAGAGGCGAGGTAGCCCAAGCGTGAAAGCCTTCCCTTTCTAAGCTTATGAGTCCGGTTTCGTTCGGCTAAAGCCTAACTTTCATTAAAAGTTTCTGCCTACTTGAATGCTCGAGCCTGACTTAAGTCAATTACTTGATCAACCACGTTAGAAGGAAGAGAAAGCTAGGTGCGTTTGGAAAAAGTAGAATGTCTCTTTATTCGGCCTCACTCCAATAGTTCAGTCGGGAGAGAGCGGCGTAGAGGAAAGATCTATACTATTGGGGGATATCAATAATATGACGATTTGGCGTATGACTATTACCGTTACTGTATTGCTAAGAGTTGCCGGCGAAGGCGAAGGGGAGAGAGATTTTCACTCTTGAGAGATCCTTTGAATACGACCAGGGGGATAGAAGCCCACGGAGCGGTATGCTAAGCCGGAAAGGGAGAGAGTTGAGTTAGATCCAATGCCATGGATTCTGTTGGAGGAAGATCCGCAGGAGAGAGAATTGCTTTTGTTGAAGAAGCTTAAAATAAGCTCTTGCTCACCGCCTACGGCCCCTCGACCTGAAAGACGATTCACTCGATCACACCTCACTCTTCTTCCCTTTCCCCGAGTTGAGGACATTCATTGGCTGCGAGTTTCAGGATCGAACATCAACAACGGCAGTAACTTCACTAACAACTAGAATGATAGGGCTTAAGGAAACTGCAAAGACTATAGGGATTGGAATAATTGCAACATCTTCACTGACGCCGTTTAGTTATTCGGGGTAAGAATTCCCACTAGATAAGACGGGAATTGAGTTATGATTGATTCAAATCTGGTATGTAGTAAAAAGAGTCTCAATCGACTGACACCTTCACTCAAAATTCCTAAAAGAAAGTCAAAGTAAAGGATTACTTCGTTCCTGATAGTTATTCATATAATCGGTTCCGAGGAGCGAAAGCCAAAAGATAAGGAGAGGAGCGTAGCAGCTCGACCACCGGGAGAGGAGCGAAGTAAAGGCTGGGACGGAGATACTGCTGCGATCGCTCTTTGGGATACGGTGAAGCCGAGGAGGGTAGGCCGGACGGAAGAGCATGCCTGCGAAGACGGAAAAGAATACGAAATAGACAAAGTACGGTTTTCAAAGCTTGGTCTGGCTTATGGAGGATTGGGCTGGGCTCCTAACCTTGCTTTGCTACCTGGCTTGTGTAGCCTATGCGAAGCAAGCCTACCTACACTGGTAGGAACTAAAGCCTACGATTGCCAAAAGTCTCATCCCGTGCTTTCAGGCTTAGTCCTTCAAATCATATTCTTGGCAGATCGTCTGCTATTTAAGATTCCAATTCTTAGTCTGATCTTGGCAAGCTGCTACCAAACCGGATTCTCACCTGCTTTAAGGTCCCACATTGACTCTCCAATCGGATATATCCTTTCGGCTTAGTCGTTCCAAGAGGAAGTCTCCCTTAGCGTTGGATGGATCTACCATATGACGTTCTAATGTAAGCTGGTGAAATGCTACCTTCAATACGTCTGTATTATGACTATCTTTCCTCCTTTTTCATGCTTTCTTGAATTGAAAAAGAACCTAACATCTTTTTTTCAGATCGGACGATTCTATCTAAACTTTGTTGAACTCCTTTTAGTTTGAGGATTGATTCTCTATGAATAGAAAGAGAGGACGATTCTATCTAAACTTTTAGGTTGCCACCCTCAGGAAAATGGTAGGCTAATCCATTTAATTCAAGTTATGCCAATTGAAACTCGTACCAAAGGCAGGAGCGGTCTAAAAGGAGAAAGCCAAAAGTCGCACTTTCTCTTTCTCGATAACGGCCGGGGAACGAAGGAACTTACTGATTAAATGATTTCGGAGTTCAATCACCCGACGATCACTCAATTCAATAGGAAGAGTCGAAGCTAGTTTTGCTATTGTTAACGTAGTGCGTCGAAGGAAAGAGAAGCAGAAGCTGTGAATCGATAAATGATCTGTTGAGTCAGTTTTCTTTCTGTTTTCACGAATCCCAATGGAAAGGGAAATAAGCCCTCGCTAAGGCGGGATGGATTGCAACTGGCTTGATCAGCCGGTATTGGGGGCAGGGGAATAGCATAAAAAAACATAATTACGTTCAATCCTGTTTAGGAAGATCGCAGCCATAAAGAAAGGGGAAGTGAAGACGGAAATTGAATATTATTATTAATCAATAAGAAGAATAGCGTCTTAGAATGAGGGCAAAGTCCTATCTACGAATGCTATGTGGTAGTTTTTGCTTTTCCCGTTTCTTTTGAGGAGAATTAGTAGATAGACTCTACTTCGAACCTGGCTCAGAGGAAGAAGGACATTAGTTTTCAGTCTCGTAGTCTTCTATCCCCTCTGGAATGCTCAGTCTTGCTTCTATCTTCGTCCATTCCCCTTGGGTTAAATGTCGTCTTTTGAACACCTCAACAAGGTTGTATTTTGAGAATTCTTATTCTCTCTTCTTCCTTTGCTAGGAGCTCTTCCCCGTTCGGAGAGGCAAGAAAGGTAGGAATACCCTCAGGGAGCTAGGTCACAGGTTATGGATCGAGGAGTAAACCCAATCTCTTCTCCGAGGTAAGCGAACCTAAGGGAAAGGAGCTAAGCCCAAGAGAGGGATGAGTTCCTACTTTCTTATATGTATACTAGTCTCTCGATGTCGTGTTTTTGAAATCTCTTCTTACTGGCGCAGTTGCCGGTTCTAGTTCCTATCGTAGAAAGCTTTGTTCCCTTGTATGCTTGCTGTTAAGCCGGAGTTAGGATGAGCCAATGTAGGTCTGTTCAAGGTCTGTGTAGAGGCTGGAAGCCATCCAAGTATGTAAGTCTTGTTGTAGGTTCGTTCCCAATCGATGGAGAGGTAAAACGATCTCTTTCCAATCGCTTTTTAGTGATTATACGAACAGTTTCCTCCTTAAGCGCAAAGAGTTCTATGACGGAAGCATCTACTTCTCTCCTTCTGTAGTCAGGATGCCCTGAAAAACCCGCTTCGATCCCTTGACAGTTTCCATCGGCTAATGCCCAGTCTCTCCTTGCTCTCCCTTCTCTCTTAGGGTATTCTATAATTTCCTTTCTATAAGGCATCTCGCATGTGATTCTCTGATGAATCCCGGTGATACCATACCGGTGTCTCGTGCTACGAATAAGTGGTCTTCATCGTGGAATCAATGGTATCTCCCTCGTAATCTTATTTGTTCTCTGAATCAGCATTCTTCGTCTATGAATACACCAATCTCCGAGCTCCTGCTTGCTTCCTCTCTTACTACCGGGAGCTGTCTTCCTTTCCAGAGCTATAGCTATAAGCTCAAGTTCATCTTTCTTCCCAGTCGAACTTTTAGCGTATTCTCTGATTCAAGATCATTGTTGAATAGCTAGTTTTCCTACCTAATTCGATCATTTTCCACTTTGGATTCTTGGCGAATAGTCAGTTTGTTTGTAGAATAAGTTGTTGCCAATGAGTACTTCTCTGTGTAAGCCAAATCCCACCCATGGACAGTCTCTCTTCACATCCAGATGCCTGGCGGAAGCCCAAAAAGAGTCCGAGTCCTTATAGTGTTAGATACTGGGGCAGATCTAAACAGCATAAGACTTCACTTAGTCCCAGTACGACTATGGAGGAAGTAAAAGATGATAATCAGAGGAGTCGACGGAAGGGCCCTTGATATCTCACTCAAGGTTTGAGGAGTCCAGTAAGCTGCGAAGATATCTTTCTTGTTCGGCACCTAAGTTCAGTGTCGACTAAGGGCAGCCTTTCCTCACCGTTGTATACCCTTCGGACTTCATAAGCAATTACTATCACTATGGGAAAGGAGAAGGTGTCCTTCAGAACACAGTCCCTCAAAGAAAGGTGGTCAGAACATAAGCGGATTACTTGAGGTTCCTTTTGCGGAGGTTAACATTCTTTTCACTTTCAGTGTTATATACCCAGTCTATCCAGCAATGTTATGAATAGAGTCAGTTCAAACCTCACTCTCTTTCCGCAAGTAGAAGAGTTAATAAGAAAAAAGAAAATCCCCTTCAAAGAAGAATTTCTTCCCTTCCTCCGCATCTGCGGCAGCATCTCTATTAGTTAGTAAGCTAGCTGCTACTATAGTTTTGAAGGCGTTTGCGCCTTAAAAACTATACTTGTTGGTTGGCTTAATTACGCTATCGCTATAAGGGCTTGTAGCTAAAAGTCTAATAGCTTTCCTCTTCCTCTACCTTCACTCGCAGCCTTGCCTTCGACGACTCAAACTAGGAGTGACCTTTGTTTTCTTGTAGTTGCCAGACGTCAGTGACCTTGTCCGATAGGTTTCCCAATGGTGTGACTGTTAGTTAGGTGTTCTCGGTCGACTAACTGTTGTGAGAATTAGTGAGTTAGGAGTTATGTCTTAATCTTCCGAAGGTGCTTGAAGGTCTCTCTACTTATGGCATAACCGATCCTGCTAGTTAGCAAGCCTTGCCATTCGGATTCAAAGAATGTCATCCTAATGAAAGCCTCCCCCCTTATCAATGTTTGAGATGCCTGGTTGTGCCAATTGCCCTAGTTGACAATATTTTATGCCTGGCGGCAACTCGGATCTTATGTTCTTTAGATGCCCGGCTTATCTGCCAGTTGTCTGGCTGCAAAATTCCGAGGTTAGTTCACCTGAAAGCCGAAGACGAAGCGAGGAAGGCAGCTACAGCGGCAGATAAGGAAGAGATTTAGGCAACTTAAGAGTATTAACTGACCTACCGGGCCCTAAAGGTACCACTTATCCGGCAGCCATAAACTTGCCGGTTTCCAAGCGCGACTCGATGCTACTTTAACACAAGGGCCGGTGTCCATCATTGAAAGTGGCATCTCTGTTTGCGCACATTAGAGAAAGTGCTCTTTTCAAAGTGAAATCGGTTTTTTCCGGAAATTGTTTCCTTTACTTCTTTGGCCGAGCACTCTTCTCGATCCAATACAATTTGTGGATGCACTCTCGCCTTAAGTGGCTGAAACCTCTATGTGGAAAAGTTTCTTATTGCTTTATTCGGCTAAAGTTCAAGTTAAGCTATCACTAAAACAAGGACTTCCTATACTGTACTTACAGCAGAGTCAGTGGACATGTCTTCTTAAGGCAAATCATATTCTTTCTTTATTGCCGAAGAACGAGTTAAAGCCAATAATGCCCACCGATGTTCACTCCTCCGGACGGGAAAAGAAGCTTTGACTCCGTTTTTTGGAACTTCAATTCACTCGACGAAAGAGCTTTACAAGCGGCGAAGCTCTTCTTCTGAAGACCGGGTTTAGTCAACGCTGGGCAGATTGTTCTCCTACTCGAGTGAAGGGCGGTACTGTCTTCTAATTCATAGCGATTCTTTCCTCCAAACTATCCCGCTAGTCAGTGGATTGGAGACCAGTCTTCGGGCAAGCAAGAGAGGAGAAAGGCACTCACCCTATCCGCAAGGATGCATTCCGCTTCCTTGTCGAACTCGGTGACAACAGCAGTAGGAGCGCGCTTAGACTCACTTCTACTTGGATCTTCCTTGTCTTCGTGGTAAGGCTTCAACATACTTACATGGAAGACAGGATGTATTTTGAGTCTTGGAGGGAGTTGCACCTGGTAGGCAGCTTTGCCAACCCGTTTGACAACGGGAAATGGACCTTCGTACCTTCGCACCAACCCTTTATGCACTTTGCGCAAGGACTTGAACTGGTTGGGCAGCAGCTTGACCATCACCATATCACCTTCAGAATACTCCACCGAGCGTCGCTTAGTATCAGCCCACTTCTTCATTCGTCGGGCAGCCTTGTCAAGGCAAGCCCTTGTGATGTCTGCTTCTTCATGCCATTCATGCGCAAGTTTGTAGGCCACTGGGCTGCTTCCCCCATAAGTAGAAGCAATGGCATTAGGCGTGAGGGGCTGTTGTCCCATGACAATTTCAAAGGGACTCTTGCCGGTGGATTCGCTACGCTGAAGATTATACGAGAATTGGGCTACATCAAGTAACTTTGCCCAATCTCGCTGGTGGGCAGCGACATAGTGTCGCAAGTACAGCTCCAACAATGCGTTTACCCGCTCAGTTTGGCCATCGCTTTGCGGATGGAAGCTAGTTGAGAAGTTCAGTTCCGTTCCCAACAACTTGAATAATTCGCGCCAGAATTTTCCCGTGAAGCGAGGGTCTCTATCGCTGATTATGCTTCGAGGTACTCCCCACAACTTCACAACGTGTTTGAGGAACAAGCGAGCTGCTTCGTCTACTTTGCAATCTGCCGGGGCTGGAATGAATGTGGCATACTTGCTGAAACGATCAACTACGACCATTATGCTTCCATACCCTTCAGATTTTGGTAGGGCCACAATGAAGTCCATAGAGACACTCTCCCAAGGTCGTTCAGCGATGGGCAGAGGCTCTCGCAATCCAGCGGGATGTTGCTGCTCAACCTTGTCTTGCTGGCAGACAAGGCAGGTTCGTACGTAGGCCTCAACATCATCTTGCATCCGAGGCCAATAGTAGTTATTTTGTACGAGGGCCAGAGTGCGTGTCATACCTGGATGACCAGCCCATTTTGTGTCGTGGCACTCTTTAATTATCTCCTTTCGCAAGCTTCCCCACTTTGGCACAAAAATGCGATTACCGGAGGTTAGGAGCATCCCATCATCCAACCAGAATCGCCGAGTCTTCCCTTCGCTGGCAAGCTTTGCCAAGTTTTTGGCTAAGGGATCTTGCTGCATCCCTTCTTTGATGCGATCCAGCAGATCACTTCGTGGTGTGCTCAAGGAGATCGAGGCAAGTTCAGCCTTTCTACTTAGTGCATCAGCCACCACGTTAGCCTTGCCCGGTTTGTATTGTAGGCAATAGTCGAATTCGGCCAGAAAATCTTGCCAACGTGCTTGCTTGGGGCTTAGCTTCTTCTGCGTTTGGAAATAACTTGTCGCCACATTATCCGTCATGACGACGAACTTGCTGCCAAGCAAGTAATGTCTCCATGTGCGTAGGCAGTGTATGATGGCAGTCATCTCCTTCTCTTGAACAGTATATCGCCGCTCTCTTTCGTTGAGCTTGCGGCTTTCATAGGCAATCGGGTGTCCCTCTTGCATTAGAACTCCCCCAATTGCAAAGTCAGAGGCATCCGTGTGCACCTCAAAAGACTTAGAATAATCTGGAAGGGACACGACAGGCTCTTGCGAGACTGCTTGCTTCAGTTTCTCAAAGGCAGATTGGCACTCTTGTGTCCATTGCCACGTACGGTTTTTCTTTAGAAGATCTGTGAGTGGTGAAGCTATGGCAGAATAGCCCTTGATAAATCGACGATAGTAGTTCACCAGCCCAAGGAATGATCTCAGCTCGGGTACCTTTGTGGGAGGCTTCCATTCTTGGATAGCTTGCACTTTCGCCGGGTCCATCATTAGTTTGCCATCCTTGATTTTATGCCCAAGGAACTCCACCTCTTGTTGTGCAAAGGAGCACTTCTCCATTTTTATGTAGAGCTCATTCTCGCGGAGGACTTGGAAGACTTGCTTGAGATGTTGCACATGTTGCTCCAACGTTGTGCTATACACCACTTTATTACTTATGGGAGGTGGCACGTCCAAGTAAACCACGACGAACTGATCTAGGAAGGGGTGGAATAGCTTGTTCATAAGAGTGCAGAATGTGGCAGGGGCATTAGTGAGACCGAACGGTATGACTAGGAACTCAAAAGCACCATATCTCGTCACGCACGCCGTCTTTGGTTCGTCACCAGCTGCGATGCGAACTTGGTAGTAACCCGATCGCAAGTCAAGCTTTGAGAAGTATCGTGCCTGGTCGAAGAGATCAGCTATCAAGGGAATTGGCTATTTGTTCTTGATAGTGATCTTGTTAAGGGCTCGATAGTCAATGCACATCCGCAACGAACCATCTTTCTTCTTTTGGAAAAGGACTGGTGCACCATAAGGGGCTTTGGAAGGCTGGATGTAGCCTAGATCGAGGAGATCTTGGAGCTGCCTCCTTAATTCTGCCAACTCAGGAGGTGCCATACGGTAAGGAGCCATAGCAGGAGGTTTGGCATTCGGTTCCAGTTCAATCTGGTGGTCCACCTCTCGTCTTGGTGGAAGCTTCTTAGGAAGTTCTGGAGGCATCACGTCCTTGAATTCTTCGAGGACAGCTTGTACACATTTTGACACCGCTTGTTTAGGGACAGCCTTGTCCTCACCATCGCTAAGTTCCCTTGGCATAGAAAGAGTGAAAAGAGGCAGCTGGAGGACGTTATTAGAGGGATCGTAGACGGTCTTAAAGGCGTATCAGTAAGCGGTTCTAGTGCTTGAGTACTCGTATCCATAACTTTGAAATTAACCGGTGTGATTGAATCCGTAACCGATGCGCTGTCATTAGTGCTTTTTCTTGCATTAGTCTTTCTCGATGGGATTCATACTAAGGCGAAGGCTAAGGCAAGACGTGACCAGGTGCTTGTTATTGAAGAGGTATTGAAGAATTTTTGTGCAAGTTATATATTTTGGGAAACTACGCTTCCTTACCATAGATTTCGCTTCTGGTGAACCACCTTCTGGTGATCCGCGTTCGCATGCTGTCGGAGGAGTCTGCCATTGCTGAATCGCTCGCTGACGTCTCAACAGATGCTCTTGCTGAGCCCTTCTTAGAGAAATCCTTTGGTGCATCTGTCTCCGCCTTAATGGGTGCACTCTCTGCTTGCGAGTAGAGCACGGCAAAAGCCTTCCGCGCCACAAGAACAAGTGGCAACTAGGTGAATTGGGAAAAATCCACCTCTGGCGTAAAGAAGTAGTAGTTACACCGATTTCTTAGCTTAAGGGCTACCAATGGCTATTTCATATCCCGCTGTTGATGGATCTCCTGCTGTCGAAGAATCCGCTGTTGCTGATCCGGATTCTCAATCGTCGGCTATAGCCATAACTAAGTGGGCTTACCGCTCCATCCAGAAGTTGAAGCTTAGTCGGGGAAGAAAAGTTCCCTAAATCAAATGCCAATTCTATAGCGCGCGCTTTGGCAAGTTAAGCCAATCAAGGGGAGGGGTATTCCAGCGATCTTAGGATAAATTTCTTAGCTTGAAGGGTGCAATCCCCTTTGATAATGGATCATAAGGCAAAGAGTAGGCAAGTAGGGAAGAAGCCGGGAAGCGGAGTCTTTTCCCTCCGGCCTTTTCTCTAAATAGAAAGATCTTCCGAGCAAAAAAGTTGAAATCCTTGCCAGCTCGTTCTACTCTGGGTAATAGTAAGCGTGAGCAGAAGAGTGATTTTCTATAATATGATCAAGGGCACCGGCCTTTATTGATTCTTCCGAAGGCAAAGGACTCATTAATAGTCCTGGCAAATGTCTAAGAGATTAGCGGGTCTACCAGATCGCTCAGGAAAGAAAGAAGGAGGAAGATAAGCACAAGACAAGCTGAAGAAAAAAGAAGAAAAAGGGAATCAAAAGCTTTACAAAGAATCTGGACGATCAGATATCCTGATCAAGTGAAAGGATATTTATAACTGTACCTGCGAAGAGATCCCCTTTTTAATTAGTGTGGTATTGGTGTATGGGGGAATGGTGGTGAAATAAATAGCCCCACCTAGACGTCTGCTTTGGAGTCATTAGGGGTTACTATTTCTTATTCAAAATCCCTAATCTCTGACTCAGGTTGTATTGAGTTTGCTAAGCGTTTCGGGTTCGAGGTTGTTCTGTGGACCTAAGTCCCATTTCAATCAAGAACCTGATGAATGCGTTCCACCCTTATGGACTGATGTCTGTTCATATGACATACCCTGTCAAGCGTTTTAGTACTCTTGCTAGGGTTGGTGGGATTGGCTATAGGTCATTTCATTAGCTAAACTTGATCATTCACGTAACCTTCACTTTGAAAGGATTTACGCGAAAAAAAAAACAAGCACTCTCTACCTTTTGAAATTTTGTTAGGTAGAGGTCTTCCCGGGGCATCATAATTTCTTTACTTAGAAAGAGATGCGGCCTAAGGAGCTGAAATTGGTTCCTGATGAGCTTTATAGAACTCACCCGGAATTGGATTTCAAGGAAGCTTCTGAGTGGTCAACTTTAAGATGTTGGGTCAAGGAGTGGCTTAAGTAAATGGTACTATCGTACAGCTTTGGACCCTTGTGTGAGCATTGAGGAGTTCTTTAAGGCACCAGTTGTCAATTATAACTGGCGGGTCACCCGTACAGAGGTAACTCTTGTGCAGTAGGGCCTATTATGGAAAATCTTTGACTTGGTTGCTTTATTGACTTCGAAAGATTTTGATGTGTTAAGGCCAACCGCTCCGCGGGCTTCTTCCTTCTCAGGCTTGGCTTTTCGCGAACTTTGAGACGATGTGGAGGACACTGGATAAGGCCAGTGTCTAACGATCCTTTTTTTTTGTTTAAGGGCAGCGCTTTCGATGTTTGACCCCCTACTAGTAAAAGGAAAAGGGAAGTGCACTCTTGCGTACCCCCCTTTACTTAACCTCTATAAAAAAAAGCCCTTTGAAAATGAATTTGCAGGTAATTTAAGCCAAGCCTTCATTTACTGCTTTGGAATGTGGTGTGGGTCTGTGACATCAGGTAGCCAGCAATCGAAGAATGATCCAACTGGGCTACCATGTTTATTTGCTTTTATTCATCGAGTTTGTTTCGCATTTGGGCAGCGACATCCCTCCACCTGCCTACGTAGGCACTGAAACTTTCATCACCTTTCTGATTTAGAGCCCTGAGATCTTCTTTTTTGGGTTCGGCATCTAAGTTGTGGGAGTACTGATCGATGAACATTTGAGATAATTGCTCAAACGACGCCAACTTAGGATAATCTAGTGACGTAAACCATTTCAGTGCAGGGCCCGTAAGACTTTTCTGGAACAATCGGATGACAGCCCCTTCGTTTTTCTCTAAAGCGCAGACATCGGCACAATAGGCTTTAAGATGAGAGATGGGACAACCCTTTCCGTTGTATTTTTCGAATTCCTTTTTTCCGTTGTGAATCAGGATAAAAGGGGTGGAAAAACCGTAAACGCCTTTCGTTTTCTTCCAAACCAATCTGTGCCAGGTCATGGTGATATGCTGGATAAAGGGTTGTTTTGTCGATAGCATTATCTAATGTGGGATGCGTAGTAGCTATTGTCACAGTAGGGGGTCCCCTAAGGCGGGAATTGTCCTAAAGTAGCCATAGCGTTGATTGCTCTCCTTGTATGGGCGAATTCTCTTAACGAAAGCCTTCTTTTTGGCTCTCGTGTGAGGGGAAGATTTTACCAAACTTCAAATACATACTTTTCTTTAAAAATTTGATATAAAATTCAACTACTTACTTTATTAGCATAGAATTACCTTCCGTCCCTTCTCTTCTGGGCTAGGAGTGGAAATCGATCAGCAAGCTCCCTCAGACGAAATAGCTTCCAAACCCTTAGACGAGTTCATCAGCTACCAATATCTCGTTCTTGAAATCCCGTTGAAGTTTAATAGTTTTTTTTTTCACTTTCACCCAAAACAAGGCTGTTGGGATTTGCGAGCCCTATTCGGCTGCAGAAGCGAAATACACAGTCAAGTGGTGGATTTCTTTTTTAACAAAGTGAATCTAACCTATCAACAGAAGCAAGCGTGGTCTTTTTCATAGAGATCAAGATCGTACTCTCCTTCCTGAGCTTCGTTTGACCTTAATTCGACTTTTTCCTTTTGCAGAATCCCACACGAAGGCTCCTCCTGCAGTTGTTCCCGACCCCAGTGAGTAACCCCCTCGATCTTCCATCCGGGAGCTCTGGAACCAATTGTTGAAGAACCGAAGGAAGCGCTGGATCCGCCCGAGAACCTTCAGAACGTAGAGCCTACTCACGAAACCAGCACGGCTCGAGAGCCGATACAGGTAAGAATTTCATTGTGTTCCTGAATTATCGGACTATCTCAAGTTATCTTAACAGTTTATTTCTTCAGGCCGTTTTTCAAAGCGATAGAAGTGAAAGTTCGTTCTTCCACTTCTCCCTCAGGAGGGCTCGTTCAGAAGCGGATTGCCTCTTCACTCGTTCTTCTCTTCCTTATGTGTATAAATTCATTAAAGGAAAGGTTTTGATTCGATAGATTCGGCTTAGTTCAAATAGAACTAGTTTGATAGCGGAGTTAAGTGGAGAATTCACTAGGAGAATAAAGACAAGCAATACAGGGGGGAATATAAGTTTTTGCTAATAAGTTAAAGTAAACCCTAGATGGAATTCAACTATTCCACGTTGATGTTGATCTACTTGCTTGTATTGTACGATTTGCTTTGTTTTCAGTCTACCTATAGCTAATGAAGTCAGCCTTGCTTAAAGGAAATCTAGAAAATCCGGATTTACTTTAGACTTTGAAGTAGGCGAATCCGCGGCTCCAGAGGTGAGAGGATCTCAACCACTTATTTTGAATCGAAAGCACAGAAAAAGTGGAAATAAGTTAATAGCACGGATCGAACGAGAAGGATGGGATTGGGTTCAGTTAAGGTAACCTAGAGGGTGAAAGGCTAATTCCAATCGAGCTTGCATCTTAGTACGCAAAGTCTTCAGCAAGAAAAGGAGAGAAAAGGGCTTTCCGTTATCCTAGAGGCGAAGACGGGCTAACTAGAATATCTAATGGAAATGTCTTATATCGGGGGTGACCGACCTAGACGTGATGGGAAATTCCGCCGGTCATCTGTCGTCCCGAAATGCTTTAAGGAATTAACCTTTGGTTTAAACTCATTTCCAGTTGCACAGTGCATCTTACCAGCGGCTCAGTCTCGCCGCCTTTCCTTTCTATCTATCACTCTTTTTCCCCCATAAATCAATATCATCATTTTGGCATTGATAAAAAGTCCCCGAGTCCTTGTCGTGATAGTAGAGCTAATACCGCCTGGCTGAAAAGCCTAATAAAGTGAAAGGGTCGTGAAACGGCTGACTTTCCTTTCATTCCAATATGGCCTGCGACAGACTCTGAATCACAGAAGAATCTGAATCACAGAGGAATCTGGATCTTCCTCAGCAATTGGGATTGGCTACTCATCTGGAATATGTCACCTGGTCTGGCCTGGCTGATGAAAGGAGAGGTTCTTCAGGATATTTTGACTGACAGGGTATGCACCATTCATCGTGTGCCGAGCCCTTGCCCCTGCGGTGAGCCTCTGAATCACGTGATGTGCAATTCTTTTAGAAACTCGCCGAGTTGTAGTTATTTTATTTACATCATAAAAGTGATGAAAACCAGGGGGAACACCAAACTGACGCCCCTACCCTTGTCTTTCGCCTTATAATAAGCCCTTTGGCACTTATTCCGCATCATTGGAAATTCACTTCCCATAAGGCACTTTCACTCCCAAAACCGGAGAAAGCTGCGTGAGCAGATAATTCCTTCTAACTATAAATTTCATAAGGAGAAGAAAGATCGAATCCATCTCTATGCAGAGAGATCTATCCTAGGATGGATGACAGCGCTAGAGCTGTGATTCATGGCCGATGACAGAACAAAAACACTATTTTTCATCGAGATTGGCTTGGTCTTCAGTGTACCGCTCCGTGGGTATAAGATCTCCCATTAATTAAAGTTATTTAAATTCACTTTAATTAATTAAAAATCAAGATCGGCCTATTTATTTTCCGATAATCATAATCCATTTAAAGTTAAGCAGGGCGTAGTTAAGATTGAACGAAGAGTCGAGTAGGCAGATTGGTCCGAGTAGAGAGAAATAAATGGAACTTCAAAGTTTTTTCGATATATTTCTCGGGGTACACAGTCACAGAAAAAATTATAATAATAAAAAAGGATTGAATAATAAAGAGAGAAGTTTGGAGGGTTGTGCAGTGCAGTGAAGCAATGATGAGTGTTGCAGGAATAGTGAACTTGATAAAAAGAGTGAAACTCAACAACTTCCTGGCCATTAATTTCTTTTTCTAGTAAAAGGGATAATTCATTCGAATTTTGTTTTGAAAGAAGCCAAGAAAGAAAAACACAAGAACATTTCAGACTTGAAAAGAACCAAACAGAGAAAACAGCTTCAGGTAGAGAAACCCAAAAGTATGTATGAAAAGGGTGTAATGTGTGCTAAGTGCCTTCCAGGAGGAAGTAATACCAATGGCATAGGTTTAATAGTAATTTTCTACTAATACCAATGGCATAGCTCTAATATTTCTCTCGAGGGTGGGTCCTAGGCCTTTTCTTGGGGAATTCCTGAGGTTATTGATTGGGATTAGTGCTCTCCGAGTTGTAGATGGTTCGATATTCACAGTATCGATAGAGATCCTTCTAGTAAGACAGGACTATACTCTACTATATATATATAAGCGGAAAATTGACCGGACTTTACTCCATTTAAGGAAAATCTAAGTCAGTTTCGCAGTCTCGGAAGTCGATTCGGTATGGTACCGTCTATCTCTTTTTCTTGGTCTAGTGGTTCAGGTCTGTAAGCTTTCCAATCAGCCTAGTCCCTTTCAGCCATTCCGGCTAGCCCGTATATCGCTATTCAAAGTAGTTCCCTATCGCTTTCTTGAGTTCCTGTGTAAGAAGCTTTACCTTAGGTAATGGTTTACCGGGTCTCTTCCCATTGAATTCTATTACATGACCACATTGAATAGGCTAGGAGAGGGCCCACCGCTCTATGGATTGGACTGGACCTACAGAGCTCCATCCTTCTTGCTTGATAGGCTCAGCAACCAAACTTCTTTGATGATGATGGATTTAGAATCTCATCAGGGAATATATTAACTTCTCCTAATCTCGGTCTGAAAGGCAATCTAACACTAGACTAGAGTATGCTACTGACTGAACTGGAAATGAGAATTTTCCTACCCTGACAACTTCCATATCAAATCAACACACACAGAAGACAGATCTCGTGCCTTTGGCTTTGTCCTTGTTCTCCCACCTGCCTTTGTGCTTCAGCCTTACTATCAAAATCATGAGCCTTCTTCCCTCTGTTGATCAAACGATTCCATTCCCTCCCCTACGAAGTCGTGGTTTGCTCTGGTTGAAACCTTGTATCAAGGGCTTGAGAATGGATCTGACAAGGATCGGCTTAACCGACCCGCAAAGCTTCGCAGACCGTAGGCACAAGGTACCACGTCTTCTCGAAGCCAATCAAGCACTTGAAAGGCAAAACAGTAAGAAGGCTAGCGTTCTCCTGACTTTGCGGCTTCTTCGATCAAAGTTACGTACTAATGTCTTAAATTAAGACAGACTTCTATGAAGAAAGACAGAGCAGCAAAGCCAAGATTGATACGATAACTGAAGATCGTTGTTCTCACACACGACTCTCTACAAACACAAACGAAGAAAGAGCAAAGAAAACGACTCCTACGCGTTCTAGCGCATTGTACCTTGCGTCACTCCTATTTACTGGAGGCATTCTTTCTTTGATTCGCTAGCAAAAGAATGCATTTTTTTCATCATTCACTTGCTTATCTACTAAGACTTGAATGGAAGGGCGAAGACAGGACGAACTATTGACGTAGATAGAAGGCATTTCTCAGTAGATCTCTATCGAAAGAGTGAGCCACTAGTAGTCTTGAATGAAGATAATAATAGATTAAAGATTGTCTCTTCAAGAGATGGAAAGAGGGCGTAGGCTTGAGCTCGAAAGCAAGAAGAAGCAAGGTGCTCTATCAACACAGATAGAAAAAAAACCTTAGCTTACATGACTGAACAGATGCGATGCTTTCCGGACGGGATGCGACGCAGCTTCCCTGCTAATCCTAAGTACTCTAAAGTCAAGCCTATCGCTTTCTTCCTTTACTTCCCATGCTCACATGCAGGAACTCGATTAACATATCTCTAGAATTAGAAGTCCACCTTTTAGGATGAAAAGCTTTAACGGATGTCCTTAGTCAAGAAAGAGTAAAGAGCTGCCCTTTTCGCGCTAACTACGTCCCTTCTCCTATTGCTACTTAGACTGCTATGCCAAAGATCCTTTCTTTTATTCCCCCCTTCCACCTTGGTTGGAGGCCTTACGTTACGACTGGTACTCTAATTTCTACAACTCAAAAGGCAGAGAGACTGATTCTCCATCCCCTTCTTTGTATACCACCCTTTCAAAAAAAGCCAAAGATTCATTATAATAGTTTGCGATTAGGGAGATCCAAAAGAGTCCTACTGTTAGGAAAAGCGTTGTGTTTACCTACTAAAATAACGAAGCAGTCACTAATGAAGGTAGGAATAGGTAGCTTCCCAAAAAAGTAAGGCAGACGTAGCATTTCGCTACAGGAAGAAAGATCGGCGACACCGTTCACTTAGATTAGAGGCCTAGTTGACGACCCGCTTCTTGATGGAGAGGTAAGGAAGACGCTTCTAGTGAATTCAAAGATGTATTAGCAGGCTTGGCATCGGTTACATAGAACATAAAAGGGCGGAAGGCTGCTTGTGTGCTTGCTTAATACACTACTTCTGCTTCATTCTGGTACTGATATCCCATGGGTCTGTCCTTGTCTCAGCAGTTGTTGGGCTCGGGAGGATCCGCCTGATGTTGACATACTCGGTCGTATGAGCCAGCCCTAAATCATTTGGTAAGCGCATTAGCTTTTCGCTCCAAGATTTCCAAGCTCCGGGAATCAAGAAGCTCATTATAGTGAAGTGAAGCAGATTTCTCTTCTTATTAATCTAGATCCGAAACTGCTTCTAAAGTTGTGTCCTATCTTGTCGATCCTAACATCAAACAACAAGGGAAGTAGAAGAGAAGGACGAATAACCAACTGTGGGGCTTGGTCAAATCGATCTACCAGGGAAGAATACGGGAAAAGGTCAAACTCTATATAATTTTTCCCTTTAGCTGTTGGAGGCCCCTGCTATTGACGAAACTGTTATTGGACTCGCTTTCCTTGCCTTTACCCTCACTGCACACTGACTATATCTATCTGATTTTTCAAACCTTTTTTTACATCCTTGGGAAGACTTTCCCAGATCTCTGCTATAACAGGTAAAAGCTCAGGCAAAGCCCTAGTAGAGGAAGTTTACCCTGAGCCAGTCCGTGTAGAATACGCTTTTTCCGTTACGATAGAATAGAGATTCTCCTTCTTGATAGAATATACGTTTTCACTCCTTTTCTTTCTCTGATTAAAGGTAAAAGAGGACTAAGAGAGAGATCTTGATGCATCAAAAGCTGCTAAGCTAATAGGGTTGTGGGGAAGGACGTAAATGAGTGAGAATAGCTTTCTAGCTTCAATCGGGGAATGATTACCTCTTTCTTAACTTAAGGAGTAGACCTGACAAGCATAAGATTCATTCAATAGCCAAGCAGGAGAGTATGCACCACTCCGAAGTACTAAAAACTAAGTTGAAAAGAGAGCGGGGCAGGCCATAGACGAAAGTGAACTATAGACTACTTACCAAAGACCATAGGCAATGAATGGACGAAAGACCAGCAGAAGGGCATTTGTTGCCGAGGATGCTAGTGCGCGTAGATCAAAGCTTAGCTAAGAGTACCCTACAGGGCCTATCTCGCTATAAGAGTACGGAGAACTAAGAAGAAGCGGGTGACATACTTTTTCTAGTCGATCGGGATCAGAACTCTATGCCTTAAGGCTAGGCGAGTAGAGAGGTTAGCTAGTAGAGCCAGGTCAAAGTAGACCAAACCGAGGAAGGTGGTAATATTCTAGCTAATTGCAACACGCCACCTACACGACTCACTACATAGGGTTAAGGAAAGCAGAAGAATCCGGTTCCTCATCCCTCGATATTTATAAGGCAAGAAAGAGAAGCATTCGGGCCTCTAAAGCAAGAAAAAAGTGTTCTCTTGGCCCTATAAAGACCAGTCAAGGGAATCCGGTCGGTAACAAAAGATCATCATTCATGCGCACAAGAGCTTAACGCGCACAGGAAAAGCCAAGATCTAATTAAATAGCGGTCTTATAGTTCTAGCAAGCAGCACATACTTTGTAACTGAATACGATCACCGTAACCGTAAGAGCTGATTCGACGGCTTTCGAGCCTATGCTTGCTCTTCTTTGACTATTATACCTCCCTATGGGAACTGGGCACAACCGATTCCTCCACCTCATCTGCACCTCAAAACAGGGCATTCTAGAGAAGCTCCTTCTGTAACAGCAGCAGTGGATTCAATAGCAATTGCGGGGGATCTTATCTTGCTAAGAGCTCCCAGACTAGAAGCGCGCATTTCTTCCATTCGCCACGTTCACGCTTTCGCTTTCCAATAACTTCTTCTCACCCTCAATAACTTCTTCTCACCCTCGGGGAACTCGCTTTCGAGCTAACAGCACCGTCTTTGAGGACGATCACGCCCATCTCAGATGGAAAAGCTACTTACTTGGCTGATTCAACAATCGCGGATTGTCCAGCTGCCCCAGAGTTCCGAATCTGAAAGAGCTTCTTTTTTCAGATCCTAAGTCAACAATCATTCCCATAGGCACAGGGGCAACCTCGCCAGACTAAGGCCAGTCTCTTTATCCCGGTTCTAGTCTAGAGAGAATTCGATTCCTACTGGCATTAACATGAATGCGCTTACTTACCTTTGCCTGCTTTTATGCGCATCTAGAGGATTCGGTTGACTGACCCCTCCCTTTCGAACTGAATAGACCTTCTTTTCTTCCTATAGGAAACTCCCGGTCTCAGGGAAAAAAAATCCTATTCCTGTCGCAGATATTGAATCTGCTGATTCGTGAACAACTGCCTATTCTATAGCAGCAGCAAGCCAGGAAAACTCCTATTCTCTTTACCGGGCCGGGCCTTACTAAGTCAATTTCCCGGTGATTGAACTACCCTTCCCTTAGTCCCTTAGAGTCGAGCTAACTGCAATAATGGAACTTGCAGCGGAGCGGATCAGTCCCAAACCAAAGATGTGAAAGAAGAAAAGCAAGTCTCATCCCATCCCAGAAGGAAAGTAGAACCCCAAGGCTACGAAACAGGTCTAGTCCCTTTCCCTTCTTCGCATCTTTCGGGCATGGCCATTGATTTGAATGGCATTCTCTTTCTAAAGTAATCAAGACCCAACCAATCTTGAAGCTTTCTTTACTTAGAAAGCTCGTCCTATAATACAAGGCGGAAAGAAAAAGATTTCGGTAACATAACTAGCTTCACTCCCTTTCGCTTTAGAGAAGACAGTTCGAGCAGAATCATAAGAAGAAGGTAAGGGCCAAGGTGCCAATCTCTTAATCTCAAGCCTGCAAAAGTCAGTCTTCTTCACAAGAAGGTAGCCTTGTAGCCTTAGAGGAGAGTCACTCTTGCAGGCTCGAAATGTATTATTCCTAAGCTCTTCTAAGAGAGTGGATCTCTTGAGTCTTCTTCTTAAGTACTTCCCGCTTGTGGCAATGTCAGTGTTTGCGGTTTCCTTTTTTAGTGGGCAAAATGAAGAAAGAGGTCCAGTCGAGCTTCTTTCTCCTGCAGGCCGGAATTTTGAGTTCTATAGTGGAGGCGAGCCAAAGCCAGTTCCGGGAAAATAGAAAGATTTGGAGTCCCCCTGGGGCTGCAACACGAAATGCAAGTTTAGGCGAACCAAGCAGCAAGATTCCGTCAACTCTATTAGAGCAAAAAGATGAAATCTTTCCAACTGCCCCAATGGAAAGCTTTGAAATCGCAGTGAATTCACTTCGAGGAACCCGAAGGCCTTTCTTCAACATTAGCTCCTCAACCTGGGAATTTTTCTTTCCTAAATGACTTGACTTTGCCTGATCATGCAGAAGAATCTCGATCAGAGTCTGATAGAGATTCATAATCACCGAAAGCGGAGCTATGGTATGGGGGGGGCTGCATGTATGGGTGCTGTTCGAGTCTTTGGCTTAAGCTGCAACGGATCAATCAAATACCTCAGGTTCAACATTTTTTTATTAAGTATCTTTGCTTCATTCCTAGCAAGCACCATTCCCAGTTCTTCTTTCATTTACCAGTTCATTAGGGATAGTTTTCGAGTCGCCTATGGAGTAAGAGGTGGGCTCGGGGCTTCGTTTACCCCCATGTAAGTATCTGAAATTCTAGTTTTCTTTAACAGCCTCGTAACCTGGGCTTCCGCTTTATTCATAGAGAGAGGTGATAGTTTAGCATCTTTATGTTGCCTGACTCCGTCAGCCTTCGAGGTTTTCAACACCGAGCCTTTCCTAGCAATTTGACCTGGGTCCTTAGACTTCTGACTAACATTCTCCTGATGAGAACGTCGACTAATCCCAACTAACCGGTTATCCAGTACCTCTTACTGGACTTGGTTGAGGGGGTTAAGAAGGTGGGAAAGATAAGGAAACCTCTTTTGTACCTGGTTTACGTTTGGAAGCCTGGCTCAGGTTACCAAAAACACCTTGATCTTCAGCTTTACTTGACCACCATCCAAAATCTGAACCTCCACTCCGGCATCCAATGGTACAGAGTGAAGGTCCAGGAGATCTTCTTCATGGCTTTGAATACAGCTGAGAGCATTCTGTATAAATTGTGCAATTGTAGCTGGGCTAGGAGTTAGTAAGTGTTTGAGCTCCTCCTCCCTGGCTTTCTGTCACTTTTATGGGCTAGTTTCCTTCTAAAGAAGGAGCCCGTCGCCCCTTGCCACTCTGGCGGCCTTTCTGTCCCATCTCATCCGCTTTTTCCCATATCTTCTGTCAATAGAATCCGTTTTTTAATCTTTATCCCTACCGCTACTTTGTCCTGGCGTATCCTTGGTCCCTGCAGATCTTCTCACGTGACGGTCAGAAGGCTTTTGGGCAAAGGAAACTGATAGTCGCATCCCGTTACTCGCAACATGATTATCAAAATCGCATTAGCTTTCCTCCGTGTCGCTGACGTCAGCCCCTACTTCAATTAAAGTTCGCTCAGTGTCCGGAATCGGGACCCGGGTGGACCATGGTAACTCGGCGAGTCACTGACTCATGAGATCCAGCTTTGCCTCCCATACTCACCTCAACCTGCTTTCTCTTTTTCTTGTTTTGATTTGATATTTCTCGTATAATTGCAACAAAGTATTTTCAACGAAAAAAAATTCTATTTCTTAGAAAAGAGTAGAAAAATCTAGCTACTACGAGTAGGTAGTGTGACTATACTACGGGTATTAAAATACTCTCTTAGAAGGATAGGACACAGAATAAGGACCTAAAGTTGTTTGTCGGATGAGACCGAGAACCGAAAGATGTCTATCAAAGAGCGAGAGGGACTGACTAGACCGCTGTCAACCAGCTCTGAAGGTTGCAAAGCCTTTAGAGTGCCCCTGAACGGAAGGAAGGAAGGAAAGACAGAGAGAACTTTATCCTAGCTACCGGGGAAGGGGAGAGGAGAACAGAGATAACCGTCAAACTATATAACTTCACCTCAAACAAAGGCCCTCGGAAGAGCCTGAAGTAGAGAAACCGGAAAATAACAGAATACCTGCCAAAAGCTTCACCTCGGTCAACCTTTGGAATACAAATTGTCGAGCCGCCGACAACTCCCAGGGTTCACTAAAACAGGGGTACTCCGCGAAAGACTATTGAGTGACCTGTCGAGCTGATCCGACACCAAGTGGGCCGCACCTCTGAGGACTCAATATGAAAGAGAAAAGTGTTCCTTTAACCCCGAAAGTCGTCCTGTAGATAGGTTTATCACCGGTCGCAGAAAGTCTTTTAAGACAAAGGCTTTCCAACTTATTGCTCACAACAGGATAACTGAAACCTCCACTGCAACTACCATCGTTAGGGGCTTAGCTTACAACAGGAACTGCTGATATATCTTTCTCTTTTGCCTTAAACACAGAAGAACTATCTTATTTTACCAAAAAAGAGGGAAAAGCTACTAGAACGAGCTCGAAAAGAGAAGGAGCCTTTTTCAAACTCACCTGCTCGAGAACCGGAACCTCAAACTAGTTATTCTAACTTTGAAGCTGGATTTTCCTTCTTTTTCTTTGATCGAACGGCTACATCACATCTGAAAGATGAGAAGTCGAAAGCGCGAAGGGATGGGCATTCCAAATCAATAAGCATTCACTAGAACTACAGCTCATTTTTATAGAGCGTCAGCGCCAACAGATATACCATAAAAGATGTCATCATAAGATATCAAATCACTTCCAGATATGCTATTAGATAGGCCCAGAGAGAGATCTATGCGCTCAGATCTGAGTACTGCAATTGGTTCTTAAGAATGAATAGAATCTGGGGAGGCTGGTACGACATCGAAAGCTACTCCACCTCGATTAAGATAACTAGAACTCAACATGTCTGAAGGAGAACTGAAAATGGTTGGAAAAGAGTCCTACCTTCACTTCATAAGGAACTCACTGGCGCACTCGCTCTAATGAATGTAACGTGCCCCTACCTTCCCTGAAAAATCCACTGCGGTTGTAAGAGATTCAGGGGTGAAATCCCTCTTCCCTATTGTTCGAGTGATTGTTGCCTTGGAAGATAATCAATCCTGGCAAGCCTCGCATTGAAGCAAGTTCTATAAATTCGTTATTTAAGTATCAATACTTATTTGATTGAAGCCTATACCTTTAGCTCTTTTTTTGCTCTTGAGCGAATAGGTTACTTTATTAGAAAATCTCCCTTTGCCTTTAGAAGAAGAGCTTCCTTCTTTTGAAAGGATACGCAGGAGTCCAAATGTTTGAGCCTGTTCTATATAGGAGGGGAAGAAATTCCTTCCATCTATCTGGCTATGAAAGAAAGAAGTCCTATGCGAGACCAGAACTCTCTGCCCTTCACTCTTAGAGGGAACGTAGCGAGCGGCAGTTCTTCCTGGTGTCTTGACCTCCGAGGGTTTATGGGAAGGCCGATCTACGATAGCCTATACATGAATTTATCATTTCTTATCATACGCGAATTGGATGATCGAAGCATACCCGCAATTTGAAATAAAAAAGATTTGGGACACCAGAGGGAAGAGCCTATCTCTTCTTTGCAACGAAAAATCCCGATTTTAAGTCAAAAAATACTTTAGAAATCTACGTTTTAGTTATTAAAAATACAAGTATCTAAGGATTTACTCAGGAAAAAGTTAACGAAAAATCCCGCAATAAAAATTCGATTTCAATCGAAGTCATTTATTTAGTTGGGAAATGGACTTGCAAGGACCCGGAAAACGTAAACTTCTCATCTTCTTATTCTTCCCCATCCAACAATAAAGAAAAGAGCAAGGAGTAGATCCTTTCTTACGCTATTTGCAGGTTTCACATCAACAACCCATCCAAGCAATGGTTGTGGTAGTTCTCCGCCAGCGAGTTTCCTTCCTTCTCACCAAAATCGTTGATCTGCAACACTCTTCCTACTCCCATCGGCCAAGCTTCAATCTCTTAGAGCGGATGCTGCCACTGTAGATCATCCAAATGGGGACTCCTTTCTCTATGAGGCTGTTGGTTGATAGAACTCTGAGGTTCTGTGGTTAGGAGGTAGATCTTGTGCGAGCTAATGAATTCAAAGATGCGTATCCACACCTATCTCCATTGTCCGGCTAGTCTTAAGGGATCGGCTTAGGACTCAATCCATTTTTGAAGCCTTTTGAGAGCTGCTAGAAAGGAAGAATCCCACCCTACTGGTAGAGGACTTGCTTCAAAAAGAGGGCAAAAGGGATCCATCCTTAGATAGACGGGTGGAACTCACCGAGATCAATCATCAAGCCAGCTACCCATGGTCAAAGAGGGAGTGAACGGGAAGAAAACCATATCGCTGCTGACCCATGGGCTAATTCTTTCAAAAGAAAGACCAAGGGAGTGCAATGAAAGGGCCACTGCTGCGACTGAAGGTGACGACTAGCTATCTCGGATAGGATAGAGAGGCTTGATCGGTAACCACAGATTGAAAGATCTTTCTCCACTGTCTGAAAGAGCTATTGATTCACACTGCCCGCTATAGCGAAGAGAGAGGGTTTTGGTCTGCTCTTCCTTTACCCCGCTATTCCTCTGTAGAACTGAGGGTCCCCCCTGTTCACTTTCTCCTTCTTGTTGAAAGGGGAGATGATCCTTATACGCGACCCTTAGAGCCTTCCCGACGCATCGTTACGTGCCCTCATTCACCTTCTGTAAGGCAAGATTCCTAATGGTGGGGGAACCCTCTAAACCCACTTTCCCCCTCCCCCCCGCGATGCGGGGGGCCTCGCTGTCGCCTTTTGCTCGAGCTACTTTTGCTTTCCGGGAACAGAGAGCTTGCTGCCCAAGTCTATCTCCCAAAAGCGAGCCATATCGTAAAAAAATCTACCAACTATTACTTCCTCTACCCGGGGGGATCCCTTATCCCGGTTGAGTACTTATGTCTTTTCTTAAAGCTCTTTCTGGGCCTTTGAACTCTCTTTTTGATTCTATCATGAGATGTCCTTGATTCTTCTATGAAAGAGAATAAACTCAGGAATAAAAGCAGTAAATCAAAGCCTTCTATCCACTTTTCCATCCATTGTATATGAGGGAAATATGGTAGAATATAGAAGAGCGTATAAAAATAAAATGGTACTACACCCTGTCTTTCACTCGAGAAGATGAATAAAAGTAAACCCCATAGAAAGAGTAGATGCCCAATGACAAAAATATAAAAGCCATTCAAGTCCAACGTACCCTGCAAAGAGGCAAATCCTATAAATATACTTATAATGAAGTAAATAAAGAAAGCAAGTAGAAATGCTACTTTTTTCCTTTTTTTGAAACATATAAACACAATGCTGGCCCCCGACAAGAGGACAGCTAGGTTTTTTAGTTCTTTTAGATAGAAATCTTGATAGAAAAATTTCCCAAAAAATAATTGAATACAAAGGAAAAAAAAGAAAGAAAAAATTACCCGGGACGGTTTGCTCTTTATCTAAAGAGATAGAGAGTGCATAGAAGACGAATTGCTGAAAGAGAAGGAAAAAGCCCCACTTAGCCAGCGAATCATCAAGGGTGTAGAATAGTAACACAGCCAAAGGCACGTAGTCAATATTTCTATTATATACAACAAAACAAAATATGGAAATCATAAAACACACAAATAAATGTTTCACTTTAATAATATATAAAGTCGAAATTACACAAAATACAAAGCAGAGAAGAAGCAGTTGCCTTTCCCTGACATCACTTCTTTTATACTTATAATTAAAGAAGAAGCTGGATAGTTGGGCCACTACCTGAAGCGGGTTTACTAAATCTTTTTTTGATTCTTCTACAACATTATCAGGTAAAGTATGAAAATACTTATAAGAGTATATGAAATAACAAAAACAGGCAAAGATGTAGCATACCTTTTGAAAGAAGTCGATAGACTCTTTAGACTTTACCACTTTTTTTTGAATAAATTCTATCGTTCGGGCATAGACCGAACACATCATATCGATATAAATAATTAAATATAGAAGTGAATTATACAATAAAGAAAACAGGGCAGAAGAAAGAAAGTTAGGAAAATCCCAGGACCAGACTGATCCCGCTAAAGCAGCTATAACTGCAGCTCCAATCCAGATTAAGGGAAAATTTTCAGTTGCGGATTCAAACGCTTTGTACACTTTATTATGTAATTTACACAAAAATCTAGCTAGTTTTTCTTTCAACAATACCCTATACTTAAAAATTACTCTATGTAATAATTTTGTCATATTTAATAATATTGACATAAAATCTTCGGACAGACACATCGGACAGCGGCCCGGTGTCCTCTTAACTGAGTTTTCCCTTTGTTGATGTGAGTGAGGTTTTGCCCCACAAGACAAAAATAAAAAAAGGATTCATTCTTCTCGATCTTGTACCCGCTTTCCCTTTTTCTGTGTTTGCGTGGCATCTGTTCTCTTAGTAAGAGGCTGCGCTCCGGACCGTTACACTAAGCTCTTCACCTGCTCGTTCCCCAAAGGCAGTGATGGGAGAAGAAAGACTAGACTTTGAGACCAGACCTCCACTGGCGTTTTTGCAATGTCCTCCTGACCCGTGCTCTGAAAAGATCATGCATGAGATGAAGCTCGTGTATCTGTTTCAGTAAAGACCGAAAAGAAAGACCCGCTGTTCTATTTTCGTGTTACCTTTTCTTCATCGTCAATGCGGCTCGTCCCTTCCTTGGTGAAAAGGGGGACCCCCTCCGCCGATGGTTTTCAAGCGTCTATCGATGCTGGCCCTTCCCTTTCCATTCTATCAGCGGGACACAGGGCTCCCCTCGGCTTTGAGCTCTTCCCCCGATGCCTGAATGCTCCTTTACCGAGCAGAGGACTCGCTTTCTTTTTGGTAGACTGATCGCTAATCACTAATCAAGAAATTGCGTTTGTAAGATCAAGCTCAGCTCGTGGATCTTTTCTTCTTTTAGACAAGTCGTTGGTCTTTTCGATTTTCCTTTGACCTAGTATGAATAGTAAATGGGTATAGTCCCGGTTGATGCTGCTGACATAGATGTAGATGGGGCGCTTTCAAAACCCCTTGATTAAGAGGTTGAGGGGGCCTCCGATCCTCTTTCGTGTGCAACGGTTAAGAGTGGAAAACCGCTCCTCTAACTTGAGTGGCTTGACGCTCCTATGACAGTCCTAGTTGGAACTCGTACCCCCCCTCGCTATCTATCGTCAGTTATTGTCCCAGGCGAGGAACTGCTTGTATCAGACCTGATTCTCGCGCAGCAAGATCTTTTGTGAGTGCCCTTCCTTTGGGGCTTGAGGCTCATCTCACGATGTTCGTCTTGTCTGATTGTTTTTGTCTTGGTTGGTACGCTCCCCCTTGTGAAAGAAGTCCTCTATCTGCACACTAACCTGGGAGACTTTCACCCAGTTTTTCCCTTGATGCTTCTAAGCCGCTTTGAATTGGCCTGTGCCCGTTGATGAATCATCAATCCATTCAGCCGTCACGTCAGCCGAGAAGACGGACTTGCTGGTATCGTCAAATAGAGTATAGAAGACTTCTTCCGCTCTAGTGGCGGGTTTCTCTTTTCATTAAGTAGCCCCTCATTCACCTCGTACACTGAGTCAAGCAACTTCTCCTTTTCTGTCATGAAGAGGATATTCTAAAGGACTAGAAAGAATCACCTTTTCCGCCACTCGGGAATGCTGACACATAAGTTTCCCCAAACCCTCCCCACACCTCCACTAATCAGTCTGATTCCTTTGACCGGGGGGATGAAGATAGAGTAGAGTGAAGGGTATCGCTGTCAATTGGCATACCGTCTGTTAGGAAATTCCTCTGTATGAAGGGTCGACAAGGTCAATGAAAAAGGCCCTTGCTACTTATTGCTGTTGTGAAAATGCATCAAAGATAGTATCTGCTCCATGCGATGCGGCATTCTGACGTTACGGCAGGGCAACGTGCTTCGGGCAGAACCGTAAAATCCCCACCGGTTTTCAAGACAATTTGGTAATGACCAATTCATTCCGGCACCCGGTCACGACGTCAAGCGCGTCATCTTGAACCTTTCGGAGCTGGCAGGGTACTGGGCACATATGATGAGAAAGGGCACCGGGGCTGCTTTCGTGATAATGCCGGATGACAGAGAGGGCAAGATGGTCTTGGAGTATGTCTGATGGTGGCATCAACTGACGTTTTCTTACTTCTCGCAAGGAATCAACAAGCTGTTGACATTCAAAGAGCAGCAACTCCCATTAAATGCGGAAGGTAGCTTAACCAAGATTGCAAGGGATTTTCCCCCCCGTTGAACGCTAGTGGAATACCTGCTGCGAAAGGCATGGAACTCACTCACCGGCGTCTAAGAACATAGAATTCAGTCACCTAGCCCGCTATCTTAATCTATCCGTATTTGTCCAACGGGTTGTTAGGAAGTCCCTTGGAAATGCTTGATAGCCTTGCTTCGAAAGCTACACTCAGAGTTATAGCAGCGCCTATCCTTGGATCACTCCCAAATCAGGTGGTGATGAGACAGGGTCGACTGCTGGTATTCTATTGTGCTATTCTATTGGTATTCTCTATCCCATGGCATTCTCTAGCCCAGTGGCAACGAAACCGGGCTTTGAGTTGGTGAATACTATCTGGAAATAGCCCCATTGAGTAAGAAATGACCCTTTCCCTGCTCCGCCCGCGTACTTCTATAGTTAACATAGCACAACCATAGCGAGGGTAGGAGAGCCCCCAATCTTTGGTTTCTATGACCAGCGACAGAACTCATATCGTAGGCCGTTAGCGAATTCTAAATCTGTATTTCCAATTTCGTTCTCGAAGGAGTTATGGCGCATTAGGTAGAACCTCCTTCATTCTCTTTTGATGGGACCAGTCGGAAATCCGCCAAATAGATAAGGTCACCCAAGAGTGGCATTGGATTAGTCTTTTGGAATAGAACTTGGGAATAGAACAACAAATAGAATTGGCCTTTGTGCTTTGCTTTCGATCAGCTCCTTTACCCACCCACCAGATACAACCATAGTACGGATATAACTAGAGTAGAATAGCACCGGATGGATACACCGACTACTATAGAACCTCAAACTTCGATCCTATGACTGCTTTTGGAGGGCTACAAGGAGCGAAAGAGCCGTTATTGATCTAGGTATTCGGCTATTGCACTTTCTTTTCTGAAGAGCTAGCTGTGGGAAATCTCCTTCCCACCCGTATAGCTAGTAAGGCACCCGCCCTCTTTTTTGTTTTATTATATATAGTATAGTCGAATTCCATGGGATTGCTTACTTCTATACTCCCATCGCCTATCGGCTCACCTTAGAAACTAAACCACCATAGCCGCATCTACAGTTTCCAGCGGGTTAGAAAACAACGAGGGGAATACAGACCGTATCTCGGTAAGTAACCATTACTACTAAAGGCTCACAACTCATTTTACTACGTCAAGCCTATGGCTCAAAGTTAGTTCGTCAAGGTTCCTTTCTTCCTACCAAACAGATGCACGAATCTCGTAAGAATAGTACGCGAGCAATTGATGTTCCTATAACGACTGGCTCAAGAGCTCCAGCTAGCCCGAGACGAGATGGACCCGGATGAAACCAAAGAAAAATATCCCAATGATAATCGGTCAACAGGTGCAACATACGCTATTGATCTTCTTTACTCGCCTGATACTTAACTAGATCTTTGTACACAGCCTCACTGCTATGATCTACTTCCACTCTTTGTCCTTGCTAACACTCACCTTCTCGACTTAAGCAAACCGAAAAGGGATGGGTTAAGGCTCATACGCTCGACCAAGAGTAAATGGGGGAAGTCATGAAAGAAAAGAAGGCGCGGGAAGAATAATTCGGGCTACCTTCCAAACCAAAATGAAACCGGAGAATAGACTTCAGTCTTTAGAACTACTTACTTACACCCAACCACCGCTCGATCTACTATGAAAGAAGCTGTTTGTGGTATAAGACATGACGAAAGCTGAATGAGAGTTGGGAAAAGAGCCATGTTCATCTGACTAGGTACTGGAAGTAGTATTCACAACTCGGTATCTTATTGGTAGCTCCTCTCACTCGGAACTCTCCAGGACTTCTTAATATGGCATTTCCTACGAAGTCAGATTAATGGCTTTCCCAAAGTTGCACACTGTAGCTCAATATCCTAACTACCATACTTGCCATTCTTTCAACTTCATATTGGGCGCTAGAGGACATTATACGGCTTCCTGCCTTCTCACTCTGCTCTGTCCGATAGAGGTGTTCAGTTAGCCTCCAGCATTTAATCCCCGGGTTGTTTGGGAATAGAGGATCTGGGTTTCAACTACCTGCCTTGACTCCGGTCTTGAAAAGAGTTCGAATGAGCAAGATACGGGCTGACGAACGGGGGACTGAGAATACCTTGAAATTGAATTCCAAGAAGAAAAAACCTGGTCCCTTAGCTAAACTCAGCTCAAAGCGGAAAGTCAGGGTCTCAGCTCTATTCACTTAGGAATTGGACTCGCCTCATGCTTTATGACCTGAACATCTACTTGCTTATCTGCCGCAGAACTTAGTACAATTTATGAAGATATAGTAAGATATGTACCGGTCTAAGTTGGATTCCACAATAAAAGATACATTATAATAACATATATAATTCAAAAGATATAAGAGAAAATGAGATCAAGTGTGTAAACTAGAATATTATTCCTCTTCACTCGATTAATGATCCATGTTCAATACCCACTAGTTCATCATCTGTTGCTAGTACATTAAATTGTCATAGTCCTAATTGCCTTCTGTATTTAAGATCAATTGCACCTTCTCCTATGTTTCGTTCAACTTCTTTCGTTTATTCCACTCGTTCAGTCCGCACGTTGTTAGGAAGTTTGATTGAGGAAAGCAACAGGAGCTACAAAGACGATTGTAGAAAGATACCTTTATTATACTTATTATACTCAAACAATAGCAGCGGTACTCTCCGAAGTCAGCCCTGAAAATCAAGGTGCTACACTAATTGTAGTAAGCAGAACAGGGCCAGATGCTATGGAACACCTTTCCTTAGCATTCCCTACCGCTACCATCAGACCTATAAGTACCTATCCAGTCTCCTTCCCCGATAGAAGACATAGCTAGCCATAGGAAAAAGAGGTCATGCCTTTCTTTTGCTATCCAAAGCTGGACGAAGGGGCTTCAACCCGAGGCCGGAGACTGGACTGATTCTTGCCCGGGAGTAAGTACGAACTGAACTCGATACTAAAGCTGTTCAGGCTAGTCAAGACTGATCGCTATCCTCACTTTAAAGAAAAGGAAAGACCTGCCCTTGCTCCCTAGCTCTTCCTTACAGACCTTTCAAAACTTTTTAGCTGGAAGAAGACTGACCAGAACCGAAGAGAGAGAGCACAGCTCAGAAGAAAAAAGCGAAGGCAAGCTTAGAACTTCACTCAAAGCTTGGGTTTTCCCAAGCTATCGATTGAACTCTTTGCTATGTCATACTCAGAGAAGTCTTCCTCATCCACCTCGACTTCGCTTGAACGATTTCAAATTACATAGGGGAACAAGGCTTGCTGATGTCGTAGGTACTGAGCTTGGGAGACATCGTTCGGTAAGCTTCATTCTCCAATCATGATGAGGAGCTTGGTGGAACTGCTTCTGGCCGGATGTTTTTAAATAAACACAGCTCTTTGTTTGATCCGTAACGTAATGCAATCCAATCTTATTGAATGCAGAAGTCTGTTGTATATAACCAAAAAGAAAAGATCAAAACACTAACCGTGATCTTATATACGATACCAGCAGACGCGCCCCTAAGTTCAAATAGAAAGAGTTCTCTGGGCCTTTCACCCTCCGCCCTGGAAAATCCATTTTGGTCTCGGGATCGGATTATTCGTTCACAATTAAGACCAGGTGCTCATACCCAACAACGGACTTCGAAACTAAGACAAAGACGCGAATAAGCATCGATAAAGTCCGAAGTTCTAGTTTAACCGGGAACAGGATTTCGCCCTAAAGCGGGCTGATTGGGCGCTAAAAGTGCCTTATGTGTAGGGGACTTTTAGTGCGTTCCTTTTGGGTCTTATTATTGGAGCGTAGTCAGATCGCTGGCCCTTGTCATGGTGAGTTTGCTTTGGCTTGCTTCCATGATTTTATTGTTCATTATGGGCCAGCGGGGATCAGTGACCATGCACCAATGGTGGTGCAGTATGGTAGCAACATGAAGTCAGGGATGAAGCCTTTCAGGTCAGGGCATGAAGCTACAGGTTCTATTTGCGGTCGTGAGACAGAGGTCAGAGGCTACTAAAAAGTTATATAGGTAGCCGTGCGTTCTTCTATACTAGTAGTGGGTGAATCGGTTTCCCACGGAGCGGTAAGGTGACGAAGGATAATCCCACAAGAAGGAACTTTGCTTATAGACTAGTTAGACTATTAGACGTCAAGACTCACTCCAAACTTTGATTCCGAAAGAGTAGTATTCGTTTATCAACTCCTTTCAATAACGACGATACGTATCTAACCTAACTAAATAGAGGAAGCGTCAATTCTGACCTGCTTCCGACTTCGAAAAGGTGACGTCTGATCTTTCTGACTTTGTAGTTCTTTCCGGTCGGGCTAGTATTCCACTAATCATCCTTTCTGTCAACTCAATATCAGTATATATACATTCAATTTCACTCAGGACGCGCTAACTCAAACCAACATCTCACTCACTACAGCCTCGGCACACTAAAGAGAAATCATAAGTCATTCATCTCCAGCAGTCAGTCATAACTTCAAGGGATTGCTCACGGAACTGCGTAAGCATACAGAGCTGCATTATAGCTTCATCTTTCGGACAGAGCAAAGTTTGGTGGTTTAGCACAACGAGCGGAGAATGAGTTTCAAACCTACTTAAAAGTAAGCTTTTAAGTCAGAAGCGGGATTGATGTCATTCTATGCTAATACCAGCCCGTAAAAGAGATGAGAATAAAGCAGCCAGTAGTAAGTAGTTACGAGCCAGTCCTCCGTTAAGGTAGCCAAGGATTTAGAGCTCTAAGGGCTAACTAAGTTAGAAAGCCTGGGAATGAACTCCTTGACTCTCTCCTTGCCTATGTTCAGTCTTTCATTTCCCCTCCTTCCTCAGAATGAAAAGAAAGTCTTCAATCAATCCCCATTCCTCAATAGTTGACTTTTGTGAAAACATCGATATAATTAGTGTCAAACCGTCACGACTTTCTGGCAGTCTTTAGTGCAGTTAGCGGGGAATCCATTCCTATTCTCATCATATGCCTTCCCGTTGATTCACCTCAGGGACTCTCTGTCTTTGTTGAGACTGAAATTCGACTTATTTCATGTGTGCCTGAAGGTATATCAAGTAGTAACGGGGGGAAAGCACAGAGAAGTCAGAAGCAGGAAACAAGGAGTTCTAACTCTCGTCCCACGCCCTCTTATTCTATTCAAATGCCCTATCTTCAAAGGAAGCTGCTGACTTAAGGTATCCCTGATCCGAGGGTGAGCTCGAATTTCGTATGGTGATTCATAAACTCCGAAGTCATTGTAAAGGAAGACGACATTTACCATGTTAGCTGCCTGCCGTCAGGCTTATTGGTAGTTCTGAAGTTCTCTGTCAGTAGAGTGATTGCCAAAACCGTTGTATGTTTTCGGAGAATAAGACGAAGGAAGAGACGGTTGTAGTTTTTATAGACTATCCTCTGCAGCTGTAGCTACGTGGAAGCCAGCTGCTTAAAGACAAGCCCCCTAACCAAAACGCTATTCCTGCCCTAAAGCAAGGGAATCTGCTCTGACCCACCACCCTGGTAGGAATTGCCAGATTTACAGTAGCAGAATCCTTGTAATACTTTTTCTTTCCTCGAACGATGGCTACGAACTACGCGAACTGAATTGAATTGGAACTTCTAGTACTGAAACAACCAAGGCCCGACTCCTGTTGGTGCGCAAACACTACATCCAGCAAAAAAAAAGATATCCCCGGCTGCGACTGCTTTCTTTGCAGAAAAAAAATTAGAAAAAAAACCGCTCTTTCCTGTTATGCCTCTTCAAGCCCAATGAGCTTCGGGTGCCGTTGCCCCCGAATAGATCTTGATTTAGTGTCCTTTCTTCCTGTGGGGGTTATGGAAAGTGTGAAATAAGAATAAGTAGGAATCGTTGGAACTAGATGAAAGCCAGTGCCAGTTCTAGAATGAATGGCAAACGGTGCCGCTATGGGATGCGGTTCCAGCATTGGCGGTTCGTCTTTAACGTCTTTCCAGTCAAATCCAATCAAAGTTGAATGGCCGTTTTTCGAGGCTTTTAGCCGGTTCAGTAATGGGATGACTTTACCGTTGATGAACACGGCTTTTTGGCACATTTTTGAATCACTGCTGAATGCGATTGGCCTTGAACTTCACCCAGGTAGGATAAGGCACCAGTCTCTCTTCGAAGGACTCTATGCCTCTTCGAGAATCCGCTATTATAGATGAGGATTTCGCTTGCCTTGGTGGAAGCTCTGGATGTCGGTAGAGCTACTTCTTCTGGTCATGTTCTTCCTTTTGGACCTTGGTTGAGAAGAAAAACCTTGTGCATAAAGAACAATACACCTACCCTAGCTTGAAAATACTGATCATTGGCTTCAACTTCATGAGACTCGGAAGTAGAGTCCTCTCCAAATTACGGGATAGGGAAAATCTTCCACTGAGTGGTCATCGTTAGGTTAGACGTGCTTCTATCGTAGCTATAGGTATTAATCTAAACGAATTCCCCTCTCCCCTTGAAAGAAAGGCAAAAGGTTTAGTAGGTGCCAACTTCCATTCATTGAGAATGGGAATCTGTAGCTATTGATGATGATAATCTGTCATCAAAGGAAGGGAAGACTGGAATCAAATAATAACCTACACAGGCTCAAAGCTTCGCTCACTTCACCGGTAAACTCGTTCTATTCATCATATCAAAGGGGAAATAAGAAAATCATAATATCTTTCATTCAACTGTTAAAGTTCTAATTAAGGACGCTCTTTGTCGAAGTGACTGACTCCTAGCCACGAACCCCGAACGACGTCCTCACATCTCTGCCTCAAAACCTGGGCCTCCTCGGTTGCATCAGACTCGACCTCTTCTTCTCCGGCGTCGCCCAAACAGACAAGCACCCCGCTTGAAACCCAGGAGACGTCGACCATGACTACCCAGACTTCCTCTGGTTTTGCGTTTCCTCCTCCTCCGCCGGTGCCGTCTACTGTTGCTGTTTCGTCCCTGCCCCAACTTTTCCGCCTCTGTCGTGGCCTGCTTCTCAGCCGACGATCCCGTTTTCCTCCTTCTACGGTGGTTACACAGGGTTTCCCTCCTTTTCTGGCGGCTACATACCCTCGTTCTCGTTCCCTCCTTTTTCTGGACTGGTGGATCCGAATTCAGCAGGGTTCACTTCTGGGCCGATGGGAGACCCGACTTGGACGTCAACTTTCTCTCAGCAACTGGACATGGGTGGTTTGCCTCCTCTTTCCCCGAGTCTCAACGTGAAAAAGTCACTACGGTGCTTGCGTTGATGATTTCCTTTCGTGGAAGACACAGTGTATTTTTTGGTGATGCATCAATTACAAGGTATGATTGATGGTTCTATTCCTCAACCTGTGAGTCATATTGTTGTGTCTTATGGCATGCAACAACCGAATCCTGTTCTAAATAAGAATATGGATTCGTGTTGATCAAAAAGTTAGGGCCTGGATATTCGCTACTGTTTCTAAGGACACCCTGACTGAAATTCTAGATTTGACTCATAGTTATCATATTTGGCTTTGGCAACGTTTAGAGTCCCGATTCAATACTGCAAGCTGCGCGTTGGCTTAAGATTTGAAACGTATGCTTACTAATCTTAATAAGTTTGACCATCAATCAGTTGAGGACTATTTGAGGGTCATTAAAACAATAGCAGACTCTGAAGCTGCTATTCAATCACCTGTCTCAGATCTTGAACTCATTCAGTTCACCACAGCAGGCTTACCTCCTGAGTATGACACTTTTGTTAATACCTTTTCAATGATGCCTGGATCGTATTCTTTTGATGATTTGAGATCGAAGTAGATTTTTTATGAGAACCGCCTTAAGTATCAACGAGGGAGAGATACGCCGGTTCATCAGGCGTTTGTTGCTACTAGTCACGGAGGTTCTGACCAAATTAATTCATCCAATCAATCGGGTGCTAATCACGGGGGCCATGGAAAGAATAACAAAGGGGGTCTTAGTAGATACAACAACCGGAACAACAACAACCGCCAGAATCAGTCTGAAGCTAAGAGCATGCCTTATTGTTCTGTATTTCGTGATTCTGTTGTTTCATTGTTAAATACTGTTGGCACCTCTACTTCTACTACTCACTCTTTATCTGCAGGTAATAACTCTTCAGAAGGGATTTGTTGATCTCATCCTAACACTGTCTGTCAGATTTGTCATGTTCCGGGGCATTCTGCTGATGCATGTCCGTGACGGTATCAACCTCGTCAGCAACCAGTGCTTCCTGCATTCGCTACTTGAAATCTTTTTTCAAAAGTGAACAAGTTTGGTACCCTGATTCAGCGGCTGCCTCACACATGACACCTGAGGATGGTAAGTTACTTTGTAAATCCCCTTACTCCGGTTCTTCCCAGGTTCTTTTTGGTAATGGTACGCTGTTACCGATTTCACTTTTTGGCATGATATTTTGACCTACTTCTTCTCGGCCTTGAACTCTGAAAAAAAACGTTTTTCATGTACTTCAACTTCGGCATAACCTTCTTTAAGTAAGACAATTGTGTCGTGACAATAACTGTAGTGTGGTTTTGAACGCCTTAAGTGTTTGTGTCAAGGACAAGACCACGGGTGAAGTCCTATTGCAGGCCCCCAGTATCGGCAATGTCTACCCGATTCAGTTTGAGTCCATGCCTGTTCCTGCCAACCTTGCTCTGAGTGAGTCTGGAGAGTTGTGGCATCGTCGTCTGGGTCATTGTGGAGCTCAAGTTCTTAGTTTGCTTAGGAAAAACAAAACTGTTACAAAGAATTCATCGTTTTCTAATGATTGTACGACTTGTCGTTTAGCCAAGTCACATAGACTTCAAATTGATTCAGCTGAACACAGAACTACTGAGGAGTTTGCATTAATTCATTCAAAAGTATGGCAGAGTCCTGTGCTTTCTAATAAAGGTTTTCAATAAAAAAAATTCGTTCATTGATGATTTTACTCGCTTCACATGGATATATCCAATGAAACATAAATCGGAAGTCTATTCTCATTTTTGCTTCAGGTTTGAATTTCTCATCTTTTTGATTGCAAGATTAAGATGTTTCAAAGTGATGGTGGACGGGAGTTTGACAATACTCCTATGGGAGAAAAATTTAGAAAACATGGCATTTATTTCATAAAATCCTGTCCTGACACTCAACAACAGAATGGTGTAGCTGAACGTAAGCATCGCCATATTTTAGAGATGACTCGATCTTTTTTGATTGAGGCTTCTATGCCATCTCAATATTGGCTTGATGCTGCTTATGCGGCGGTTTTCACTATTAATCGCCTACCTACACCATTATTGCAAAACAAATCTCCATATGAAATTTGATTTTTTAGGCTGCCTGATTATTCTTTTTTGAAACCCTTTGGGTGTGCATGCTTTCCAAAGTGGCTACCTCTGCAAATAAATTACAACCACGATCTGTTGAGTGTGTTTTCTTGGGCTATGCCCCTCAAACCAAGGGTTATCGTTGTTTTGACCCCAAAAGTGGTCGTGTTTATATAAGTAGTCATGTCCGCTTTCATGAAAATACTTTTCCTTACCCGTCGCTTAAGAACTTGGCTCCCTTGTCTCAGCCCATTTTTTATATCTCTGACATCTTCAAACTCACTTCCACAACCCAACAGCTCTCTTCGGTGCCTGCACCCGAGCCCTCAACACTTTGTGCTTCTTCTCGTTTGCTTTTTCTTTCTATACGAAGAAGGACCTGTCTATTTATTGACGATTCAACTCTGATTAGGATTCAAGTAGGCTCGATGAGCAGACCCATTAGTGAAGGGGTCTAAGGTTAGGTAGTTTCCTTTTTCTCAGCCCATGCAGCGACCTCTCTCCCCTTTCTTCCCATGACTTCATAGACGCATTGCCTAAGTCCTATTCAGAGGGCTCATCGCCACCCATCGGCATCAAAATTGAATAGAATAGCTTATCTTTTGCCTTGCTAAGACCCAAGACTTGTTGAAGGCCATGAAATTCTCTTAAGAGTCCCGGCAAAGGCCGAGAAGAGTGATCAGGAGCACGTCTGGTGAGATCCTATTATTAAGTAGTTGATCCCGCCTGCTTTTACTTACTTTTGATTTCCGAGTGAAAGAAAGCTACTTCTGTGGAGAGCTGAACTACTAAGATCAAATGGAGACCTATCCGCTCTTGGTGGTATGGCATCCGTAGCCAAGGAATAAGGACTGGGCTAAACTTCCTCACCATGGATGAAAGAGTCTGGTTGGCCTGGAAGAGAAGGTTGTCTGGCTCTAGTAGAGTGTCGTTATAATAGTCAGATCCAATCCTAATAAGAGCACGAGAAAGTAAGCTCTATTATACATAGATTAAATCAAAGCCACGCCACCGATGGCTTTTCTAATCGCGTTAAAGCAGCCCTTATCTTATAGCCCCGCTACGCCCTTAGAAACCACGGGTAGTGAGACTTTCTATCTATTTTCACCGGAGTACCCATACATGATGCAAAGGTGTTGAGAACATCGTCATTCTAAGACAGAGGACGGGGAACCTGATGTCAAATCGAGAGTGGCCTTGCAATCGAGATCCCATCGACGAACTGTGAGAGAATAAAATGATCCAAGGAACCTCAGACATGATCATATGATGCTCCTAGAGCAAACTTCACCAAGAACATGACCATAGGCACTTTGAAGGTTATAAAGCGCTTAAAGGTTTCTTTTCGCTTCTGTGTCTTGAACAGGAGAAAAAAATGAGAATAGGGGCGCTCAATTTCATAAGAAAAGACGGATGGCATTCGAAGAGTCCCCTTCCCCCATATAGAAAGCTATTCTGGCTATAGTCCTTTACTTTCCACTAAGCGCTTCGCCCCAGTGAAAGATGATTCCCTCTTCTGAATTTCATTCTATGCTTGCGCATCCTGAAGTGCCAACGGTTGTCTTCTAACAGAAGATTTTGCTCCTTCGAAAATATCAGAAGAGCGTCAAGATCAACTTTTTTCTATAAATGGTTAGGTCTTGATTTAGGAGAGCATATCTGTAACGGTAGAAGCATTAGTCAACGTTTTAGAGGAGCCTAAGAATAATATAATGGATTTGAGTTTGAGGAAGAAGGCGACTTCAAGGAAAGAGATATTCAATCCACCAAGCAACGATACCACTACCATAAGTCTTCAACAAGACAGAGAGTAAAGACAGAAAGAGAAAGATAGAGTACTGCTTTTAGTAAATAGCCTAAGGCGAGACTTTGTTCCCCTTCGTGAACTGCCCTAGCTAGCTCCTACTTTATCTCCATATGGAGTTCCGTTTTTTTTTACAGTATATGATAGATCTGCCTACATACCTGCCTCCTGGATAGGATCAAGCCGAGTGTAGTTCTGGATAGCCTAGCTATCTAAGTTCCCAAAAATCCCAATAAGAGAAGAGGTTTTTTACAAGCACAAGATGAGGACATACGGAAGAACTTAAAGGGAGTACGAGGGCTTCTGAGAAGAAGATGACAAATGACAGAAGGGATAGACAAAGGGAAGAGGAGGTGGCCCCAGCTAGGATTCATCCTCCACCCAGTTAGCACAAATGTCCAAGAAGAATAGGGCCAAGGATGAGAGTCGGAGGCCACAAGTTCGTCAGTGAGGGATTCTTCGAAGGACAAGTAAAGGGTCCCGATATCAAAGAATAGGGATAGGCACGCTTTGATTACTTTATGAGGTAATAGCTCTTTCTTCAAATTTTTTAGTAAAAGAAAGAAAAGTTTGCACTTCCCATGTGGTGATGAGCATCACCCCTTGTTTTTTTTTACCTTAATGCCTGCGCTGCGGATTGCCAAGCGAGAAAAAGCTTATTCTTAAAGAAAAAGAGGACGAAACGCTTGCGCGCTAGCGCGCAAAGCCTTAATTAATTAGAATTCTTTCGAGCGCGACTGAGACTCCCACTTGAATACAATATGAGGAAATCTTTGAAAAAAGATGGATCTAGCCTCAGTAGGATAAAAGTGAAAGTGAAATGTCACCTTTGACAATGGGCAGATCTGTTTGGGCCTATCTCGGACCGGCAGACGACTTGTATCGCAGAAAACCCGGCGTAAAGAGGATTTGACTCAATCGGCCGGATGAATCATGTTGACTATTACTCTGAATGTGGTTGTCAATGATCTCGTCCGCAGGTTTTAGGTATAGTCTCATTGTACCAGCAAGCAGGTTAGCTAAAGGATAAAAAGACAGTCTCTGGTACCCGGTTCCATCTATAGGGAAAAAGGTGAGCTAGCTTTTACGATAGGGGAAAAATGCAAATATACGTAACCTTGATTTCTTCGTCATCCCGCCCCACTCAACGAAAGAAGGATGATGCCTTTCCCTTCTTTACTCAACCTATGAAAGAGGAAAAGGAAGAGGACGAGGCCCAACGCAATGGGGGGTAGGGAGTGGTGAGGAGGGCCCTATCCTTTGAGTGGGTGGTACTCAGAAAAGGAAAGCGGGGTCCATTGACAGATTGGGAAGGACGGGCAGACCTCCAAGAGTTGGATCCGCGTTGTCAAGAGGTCCAGCTTGGGGCAGGATTCCATCCTGAGTCCTCCGAGGTGAGGCAAGCGTCGGAAAAACCCATCCTCTTACTATGGAACGAGAAACTTAACACTAACAAAATGACTGAGAGCTTGGTATCAATTCGTCGAGTGAGCGGCCGTCACTAGTTAGTTTTGAAGCTTCGGAATGGTGTCTTCTTTTCATGTCAGACCAACCTGCCCCTAGTACGATGTGAGAAAGCTGCTCTTCTCTTACGATAATCTGGTTCGAGACCCCGAGTTTAGGAGGAACGGCGGAGCGGGAAAAAAAGAAGAAAAGATCAACGGGGCAAATTCCTCATGGAAAGGAGACGTATACGTCAAGGTCTTTCCCGGGCAAAAGAACTGGATATATCTCAATGGCTGGAACTAAGACTTTATGGTAAAAGAGATTGGCAATAGCCTGGTTGAGAACTTTTCACGGGCCATTACCGGGTTTCCCACGGAGGCATCCCTACTTCGTTCTCTTCCGTTGATGCTCTCTGATTAGTGATTCCCCCGATTCTCCCTGACGCAATGTTCTCGATTTTCTTATTTATGGTCGAAGTAGCTATCAACGGCAAAGGAAGTTGCTAGCACTATCTAACGACTCCGTTTGTATTAGTGTCCTCTGCACACTGCGCCTAACGGAAAGGCACAACTCAATCCCAACATGGTTCTCTGTAACTGGACGAATTCGGTTTTCTAACTTCCCTCTCTTTTGGCTATTGATGACCAGTCTTGACTTCAGGCGGTTCCACCACGTCGGGGGTAATAAAAAGCACTGTTGGGGTTCCGGCCAAGCGAGCATCTCAATACAATACCCTACTTTATGTTTAAGCCCACTTCATTGACTGATAGTTTATCTTCCGAATTCTTTTAATGAAAGACCTAGCCACGAGCAGAGAAGAAATGCTACGGCTACGGGCAGTCGTAAAAGAGCAATTCCCAGATTCCTCGACGTCCCACAGCGCATTCAATGGCAAACAGAGCACAACGGAATTTCATTCTAACAAGAGGCGGTTGAGGAGACCAAGAGCGTGACGAGCTTCTATTGCACCTGCACCAACAGCGGATTCTCATACTCCCACACCGCTTACTGGTTGACCGGATACGAGAACTCTTGTACCGGGAATGAAACTAATTGCTGATTACGGATATTCCCACTTTTTTCTCTTCCTCTTTCTTTGCCTTCAACTGCAGCTAGTTTGCATAGAGTTGCGTTAGCTTGGGTTCCTTCCTTGGCTGCTTCTCCTACTTGGCTGCTTTGAGTCTTACTTCATTAGCTTTGACGATATGAATAGCCTAATTCTTTCGAAAAAAGTATATCATCATTAGACGTTGGTTTCAAAGTAATATGATCGCTGTCTGCTGGGATCTGGTCCATGAAAGAGTCAATTCTTTTATTTCAGAGACCTTACTCTAAAGAGTAAGCAGTTCAACAGCTTATATAATCTTTCACAGTCCTGAACTCAAACTAAAACGCGAACTCCTGGCTTGACTGACGCTATAGGGACAGCCAATAAACTTATGACCTTATGGGTCGGGTACGGGAAGAAAAAGAGTATTGAGTTGTCTAACCTCTCCCCCTCTTCTAATAGCCATTACAGTTCATTTCGGCACTGCTTACCGGAATGTTCACATAAATAACAATGAAATATCAAACATGGTTATTTAATAGGTTCTCTTCTCATTCCTTCCCAAAAAAAAGTAGATTTTGCTGTGGAAGATCTTCACTTTCCTAAACAAATCGAAGCCCTTCTCTAATAGGGAAAAGTCAAGACCGGATATACGAGCGCCATTCTTCAGATAGATCGCTGTTCGATAGTTATTGTAGCGGCAGGCACAAACTTCCCTATAGCGTAAACGTTTTTTAGTACAAGTAGCTAAGGGGGCTTGGGTTGCAGATAGACCTGAGATCGCTGAATCGAAGCCCATGAAGGGTTCCTAACGCACTTCCATTTCCGAAGTGTGGGAAAGGCTTCGCGCCTACCTTGAGCAGCATGGCTGGCCGGAAGAATATGAGGTGGAATTCCTCTGTCAGCATTATGCCCTTCTCGACTGGCTCGCCGTTCCACTTTCTTTCGCCCCCCGGTCAACAAAGAATTGTTTCATCTATGGGCGAGTAAACCAAGCAACTCTGATCCTTCTTTATAGAAAAAAAGACCTCCTTTACTTTTGTTGCGGATTCTACTTTTGGAGAAAGACTGCAAAAGTTGGAAAAAATTGGATATCTTCTCTATTGGATGTCCGTGAAAACACTTTACGAGGGGACCCTTTCTTTTTATTTTCTTTATGGGATAATTGCCATTTTCCGAATTCCAAGCCTGCAGGCAAGCGGGTTCACTCAGATCCCGACTCAATGATAGATATCAGGTTAGAACCACCAGTCAGATAAGGGGAGAAATCCTCATCAAGCATAACTTTATCACTAAGAGAAGACATGATCTCCTGTTCAGGCTAATCAATCAACTCAATCAATTAGCGTATCAAAAGAGATTGGCTCGTTGATCTTTGATTCTTTAGTCTTCCTGGCTGGCTTTAGCCCTGAGCGCTAATCCATCAAGATCGTAGCGTCGAGAGATGCTCCCTGGCTATCCACTTCTCGTAGTGATGGTCGGACGGAGACTTAGGTTTTTCCGATGATTTTCGAGTTGCCTAAAGGCTGCGTGCCCTCCTCGACTGGGAGACCTTCGATCAGAAAAATGGTTACTTTTAGTTGAAAGTTCCCTTCTTTCCCGGGGCTGCCAACTCAGCGCTGCTTAGCCTTTCAACTCTGTTGCTCCTGGTTTAGATGAAGCGACTTCGGAATTCATTCGTCTCAAAAGAAGACAACTCACCTCTGAATTATTTCAGTTTAGCGCTCCGTGGGACGAGGGATCCTTTCTGAACTTAAGAAATCTCTCTTTCGAAAAAAAACTTTCTCGACTGGCTTTTCTTATCCCGCATTGAATCAAAAAGCGGATCTTCCCTTGCCCTCTTCATAGTTCTCAATAGATCCCTGGGCCTAAAGATATGCACTTCTGCTGACATCTGGATCAACTCCACCATCACCGTTGAAATCCTTCAACACGTCTATGATCTTATCGGTACCACTACTGCCAAGAAAACTTTTGATCTACCTATACTATATATAGGACGACTAATCAAAATTCAACTTCGAAGTTGAACTTACCTCATTGAATCAGAGAAAGCATTTAGATTCAAACCAATAAAGAATCCATAGAAATTCCGTAACTCATAAGGCCTGCTAACTTTTAGTTAAAGTAAACAAAGCGATGCGCCTTGAGCCTAGTCGTTATTCATTCTTGCCTTCGCCTGCTTCATCTGCAGAGCTAACTTCGGAAGTGACTGCTTTCACTCGGTGATCTGATTCTCTTTGTTCTGGGATCTACTGGATCCCCCTTTCCCTCCTGGTGACAGGTAGTTCAATGGTTGCTAAGCTGGACGCCAGGTATTTCCTTCTTCGTCATAAGGCACGCACAGATGATCTAATTAATGGGCTAGCTGAACTAAGACTAAGTCGATATTCTATAGCGACTGGCGGACCATTCCATTCATTGTCTTATTCTCAACCTCTCCTCGCTTCATATGAACTACCAAGCGAGAAAAAGCTTATTCTTAAATTAATTTAGAAACGCTTGCGCGCTAGCGCGCAAAGCCTTAATGAAGACGAATTCTTTCGAGCTGTAGCTTGCTTACTCGAGAATGAAAAGTGGAAACCTCCATATCTCAATCCATCTCCATAGGAGACAGAGCAAAAGACAGGAATCCCTTAATCCCGCAGAAGATAACTCATTCCGGGGGAAGTAAGAGAGGGTCTTCAAAAAGGGGAGCCGCGGGTTGAAGCTTTCTTTGTATCCAAGGTGAAGCTTTGGTATGGCATTAAAGAAAACTTCTTATGGTTATGCGGCTATATAGAAAAGGCGGGTGGGGCTTCAGGGAGTGTGAACTTCCTGAATAGAAAAGAAAATTCTATCGATTTCCGCATTACGTTGTAGCCAGTGATTGCCCGGGTCGGTGTGTGATCACCTTTCTTTGGTGAAGCAACCTTTCTGATGCTCTCCTCGCCCATGCCGAATACCCCCGGCCGGTTCCGCCGGGTAGGGCCAGGAGCCGGTTTGGGAAATCACGGGGCCTACTTATGAAGGGGGGACTCTATTCTGAAATAGAATGATTAATAGAATCGATATTTCATAGAAGAATGACCAAGCGAGAAAAAGCTTATTCTTAAATTAATTTAGATACGCTTGCGCGCTAGCGCGCAAAGCCTTAATTAATTAGAATTCTTTCGAGCGCGACTGAGACTCCCACTTGAATACAACTTCTTCTTTGGCAAATTAGTGTTTTCTTTCGTACGAGAGTCTTCTTCTTGGAACTGCTGTGGAGGGTTATCTTCCCTACTAACAAGGATCCCCGCTTAAAAGGAAAGTCTGTCTTTGCTCCTTCTTTCTCTCCCGCACTGCTTTCTGTTATTGGTAAATAGTCTTCCCCACTGTCTATAATTTCTTTATAGGATATCCGAAGGCTTGTCCACCTACGACGAGCTAGGAGAGAATTCGTCTATCTCTGCCTTTCTCGTAAAGAAAGAGATTAAGCGCAATAACATGAAAGTTTATGGTTGGAAGGGCCATAGTCTACTTCAGTCTGTGTTACCGTTGTCTTCTGCTTTCCAGCTCTGAAAGCAAGGAGTATAGTATCGAACCGGCCAGCACGCACTATCGGATCAGCCCCTTCCTTTCTCTTGGAACCGAGAAACTTTCACTTGAGCGGGAACTGGGAAGGTTGTCAGACAACTCTCCGAACTCTTACTTTTCTATCTCGTGTGCAAGATATAGTGTATGACCTGCAACTGGGTACACTATAAGTTTTCTTTCATCCTTTGGGAATCAAGTCATTCAATGAATTCAAAGTGAAAAACCTGTAGATAAATGCTTTATACAGATGACGATAAGACTTTCCAATCAGTAGCTGGGCTAGGGCTTATTCTGATTCACTTGCTATGGCATTCGTAGCATCAATTCCTTGCATCCCTCCTATTAATAAGGTAATAAGGCTCTGCCTTTCGAGTTTTCAGCGGTTTATGCCTTGAAGTACGAGGGCTGCCCGTCGATTATTGTGGGATGCAGAGGACTGTCCTCGCACGTGTAAGATTAGATCGGGGTTCACTCCCTCAAATAGGGAGTACTACTCCTTTACAATAATTCTCCTTATAGTTGAAGTATCTAACCTATCTAAACGCAAGCATGCACTTTTCAAAGGAGGCAATTCAGAATGAAAGACATGCAAACCAGAAAGGGAGGAGCCGGCTATAGAATCCGCAGAAGAGTTTGCTTCTCTTTCAATATGGTTCACGCCTATACCAGAGTAAACCCCAGACGAAATTTCGTCAGGAAAAGGGTTACAGAGAATACCACATTGTCGCTGCAAGTGCTTGAGAATGAGTTCACGTTGTTCTTGTTACAGTAAGTACTGCACTTGAATTAGCTCTTTTAGCAATAGAAGTTCTTGGTGGAATCTCCTTTGCTATTCTTGGTAAACTATCTGTAGAAGATGTTGTAGAAATATTAAGTGCATGTGTTCTCGAAAGCACTCCCGGGAGAGAGTGGGTTTTTTCTGGACTTTAGGTCATGAAGTGACCTCTACTTTGATTTATGCGATTTATGCCGCATGTAAGGCGTAAAGATGGCAAGGAGTTCTTTCCTAAAGGAGTATTTAACGCTTCTCCAACCCTCCGAAGACACGATCAATAGGGCGCTAATCTAATGCAGTGAAGGAGGCTTACTTAAATGATATCCTGCCTTAGCTGCTTTATCCTTCCTTCAACCTCCCCAGAAAGAGTCCATTCATTGTTGTCTTGGGGAACCTGAAATGGAATCGGTTCAAGAACCAACCACAGAAAGAACTTCTTTGGAACCTTTTTTTTGAGATTTCTCGTATTTTCAGAGCTTAACTGAAGGGAAGTGACTCTACTCCAAAGTTGTCTGGGCTGGGTACCTCAACCCAATAGTTCGCTAGGGCGGTGCTCAGATCAACACAAATAAAAGAAGAAAAAACCCGTATGCCGTGTAACTGGCTCGCTGACTAGCAGAATTGACAACATGTCAGAGTAGGAACTGACAGCTAGGGAAGGCCTCTTCTCAAGAGAGTATGAGCCACCAACAGGCTGGAACCTGTTCGCTTGGCTGCCTACCAATGATGCCTTTTACTTTACTATGACGGTTAGTAAGGAGGGATCCTTTCTTTCTATCTTGACGAAGGCTGGAAATGACAAGGAATTGATAAATGCCACTAATCATCCAATAACAACAAAGGCAAGAACGAGTACAAAGACGTATCTTTTCCCGATTGAGTCACTACTTTTTTTTTGGCTTCGTTTTTTTGCTTCGTAAACTTATCAACTCGGGAACAATTCTTTCAAGCGTAGGCTCGAAAGCCTCCACGCGCTAGTGCGCTCTCCGTTTTCTCGCTCGTACCATTTCATTTCAATCGTACCCTTTGAATTGAAAAAATCGAGTCACTTTTAGTGACGTCCCTTGGACTTGGAAACTTATTTGATTGCCTTAGCGGCATCAACTACTTAGGGACCTTGCCCCATGCCCTATGCTCTTGTCGAAGAGCTAACTGCTATTTTCTGATAAACGAACAGATAACTAAAGCTTTACCTCTCTCCTATTATATTCCAGAAACGGTATTCGGCTAAGCCTTGTTTGTCGATAAGACAGGTAAATTCCTTCTTAGGACTAGTAGTTTATTACCTCTTCGAAGAGTTTTCGCGTATACTCCCACGTCTATTACTCAACCTCATGGTAAGAATGCTTTGATCCTCTCTTCTATGAAACTATTAGCGACTAAGATAAAAAGTACGGAATTTCAAGGACTCGATTCCCTCTACACTATGGATTGTTGGTCCCTATAGAATATTCTCATAAGGGAAAGGCAGTAGTGGAGTAACGGCTACTGACTTTGGATCACTTTCATCCGCCTTGTTGGTACTTTATTGACGCTTCTATCTCACATTTCGTTGTGGAGTAGGTTTGACTCTCTCAATTCACCAGAGGAGCAGGGACACTTGTTCGACGACCCCGTCTCTCTTCGTTGCTGACCAGTCGAGGTTCTATCATCCCCGGCCGTCAGCCCTAAAGTAAAGAAGCTCCTACCTATTCATCCGTACACCGGCGGGAAGTATACATTGATTCTCTTATTCCCCTTCTCTGTTGACTAGATGAAGCTCAGAAGGCCCTACGCGAGAGGGATTTCAAATGTGACTCGACATTGAATTTCATAAATCTGAGGTAAGAGGTACGATTTGACTCGACCAACATAAGAGGGGCGAAGAGATGAGGAATTCCTCAAATCATTGAACGACGAAGGAAGATATGAAGGTAGCGCTATTTGTTTACATCCGTTTTCAAGCAGTGTTCGATCGATTACGACGTATTAATCAAAATAGACGATTGATTGGTATTCTCTTTGAAAGCTGAGCTCCTTGGCTTTGAGTGTTGAAGCGGTACGATGGACCGAAGTATCCCTCATTGACTAGTGGTGATTTATAGGGCGAAACTGTCCTGTTTTTAGCCCCGGGGTTAGGATCTCTTCATTGAAAGATTTACATAAACACAGCAATCAAACTAAAGCAGAATGACCGTCCAGCATCTAATCCACAACATCTGTTCGATGATCCTCGTACCTAAGCGAGTGTTCCCCTTATATTATAAGGAATGAAATTCCAGGACAGAATATCTGAAACTCCTCACTCTTGGAATAACAAATCGAAGAAGTCAAGACCAAAGCAGTTGACTTTTCCTCCAACACCAAAACGAGATAATACTTCGAATGAAATCTACCTTACCAAATAGGTAAGGTTGTGGTCAAATACGTAGACTAGTAGCTAATGGGTTAGGCGCTAGAGAAATCCATACATGCCAGTTCCCCTCCTAAGGAAGTTCATTCCTGTAGGATGCGTTGTTTTTTGTTTGTGGATTTAATTAATTGTTAACGCTACCAGTTCAAAGAATGGGATTACCCAAAACGTCACTTCTTCACGTTAAAGGAACAGTAGATATTAAATGAGTTCGTCCGAAGTGGAGATCTTCTTTTTCCTTTCGTGGGAATTAACCTGTCTTACCCTTCCTTCTTTCGTGAGAATTTGACATGGGAATGCGTCTTAAAGACCAGCTCGCCGCGAATGCTCTTAACGCAGGAATGAGAGGTCGGTTTCCAAGCCCAAGAAGGTTTGTTTCCAACGTAGCAAGTTCCCGAGGTCAGCATGAACGATTGCGTAGATAGGTCATTCGCTGAAGTCCTTAACCCGGGGTCCTGTTAAAAAGTACCCCAATAAATATGTACGCCTTTAGAGTAACTCTCACCTTTACTGTCAAGTACACCACCTACTCACAAACTAACCCAACGAGTCTGCCAGAAAGCGAGTTTCATTAAGTGTAAGCAAAGCAGGCAAAGCAAAAGCAATTGAAAGCAGGAATATTACCTCTAGTCTTTATGTATCCCCTTCCCCCATAGTACGAGTTCCCTTTACCTGTGGGAGTCCAATTACCTGATATGGAATTTGCCAGCTATATTACAGCATCTATGCTAGCAGATTTCCATTATAGCATAACTAGCTTAATTTCAAGTAGCGTATATCTAGAAGTATAAGCAGAACTTACACATATTAGCATTCAGTCTGAAAAAAAAAAGTTAAGAGAGTTATCAAAGTCAATCTCTACATCCAATCAACGAGTAAGGGCATCCGCTCTAGGTTATGAGGTTGCAGGCCTAGGCATCATATCCATTGCCCTATCCTATTTAACTGCTTATAGGAAGTCTAAGACTTTTATGTAGTAAATTAGGTAAGGAGGCGTGGTCAATCGGCTAGCATTCTAGACTAACTAGAAAGCATTGCTGGAGATAGCATAAGGATCTAATGTGAAGAGAAAGGGGTGCGGCATCAATGGATAAGAGAGTTTACTTCTAATGATTATCCTCGTTGCGTTGCTGAAGCAACCATTCTAGCATTCTCAATACTTGATGATAGTAATCTCCCTTTTCTATCCGGATAGGAGAAGGGAAGCGATCGCGTATCCCATAGAGTCCTTGCTCTTGCTATCCCCCATACGTAGAAAGAATATCCTAGTCTTTAACATCAGCCTCTTTGAGAGCAGAGCATCCTCACTTTACTTTGCCCATATGATCTTTATCTATCTTTAGCTAGTAGCTAGTTAGTGCATCTATTACAATCAAGCAATGAGAGACTTGCTTAGTCTTTTTTAAGGTTCTGCCGGCCTTGCTTGAAAGTCCCACTTATCTTTCATCCTTTACGCCTTCTTCAATTAAAGCGCTTCATCCATCAACCTTTTTTTCCGAACTATTCATCTTTCTTTCCATAGGCGGTAGTCAGCTTCTTGGAACTCTCGCTCATGACTGGATCTGTATCCATCTTTCTTTCTCCTTCAAAAAGAACACAATACTAAACTTTCCCCTTTAGGGTCAAATAACACAAAAGGGATTGGCTTAGTTTTAAGTGTACCAGATACAAGACAAGGACAAGATCAAAATGATGTCCAAGCCCTGAAGGAGATCTTTCAGGTGGGCACTCCACTCTAGTAGTTTCCTACATAGAGCAATAGCAGTAGCAGTTACACTTATTCAGTTAAGGAAAAAGCAACCAAAGTAGTCGTTACCGTCTATGCGATGATCCTGTACGATGTTCTAGATTGCATACAAAAGAATGGAACTGATTGGAAAAGGTAACACAGGAAAGTCGAAAGATAAGTTGTACTTAAAAATATCAGTTTGAAAAAAAGTCTTATCCTGTATTTGACAGTGTTCAAAGGGAAGGAGGCATTTAGGTTAATCTATCCTAGTATGAAGATCGAGCTTTTTACTCAATTTCAAGTAAAGCGGCAAGGAACCCTCACTGAAACTAGAATGTAAATCAAATCCTTTCAGTTCAAAGTGAACAAATGCTGTAAAGAAGGCAAGTGTTGGGGGCAGAAATTTGTTTGACTTTTGAGTAAGGGTGACTCTTCCTTCTCTTTGGAGCTAGTTCAAGCTTATGAGTCCTCTCATTTTTTTATATGAATAGGGGAATTTCTTGTTGTTCAACAACCCTTGGTTGCCTGTTGTTAAAAGAAAAACATACTAGGAATACGGCATAGGGGATGTTCATCTTACCGGACCACTATTCCTGACTAAAGATAGGGGAATAGAATAAGGTACGACCTAATTCAAATTACTTACGATATTTCTTTCGCTCTGGTCAGTCTTCATGTCTCTTCTTTTTTGGCTGCTCCCACGACAAGTTTTTTTCGGTATTTACATAATGAAACTTATCGTTTTGGCACTCTTCGGAAAGTGTTAGGAAAGAAAGAAAAACCAACTCCAACCAAGAGTTGGTTCTTAACCAAAGACGAGATTGCACAACTTCAACATTCAATCGCGCAGCGCTGCCCATTAAAGAAAGGTAGCGGACAGCGACGCTGACGGATTAAGTCATAACATCTGAACATCAGACCATAAAAGTGAAACTTACTTAACAGGTCTTTCCGATCAGGACGTAGACAAACCGCAGGTGGATCTAATAGTTGTTCCAAAGGTAAAGTGAAGTCACAACAGGCTTCCTCATACCACCGGACATATCGTACGAGAGATTCCACCCAATATCTGAGCATGACTTTCTCCACGTAGAAGTCCCCTTCTTCAGTGAGCTTACGCTCAAAATCATCCCGCACAGACAACAAATACTTGTCATCTGGACGACACGACTCCAAAAGAAAATACCGCACCATACCAAGGTGATAGCAATTAACTACTAACCCATCTGGAAAACCTAAGCAGATAGGAAACGGTAGTGGTATGATTCCACCAGGCGAGAAGGCCACCAAAACGTACCTATACCAGTGTCGATTATATTGAGTCCTTAGCCAAAGACGAATACCGCCTGTAGCCAGCCTCTTGAAACCTCAAAGAGACCTGAAGGGAAGAACATCCAATTTTTTTTAACACAGGCATAAGAGCCGCGCTGAATCGAGTGGACCGAATCATTTTCAACAAGCGGGGCGATCAGTGGGATCCCGTTTTCTTTGTCCGTTAAGCCTCACTTAAATGCTTTTTATTCTTTTGTCGAATCCGAGTTCTTCATGCCATGAAGACCAGCCAAGCCGAACTAAAGCACAACCCGTTCTTCCCGTTCAACCCTTCTCGTCTTTACTTTGCTTTCTTTCAATGGACCCCATCCGTATCCTTCCCAGCGACCCTGCTTGTGTCGACCAGCCAAGCAGATGTGATTCTGTCTCTTCCCTTCCTATTATCACTGACATTAAGATTGACTCTCTCTCCTTGCTCGTTTCACTCCTTTCCGTGAAGAGCACACTAGGCAGCAAGTCGCAATGACAACGCCTTTCAGCGGTAGTCCTCCGGAAATCAAGCAAGAACAAACAATCATTCATCGGAGGGAGCGTGGATTGTTTTCAAGTCAGGCAGATAGGTGCTCCTTTAAGACCTTTTTTTGTCGGCGGGCAGAGACGAACACACAATTCCAAGCAGGAGAAAGAGAGACTTTCAAACCCGATACATCCACTGCACGATCCGATGTGCTGAACTACTGAACGGAAAAGTGATACTATTCCTCACTCGACTTCTACCCGCCCGGCTAGTCGCATCAAAGGCATTCACTCCGGAGTTGTTTGTCGAGAGGGAAGAAGGGCAAGAAGGTCCCCAGAACGGTCTCAGAGTACGCAAGTCTGACTTCGATTGGAGAAAGAGGTCGGGTTAGGCCAGGAAGGCTAAAGCTGCTAATGAAATTCGTAAATGCACTGAGGTTACCCCTAACCAGCTCTCTGACGGCGATAGGATGAGGCACCTCTTTATCGTTATGGACTTTACAATGCTGTTCTTCAGATGATGGCTCATCGCAAAGTCCCGGGACGCTTCCCTTTTTAGATGCTTCAGCCAGTTCTCGCCAAGCCATATCATAACATTATCGAAAGCTAGGCTCTTCTCGACCATGAAGTCAAGGCGAGCCAGATTCTGAGGAGGAAGCAGTAGGTAAAGCAGCCGTTGAAGCAGTCACATTAAAGATTCATATCTATATTCTGGGCTTCTTTTTCTCGCTCTTTCCGGAGTTGTTGTTCCCATGTTTCCACCGTCGGGGAAACGATTCATAAAGTGCTACGCTCCTCTCCTTACTCTTATTAAAAAAATGCGTGTTTGGAGTTTTTCTCACAGGTGGAGTGACTGCTCGATCCATTAGGGTGCTCGCATCAGTTTTCGGACCGGTCTAGCACTCAACATATTCGTTTCTATAGCAGATTTGGGTTTGACGCCCGAACCCGAAGGTGCCAAATGAACGCATTATCCGTTAGTTGCTCGTCACTAATAAGTTTCTAGTGATTCCACGTTCATAGTTCAAACATTTTTCCGGGATTATTAGATGCGGGCGGTCGAAGGAAGAGAAAGAAAGAACGATAATAGAAGCAAGGAACGAGAATAAAGGGAGGTGGGTCGGTGAAGGGAGCGAGCACTCATAGCAAGGCAAGAAAGCAAGCCAGCTGTAGGTCAGAGGAGAGGGGATACCCGGGTTAAAGGTAGCCCAAGTCAGTCAGTCGATCAGTTAGTGGCTGGCGCTTGGCTTCGTGCAGGCCTTTGCCTTCTTGCCTCAGCATCTTGACCGGAACCCTCACATGACCCAACTTAGCACTGTCGCTTATCTCGTCAGCCCAGCCTGACGACCAAAAGCCTTACTAGCACTTCCGAAGTCCCCCGCACCAACGTTCATGCTAGCAACCAAGTCTCAGCTCCAGCTAGCCAACAGTCAGCCGAAAGGGGGTGTGACACGCCTCCCCCACTCAACTCCTCGACGCCCCGGTCGAGGTAGGAAAAGAAACCCATAACATTCTTCTCCTACTCAAGATCGTTCCGCCAAGAAAGATCTTCAACTGGTTTACTACTTAGTTCGTTACTTTGATCTGTTGAAATCTGACCCCAGTAGTTTCCCATTCTGTTGGACTAGGCACCACCCTGAGACTTTGTTAGCGAAGCTGGCGGGCAAAGCTTGTCTGCCTTCCCTAAGGCGCGGTTTTTGGGCAATCTAAGCCCGAGTGATCCCCCCAGTTCCCAGGCCTAACCCCACCTGCTTTTAGTTTTGTATCGATCACTTCTCAAAAAAAAGATCTTTCTCTTCCCTCTTTCGAGCATAGTCAGTATATCTAGCTCTCATGCATCCTAGGGTAAGCTGTGTACTAAGACACCTATTGTCTTTGCTTAACACACTCCCCCTAATTTTCCAGCTATATATCAGGTTCGAACAGGTCGTCTTCAGGGCAAGTCCTGGCTCGGCCGTAAGGTCAACCAAGACAGACAAACCCGCCAAGCCGAGGAGGCAGTTAGATTAGGAAGCCTGAATACGGAAGCTGACTTAATCTCCATCATCTTTTTTTGTTTGGTCAGAACAAGGAAAAAAAAAGCCTATGTGGTGGGTTCGACTCCCACAGGAGCGCACATTAATTACCAATCAGCTGCTTTTTTTTTTCATTCAATTCAAGGAAGGGCATGAAACAATATACTTACTATGATATTATTTCGCGGTCCTGATTGAATGAAAAAACTATTTAATTTCATAGTAATTTAATCGGCTATATGGCATCTATTTTTAAAGTGCGAGAGATTTCCGCGGCCTGTAACACATGGTTATCAAGCCGTGAAGGCCCCTACTATAAATTTACTGATTTACAAACCTAGTTCTATAGGCGGCCCTATGGGGAAGTTAAATAGCTAAAGGAAATTTTTGAATTTATAAGATCGGGGGTCCTAGAACCGGAGGAGAGAGCGCTAACAACCTGTTCAGTTGATCTCAAAGAGCCAACCGAACCGAGGTCGGTGGAAAAAGATTAGGTAAGCATCCAAACCAGCATCAGCCGAACTAACATATAACTAACATATCCAGTTTATCCTGAAGCAGCATTTCTCGAAATAGCATTCTCATAAGCAAGCAGAGAATGAAACCCTTGCTTGTTTATACGAGGGTTTATTAATCACTCAAACGCGCCTTTCTAGCCGCATCTGAATCGGCATCCCTATCCATATCTTTATGCGCGGGGGCACCCAGATTCGAATCTGTAGAATCAATTGGAGAATCCCCATCCGCACCCGAATTGGCTAAATCTAGTATAGTAGGTGTTGTTCCGATGCGGGAATCCATTTTTTTTTAAAGAGAGGAGGCTTCTTCTTTACATAAATTAAGTCAAGAAGAAGAAAGAAAACTCGTATTGAAATGTTTTAAGAGGGAGGGAAGAGGAAAATTCAGAAAAAGAGAAAAAAAAAGAAGAAGATTGAATGAATTATCCCGAACCTGCCCCCGCCGCCGTCGCACGAACCATTTATGATGGCCGCGTCTAGGTGGATTGTGGTGCTACCATTCCTTTAGGATACCTTTCGGCTTCAGTAAAAACTCTTCCCCCTTAGTTTTAATAGAGATTGAGTTTGTAAGGTAACTCCTCAACTTTGAGTATGGAATTCACTTTGTTGGTTGATTGGAGTTACGGTAGTTCAATCTATAAAGGAAGGACAATCGATCGCACTTGGCGCAGAAACACCTAACGGCGGCTCTTTACTCCCTCAAGACTTGCTTCTAATTTTTCTTTCACCCTTTATCCTATCCCCTTTTATATCAATAGGGAGCTACGAGCAAGGCAGCTCTGCTCCAGAAAGAAAAGAAGCCGGCAGGTCCTTTTCGCTAACTCATGGGCAAATTTTGCCGCCCCTCATGCAGCATATGAGCGGATCTTCACTAAAACCGGCTCTATTGGCAGATGGATAGCACCCCTCACTCTGCCATGAGAACAAAGAAAGCCACACTATCTCCTTGCAGCTTTGCCTGCCGCCCTTCGGTAGTATAGTAGGATGGATAGCAAAGCCGCCTTCGGCCCTTCGCTTAGTAAGCCCCTCTTCGAGCCTCTACTGAATTCCGCTCGCCCCGGAAAAAACTTAGTAGCGTTGACTTTGTCAACGACACAAGCAAGGAGTTGACAAAGGAGAACAGCCCCCCTGTTGTTGATAGAGAGCTTACTCAAAAGCCCTTTATAGTCGCGACTGTTGTCATGGAAAAAGAGTGAGTTTTTTTGTCAAATAAGCATGCTTAACACAGCCTATAGCGTAAAGGCATTCGAGCTGCGTCTAAACGGGTAAGGGCCTGTACTCTCTCTTCTGTAGATACGCTATCCCTATTTCTATTTTCTATGGTATGGGGGAAGGGAAGTGAGATCTACCGATTGATTTGATATTAGATGAGCGGCCGTACTATGATCGTTCGGGAGACATGGCCGCATGCGCTACACACAAGAATGAATTGTTATGAGGTCGGTAAACTATTTCTGCGGGCAGCCTATCAAATCAGATCACGTATTTTTTAATATGTCGACACTTGAATTCTTGCATGTATTCGGTCTTCCATTTTGATGTTCCTGCTCGTGCCCGGAGAGAGAATGGGCACGACTCCCCCTCTTCCCGTTCTACTGTCCAAAACACGCCGGCCATTCTAAGTTCTGGGGTTGGGTCGGATAGGGCCAGACCAAATCGGCTGGATATGTGGAATCTGAACGGATCTGATCCAATCGGATCTGATCGTAGCTTCGAGTTCAGGTTCGGCCGGACCGGAAAAGAAGGGGACAGCGAACCTCCTGCCAAGAGGCCAAGGTTGCTTGCTAACTCTCAGCCACTTGTTATAAGGAAGTGCAGCTTGATTGTCGGGGGGAGGGAAGGAAAAAAGAAGGTAGATTATTCGATTATATTTCCTCCTTTGGTAAGGATTGGCTTTAAGTGATAGAGGATGTGATTGGAATTCGTCTTTTCTTTGTTTGTATCACTGAGACACCCGAAGGGCCGGCCATATGTACCTCGGGAGACCCGGCCCATTCAAATCAAAATAGAACGAGCACCTACGACTAAGGGGAATGGAATGTCGACCACAAGGTGAGATGATCTTATAATACGAGGGCGAGTGACTGGTCAAGTCATGAAACTTAGTCATTTTGATCAACATGGCTGCAAGTGGACTGGGTTTATGTGTTTGAACTGACTACGACCAAAGCCGTGGCTGCTTCAAAGCAAAAAAGGGCGACCCCTATTCAAACCGAAAGAAGTACCTCACCTCACTTACGAAGAAGTAGTAGTTAGAGCTGGGCTCCGAACTATGAGAGTTTGCTTTTCTTTCATCTTTCTAAGAGCGGTCTATCTGATCAAATAAGGGATCAGACCGCTCCTGGTGTTCGAACTAGTCATTAATGGTTGGCTTCATTGGTATCCTTTCGGTATGTGTTGCGAACACTTTCATTTTTAGCGTCTCACCAATTTCAGTTGAGAATTAAAGCACTTGAAGCAAGCAAATCAGTCTATGGAGGCTGATCTTCGAGAGAAAAAGGTAATTGCTGATTCCCTCGCCGCTATCAATGCTCCTCTTTCTGATCAAGAGTTGATGCAGTATACAATTTTTGGTCTTGATGGAGATTATGATAATCTGGTTACTGCTGCTGCATATTTTGGTGCTAATCTTACCCGAACTAATGAATAGTCGTTCCATTTCATTTCACTCCTATCCTCGTACAAGAAGGTTTCCTCGTCTTGCTCCTAAGGTAGCGAAAACAGGGTTGAACTGCCTCTTACGGTGATATGATGGAAGCGAAAAGAGGAACAGGTAGAAGAGTTGAAGGAAGAGTAAAACGGATGGAAGATCACGTACTTCTAGCACAACATCCCAAGAGACATTGCAGGCTTATATATCAAAAAGGGGTCTAAGCTAAAACACCGGGATTTTTGGCTGTTTTACCTTAAAAAAAAGCCTATTTTTTGGGTTTTGAAAGTCTGGTTAAACGTATCTAAAGAGAAAATAACCGTCAACCTAATCGATTCACACGTTCCATTGAAAACTCGTTGCAGGGCAAACAAACTTCCCGAGTCTCTTCCTTTGGTCTTGTTGTTCCGTCACTACTGATATAAGACGACTTGGGCGAGGTCAAGGTTCTTCTCATTCCTTGGTTCGAACTTATTACCCCACGTGTCGAGTGAAAGTAGTGCAAAGGGAGAGTCCTACCCTATCTTTGGGGTAGGTAAGAGGGCCTCTTCGCTTGTACGGATTCAAATTACATAGGGGAAGAGTTTCAGTAGAGGGCCAAAAGGAAAGCGTTCACCCGGTAGGTTTGAAATGGCACGAACTACTCTTCATTCCAAACGAGCAACCCGGGCCCGGGAAATCAGACCTACCAAAAGAACGGGACTGGTTCGCGACTTAGTTAGATACCAATAAACGGAATTTCCTTCTTCGGAACGGATACTAAACTATTTCGTTTCATCGACTAAAAGACGAGCTAAGCTTGTGGGTTTGATTCGATAAATAGTTAAGTACATGCACTGCAATCAAACTAAAGCCGAATCAGAGTCCATTGTTCTCTTGTTTTCTTTCCTCAAAGTCCTTGTTTTCTTTCCTCAAAGTCTAAGTGTAGGAACTTTGCTCGATGCGCTTAATGAAAGGGAACTCCCTAATATAAATTGTTAAAGTCTTTGTAATTAGTGTAATAATAAATAAAAATGAAATATTATCTTACAGAGAAGTTTCACTCAAAAATGACACTGAAATTGATTTTGACAACGAAAAATCCCGCAATAAAGACTTTGTTTTAGCAATTCAAAATTAAGAAATCTTCGTTTTAGTTATTAAAAAAAAAGTATCTAAGGATTTACTCAGGAAAAAGTTAACGAAAAATCCCGATTTTAAGTCAATAAAAATTCGATTTCAATATCAATTCCATTCTGTCTTTTAGTCTTGGGGATGGGGCCCTCCTCACCTCTTCCATCGTCACCTCGGCACAAAGCATAGCATTAACTTCATCACTCACCGACGGCCCGACCGCTTGCAGCACCTCCTCTACTCTGCACCCTCCCGACGTCTCGAACAAGGTACTTACGAAGTGCAGCGCCATATCATGAATCTCCTCCTGGTCTTCGGTCATGGAACCATCCTCTCGCCTCATCTTGCCAATAAAATTCTTCCGCAACCTGTGGGACATGAAAAAATCTCGTATTTTTGTCTCCTTCGTTCAACCACAGCTGCTTCGCCCTTTGGCGCCACATCACTTCCTCCCTAGCATATAACTCCACCAGTTTCTCATTCAAACTCATCGCTTCCCCTCCCTCCAACATATTCGACTCGTCAAGGAAGGAAAGCCTCTCCCTGCACCTTCTGATCTCCTTTTTAATCGAACCAAAATTCGCGAAGCTCCAAAGGCCGATCCTCTCCGTAAGCATCTTCAGTTTCTGGTCGAGACTTGCATGCGGGTTCACAGCCAAGCACTCCTCCCAAGCTGACTTCACCGCTGGCATATACGTTTGGTCCCTCAACCACATCGCCTCGAACTGAAATCTGGACGGTTCCATCTCTTTCCTCACCCTTTCCTCCTCTGCTATCTCTACCAACAAAGCGTAATGATCCGAGCGTAACATCCACACATGCTCCACTCTAGTCTTTGAATATCTATTCAGAAAACTCGGGTTCGCATGCACCCTGTCAAGCCTGGCCTTAACATTCCTCGTACCCGGCTTCTTATTGTTCCACGTTAGTGGAAAGCCCACAAAATGCACATCCTCCAACTTGCATTCTCGCAAACAGTCTCTAAAAAGCTTCATCTGGCCCTCCGGCCTCAAGGTGGCACTGAGATCCTCCTCCTGGCGTGTCACCTCATTCCAATCACCACAGCATAACCATGGTAGATCACACTGTCCTGCTAGTGTAGTCATCACCTTCCAGGTGAAATGACGTTGATCTGTCTTAGCCTCCCCATAAACTCCAGTAAATCTCCAGCTTTCCCCGGTCCCTTTAATTCTAAAAATGCCATAAATATGGTATAAAGATAATGATGAGACCGAGAACTCCACTCCTTCCTTCCACCATAGCGCCAAACCTCCTGACTTCCCATTACTAGGCACCGCCATACACTTCTCGAAACCCAAACTCCTTCCCTTCCCGTTAGAGACTGGCACCGAACACATCGTCTCACACAAGAAAACCACCTGAGGCCTTCGGGATCTCACTACCTCCCGCAGCTCGCCTACTTAAGAGGATGCCCCAATTCCTCGACAGTTCCAGCTTAACAGATTCATTGTTTCCGGCGGGGCTGCTCCGCAGCCTCCTAAGATCCCAAATTCTTCATGCACTCATCACATAGTAAGCAAGTTCTTTTTTGCTTTCCCTGTCCAAAAAAAGTGCATCCACCATAAGAATATCGGTAGATCTCTTCCTCCCTCCTCCTGCCGGCTCCGACACCACAGTAACTACCTTTCCTCCACCCTCCCCCTTCTCCTTCCCCTCCATATTCGCCTTCTCACCAACTTCCCTCTTCGACAGTAATTTCTTGTACGTGCCTTTCTTTGTTGTACTATGAATAAAGACTCCTCCTTTGCTTTTTGCTTTCCCTGTTCCGACCCCCTCTCCTCCATTTTCTTCTCTTCCACAATCTGCTTAACCTCCCCACCCTCTTCACGTAGTGCCGAGTTGAGATCAAGTTTTCGGCGGACTTCTTCCTCGCCCTCCCTCTTCTCTGTCACCTCCTCCTTCTGCAAAGGCATGTCGCCCGTGTCACCTTTTGCATGGCACTGTTCCTTCTCCCCCACCTGCCCCCCAAGCGCATTATCTCCTCCCCCCGTATCCTTCCCAACTTTCGCAGGCGACGTAACTTCAACTGAAACTCCTGTCCCCAATCCTTCCTTCTTTTGATTATGCTTCACATTAGACGAATTCTTACCCGCACTCCAGTCACCTGCCGAGCCTTCCGATGATGAACCTAGCGTAAGCATGCTTCCCGAACTTCCCGTTCCTGACCTTCCCCTTCTCCTCGGCCGGCTATCCTTCACCGCCCTCATCCAAGTTCCGTACGGAAAATCCCCCCCCTCCTTTATCTTTATCCCACACTCCTTGTCCGAATGACCGACCCTCCCACATGCTTTGCAAATGTTCGGGAGTCGTTCGTATGTCACTGGAGCCATCTCCCGTCTTCCGCTACCTTCTATAGTGTAGAACACTGCTCTCCCTAGCGGCTCTCTAACATCCACCTCCACCCTTATCCGCAGGTAATCTCCCCAGCCTCGCCCTTCCTCATCAACGTCTGCCTCCATCACCTCTCCCACCTGGCGTCCGTCTTTCTCCCCCCACTCCCCAGTCGCCATGCCCAAAGGCAAGTTGTGTATGCGGATCCAGATCCCCATCTTTTCAAAGCGCAACTCGTCCAACTTCTTCCCCTCATCGAAGATCTGGAACAGAATAGCATTACCATTGATTTTCCATGGTCCCCCACGCAGAATCCTCCCCATCTCCTTCTCCGACGGAAACGTCATCTGAAATCGATTCCGTCCCAACGTCGACACCTTCAAGTCTTGGAAAAGGTTCCAAGCTACTGATAATGCATCCCGGATTGAGGGGGCCGACACAAACCTAGACGTCAACACCTTCCCCACCACCTGCCATGCCTTAGCTTTCCCCTCTCCGCCATCCCCCGGATCGAACATCACATCCGTAAGGCGCTCCTCCCTCGTCAGATCAAGTTTACGTAACTTGTCCAACAAGCCAACTTCCACCTTCGCCCCGCTGCTCTCGCCTTCCTTCACAATCGCCTTGCCTTTCCCCATGGCCGCCATCACCGCTGCCTCCCTCGTACCCCGCACGGACCTCGTATCAGATCGAGATCTAGAGAACCAAGAGTGGGCAGATTCAACAAAGAATCCCCTTGATCACTCCGAGTCCTACTAGATCCAGATCCGAAACACAAAGGGAGCGAGACACCGCTCAGAACCGGCAAGGGCACGCAGGAAGCCACGAAAAAGAAAGCCACTATGAAGGAGATCTGATTACTCGAAAGTGCGAATCAAACTATAGGTTAATCCGCCAAGATCCGAGACCAAATCCCCCGAAACCCTAGAGCAGGAAACCCGCGAGCCCGTGGATACCTTTGTCTAGTCTGACTCTATAGGGTAGGAAAGAGCAAGAGAGCTGTACTCGTGTTATAGTCCTTCTTGAATAGCAGAAAGCGCTAACTTTAAGAGCTGCGTCGAAGTCCCGTGATAAGGTGTTCTTATAGCTAACGTGCTGGGCACTTCTCTTTTAGCGCTTGCTGCTTTTGAGTAGATAATAGCTGTGTTATTGAGCGGGAGAGGGCAGATCCACTTTACGGGAAGGGGAAAGTCGACTAAAGTAGGTTAGCTGATGTCTACGGCCGCAATTCCTTATAACGCTTTTCTTGCAAGCGTCTTTCGTCGTTTCCTTAATCTGGCAATACTACAGCTTGGGATGACCACCAAGATGATGCTTCATCGAAGACCACATCTCGGGATGTATAGCAAGGGTCGGTATTCGGGTCACAACACTTCCACCCTTTTCGCTCATTATCATATCCAACGAATATACATCGGATAGCTTTCTTGTCGAATTTACTTCGTAGATGACTGGGCACAAAGACTACGCATACACAACCAAAAAAACGAAAGTGACTTCATAGTCTACTTGGTAAGGGGGTCGACGATTCCATAGCTTCTCGAATGGTGAGATTCAGCTTTAAGGGAGGAAGGAAATTAAAGGGAAGGAGAGTTGGGAATCAACGGCTAACGGGAAAGCAAAGGTACGTATTTGCTATGCCAATGGTTGTAAGCTACTATTTCTGCAGTGCCAGCTAAGGAAGAAGGGAAAGAAAGTCAGTCCCGAAACTCAGAAGTAGATTCTTTCTTTGATTGATAATGTCTATCCAATTCTTCTTACCTTGCCAGTGTAAGTTTTAGTTGTACTTTGCTCTGCCGCCTTTTTTTTCCTAAAATCTGTTTCAAAAGTCTTTGATAAAGCCTGTTTTTGCCATTGATCTAGTTGGAGTGGTCTAAATTCTTTCCATGGGTAGACAATAGATAGATTGATTTACCCGGTAAAAGATCTCATGATAGTCAGCCTATGAGAGAAGTTACCATTAGGGCTTTCCCTTGGACATTATCCGACAAAACTTATATCAGACTGAGAGATTTCAACTTATCAAACAAGATACCCTCGATCTCCTACACCGACAGACGGACATAGCGAAAAATCATCCTGGCGCCTTTCTTCGTTTGAGGAATTTTCCGATAGAAATGGTTTGCTTTTGCACATCGAAACCAAAAAAGAATCTCGCGGATACATATAATTCAGAAGAATAGGTGAGTGATTCATACACAGCATCTCTTTCTTTTATCGAGGAGCAAGAAAACTACTGCGCGTTACTAACGCAAGAGTTTTCTTTCGCGCGCCTAAGCGAAATCCGTTGCTTGTTCGAAGCTGAAGAAAGGAACGAGTGATGCCATTCCTTTGTTGGCAGCACGAAGTAGAACGGGTTCTTGAAAGAAAGCAAGAGCAATCGCAGCTTTCTCTCTGCCTCATTCCTGCCTTCGCAAACATGTGCCATTGAGGGGAGCTTGCCTTCGAAGCGCAATCGACCCTCTTTCTTCTTAATATTGGCATCGGTAGGACCAGGCGAAGTCGTTGCCTTTTGAATCAAGAGATACCCGGCAAACGACATCCAACCATGCCCCTTCCCTCGTCTTGGGAGATGAGAGTTCCTGAAACTGAAGCTTCGCCCTTTATCCGAGATATAGTTTGACCAGGGCATAGACGGAGTACTACTCGCCGGTTGAATTCCAAAAGAGCGTGATGGCTCGAGGTCAAATCCATGTTCCTAAGTCAAGATGAAGCGAATACTAAAGTAAGAAAAGGAAACTGAAACTCATCCCGTTCAAGCGCATGAGAATCTATAGTTTGACGCCTGAGACGAAAGCATTGGGACTTCTCCTTGCCTGTCCGCTCGCTACTAACAAGAACAAGGAAAGTTGCACATTGACAGTTGAGCAATCGTGGTTAAGCGGCGTTGATCATACCAATTCTTTTTATCCCTATGGAACATACTTCAACCACAGTCTGATTTTCCATACCTCTTCTCGACTCCCTTTTCTCGACTACTAAAGGCAAGGTAGCGGGAAAGCTCCTTGCCCCATCTCTCATTCCTTTAGCGGACCAATGAATTGATCTCGAGCAGAACAGAACCGTTCAAAAAGAACGAAAGTACCAGAACCGCTTGGCTTATCAACCGCATGGAGTTGTAGTATCCCAGTCAACTGCGTCGAACCTTCGAAAAGCGCTTTATGCGTTTATCACCTAGCCGCAGCCGCATAGTCTAACTTTTTTCTATTGGTACTCTCTCCTCTCTTTTGATCCCAAGCGGGAAAAAAAGCATAGGCACTCCTACAAACGAGATAGAGTCGCCAACCAACATATGAAGAACGAAACAAAGCAAGAAAATCGCATAGGCGAGCACCCTTCCTGCCACGCCCTATTACCACCCACAGTGTACCGACACTGACTGCGAGAAAGATGCCTAAAAGCTTCCTTTGCCAAGGAGCTGGGCTCGGGCATTGATCGATAGTAAACCTTTCTTTTCCTATTCATATTCTTTATTCCAATTTGGCTGGTTCACCCGCATTGGAAGTCTCGGATGAAGCTCAGATATTACATATCACCAGAACATGAAGTGCTTAGAAAACACAACGGGTTGCCGGACCGAGTGATAAAATCTGTTGACTGGCTCACGTACGTAGTACTAGATAGATACTTGACTTCCTGCAGCTTTCAAGACAGGCCCTAGAAAATGACTGACTCTCATGGTTCGCTACTGACTTCCTTAAGTGAGCTACTTAAGGTAAGGGGCACTCCTAGCATACATAGATTACCATTCTAACCTGTCCTTGCTGGTAGATAGATGCGCTTAATTAGTTACCTGAATGAACTCCTCCCCGGAGCGAGGACTCAAAGGGATTGTCTGGCACAAGTGGGAGTAACCAATTCCCCAAGATCAGGTCTACTGCTTATACGCCTGCGGATCATCACGCGCTACTAAAGGGAAAGACTCCGCCTTAAGAGATAGGCTTCTCTTAGGTCTACGTCCTAAAGGCTGGGTGGTCTATAATCTCACTATCACTCGACCAGCTTGGGTGATTCAATAAGCTACGACCATAGAAAGTGTTCAGAAAAGCTGCTGTTAATTGAGCGGGGAGCTGGGACTACGTCTGTTCCGAGTGCCTAACCTCCCGGCAGCTAAGCAGTCAAACTAGAAAGATCATCAACTAAGAAAGAGCCGTTATGATCTCCTTCGAAAGGTCTGATCTAGGCCTAGCTGCGCCTCGCCTTTCTTACTAGAAGAGCAGGATAACATACGTAATTAGAGAAGCGAACTTGTTCTGAACAGGAAGAGATGCTGACACAGACAGATAGTTGTAGTAGAAATTCCCCGCTACCTCATCCTCTCAACTCACGGAATCTTCTACTACGTTGATACACGAGTTGGACAAAGAGGTAAGTCGCTTTATTAGGTAAACGATCTGGGGTCAGAAAACAAAGAATTAGGGGTGTCAATCTATCTGCCATTGGTGGGGCCAATCGCATTCAGCAGTGACATTAAAATGTGCTAAAAACCCTCGCTTGAATTCCCCTTTCCGGAAGGTCAGAAGCGGATAAAGATTCAAGGTCGGAAGGTTGAAGCTATGACTTCCCTCTCGTCAATCTCTAATTCAAAGTGGTAAATTACAGTGGAATAAATGAATAAGACCTGAAACTAGCTTATCGAATTCTTTAACTTGCCTCGCGCTTGAAAGAATCCCTAAGAGTCACAAAGGGGGAGGTGAGCTATGCTCGAGGTTCCGAACGAAGGGACGAATACTACGTTTAGCTTCCTCTTTATAACTTTTTATAGCGCCCAAAGATAAGTTGAAAGAGTTTCTGGGCGTCTAAGGTCTAGGTTCGCTTACCTCGGAGATTGGGCCTGGATCCATAACCTGTTCAGAAGCGATCTTCCTTTAACTACTACCACCCGGTCAAGAAGAATCAGCAGGTTAAGTTCACGCGTTCAAGAGAAGAAAAGTGAGGTCGGGGCAGGGAGAGGGGTTAAGGTTGTGGGGTAGCCTGTAACAGAGTAGCTTTAAGAAGAGTTTCACTCAGGAAGGTTGCCCTTTCGGGGCCTTTCCTTTCTCGTTGGTCAAGCTGTTCACCTCAGGTCATAGTGACGTATAACATCGGTAGGAAGGTCAACAAGCAGTCTAAGTCGGCCAGAAGCCACTCCTTCTAGGTCGTCGTCGATCTATGCATACCACCTTACAGCGACTTTCTTTATCGGTGACTAAACTAAGAAAAACTTTCGCTAGCAATTCAATTCTTTTTCACAGCAAACCATGAAGAGGGACCGCAGAAAGCATAGTCAGAAGAGCTGAAACAGCTGCCCAAGAGCTCGGAGTCGACAATAGGAATCATCCAAAGAAAGGAAGCGCTAGCAATCGCGGGTGAGGCTATATCAGAGCTAGTAACGTAACTCCTTAACTCTTTCTTTTCCCGCGGGTCGAGTGGAATGCTTTTGAGGTCTGCCGTCTCCCTTATTCGTGGAAGGAACAATCTCATCATAAAACCTCCTCGGGAGAGTTTATTGATCTTTCTCTGTAGAGTTAGATGCCTTGAAGTGTTGTTCAACTCCATTCCCTTTCAGGAATGCCCGTACCTTTTATGGATAGTTATCCGGGAGTTAGCCTGATGTTTCATCGCCTGTTGCGCGCTCCAACCCCTCGAGTTAAACTTCGTTCCCTAAAAAGGATAGATAGTTTTCCGATCTTTCTTCAGAAGGTAGAAGACGCAGTTCCGACCTTCAAAGGCTAGCGGTAAAGAGATTCGTTGCAGTCTTGCTTGCCGCTCCTCGCCCTTTCCGTCAAAGAATATAACCTTCTCGGAACCTTCTAGTCAAGGCATACCCTTACGAAGAGTTCTCATCTAAAAAAAGTTTGAACCTTCTCCTAAAAAAGGAACATATCGGAAACTCAGGCATTGTGATCCACTTCTTACGTTCATCCTGGATTTCCTTCACCTTTCCTTTCAATATCTATACCATCCCGCTCTTCCCTATGGTAAGGTCCCGGAACCGTAAGCTAAGTAAGTAATGAATTAGAGATCTCTCACCTGCTATCTTTCATTTATGCTTGTTTGTATAGGTTAAGAAGATTTTAGCGATAGTTCGGAACTGTTGATCGTGGGCTTGCCTGCTACAAAACCCTAAAAGGAGAGTTATCCGGGCACAGGTCCAATGGTCGAGCCTTACCTATTATAAAATCCCTCTCCTTGCAGTCGAGCACCCTGCGGGCCCTCTTCCCTACTTACTAAAAGTGAGCACCCTTCGTCCCCTGGTCGAGTACTTAAAGCGATTTTCTCTCTCCTGTCTCGGTCGATCTGACGCTTCGCACCCCTCTTCCTAAGGTCGAGCCCCCTTTCCTTCGAATGACGGTGCGTAAAGTACATCATCGGTTTCAGTAGAGAGTGGCCGAGCTTGCTTCGATTGAGAGCCTTCCTTTGACCCAGCACTACTCACTTTATAAACCAATTAGTTTCAGGGAGCAATGCATAGAAAAAAGGTCGTAAAAACAAGGTGCTGTAACTCGGGTTTACGCAACTGCTTTTCGAACTAAAGCAATCGAAATTGAAATGTAAGCGCTAAAATCTTGATAGTGTTCGTAGTGTTCGTGTACTAGAAATAGCGGGTAACTAAGGAAATCGATAGAAATTCAAGTAGCGCTAGTGTTTACGGGTTTGAACTGCTGGGAAGAGGGCTTGGGAAGAGCTACTCGGCCAAAGCTGCCTATCCTTTTCACTCCACCAATCGTATACACTGGGCTACTCCTTTTCCTAACTGAAATCGAGATGGACTTGCAGTAGTACCATTCGACGTAAAGCTTCTGAAGTGGGTCGAAAGAAAGCTACGAGCGTCGTATAAAGGGATCTCTGTCGAAGCAACTAACCAAGAAACGCCTTTCTCAGTCCTCGCTTTCGGGGTGCTCGCGCCTTCAAGGCATGAATGTGCTAATTCCGGATGAAAAATAGCTCAACCTGTTAGGGATGAACTAGGTTCGAACGCTAGCGTCAGAATAGGCCAACGCGAGAGGGATGGGAAGATTACGTTTTGTATCGATTTCAAAGGAGTAGTTTTCTGTTACGGTCAAAAGCTGCTACCGGGATTTATCGTTGGCCCTTCAAGCGTGAAATGAAATATATTCTAAATATTTAGTAAATAAGTTCAATTTGGTCAAGCTCTACTGCGAAACCTAGTAGCGACCTTTACCCAAACCCCTTCGGTCGAGTAAACTCCATTCCCTCACCCTGCGGGTGAGTACTTACTTAGTTCCGTTCCCTCTCCCGCCTATAAAATCGAGCTTCCTTTGGACCCTTTAAGAGATTCTTTGCTTGCTTACGGAAAGAGGGATACAGACGTGAAGCAGAGAAGGCGTGTGGGATAGGGTGAACAGGATAGCCTAAGACAGACTTCTAAAGATCTATTTCAATAAGGGCTTTTTTCCCCCAATTAAGTCAGGAGAGAGCGCCTTTTTTGCTATTAGCGATTAGCGCTTTCAGTCTGACCAACCAATCCTATCCTACAAGAAGGGTTATTAAGAAAATCCATACCCTCGACTCTTCGAGTCGAGTCCCCCTCCGTTACCTCGTACTAAGGTCGAGCACCCTTTGGGCCCTCACAACTAATCTCCCGCCAACTCCATCCTACTTCTTACTTAGATAGAGAAGGTTGAAGCTCAACGTAATCCTGCTCTTACTTCAAGTTAAAGAATCGGTCTACTTCTTGAACTTGAAGTTCATTCGAGTTCCACTACGTCACCTCTCGGCCTATTAAAGTCGTCCGTCGAATCGAAATCGTAAGCTGTCTCGTACTCGGCGAAGGAATCGTTTTAAGCAGCTCGACCGTTAGATTTTTTAGGCGACAAAGAGCTTTTGATCACTTTGAATTCGTAAGAGATAAGACATCATGCTTTAAGTAGCACTAGGTTAAGTCGGGTTATCGTAAGAGGGATTCTCACAAAGTGTTTCGAGGGACCCAGCCATAGGTTGAGCTCTACAGGGAAGTTTCACTCTATCGGGGCTTGCTTGCGGTTCCGATCATTCAAGGGAAGTCAGAGATATCATTGATTTCTGGGGAACTAGCGCGTGAAGTCTGTCTGATATTGCTAGCAGCGCTTGAAAGAGAAGAGATAGCGGATAGGGTTTGCTGTAGATTCTGACCTTCCTGAAAGAGGAGTTGAAGGAGATGTTTCATCTCCCGATGGTAGAGCTAACAAAGGTCCTGCCTGAGCTGTTCCGACCTTTCCGAAAGAAGAGATAGATTCTTTGCCCGCTCACACGGAAAAAAGACGAGTGCTAGCGATTTCAAGGTCATTGACGGGAAGTCTCTGAAAGCCGGCCGGCCTAGTCCTTTCGGGATCTCTCTGCCCAACCTTCGCCTTTCACTAATGATTTTTTGCTACGAGTCAAACCTAAAAAAAAAACCCCGTTTCGCAGCAAGTCGGATTCCTTACCATAACTTCGATTTCTTTTTACCAAGGATACCGGGATTTTCTCGATTCAAGTCAAAATCCTTGACTTTTTTCTTTTTCTTTAGCAAACTGAATAGCGCAGATTTCAATCAGTTCAATTTGCCCTGTTTCGATGCGTCAGGGCTATTAAATAGTATAAGGGAAAGACGGAAATTCTAGTTTTCTTTACCCGCTTTTTAAGTTGTTAGCGCCTGACCTTGTTGAAGTTCCCCTCTTTCGATCGGATATCTGACTTCCCAAAGCACTAAGAAGGACTAAGCAAGGAAACAGCTTTCGGACTCCCCATCGAAAGAGTTCAACAGCAGGGAACGTTGTTGAGCTAGTGTTTCGCTAGGGAACGAAGTTACGCTCTCCCTATGGGAGAGTTCTACTAAGTGAGCTCTTTCCGGAGCGCTGGACAGCAAGCAAACAAAGAAACTCTTCTTTCAGGCGATCGCGTCAATCCGTTTCCAGCGCTTGGAGAAGCTAGCATGTTCAATTTCTCTAGCCGTTGGTCATTAATAGGGCTTTAAGTTGTCTTGAAACCCACGACCCCACAAGGGAGTTTATCTTTCGATTGAGGACGCGCTAGGTGCCAATAAACCAAGATAGATAGCCTTCTTTCTGTCAGGCAAGAACATCCAAGAGTTCATCCGGCCTTTTCCCTCATCGCTGTCGCTCGCCGACTCCCTAAACCATAGGACAAGGGCGCTGCTGGAGAGGAGAGTCTGCTTAGTTAAGCGCTGTTATGGTGTCGCGGTACAGATTCATTCTGCTTGTAAATTGCTTATCTTATGAAGGGTATACTAAAATGAGGAAAGGCGGCCCAAACCTCTCGCTGTGGGTTGATCCCCAGACTGATCTTTCCCTTTCAAGCTAGTAGGAAAGCTCTGAAATCCTCGTCTTTCCGCAAACAAAGAACCCCCTCTGTAGGTTGAAGCTGGCAAAGAAACACTTCTTTCAAGGTAGGATCCGCTAGCAGAGGACGCTTCTCCAGACTACAATTCAGGCAACGTGGTCACCTGATTTTCAAGCTGGGCTGTTCCCGGCTCGCTCGCCAGGCCTTGTATCTTTTCCGTAGCTTATTAAAGGCTTCAGGCGCAACGTTCAAAGACTCGATGGTTCACGGGATTCTGCAATTCACACCAAGTATCGCATTTCGCTACGTTCTTCATCGATGCGAGAGCCGACCGTTGCCGAGAGTCTAAAGGTAGGCGCCAATTCCACGCACCGGGGTGGGATAGCCGCTGACGTATTCATGTTCCTTGGCGCTTTTCACGCCGGGGTTCGTTGTTGACCCAAGGAAGCACCCACAAGGGGCCGGACACGGGCAGGGGACGAAGGGTGCTCACTTTTAGTAAGTAGGGAAGCGGTAGATATGTTCGCTGGTCGTTCTGCAGGGCAGGTTTCGACAATGATCCTCCAGCAGGTTCACCTACGGAAACTAAGGACTTCTCCTTCCTCTAAATGATAAGGTTCAGTGGACCATTCAATCGGTAGGAGCGACGGGCGGTGTGTACAAAGGTCGGGAGCGAAAGCCCGCCCATAAACTCCTCTTCCCTGTCTTATTAAAAAAATGCGAGCTGCTACGCTCCTCAACCTAATCTATTTATATAAAAAAGCTTCATCACTCGGTTGAGGCTGGGAAAGCTCTTGAAGCAAACTCTTCTTCCCGTTGGAAATGATAACTCTTCCTTATCGCTTTAATCAGAGTTTCACTCTATTCATTACTGATAGAAAACTCCTGCAAGGCAAGCAAAGAAAGGAACTCCTGTATTCTTATTGAAAGTGATCATCTTCCTCGATCTGGTTCACGCATCCCTCTATCTCATGAATCCCCGACCTTCGAAGCCCCTTGTCGTTTTATGAAGTCACCCGAATCTGTAAAGCCTATGAGGTTATGCTATCTCGCGATTGAAGCCTCGCTAGGCGCTGATAAGAGTAAAGAGTTGAAATGCCCGTAAGTTCCCACTCCAGAAAGCATCTCATAGCATTCCTCTTTCAGGTCTAAGGTAAGGTAGGGTTGGTAATGGATTGATAGCTGGCCGGGATTCTTGATAAATCGATAAAAAACTTCCTTTTCATGAGTGAAACCATTCCTTGAAAGCGAGAAAACGGAGAGCGCACTAGCGCGCAAAGCCTTAATTAATTAGAATTCTTTCGAGCCTACGCTTGCTCTTCTTTTTTAGTCTTTTCGCTTTGAAATCTAACTCTTTTCATCGCCAAGTATCCCGCTCTTCCCGTTCGTAGGTCTACTTCTTTAGATGCTTTTGACCGGTGACGCACCTTTCCCGTACCGCTAGCTTCTCACGCGGAAGTTCGATTTGCTTTTCTTTGGGATTTCAAGCAGGAGTATCTTAAACCGCTAGCATTCGTTCAAGGTCGGGGCCGTGAGCCAGAGCAAACAAAGAACCCCCTCCGTAGGTTGAAGCTGGGGAAATCGCTTAAAGCGCTACTAGTCTTTCGATCGGCCATCCGTTAACTCTTTCACCAGGACTACTTTGAAGTTGACCGCGGGTCACCTTTCAGATCTATATCAGAAGGGCTAAGCTTTTTGCTTTCTTCCCATCCAAACCTCTTCCCTCTCCTTTCAGTCGAGCTATTTCATAACCGCCTATAAAATCGAGCTATTTCATAACCTTTCAGATGTAACAGGTCGGGACCTCAAGCCAAGAAAACTATGACTTTCAGCGCGTCTATCCTTTAACGCTGGGAAAGCTAACCCCTCTTCCGCTCGAAACACTTTCAACTCTTGAGATCTTCCCCGCTCTACTTGAAATCGGTATCTGACTTAACGCGCTGGACAGCAAGAAACTCTCTAACTCTTGAAGCTAGTTGCCTACGATGATCTCCTGAGAGGACTGAAAGTGGTAGTCTTTCCCTTTCAAGGTCGGAATCGCAAGCCAGCGCAGAAACACTTCTTGTAGCCGGTTACCTTGGAATTGATATCTGCTGACTGAAACCGCTAGCAAGCCAGGAAACTAGGACTTAAACCGCCGGTTCGCAAGCAGGGAATCTTACCCTTTCAAGGTCGTAAGACAGTGTATTATCCGAACCTTGCCTAACCTATCTTGTCAGAACCTTCCCTCATAAAGGGATCAATCGAAGAATTCATGCCTATCCTCTGGACTAACCCGTCAGAACCTTCCCGGGGAAAAACATCTCATCAAGGCATACCTTTCAAGAGACCTATCTCCGGCTTTACCTCCTGAATCCTCGTAAAGACGTTTTGTGGATAGTTCTGAAGTCGTCCAATTCCCCAGCTTGTGCTTGCGGAAAGACCAAAAAAGAATTGGTATCTGAGCTTTCAATAGAAGTTGAAACCGCCCCTTCTAATGGATGACCAACCCGTTTTAACTTCCCTCTCCCAAAAGGTCGAGTACTAGCGCGCTTCCCTGTGCCACGAAACCCAGGAACGGCTACTTCTTGTTATGCTTTTTACCTTCTCGGAAAACTACTAGTTAAGGCTAGCATTCTTCCCTCTCACTTCTGGTTATACGCTGTGCCCGTTTCTGAATCTTGGGAACGATAGTAATTCATTCTTTTTAGGGCTATAGCTTCACGCGCGGGAACCCGATTCTAGTGATCGTAAATCCTCTCCCTCCCTCTAATAAACTCGAGCTCAACTACGTTCCCTTAAAGAAGACGAGTTATCCAGAGATGTTTAACTCTTACACGGAAAGAGAACTCATCATCCATCACGTCAGAACCTTCCCGCATCTCCCTCATCTATTCATGCCTCTCCTGGGGATAGATAAATGGGATTCACCCACACATCAAAGGAACTATCAAACTATCAACCTCTTCCTGGAACAATCCAAGCATTTATGCCTCTCGTCGGGACTAGCCCATGACGTATTCACCTGACCCCATCAACCTCACCTTGAAGTTTAGTTTGACCTCCGCTCTTCCCGTTCGTTGGTCTTTCCGGAAGGTCGGCGGAACCGAAAGCAGGCCAAGAAAACACTTTCGCTAGGCCAGGATTCAATTAATCCCTCTTCCCGTTGGTTGAGCTATTTCATCCCTCGACGACGAATCTAGTGTGAGGGACCGGAACTGCTAGGTGAGCTAATCGACCAAACACTTCCCCAGAGTTAATAACTTGAATTTCATTTCATCGAAAAACACGCTGTTATAGCAGCTTTTTTACTTATAGGAAAACTACTCTTTCAAGGTCTGAACAGCATGAAAAGAAAACTCATGAAGTTGAGTTAGACCTCCGCTGCTCTCCTTGTTGCGTGGTGAAAGACGATCCGCTCACCTTCCCGCAAGCTCTACTACTCCGTTTCCCTGAAATCGATGATAATCTGACTTCCCCTACGAGCGCTAGCAGATGGACGGCCGCTAGCACCTATCCTTTCAATCCGACTTCCATCCCCTGTGATAGATTCATCTCCCGCGGGTTGAGTTCTATGTAGTGCCCGTTAAAGACTCCTGTAGCGATAGTTTATTAACCCCAGATAGGGGTTAGCTCCAAGCGCTGGAAACTACTGTAAATACGAGTTATCTGATCTTGAAAGAGTTAGATTTCCTGGCAGTTCCGATCCCAATCCCTATGGTCTACTTCAATCATCCCCTTCTCCCGTCGGTCGAGTTTAACTGCGTTCCCTTCGGACCTCATCTTTTCTTTCGAGTTCCGCCGCTGGCTGGTTCTTCCCTCGTGCTTGTTTCAGGAAGCACTTCTCGTAACCTTTCATTCGCGAATCCTCGTATTGGTAGGGGTTTGAGTTGTCTTGAAACGATAGTTCAGAACTCAAGAAAGTAAACCCAGCTTCACGCGCAGGAACCCGATTGACGCGATCTCCAGTCCTCTCCCGGTGGTCGAGTCACTACGTACCTCGACTGAAAGTCGAGTCATTTTCCGAGGTAACAATAGAAGGAATACCCTCTGAAAGGGAAAAGAGATGGACTCATCCCGTCAACTCCTGGCCCTCACCCCGAAAAGGAACAATCTCATCATAAAACAAAGGGAAAATGATGAAGATCGTGATCTTGGTCTTCTCTTGAATTCTTACTATCTATTTTATTATTTTAATCCCCATCCCTATACCAATGGGATTCATAACCTACGGTAGCATCATTCCCTGACGCGCTGGGCTAATAGATTAGAAAAAACGGGACGATCCACATCTTTCCGAACTCACCCTCCGATTATTAAGACGTGACGTTTTGCTTGAAATCGTAGTATGCCTGTGATGAGCTTGAAACTGACCTTTCAGAGAAGTCCTCATCAGGAATTCCCATTCTCGGAGGAAACTTCTCTTTCCCGTCCATCCCTAGGTCGGAACCGTACATCAAAGAAACCTCTTTATCAGACCTTTTTCACCGCCCTTCTTTATAGGAGGGTTTTTCTAGCATAGCATCAAAAAGGACTAGCACGCCTTGAAAGCGTTAGTTGCTTGAAGCGCTAGGGGAGTGAAAGACCGTAGGGAGAGGAGGTAGAGCTCGACTGATAAGGAGAGGAGCTGGAAAGGTTAGGTTTTCTTTTTTTTTTTTCATAAAAGAGGAGATTAGAAAGGAAGAAAGAAGTGCTGACTCACGCAACAGATATAAGAAGGACACAAGGTCGAGAGACTCCACTTACAATAATTCAATTCAGCTGGTGGATCAGTGAATTACCATGAACTTCAGCCCTTCGAACTTGAGCCTTGAGGGAAAGAACTAAGAGCCGAACCACTCTTAGTGGCGGATGCCGTGGACTGGTGTGGAGTAGATGAGGTAGGGCGGCTAACTCAAATCCCCGATCCAGAACGGGGTCGAGCCTGTGATGTGCCAATCGATGGTTAGCGGGGTACTCTTGCCATCAGGACGACGATCCCTTCACCACGCCTGGGAGCGCTGTGACGCCTGAACTGATCATCGAAACGTGTGTGTTAAAAAAATTCCGAGTGCCTTTACCTTAGACTGGGATTCGAGAGAGTTGGATTAGGACTGCGTGCCTCTTTCTTGAATATTTAAGAAGGCGCGTAACGGCTCCCATCTGTAGAACCGAGTTGCGCTTACTTTGTTCTCGGCCAATAGAAGAGAAGCCCCTTTATTAGTAAGGCGGTTTCGTCCAACCAGTTATCCGAGTCGAGATTGGAACCAAGTTTCGAGTAGATTTCGGAAAGGAAAGCAGTCGGGCCTCGGTGTCGATTAAATTAAGACAAGACTCTTTTAAGTGCATCTGAGACGCGGAGCAATTTGCCGTATTACTCTGAGCTGTAGTCGACCTCACGACAGGCACCTTACGATTGCCGGCTTGGAGTTCACCCGTCGCTTTCCCTTAGGAGTCGTCATCCGCCGAGAACAAATGAGATGACGAGTGCGAAAAAAGCATGCACATCACTTATGAAATGAAAGAAGCGAGGGGCGTAGCGCTTTCTACCAGCCATTACCCGGGCATGCGAGCTTTAGCCATCTACAGTTCTCTGTAAGGCTCCAGCTAAGAGATCTCTTTCTTTACCAGCCCCTCTGCGGGTAGGGGAGAGCTGTTTTATTGAGGATCTTGAGGAAGTGAGCAATCAAATGAGAAAGACATCCCTTTTTGATCGTGGTAAGTAGTGAGTGAGCCCGCAGTGGCAAGAGCCTAATTCCCAAAACCAGTAGCTCACGAAAGGATGTCTCATTGGCACTGCGAGCCAGTAATTCAGCGAGTAGTTCCTAAACCGGAGGATAGGTTGTCACGGAGAGACTATCCGCGTCTTCTTGTGTATGCTTGGAAGCTAACGGTGAGGTAAAAAGAAAGTACATGCGAGACGTAGCACCATCACAAGATGTATGAGACTGGGTACTAGACGAGGACACTTTGACAATTGGCTAGATCTCCGTTCATAGAATGCCCGTTTCGGAACTCCGGGTCCAATTCAATTTGTATGAGTTTTGCTGGTCATACATCGATCATAGAAGCGATCTCCTTCATAGCATGGCATGTTCTCTTGTTCCTTGATCAGTCAGCCAATTAGTCAGTAATTGCCATCAATAGTAAGATGAATCAACTCTCCTCAATGATACAAAACGGAATGTGGAATACCAGGATTTGAGATTCATTTATCTCCCGGTGGTTCAAGTCGAGTTCATGCCACCAATCCGACCAAAGCCAAGACTCTTCAGAAGAGCAAGTTTGAAATGAAAGAGTTTTGAAGAAAGCGTAGGTCAAGTCAAATTCAGACTTGAAGATTTCGTACACATGAAGTAGCTATGAGTGAGGCGGGTTTTCACATCAGGAATGTAGAAATTTCGTAAGAGAAGAAGAAGAGCCTTGAGAAAGAAGATTCGAGGCTTTGCCCAAAAACTTATAAAGGGCTTCTACTTCACTAAGTCGAGATTGGCTTGGTGTTCGGAATGGGGAATCGGACTATCCTTTGGAGCATTCGCTAGAAAGTCCCACTTCTGCAGCAGTCTAAAATTTCCAAAGATTGGATTGAGGAATGCACTCTTTCTTTAACGAAGCTGCGGCGCCATCGGAAGATTATCTTGAATTATTAGCTTCCTTCAATCAGGTTGTGCAGAGGAGATTCTCACTGCTAGCAAGAATTACATAGTGGTTGGCTACTTAAAGATGTTGGCTACCTTCCTCTTCCCCTGCTTTTATGACAAAGAGAGGTGGTTAAAGATAGATTGCGAATGACTCGAAGGGACTGGGGGAGGCCTGTGCATTGTATTATAAGCAGGCACGCACATCTTTGATGATGGCCTATGGGATTTGCGGTCCTAAGAATATCTTTCCCTTACGTCGAGCTGCTCTGGTTCTTCTATCTACGGATGATAACGCGTAGGTAGGCCGATGCTCTTGTGAAGTTTGATTTGTCACTCTTCTCTGTTACAGGGATTATTCCCTTAGCAAAGAAGACTTTTGCTTTTATCATCGACCCTCCCAAGAACAAGAATTGTTGGGCAAGTAGGTAGTAGAAAGAAGGATCTTCGGCTCCTTCTCGATAGATAGCATCCCCGTTTATCTCAACTTCCCCTCTATCAAGGGTTGAAGTTTGTGAAAACTTTGCCGACCCATGCCATGACGTAGCAGGTATGGACGTAAAGACTTGGTCTACCCGGTTAAGCACGGCCGTTCGTGCCTCTCATGCGTATGAGATTGGCTGTTGGGCATCCCTCTTGCAATTCATTCACTCTAAAGGTAGTTCTCACCTGGGGTCTTATGGCCTCCCCGGGTATGCCTTTGATGTGAATAAGAAGTTGTTCACACCAAGGGATTGCTTTGAGTCTAGATAATGCCCAAGCCTTCCTCCCCTATCTTTGGAGTGCATTTCAAAGGAGCAAGCTACAGCTCGAAAGAATTCTAATTAATTAAGGCTTTGCGCGCTAGCGCGCAAGCGTTTCGTCCTCTTTTTCTTTAAGAATAAGCTTTTTCTCGCTTACAGCAAACGGGGAAAAGCCCCCCGGCTCTTTTCGAGTGAGCCATTTTCTCATTTTATTACCATCATCAGCCGCCGTCTCTCGTGAGTTGCTATGAAGTGCAATGGACCTAACCTATAGGGTAGACCCCCTACCTATGAAGGTCCTGCACCAGGTTATCTCCGACTCCCACTGCCAGGAGTGGAGGGGATAAGAAGGACATATCCTCAAAGTTTATCGATCCCGCTCTTCCCACTCGCAATCTTCTTTTTGACTCATTCCATTCTTCTTCTGCTGAAATGCTATGGACGTCACACACAATAACGAAAACGTGTCAGTTGTGAACTCAGACCTTGAGAGAAGCCGCAGTTTACTGCTATTTCTGCCGTCACGATCCTTAGACGCACAAGGCGCTTCGAATTAGACTTCTTTCTCGTTCCTGGCGCTGTTTGGAGTAGTGCTTCATGAGGGCGACACGTTGATTGAATAAGAAGTGGTTCGTGAATGGACTTTGTCTTTCTATCCGAGACAGAGTCAATCTCTGTAACCCTTTCTGGAAAGAATCTCTCGTTCAAGTCTTTAGCGCATTCCCTCTCCTTAGAAGTTGTTAACACCTTTGGGTCGAGTAACTTCGTACCTCTCTATCCATTCCTGCGCCGACGCTACTAACAGCCAGATCTTCTTTCTTAGGGAATTTCTATCTATTAACTTATTTTCTTTCCTTTTCTTTCGTTTCCTTAAAGTGCTTCAACCGTTAGCTTTCCCTCTTCTTGTCTTATCGGCTTCAGGACTCAACTCCATCAGCCAAGCCCAACAAAGCTCTACTAACTCTCGTTCTAAAGGGAGTTATCTGAAATGGAACGAAATCAACAATTCCTCGAATGCGCTCTTTTCAGAGTAGTTGTTAACCTGCTATTGTTCGTTCCTGCTTCCTTGAAATCTTTTCCTTTGTTCTACACGTTAGCGCTTTCCTAAAAGAATATCCTTTCTTTTCAAGGGGCATGTATCCACTTTCAAGCTTCATTGCCAGGTGAAGAAGTTGGTGAGTTGTACATCGATAATTTCATTAAGGAGTCGGTACTAAAGCAGCTTTCTCCCCTAGACACTTTGTTGCAAACAATCCCATGAACCTACTAACAGCTATTCAGATTCTCTTTTTCCAAACCCCACTCTATAACTACTAACTACGGAGTTGACCTCCTCAGATTGATCTCTTTCTTTAGCGCTTTCACTCAACTAAAATGAATCTCTCGTTACTTGAAACTCTTGCTCCTCTTCTTCTTTCGTTACTAAAGCTACTTGAAAGAATTGGATTTCAAAAGGAATTAGACTTATCTAAATAGTAATTACACTGAAGTTCAAGTTCTTTAAGGAAGAGAGAAGATTCGAGAAAACCGAAGCTAAGGAGAACTACTCGACTAAGAAGTAAGTGTTTGAATAATGAATAGAAAACTTTCCCGAGGGAATAAAGGGTAAGCATTTGGAGCGCCAGCCAGTTCGCTCTTGAAGTCCGCTTTAGCCCTTGGCCTTAATAACTCGTAGCTAGTAAATCAAAAGGGGGATCTTCTTTCATCAGCTGTACCGGCTAAGGCTGAAGCCAATCGATCATCTTCACCTTTCCAAAAGAAGGCATAGGTAATATGGCCTGCTGCTCGTAGCGCGTGGCGTAGCCGAAACCAATCAAACTTCAATACCTTCCCTCTGCAGTTACTGAGCTCATCCTATAAGAACGACAGATAAGTGAAAGGTCGCTTTTAGGAGTGTTCCCTCACCAACTTCTTCACGGAACCACTTATTGAATTAGAACACACCTCATATGAGTTCTGAACTAGAGGAGAGAAGCATTGAACTTTTTGGTTCGTGGAGTACTTTAGATTAGAAATTTCTATCTATTTACTTTAATCAAATGCGAAATCTTCGCTAAAAACCCATAAAATAGTCACGGGGCCTGTTACGGGTGATGAAAAACGGTATTTAGTTGTTGGGGATACTTGGTAGCTAGGACCCGGAGCTAGGCGCCAAAGCAGGTTAATAAGTAAGTTTCCAAGTCCTAGTCTTATAGAGATTCATTAGATCAACTAGATAAGATGGAAGCGAAATCCTGGAGAGAAGATCTTATGGTAGCGTTTCAGAAGTAGGAGTTCGTTTCACTACGTTACACTCCTACGTTCCATTTCGGAAGTCAGTTTCCTCGTCCAAGGGAATTGGTCACTTTCCATGAGGAGGAGTAATAGCACATCCATAGGGCACTTACAGCTCCTAAAGTAAATATAGCACTAAGTCTTTCCCTAAGGCACTTCATCTTTCCCTAAGTAACTAAGTATTCCCTGAAGCTAAGATAGGTCGGTTGGCAGGCAACGTAGGGTAGGACGCTGTAGCGGAAAAGGTAGACGGCGGCTGCGGAAGTCGATGCTGCTATTGATGCGGATGCCGAAAAGACCGATGCTGCGTCAGCTGATAAAGAAAAACTCTTCCCCGCAGTTTCATAATTCTCATACTACGGTCAGACCAGAGGGGAAAAACGTTCTTGACTTCTTAGGTCAAATAGGTCTAATTTTAAGGAGAGGTATGAAGTGAAAAGACTGATAAGGAGAGGAGTGGAATCTTTTGAGAGAGAAGACGCCGACTTGTCGAGGTTTTTCATAAGGCCTAGCTGCCTTCCTAGCTCGAGTGAATTCCGGAAGACAGAGGTGAAGATCGGATCGATGAGTACAAGTGCACTTAGAGCTCGTGTCGAAATGAGTAGAGGTGGTTACTTTCTCTTTAGATACGTTTAACCAGACTTTCAAAACCCAACTAAAAGAAAAGGATTATCCGAAGCCTTAGACCTGATTCTGGCTTAAGAAGTCAAGACAAACTTTTCATATAGAATCTTTTTGATGTAATAACTTCATATTTCCAATGCCCGATAGATTTGACGTAGATGTATATAAGGAAGTTGCTGTTCTTGGTGCCGGGTTTCGTGAAAGATCACTGGAGTTAGTGTCTTCCTTATAACTGATTATCTATCCTTATAAGCTCGTAAGCTGGGGCTATTAGATATACGATAGATCTAACGGGCAAAGTCACTATTGGCCACACCAAAGCTATATTCTATTATTCCGATTTCTGGCTGGACTTTCCCTTTAGAGCAGAGAGAGCTTCCATCATTCTTGGAAATGAACCAGAAAGATCAGATCGTCTAGGTCGATTTCACCCTTGAAAAAAGGATTTGACAAAGAGTTGACCAGCTTGAAAAGAATTGTTCCCGAGTTGAGAAGTTTACGAAGCGAAGATCGATTTCCTTTTTAATGCGAGGAGCACTGTTGGTTTGATATTGAACATGCAAGCCCTTGAAGTTCTCGGTCTCTCCTGTCGAATGATGATAATTGCTTCCAGACCTCGTGCCGCCTCTCTTGGCTTCCATGAGCTTTCATCATCCGTGGAGTTTTCGTCTGCTCTTTTTTTGCTCCTCTCACATTTGTTCGATTGGCTTACGCTCCTACAACCTTTTATGAGGTTTTCCAAGCAACCTGGGGCTCGTTAAGGCTAATGCTCATGGTGCATTTTCTCATCTGATGCCAGCCGTCAAGGGTTTATGGCTGGGACTCGTGCTCTTATGTGATTGCAGCACCCGAGATCACGGTCTGAGATTTCACCACAAGGACCAAGAACAAGCTCTAAAGAAGAAGAAGGACTTTTCGCAATCTCAGAATGGCTAGTTGGAAAGCCTTTTCAAGCCAATCTCTTGATTCACATTACAGTGAAAGCGTTGCAAGCGATCCTGCATACCGACGCTTACATTACAGTAAAGGCACTAAGCCAATAGTAAGGGCGTTGAAAGTACAGTCTTACTATTCTAGTATTAGAATGTGTAGCTAGGAGAGCCAAGATTCTTTACTTGAAAACGGAAGCTTGAAAGCGGGTTCACTTACGGAACTTGATTTGATGGCTAAGAAGAAGCTTGTAGGAACTCTCCGTTAAGAGGGCTATTCTCTTCAAGCAGGAAGTGAGGCAGAACAGCTACATCGCTAGCATTGGCCGAGACTGATACGCTACATACGACATTATAATTTCATACATTACTGAAACATATGCGGATTCATTAGCTGCTTCTTTTCTGATTCTATACTTGAAAAAACCTCGATTACACTCCACCAAAGGGAGTGCAGCTCTAAAGCTAGTGAGTTAAGCTAAAGCAAGAATTTTAGGACCTTTTTGAATTGCTTGATGAGCGCTCGATTTCATTTCTTTAAAAGCTTACGTGGGTCCTTAGTCTTCTATTCACCCAGAACTTGGCTGATCACCAGCTTTGAATCTGCTATGACCTTAACTGAATGCTTCATACAAAGCAGTTATCTTAAAATCTCCTGCGCATTTCGAGTGAGAAGTCCTTAACAGAGAAAGCTAGTGCGAAAGCAGGATATGACCAAAAGAAGACCCCTTCTTAGCATAGTTCCTATTCTTTCCTGGGTAGGGCTAGTAAGAGAGACATTTCTTTTTCTTAGGGGTCAAGGAGTGCTACTGCACTTGAAAGTGGATAATAAAGTTAGAGTTTCTTTCTTAGTTAGTTATTGGGGTTAGGCCTTCCATCTTTTTTGATTCAGCCGAGTGATTCGATGGAGTTGGAGCCAATTACCCTTGTTGCAACTTGGAGGAGTTGCCTCTTTTTCGGTGCAGCCGAGCTTGTTGCAGTTCTGCTAGCAGTCAAAATTGGAATCTCTTTCCCTGCAGATTGAGCCGAAAAGGCTTACATCGAGAACTGGATGACTCAACTTTCTTTCGACTTGAAACAAGAAGTTTGATCATCTTATTTTAGACATCTAAGAGGCCTTGGTCAGCAAGTGACCAAGCCAGGTCCACTCCTTGTCTTCCTGAGACTGATAGTCCATCAGACTAGGATTTCTTCTTCTTTTAATGCAGGATAAGTAAGCCTTCGGGGGATGAGAATATAGTTTAAGAGAAGCTGGGGAAGTTGATAAAGCTGCTTTGGCTTTCTAGTTGCCAATATTTTCTTAGTTTTCGTCCTCGGGGGTTCTCTGGACTCTTAGCTTAGAAAGAGTCTCACTCTCTTTGTTTGGTATGACAACTGGATTGGGCCGGGATCTCTTCGTTCCATCCTCTATGGTCCCATTCCTTTTCAAGAAGAAAATAGATCTGAAGCTGATTTTGAGAGATAAGATAGGCCCTTCCACATGACATAATTGAGAATTCTAAGGCTTTAAGTTGCAATCCCCATAGAAAGATTACAAGATTTCACTGTGGAGAAGATAAAAGGGCTTGGGGGCTTTTAGCGAATGGGGAATTCACTTCTTTTTCATCTCCTCGCTCAAGATCTTAAAGAGAGGCCATCTCTTAGTTGTCCTTGGAATTAGGTCTGGCAAGCTAATACGAATCTTAGGGCCCTTCACTCCGGCTTGCTGCTCAAAAGAAATGGTAGAATTCATCCAAGAGATGACAAGGGTGTAAAGTTGACGCCTGAGAGAATAGGCAGGATTAGGAGAGAGAGTTTACCCGTAAGAAAGTCAGGTAGGCAGATAGAAAGAACATCAATATGACCCGTGGGTACGAAGAACATTTTGAACTCTTCCAAATAAGATAGTTAGTGAGATCAAGAGTGACACGAAGAAAATTGGTGATGTTGGTGACGTGAAAGGCAGGCGAAGCCATTAAAGAGATAGGCAGGCAATCCGTCCTACTTCCTCTAATTCTGTTATGAGTCAATCTATTTGATCTAAATAAAAAAGAAGCCCAGTCCATTAACTTTGACGTTGCAACATTGGCCTTCTTTATGTGCTCTAGTCGAAGTAGGGAAGATAGCCGTAATTCCTATATCTTCCGCACTGACGTCCGTCCTTATTCGAAAGGAAGTATCTGGAAGTGAAAGGAAAGCAAGGTTGACTGGGGGAGCAAGTGGTTAGCTGGTCCGTTTCAAGAAAGTCAGATTGAAAAGAGCCCCTGATAAGGAAGGATCAGAATCAGACGATCATCAACGTTTTTCCGATAGATAGACTGAATCAAGCGAAGGTCTGAACATGGATTCTTCACTCTTCAAAGTGACTTTGACTGACGATGGTTGGAGTTGACCCCCCTCTTTCGTCTTTCGATTTTCATATAGAAAGAAGTCTGGGCGAATACTTAGCACCCCTCCTACTTTGAATCCCGCTTTCTCTGCTGAGCCTATTGGTGTTGCATATCAATTTCCTTTCTTTCGATCTACTTCCTAAATGTACAGCAGGGAGAAGAGCTCGAGCAGCAGATTGGTGTCTTTGCCTCATGAACTTAGACTTCATTCATAAAGGCCTCCATCTTTAGACGCAGCGGTGGGAATTGGCACGTCAACAGAGAAGAATAAAGACCCTCACTCAGGCATTATCAACCTCTGTTGAGCCTTTCTAACTCCCCTTCAAGTAGACAAAGATTACTCGACCGTAACGAAGGTCATAGCACTTTGAAGCCCCCCTTTCTCCCGTCATGATGAAGATCTTTCTTTCTTTTTTTCTGGATAAGCGCATAAACTCTTTTATGCGAGTGTAAGGTCACATGGTGGGTTATGTCCGATATGCGGATGACATGATTATAGCATTCCAAAGTGAGGTGGAGCTGGAGTGTCCTTTCGGAGATTTTTTACGAATATGAGGAAGGCTCTTCGTCACTTGAAGTTAGAGATGACCCTATGTGAGCTAACCCGGTGTGCCCAACGAAAGATCCGTGTCTTAGGCTTGGTCGTCGCAATAAGACGGCCCTGGAAAGAAATAAATAAGGGCTCAAAGAAAGCGTTGGAGGAAGAGGTTGACGCGTTAGTATTACATAAGCAAAATGGTGTTCTAAGGAAAAGAACGTTGACCAACTTCAAGGATAGGTGAGGGATAATCGCCTTAAGTCTCTTTCCTGACCTACTCAATCGAAAGATGCTCACAATCGGATGCGTTTCTCTAAGTCCCTGCTTTGACTGTTCCTTATCTTAGGTCACGGTTTTTTTGGTTTCAATCCAGACTTTCCCTTGCAAAGACAAAGACAAGATTTGTCCCACCCGCGGATCTGACCCCCTTGATCTTCCTCTATGATTCGCGCTTTAATAAGCTCACTCGTGCCATTTGACCTCGTCCTATAAGATTCATAAGCCGCTCGACGTCTCTTCTTTTCTTAACGCACAAGAGCGGATATGAACTCAGCAGAAAGAGCGGTAATTGCTCCAACAGCTTCTTCTTGGTTACACATGTCACCGCCCCTTTGAAGAAAAAGAAGGCATTCTTGCAAGGACCGCTTATTCCTATATTATTCCTAATAGACGGGTTTTTTTCTCACGAAATCTTCTTTTTTATTAAATATATAAAAGCATCCGAACTCGCATTCTAATGTGCTAGCGACCCCTCCTTGAAAGCGAAAAAGGTAAAGGCAGCAGCTCGGGAAGCTTCTGTCGTGCGTCTTCCTACTGAGTTCGAGTTCAGGTCTTTCACCTGAAAGTTCTTGCTCTTTCACTGATTACCAGCTTATGACACGCGGGTCACTAAGGCTCTACGCTTTTTGGGGCCGGGCCTGCCTTTCTTAGGTCTGATCATCGAAAGAAAGACGAAGGCATAGGCTAGGACTGATTCTGGGCAAATCGATCGTTTATAAATAAGTCTAATTCCTTTCTCTTCTTCTTATAGTTCAACATTCTACCTGCGTCAGAAAGCTTTCTCAATCTTCAATCTCAACAGATTCAACCTTCACTGGACCACGTCAAGCCTTTCCTCTACCACCAGCGACAACTAAGGCTTCACCCGAAATCGAGTTCTCGGTCTTACCTAGCCTAAAAGAGAATCGAATCCCTTAACCCGAATCAGAAAGGTAGTTCCTTTGGCGAGATTCTTCCCCACACCCGTTCGGTAGTCTACTGAAGTTACTTAACTCTTTCCCCTCCGATCCGTGGCTAGCTTTGCTTGCTTCCCCCTTCCTCTGGAAAGACCTTGATTCAAAGTAAAGGAATAAGAATAGCCGAATCGCTATCTCTGGAACCAAAGTCAGACTATGAAGACTTGACTAAAGTCCTAATGGTTTGACCTTTAAACCACCAACAGGTCCTATTCCGACAAGACTGAAAAAGGGCTCTCTCCGTCTCAGTTGGTCAGTACTAAGAACTAATTAGCCATTTCCAAGCTGCTCTTTCATAAGCTGTGATGGCTCTTTTGAATCAAAGGCATAGTCTATGTCATCTTCCTTTTTTTTGCCCAGGAGCATTCGACTTATCTTTTATGCCATTAGTCATACTCTGACGAAGCCTTAGGAGCAATGGAGTCTGGTGAGGTAGCTCTTGTCTCTTGGTCAGCTCTTTCCGCTCGAGTGAAAATGGGGCGAGATTTGCATTTGCCTTGGGTTCGCTTTCCGGGTGAGGTTGAATAAAAAAGTAAAGTAGGACAGCGGTGACCGCTTTAGGCTATAGTTCGTCACTTGCGGTCTAAAAAGAAGTAAGGAGCATACTCTAACTCGAAAAACGTGAGAGGAGCGAACCCTAAGCTAAAGCGCTTTGACGTTTGAGAGATGGAAATGCCTAATCAAGTAGCCAAGAATAAGATAGTCCGTCGCCCTTAAAGAAGTCAAAGGCGACAGCCCTAAAAAAGAAATGGCCAAGGCAAGCCCGCCTGATAGGCCCAACCCCCTGCAAGCAACGGAGAGGGCTCGACCGCCCAGAGAGAACCCCACCGAAGCTATTATGACTATGCACCTGAAGCCGCTCTATCTATATAATAGAAAGGTACATCTCGAGGGACGGTGGGTGTCTTGGGTATTGGTCGATGGCGAGGCCGCAGTTAACACTTGCCATGGTCCGTTCTGAACCGACTCGGGAAGAACAAAGATGATTTGCTGCCCTTATGCATCATAAATTGAACAGGAGGAATCTCTAAAACAATGGGGGTATTCCCAGCAGACATGACAGTTGGCAGCAAAAGCATTCTTCGTGGTAAAGGCCACTGCCAGCTACTTCGTGAAGGTAGGGAGAGACTGGATCCACGCTTGGATGGTAGTCCCATCATCCTTGCACCAACTCTTGGTGTTTTGGAATGGAAACGATGCTGAAATCATCTGGGCAGATGAGGAGCCACTCATTGTTAAGGTGCACGCCCAGGAGGCATTCTTGTACCAAGAGAATGTGGGCCCCGTACGTTTTTTGGGACAGAGCGTTTATGGTCAACCTAATAATGTGACTTAGGAAAAGAAGAAGATAGACGAAGGCATGCGTCATATATGGCTCGACCTCGTCAGGCCAAGCTCTTTAAGGCCGGCAAGGTTCATCCCCGATCCTCAAACCACGAATAGATCAAGCCCCTGAAAGCACCAACAGAAGGGTCATGGCCTACAAGGCTTTGACCAAGAAACTCAAGATATACGTTAACGAAAGACAAATGGCAATCCTAAAATGGATTGGCCAGGTGGAAATTTCAATAAAAACAGATACATCCAAGGAGGTAACCCAGATCAAAGAACTTGAACCTGCGCCGGCAAAGCTTGATGACAGCCTGGCTCCGGTCCAAAACCCGCTGGAGGAGGACTCTTCTGAAGCTGTCAAAAGTGCTTACTCATGGTCTATCGTGCAGTTGATGATATCATTCTGGACTAGTTTCCAGGCATACGCCAACCATACATACCGCTTTCTCGTTCAGGAATTTATGAAGATTAATGTTCTCTCGCTCCTAGCTCGCGTTTTTTTTACCGGAAAAAGAAAAAAAAAGAAAGAAGTATTAAGCATATCTACGATGAAAGGAAAACCCATCTCGTCAAGTCAGTTCAGTGATCCGAAGGTAGGCAACTCTCAATGGTCACTCTGTCTGACGAAGCCAACCCATTGGAATGCTTGACTTTGACTCTGTTACTCTTTGACTTTTTTAGGAGGGGGCAACCACTGTGACGCTTAGTTTGCTTTGATCCTCTCCCTACTCTAACTGGGCATTTCGTTAGGTGAGTCCGGTTGGTATGTTATTTAAGGAAGAACTGGTTATTTCTTTCTAGTTATAGAGAAAGGACAAAGACCGTTGATCTCATTAGACTTTCCCTGCTGAGAAAGATCCGGATTGGATGCGTCCTTTGAGGGACAAGGATGACGCAGAGAACTTGAACAAGAAAGCATTCCGTAGTAACGATCTAATAAGTGGGAGGTGCGGTGGCGATAAAGCGTCGAGTTAGATTATTATATAGGAAATAAGAAGTTACCCGGTAATTAACCTGCAGATCTGATCGGATCAATTCAAAACGGTAAACGCTTTCCTGACTACTTACTCCATCCACGGGCAGAATGGGCTGAAATTGCTATTGAATGAGCTGTTGGCATATGAAGTGCACTCATAAGCTATTTTGATAGCCCAAAAAAATCCATTATAAAGCTCTGCTTTTCTTCTCACTTTCTCGATGGGAAGAATAGGTGACGGCTCACTATCCAAGCTCACTCGTAAATTGGGCTGCAGTTATTCCTTTGCTTAGACTTATAATCAATATCTAAGCTACGAGTAATCAAAGAAAAGAAGTAGAAGTCAGACAAGATTTTACGCAGATTATTCTGAAAGTTGATTGAATGTCTATCACTTTAACATCCGTCACAGTTTGAACTGTTGTTTCATACCAATCTCGTCTAAGTGTATTTCCCCTTAATCTTCAAATCCCATCTCTCGAGAAGAAGAAGAAGAAGAGTTGAGTTGGTCTCTCAACAATAAAAAAAAAGAAGAAAAAAAGCAAAGGTAATGCTAACTCTTGGAGCATGCTCCGCTCTTCCTTGGTTGCGACTTTGGCATCTGGCGCTGTTGCTGGTATCCACCGCTTCTGTGGTTTCCAGCGCCACTCCCGTGCAGGTTGTCGCCTTTCTTGGAGGATTTCCCTTAATTATTCAACTGTCATTTTCCTCTTTCCTTCTTACCTGAACCTGAAGACGATAACATGGCCTGGTCTCGTGATGACGGCCCCACGTCACTTCGTAGCCGAATCCCTCTCATTCTCAGCAGATTTTCCTCATTCGTATACATATTGAAAACGAGCGACAGGGATGCTGGAACGTGCTTGAATTGAAGCAAAGCACGCACATTGTCGTGTTCAGGCCTGACTCTGTTGAGGATGATGCGTACTCTCTTGGCCTATGAATACTTGCTTTCTCCGCCCAGCTGCTCACACTGAAAGCACAGCTCCTTTACTCCCCCGAAGTCTGCTTCGATTGACATGACATATTGCCTTTTGACTACGCTTCCTAGCCGCTTCTCTAATAGCGACAGCTTCGTTATCAATCGCCTTCAGGGTCCAAGATTGCCAGCGCATTCCATGCCTGACTCGGCGATTTCGCGTCCTTGATATGACTGATCATCTCCTTCGTCACGGTCCTCTTTAGGACGTATAAGGCTCTCTCAGCCTTCTGGTTCCACGCGCTAGTCTCAAATCTGGCTTTCTGGGTGAGACAGTTTATGTGCCACCCGTGACTTCCCCACAAATCATGCACCTTCAGATAGGACGTTGTGCATGTTTTTTATACGAATATTTGGTCGAGTTCAGCTTTTCGCCAACCAGGTTAGAGATTGACACATCTGCCATGGCTCTCAACCGGCTACTAAGCACTGAAGGAAAGAGCAAGACTAGTCCTTCGTACGTTAGTTCTGACAAAAAGCCCCGATATGGGCCTGACTTTGTTGACGTCACTTCACGCTCCCGGCACTGTCACAACAGCACTCCTTGCTGAAGTAGCTGACGTATATGGTCAGATGAATGAACCACCGGGAGCTCGTTTGAGAGTTGGTTTGACTGCCTTGCTTTCTCGACCCCATGCCCTACATCATTAATGGTGCGTCATCACTTCCTTGCCTTACCCAGCGTCGAAGGAAAGTTCAAAGTCTCAGCGTCTTCCTTCCTATTTTTCTATTATAAGGGCAAAGAAGGCGGAAAACACTCGGGGAGAGACTAAACCAAAGAAATAGGAATAGTGAATGCCCCGGGAGACACGCACGGTACTTACCGGTGCTATCGGGCCTCGGGGATAAGAAGACGTCTACGAGAAGAGAGAGGGAAATGCCGGTCTAAGCGACGATGGCAGAATACGAGATAGAAAAAGTGCGGCTTGAATAGACTTTTTTTCTCCTTTGGGTAGATTACTGGTTCTGCGGGGCGGATGAAAGGTACTCAAAATCCTTCAGGGCTATCCTCTCAATCGCCGAGGGCTCGCTACAGATCCCCTCCGTCCGGTCAAGCAACTCAAACAAGAACAACTCATATGAATCCGCTCTCGTCTCCTGTCTCTCTTCTAACTCAAGAACTCAGAAAGCCTTTAACTCAAACAAAATTCAAGATCCACTGAAGGGTCTGGTTTGAATTAGCATAAAGTGATGTCCGAAATCCCTGGTGTCGACTCTTTCCTGGAGTAGCTTTGTGCCGCAAAACCTCTTCTCTGACGTTAGTCCTGCCTATGGGGTCGAACTGGATGACTGGAGGAAGTGAAGTGCGAAAGATCCCTTTCCATATGAGTTAGCGGGGCACCTTCCGAAGATATGCGCACTACGGACTTTACGGCTTGACGGCTGTAAGTCGGATGGTGGGCCCTTGCCACCAAGAGAGGAGCTACGCAGCTCGAGTGACAACGAGAGGAGCGAAAGTGCTTTCAATCTAATCGTTAGTGACTAAGCAGCAAGGAAGATCTCTCTCGCTATGGCTTTATTTAACTAAACTATTGACGGAGCGCAGCGATTCATGGTAAAGACTATAAAAAGAAGGACGAAAGCAAGTCTTCGTAGTTCTCCTCTTAAGGGAATGAGTGAGCCGAGGGTGATAGAATCAGCTCTTTTCGCACCAGGTAAGATAGCCATGCATAAAAGAGAAAGGAAAAGCTACTAAAAGCTTAATTATATTGGTTTCCTATTATTTTGAAAGACAAGATTGAAGAGTGGGCCGGGGTCAGGAAGACAGGCAGAAGTAGTAAGCAGCTTAAGCAAGAGACCGTTTATAGTATAGGAAATTAATCTTATCCAGTAAATCCAGTAAGTTCGCTAGCTGTCCAAGGAGCAAAGAGTAGCATTCCGGTCTCTCTTGAAAGCGCTAAAGCATGCGAAGAAAGCTTCACTTTTCCCTACTAAAGAAAAAGGGGCGGCCAATACCGGAGCAGAGGTTTATGAAGAAGTTCCAGTTCCTTTTATGTTATGTTATGGTATAAGGCATTCAAAGAAATAGGGGTGAGGCGCAGTTCTGATTTAATTTAATCCTCCGTCCCGTTTGAAAGAAAAGTTATGTAATAAAGTAAAAAAAGTCATTCGTTGTCACTTTGTTTTGGTAAAGAAAGAACACGGATTTCTTTTTTTAGTATTTCATTTATCTGCTAAGTGACTTTGGTGCCAGCACAACTTTCTTTTAGCCGCGTCAAGCTGATTGATCTGTTTTCCACTTGTCACTGTAACCGTCAAATCAAAGACTCTATCTTCAAAGCTGCCTTCTTTTTCTCAGTTATCAGAGAATGGAGCTGCGATAAAAGAATAAGTCAGACAGGGGGTCTTTCAATCGCAAACAGAAGATGGATCTCAGACACGCAAGCTACAAGCATTAACAACCGCTTTCGTTTAACCTTAACGACTTAGGCCCTGCGAAAGGGGAATGTGATTAGCTTGCTTGAACGAATCCGCTCTCTTTGCTGTGAACTTCAGGAAGCTCTGCAGATGAAGCAGGCGACGGGTAAATGCTTTTTTGTGAGTTCATACCAGGATCCAGGGAAAGGCTTTTTGCTCACCCCGCGAGGGTTGACTCTCTTTCTTTCTATGAGTTTTGAGTGAGAAGGAAAGACTAGTGCTTAGAAATCCGGCTCACATTGAACTGAAACTAGCTGCTGCCATTGAAAGAGAAGAGAGCTCCGTGACTTCCGGGCTTAGCTCTTTTCCGGTGCAGATGAATAAAGCGTTTCTCTTTCAGTTGCTGCTCCGGGGAAAGAAGTTTCATTTGCAGCAGTAGTCTCGTACTACGACGAAAGAGGAAGATTCCCGCTCGAGGTCTTTTTATTGCGTTCCCGGCTCTCGGCTCTCTCTTTCCCTTTCTCCCGGCTTACTACGATTTCCGGGTGGGAAGAAAGTCATTGCCAGCTCTTTGAACGAATAGGAAAGTCAATAAGTTGTTTGAGAATAGGTTTTTCAAGCATATCCTTCTCTTGCAGAATAGAAATTAGTAAACTACCTGTCCTCTAAGCGTCAATAAGAAGGAAGTAAGCCAACTACTTTGATTTCAGGAGTGACTCACATGATGAAAAGGTGAATCACATAAGATAAGCGTAAAAAAATTTTCCTAATGCTCGTTTATTAGAACGAATCCGTACTGCTTTTAGGCCATTATCTGACGCTGCTGCAGTAGCAGGCACGTATCGAAGGAGAATAGGAGGAAGTTCAAGCTCTACCTTCAAAGAAGTCTTCCTTTGCTTGTTCAGGTAAATGGCATAAGGCAAGGAAAGGCTGACGCAAGATAGCATTCATTTCAAGAGATAGAAAAGAAGATGTGGAACTCATTGCCAGAGGATCGTCTCTTTGAGATGCGTCGAATCGAGGGTAAAGAGTCGTTAGCCTGACTTATTCATCTTTACTACTGATAGTGCTAGCACACTCGTTAGGCGGTCAAAGTAATGGAAATTAGCCCTTGTAAGGCCTCCCTTCACCTATGCCAGTTTAACTCAAAGGCTCCACCAATACAATAAACCGATGCCTTACACTCATATTAAAGATTCTTCACCTTGCTCCGCATCTTCTCTTTCCTCGTATTCTCTTTCCAAAGCTGACGAACTTTTTTTTCGGGATTTTGGGCTGACTTTTAGGCATAGCATTATAAGATCTTTACTATTTTCTAAAGACAGACTGACTGTCTGCACTTTATGAGTTCAAACTCGGTTTCAAGCTTCAGAATGCGACTATAGAAAGTCTGACCTGGAAAAAAAAAGTAGACTAAAACTAGAAACATATTGAAAGGGGGACTGGCATAGACTAATGCCTTCGACTTCTCTTGCGCATGCATAAAACTTTACATTGAAATAGGCCTTTTTCCTTGCGAAAACTTGAGGAGACGAACTCCGGCTGGATCGTATTCCCTAGCCTGTCTTGTGAATCAAGTTCGAAGTAAGGAGAAGCCTATTCGTATTCATTTACGGTTCCCGTTTCATGACTAGATAATGGGCGAGCAAATAGCAGTTTCAAAGGCTGTAGCTGCATCAAAAGCGAAAATAAGGGGTGGTCAATCCGATGATTCGCCCCCCAAGGGGGTGTGAGTGATCTTTCTCTTTTTATCTGGGGAAGGTACCAAGTCGGCATTTGCTTAAGATGTCCGCGGGTGGATCAAAACAAAATGAGTCCTGCGGTGCACCAACAATATTGGTCAGTGGGACTCATTAGAGCGTATTGGTCTTTCAAGCACAAGGGCTTCCTTCTTTTCCAATTCCAGTTCCGAGTCAGGTCGCACCAAGGCTTGTTGTTTTCCGTCATGCCTTTAGTTTTGAATTCCGTATTCCTATGTCCGTGACCCAATATCCATCCAGCTTGTCAAGCTTTTTCGTTTCATCGAGTGGGCCTGCACATCACTCACACTAAAGAGGATAAGAACCCCAACCTTAGCATCCTAAAAAGCAAAGTGAAATCCATTTTCATTTGAAGAAAATTCCTGATCTATTAAAGAAGTATCAATAAAGTCTACTTTATTAGTACGACCACATCCATGATTCTGTCTTTGCTAAGACTGATTACTCACGGCAAACACACTATATCTTCGATGATTCCCATTCCCCTTGGTTATATTCATTCTGTTGCCGAGGAATTACCTTACAGAAGACGCGCCAGCTTCTCGCCTACTTTGACTCTTTCGACTTCGACTTTAGGCTTAACCCCTGTGCTTCCGTTCATAACTTCACCATACGGATTTTCAATGCGGTGAAGTAAGGTTTGAAGTGAGTGATCCCACTACTTCTGATGTAAGTGATGCTATGATGCTATGTGCTCTTATCTGTATGTTCTAACTGCTGTTAGTGCCCCCCATCTTTCTTTGCTCTGGCTTTTGCTTCCGAAAGAAAAAGGGTCTTCGACCCCGCTTGGGAAAAGCATGGTTCAGGTAATGTATCTACGCGAGCCTGGTTTCGTTTCTGTCCATGACAGGCCGAAACACTTTTTTCAATCCATATGGAGAAAAAGAGACTTAGGCAAGCAAAAAAGGAAAGCATGTGGGCCTGTGACTTTTTACCTTAGATTTAGATAAGGTCACTTCTTTTTAGGAAGTCTCTGTAAGCTTAGCAGTTAAGAAAAGAGAATGCTCCTTTTGTAAGATCATATTATCATATGATTTCCAGTGCAAGCCCAGGGTCTTTTTAGACACCTTCCAATTTCAGTTCCTTAACTGAATCTTCTACTTTTGAATTCCTGCTCCTTTTGAAGTCTCTGGACTTTAATTCCTTTTGTTTTTGTAAGGACAGTCCTATGCACAATCCAATAGTTTTAGCGTGTGTAATCCATTGCTAACCCCTTATTTTACCAGACAGTGCAGTGCTAGAAATAAGCACTTTTATTATTACTTCCTGCGCTTGCCAAAATCCTTTAGCTATTCTGGAGAGAACAAATATTACTTCTTTGCTACTGAATTACCGGGAGCACGGGAGCGCTAGGTAGAAAGGGATTTCAATAAACCACTTATGGGACGTTAGAGCGTCAGCCCGCTAGCTTATCTTATATAAGGTGATTAGATTAGCTACTATATTATCGCTAGTTCAAAAAAAAAGTAAAAACCGCTAAATCGTTAGCTCCAACGAGCAGAAGATCGGGAATCTTGCTAGTCATGTTAGTTCTCAATCAATCGGATCTTTCAAAAATCTATCTCGACAAGAGCAAGAAAACAAGCATAAAAATCGAAGTCGTGAGTGAAGCGCCTATTGCATAATTAACTCTTTAATAAGCTGATCTAGATAGAGAAGAGAGCGGAGAAGTAGAAAAAGCCAGGGAAGTGGGATACCTAGAATAGATATATACTGCAGCCTTATTCGATCCTCCTCCCCTTCTTTCGCTTGCTATTGATTGAGACTCCTGCTAAAGGCGGGATCTGACTATTCCTGATAAAGTCGCAGAAAAGCAGGAAATGAAACAGTTGGTAATGCAAGCTACGAAGGCTGCTCTTATTGATACACTTATACTAGCTTCCTCCCCCTTCCTTTTATGGGTCGAGTTAGAACATCCCTCTCCTCTATTCATATGAAGTAGGGTAAGATGAATTCCATTTTATCCATAAGTAAAGTCAAAACTGGAGTCAAGGAAGAACTTCACTCCGAAACTTAGACTGCATGTGTGTGCTTAGCTTACGAAGCTAATCCTAGTAGGAAGAAGGAATTACACGCGCTGGAATGGAACACTTTCTTTAACTGCTTTGATCATTGGCTGCAACGGCACTGGATCACGAGGAGAATAACTGTTAAGGTCTAAGTGTGGCTGGAAAGAAAGAGAACGACAACTCCTTCTCCTATTCATCTTTCATAAGTCATTTCATCCCTATCCATAGCTTTCGTATCCTGCCGCTTGATTCCACGGGGCTCTATAGCCCACTTCACTTTATTAACACATAGTAAAAAAGGCTATAGAGCTCACTTCTTCTTCGCTATCCTTAGGTTAGAATATCTAGAAACATAGACGAAAGAACGTGCAATCAATCTAGATGCAGAGAATCGTCTCTTTCCTGTGCTACCAACAGGGAGAAGTTGGCTACTTACTGACCTACGGATGAAATCTCATAACTCCTGGACTAACTGGTTTTTAAGTACTAAAGAATGAACCTGGGTACTCAAAGAGTAGATTCCTTCTGACTCGGGATACTACCCATTCACTTACTGTGCCATTTCGGCACACCCTTGCGGCTGGTTAACGTAGTCATGTCCTTCCCAGCACGCGTTTAGAGCCTCAAAAGGTCTCCCCCCTAGGGCCGCTCCACTCCCTGTGTTCTTTCAACTGGTTAAACTGCCTTTCAGAAAATAAGCTTCAGCCTCTTTTCTTCTATCTACTAGAAAAAGTATGGGAATTCGTTATCATTAATTGGGAACGAATAGGAACCCGCCCTTGGCGTAGAGTAAGCCGTCCTCTAGCAAGTACCTCTGCTCTGTCTAATTCCTTCTTTCACTTCAAGATGTGACTCTCTTTGCTTGCTCATTTCTCCCACCTTTGCTTATACATAGAATATCGTACTCTTGATAATTCAAGAAATCCTAATATACCTCATTATAGTATAAAATTCGAATTGTGGAGTGAAGATTTCAGCCGATTGAGACTAACTATTAGTACTAAATACCACACATTAATCAAAATCCATACATGAGAGGCGAGAAATCGTCTGATTAAGAAAGAACTCTTCCTTAGAAAAGAGAAATGAAATTATGAAATAGATACACTTTCTTTTCTACTTGACCAGTTACCGCTCTGTGGGCGCTAAGAAGGGGATCTCGAGCGAGAGATGCATGAGACCGAGCCACGCTCGCCAAGTCTCTAATCAGAGATATTGAAGGTAAGTCGGGACCCACGTCACTGCCAGCGCGAGGCCTGGTATTAAGAAAACTGACGCTTCTTAATATGACATATTATGATATGTATGTCCTGCTTTGGCTCGCCCCCTTTCTTGTGCTCGCTCTCTTCTGTCAATATCTATGCTCTCTTTATGGGATTGAAACATGTCACTCTGCCTAACACATGGAATTGGACATCTTTCCTTTGAAAGAATAGCTAAGCGGATCTAACTCTATCTATTCAGTTTAACGATTCCGTTTTCACTAATAAATATACGGATCGAAGATAGTCGACTGTAAGGAGAGGAGCTAAGAGTGAGCCCGACGCAAGCTCATTCTGGAGCAATGGAATCAGGAAAGCCTTTCGGCTGTCGAAGAGCAAAGAATCTTTTCAGTCTTTGCCCTTTCTTTTCCTTTGGAAGTTCCTCCTTTCCTTTGCTAGCCATTTCAATGTCTTACGCATAGTGGCATGCTCTGTAGACGGAGTAAGAAAGATTCAAGGAGCGCAGGGGCGATCTGCTTTTAGGACTGAGCTCTATCGCTTTATTAAAGAATTTCGTTAGTCATATGGGATGGCTATGCTTTTAATGGGTTCATTTCTTTTGTTCGTTGTGCTTGTTGCTCTTCTTTCTAAATGAGACTGGGAGTGTTATGACTTTCGCTCCTCTTAAAGTAGGCAGAACTCAACACGGCAGGTAGCGAAGTGACTTCCGGATCTGGATTAACAGAGAAGACTCCTCAATTAGTATACTGGGTATAAGAAGGCCTCCATTCTAGTCTATAGTAGCCCTTCTTCCTCCAACCCTGAGTTCCAGTGAGACCAGCCGAGCAAAGCGAGTCCAATAATCGTCAATAGCAGAGGATATCCCTCCTGGAGGATGGCACTTGCACTTGGGTTGGAAGCTTTCCCTTCTCTATGGCTAATTCCTCGCTGGCCAATGGCCTTTCACCTGGTTCTATTAAGAAAGAAATTTCCCGGTGTGAGCTTAGAATTCTGACAACAGCTAAATCTAGGGCACTGCATAAGGAAGAAGGAGGAGATTCCCTGGTATGAATTCAATTGATTGGGCATTTATCTTGGAGCGATGATTCTTGGCCACTTCCTATTAATCTTAATATAAGGTTTCCCTTTTTTAAAAAGTTGTTTTTGCTGCTGTTAAAGGATTTATTGCTTTCGTTACCCCTCTTCCTGAGGCCTTTGCTTCGTGATTAGGAAGCGGATTTGTTCAAATCCTCATATCCTTTCTTCCGGATGAACGAATCAGACTGAACCACTGTCGAATTTTTTAAGCTGCTGGCAAGCTTATCTCTCTCGATAGCAGCATCGGATCTTTCCTGAAAGCTGGGCAAGGTGCGAAGCGAACTCATATCGTCCCAGGGCAGGGTGCGTAAGCTTTCTGATCCTACTTTGTCGTTTAGATTATGCCAAATAGACCGAGAAAACGCTCAACTGGCAGGATTGAACTCTCAGAGAAAAGTGATTGCTTCATAAAATGGCACATTCACATTGAAGATAATCGGCTGGCTGGCTGTAGGCTTGAAGGAAGAGAAGAGGGAAATTCCGCTCTTAGAGTTGCCGCTGTTACAAAATAAGCTGTTACAGAAAGAGCTAAAGATTTTCTCGTACTTTTGCAATTACCGCTGCAGAATAGTAATCCCTATTATAAGCTGTTGGTCTTTGTTTGTGTAAATCCGCCCTTGATGGGTTCAGGAAGGCTGCATCGATATTGGCGTAGTATGAATTCTACTAATCATTGATAGAAGAGCGACAGGCTTCCTATATAAGGAAGTTCTTTATGATCCGCTTGGTTCACCGTCTATCTTTCCTCTTAGGGCAATGGGATATCAGTGCAGATGAAGTGAAGAATAAGCATCCGACTGTGAGGAAATGGTCTCTATAACCAGTATAACCAGACTAAGGGCTTTGCTTTGCAAGAAGGTAATAGCGCTATTGACACCTGGCTGTCTCCAATTACGGCAAGAGCATATCGGAGCCATGGAGAGAATGCACAGTGAATTCCTAGTAGCAGGAAGGTGCCCACGGGCAGACATTTTACAGGAAGGAAAAGTGTGCAAATAATCACAGAAGCTGCTAAAAGCACAGAAATAATAGGTTGTTTGAATGGATTTAGGCCTATCTAAAATAAGGTAATTGATTTAGTTCTTTATGGATCAAAGTAATGCGTATAACTTTCTATATGGTTTGACCTGTGAGTGGTTGCTTCCTATAAAGAAAGTAGCCTTTTTTCTGCGGAGAAGAAAATATTCAAAGGTACGTGTGTGTTCTCTCTCTTTGGTTTTCAGTTAGAGAAGGTATTCTGTGGGCCTATGAAAGCTCTTTGTCGCCTAAAAAATAGGCGTAAGTCATCGATTCCAATCCGATAACTTGAAATTGATTAATTTTTTCCGGTATGCCGCTCCGCGAGCAAGGAGCGAGAGAACGCAACAAAGTAAACACTTTTTTACGAATGAGACTCTGGATTCTTCGATCGATTTTCTTTTTCACTTCCTTTTTTTCGCCCGTTGTTTTCTAGTATCAGAAGATAATTAGCACCACTCAAAATCTCGTTCGGTTTGCAATCTTTATTTGTTGGTTTATCCATCTGTTTTGTCTTTCTTGTTTGACTTTGAAAAAAAAAAGAAAGATAGGCTTCTGGAGATCCAGTGCCAGTTGCAGTTCCAGTACCTCCCTGTAGTCCCGCTTACAGTCAAAATAGCAGCAGTAGTTAATCCAGCAGGGGATGAGAAAGATTGGCTTTCAGGAAATTCTTTTTTATATAGGTCCTTTACCGCTATCCCTGTTCCCACCCATATGCCTAGTGGCATGTAAGACTAGTGTGATTGGTCGGCTTATCTCTATTTATGTGCCCTTACAAATAGTCCCAGCAAGAGTTTTGATTGAGAGCCATTTTTTTCAGTGAGGCTGTTACAATTAGATCCGTTAAGTAAGTTGCTTACCAATAAAGCAGGCAAGGAAAGAAAGCTCTTAGCGCACAAAGCAAGCAGCGAAGGATCTTCTCTTTCTATAGTGTATCTTGTTCACTTTTCAGGCATAGTTGAAATCATGTAAGTTAGTTAGCCTTTTAGCCTTTATTTACAGAAGCGGATTAGAAAGCGCATTTCAAGCTGCTTAAACAAAGCGTAAACGCACAATCAAAGCCTTGAAACCACCTTTCCTTCGTTCACTCCTGACCTGACAGAAGGTATTCAACCTACCATAGGGTAGGGCCTTACTAAGCCCGCGAATCGAATGGTTCAAAAGCCGAAGAAGTATACTGAATACTGACAGCATTGCTCCCTCTTGACAGCTTGCTTATGTTAGAGCTATTCTTTCACTGTCCTTCCCTACTTTATCTGCCGATACCGAACATGGCCTCTTGACTAACGGCTTGTTTTCTTTGACCTTTTTTCCTGGGAAAAGCCTAAGTAGTCTGCGTCTCTGCTGTCTCGATATTAATTTCGTGTACTGAGGCGGAACTTGCGTAAGATAGATAGATTATCCCATTTCTTGCGGGGATCTACTCTCTCTTTTCTAAATCCAATCAATAGCCCGTCCATTATTAGAATAGAAAGAAGCCCTGTTCAGTTCACCATAAGGAGTTTGACGGAAAACCTTTCGGATATACCACATAGATAGGATGATTCCTTTGACTGGGGATGAAGATAAAGTGAGGCTGTCTATTGGCATACCGTCTGTATGGAAATTTCTCTGTATGAAGTTCTTCCTAATACTTTGCTAGAAGCAAAAAGCTCTGTTAGGAATAATAGGAATTTATCGATTCTCCGCATCTGATCTTTCCTGGTACTTGTTCTTACTATGTTTTCGCTTAATTTAGTAAAGTAGGTTTGGCATAAGAATTGGATAAGGCGAGCTCTTGCTGCCTATCGACTTGTTTTCGTATTCAATTCGCATCTCGAAATCAATGTATAAAATAAATAAGGAAATCGCGGATACTGAACTATGCCGCCAGACTGTGAATGGTTCATAGCCCAACCTCTCAGAGGAATTATAGGAAGGATATCTCTTTGAAAGGAATTCATATCATAGAAGTCTGCTTTGCTGCATCTTATCTTCGATCTAGCCCTCTCCCTTGACTGAGATATGGAACTAATGTTTTTCCAAGGCCTGTGAAAAGATAGTGGACAAGCAATCAACTAACATAGATCCTATATTCGTCATTCTATTCTTCGAACTTCATACTCTTATGGTTCTTGGTTTTCCATATATCTCAAAATAACATAATTCAAAATCTTTTTCCAAAAGTTGTTTGCATATCTCGAACTACCTTTGTATCCTCGTACAAAATTCCGAATGCTCTCATAAAACTCCACGGCAAGCTTTTTTTTTTTAGATTCAAACCGGTATAGATTTCTTTTCTATTTTCAACTGCAAAATAAACGTCACATTTGATTTTTGTGTCTATGACTTGCTCTGGCTGACTCTTATGATACTTCTTGCGCTTTTTCCTAGTGTATAAAATTTCTATTTCTATTTTCTATTCCTCCCAGAGAAGCAGCTCCTTATCTTCTTATCTTCTGTGATATTATACATAGATTGCTTTACCGAGTGGGGGCACTCTGACGTATGCAGTATGCTTGGAGACATTCCTGTTGAATACCCTTGCAGGTATCGAAACCCATGCTATCGGGTGCCGGTCTTGTTGAGGTCGCCCTCCGGATCATATGATTGATCCCTTAGCCCCATCCGTAAATACAGGACTCTTCTATGGCCTAGCCTTTGCAGATTTCATTTAGATGCTTGTTAAGCTGAATCTTAAATGCCCTGCCTCATATCATAGCTGGAAAGTTTGAAGATAAGAAGATACCTCCGGATATGCTTTATCATAAGATAGCCTCAGTCTCCGGCAAGGAAGCTCGCTCATTAAAGACATAGAAAACCACAAGATTTTACCCAAACCTTTTTCTTTCGAGTACTTGTCTTCCCTTGCCCTTGAGTTGCGAATACTGAGTTGGAGATCTAGTTGCTTGCAGTGTTTATTCAAATTTCTAAAAGTCCCTAAAGCAGGAGAATATGTTCTATATAGTATTGATCTTTCAGAGATTTCCCTTTTCCTTTTCATTCGATTCAAACGAACCATTCTTGGTGGGTGGTTTAGGCATTTTGAGTGCAGTCTAGCTGGTCAAGTCTTTTGGTTTCAATAACTAAATAACAAAGACCGGGGTTCTCATCCCGCCTTAAGTAAGATGAATCTCTATTTACCATGAAATAAGTAAGGCATTAAAGAATCTGGAGGGAGAGATTAACCTCTCTCTTACCCGAAGAAGTCTATATGATGGAGGTTAAATCCATTCATGAAATCTATCCGTAGGTTCAGTTTCAACTCTAGGAGTTTCTAAGTTCCCGGACACCCTAAACTCTATGATTTAACTTTTTCGTTTTTCCGAAGGGGGAATCTTTAAGCTTGAAAAGAAAACTATTATGCATGTGAAAAATTTTCGTTGGCATAATGGGAGAGACAATAAACACGAGAAAAGCATACTTAGACTTCCCGGTCAAATCAAATCGGTATACGATATACCTTTGAAGTCCACTAATAAAGCGAATTCGAAAAAGGGAAAATCGAGAAAAGCCCGTCTTTTCGGTATACCACCAGTTTGACCTCTATGCAATGGAGTTTACCTGGGAAAATAACTCATATAGCTGCAAAACTTAGGATTTCCTTTTGACCTTCGAGCTGTCGAGTCTTAACCCCTAAAAGTGAAACTCATACAACTGGAAAATGAATGCTTTCTTCTCCCAGAAGTTATTCGTAAGAATACGAACGACAGGGAAGTGAATGAGTTAAGCCTACCCGAGGGGTAAAACCTTAAGGCAAGGCCTTACTATGGAGAAGGCAGAATGGGAAAGTCATCTAACTGGAAAATGACGATTATTTATTCTACCCTTAATTGATTAATGATATCCTTACACAGTTCCAACTCTGAGAAAGCAACCTTGTACCGATAAAGTCCTGCCCAGGAGCTAAGGTCGGAGTTGTTTTCTTGGAGAAATGGAGTTATGGCAGTGTCAGCATATCGAGAAAGCCCCGCCCATTAGCGTACTACATAAGTAGTAGTGCAGTAGGGCCTTGCGAGGTCGTAGAGCCGCTCACCGGTGTATAAGATCCTTTCTTAACTTTTTTGTGACATATCCATGAAAGAGATTGCCTTCGAGGGTTGTTGACGGTAGCCATAGAAGACTCGACAGGAATGAGTTGAACATAGTTCAACGGCACAACAAGACGTGAAAAAGCTTTTTTAGAATATAAAAGAACTTTCAAAATCCGTTAGCTCGAAGAGCCATGTCTCAGTACAGTCTCTGGGCTTTCATTGGATTAGTTTCCGGATAGGGAAGAAGGGTAGCACCATCCCGGGTGTTAGGATATTATGTTCATAAAAAAACAAATGGAGTCATTTTTGCATCCTCGCACCGGGTATCCTTCACGCCTGCCACCAGGCCATACCCAATACCGTCGCCATACAGTCTCATAGACCCGCAGAGACGAATTGGTACGTATGGGCTTCGCCATCCATGACGGCATCTTATGCTGCGGCAAGCATACTATGATGCGACATTTATAGGCGGGGAAGTAGCCTTGTAGTCTTGCTTGTTCATCCTCGGGGAACTTCACTCCCTTTAGAGAGGAAAAAGAAAGAGTGAGGTAGTGGACAACTAAGAAAGATTCTCTTTTCTTAGCGTTAAGTGCTATAAAGGAAAGTAAGGAGACAAGAACTATCTTGCTATACCTGAATCAGTTTGACTCAATGCTTGCATCTCCCCAGCTTCTTTCTACGATTCTAGTCAAGCCCTGCGTCTATGCCTCGAGAGCCTGAGCTACTATTTGATTTTCCTTACCCATATATCACAGTTAGGTTATTAGTACCCTCAAAGCCGTTGCCTTTCAAGTAGAGCGTCTTTTCTTTTCAGTCTTGTCCCGCCTGCTCGTTAGCAAGTGCCTAGGTCCCGTACGACAGCTCTCTTGCCTACCCCTAAGTAAAGTCCTGTCTCCAGTAGCTGTTTCGCTTCTATCTTAAAGAGTAGACCGAGTATATGACCGAAGAGGCGGAACTCGGAGCAGCAGTAGAAATAAGCAATCCCCCCATCCCGAAACCGGCAAGGCTTGACTCCGGCTGCTACTGGTTTGACGTCTTTATCAACCCCCAATTCGCGTTTTATCAGCTCTTTTTCGGCTCCACACTACCCTATATATAAGTCTATACCGTATAGAGCCGCCGTCGCTTCATTGCATGCTCATTTTTGACCAGGACGCACGTTAGATTAGAATAGAATCTGATCTAATAGATTATATATATATACCCTCGAGCAAGGGTTTCTTCTAAACGCAGGTAATCATACGCCCGCCTATCTCCTGGGCACCCGTATCCACCAGGCATTGGAATAAGTTCCCCTTTTCTTTCGTTCGAGATGCTTTTGAATAGCAGCATAGTAATTCGTCTTGTAAGAGCAGGTTGAAGCTACTTAATTTATAGAAACTTCTATTTAGTAGCTAAGCGCTAAATCATTTGACAATGCCGATCGTCTATGTCAATAGTTCTAAAATCAATAGGAAAGTAGCCCAAGGGTCGTAGAGTCGTAGATTGTCGGGTCGGTAACTTCACTCAACAAGTAAGGAAGGGGAAGTACTTGAAGGGAAGAGTTTACAAGAGGAAGGCCCATGCTTTTTAATCCCAAGCCAAAACAAAAGCAGCAGAACTTCATTCTATGAAAGGGATAAAAGAGAGTGGAAGACCAGAGTCCTATGGGATGTGGTTCCCTTGCATTTGCGTTATAGCTAGCACTCTAAAGCGTCCGGGGACAGAGAGGTCAGCGAAAAAGCTTCCGGAATTGACTAAGCGAGGAGTCAGTCAAGAAGGGAAGTCACTTGTTTTTAGCATCTTTGAAAGAGATTACTTAAACTTCAGGAAGTGAGCTCTTCTGGACCAATCGGTCACCCGTCTTTAGAGAAGTGCTTTTCAATTCCTCGTCACCGGTCTTTTGAGAAAGCCCTAAGTTGTAGTGCTTCGCCCTATCAATTTGGTTCTAGTCGTAAGGTAAGAAAGGACCCGCCTTTCTTCATTTAAGTGACGGAGCCCTGTCCTACTTATCCCAGCTCTAAAGGCAGCTACTGACTCGATAGCTCAAGTTGAGTCGACTGTGATTCTTCTTCTTTTGAACCCGAGCTAATTCTTTTAGTTCTTCTCCCTTCTCTGCTTCTTAGCCCAAGGGCGATAGAGACTCTACTTATTGAGTAGCCTTCACTCTCCGTTCTAGTTGATGAAAGACTTTTCCTATTCCACTGCAAGGGTACGAAACTACGTAGAAGCAATGTCCGCTAAAATCAGTCTTTCTCCTATATAGGAGATTGCCTTACCAAACTCAACTTAATCAATTTACTTCGGGGCGGGGAAAAGAAAGAGAAAGAAAAAGAGGCATAAGTCCACGGGGTAGAATTGCCTTATAGCTCGACGGTGTCGTAATCCCATGTTTGAAGTCTTGGCCTAACTCCACTTCTCCTAAGTAACAAATAAAAGACTCTAATATGAGAATAGCTTGACCATCTTATCTTTATCAACAAAATCAAAGACTTTTTAGTGAACTATCTTACAGCAAATACATTGACCCGAAAGGGAACTGGATCCGTCCAAAGGTAAACTGCCACTTCGACTTATGCTTTTCTATTTGTCTCTTTCCCGGGGTGAAATCTAACTGTGGAAGTCTTGCCCGTAGGAGTAGTTTGTATTCCGGGAGAGATTTCTGTGTTTAGGTTACAGGTCCCGTGGGATTACTAATCTATTTTTATCCCGTGGTATAAATAAGATCTTACTTTTAGCTTTTATCTTAGGGCTTTGGGTCCAAAAGAAATGCCGAAACTAGCTTTTTGAATGGTCGAATAGGACTTTCTTTCCTCACAGGAGATTCGAAAGCAAGGATCTGTCCCCATGAAATAGCCTTGGAAACGAAATCGGATAGCCCCACCAACGTCGAGTCTCCCCTGCTGAAAGGAACTTCACTCATGACTTAGACATGACCCAATATTTTCAAATCGTAAATCCTGGAAGTAAACTCTTACCTACTCTTACAGCCTGAAGCAAACTCTTCTACCCAATTCTTCAATTAGAGAGCTTCTCCTATCTTATCTTGAGAACAGGAAATTAAGATTCAATTCTTTCGTTGACAGCAAGCATATCCGGGGGAAGCTTTCTCTGGCATGCTAGGCTTCAAGCACATGGAAATTTCAACTATATATTCTGGCGTGCAAGGTTCAAAGGCGCATACTGGCGTCAGGGAGAGTTGGAATAAGCTGGCATGCAATTGGCTGTGGTAGAAAAGTTTAGATGGCATTGGCATGGAAATGATTTTCAACTTCTATCATGGGCTTCGGTGTGAAAGAGAGATCGAAATCAGCTTCAACCTACTCCTACAATTGCGCTCCTCCTACCAGGACATTTCTGTGGGTAAGAGCCCAGCATTTTATGAATTCGCATTTATTCTAAATTCACTAATAAATGTGAGAAGAAAGCTGTCTCTATTCATAAGTTCCATGATACATTCTCTGATAGGTCGATTCTCTATTAATATTAAGCTAATGCCCGGTCTTCTTCCGTCGTAGATATACCCCAAAAAGGGCCTTCAGTGGTACGGGGTGCTTCAATCCCAACTATGACCATGGAATTGTACCTAGGGAATATATTATCCAGCATATTCGTCGTTATAGTTTTGGCTCTTACCCGTCACGGAGTTGGAGTCAAAGAGTGCAAGATAGGAATCCTGTGATGTCAGGTTTTTCCTACCACTACAGCTGCTCTTTTGGTTGTTTTGAAGGAATTTTTGATCCTGCGCATTCAAAGTCCTTAACTTAAAAGGGAGGATAGAATAATAAGAGAAATGCTTGCGAGAGAAAGACATCGGAATCTTCGTCATGTTGAACCTTCTCTGTTCATAGGACGCATCTTATCCATCCTTCTAACTCATTTCTTCCTTCACCCCTATAACGAAATTCAATCTGCTTGGGTTTTTTCAGCCTAACTCGTATGCTCGCAGGTATTTCCTATCTCAAATTATCCGTGGAGAGTTATTCCACTTGCATCGTTTGGGAAACGTATTCAGACAATACATGCCATCATTATTAATCTGCTATTATTATTATGCCTGGTATACCTTATTAGCACCTGACATGGTCTTAATGATGTAAAAGAATTCAGTAATTCTTTTTCTTATTCCGGAGCATCAAGCTCTTAAGTCGTTGATGGGAAAAGGGCTGCAGAAGCACTCCAATCGATAGCGGAGGAAGAAAGATCATCCAATGATGAAGCAGACGGCGCGGCAGAGAAAGATAAGAATAAAAAAATGACGCTCTTTACGTCTCTGGCATTGTACTAGCAGGTGCAATAATAACATTGACGTTAGTTGTGAGGAAGACTCAAGCTTAAGTCATGGTTTTTAGGCGTTAGTTCTTTATTATATATATCTTTGCCAGAGCGAGGGACCCCCCGATCAGTCTATTAGAATATAGAATGGGTGCTGCGTTTACTTCTATTTTCTTTTTAGTTGAAGTCATAAGGGCGTCATCAATTCTATCTGTTATTAAGCCCCTGTTTTCTTTCATCCAGCCTGTAGGCAAACTTCTTTTCAAACACAAGACACATCTTAATCCTAGTAAAAAAAAGAATATGAGTCATCTTTTCCTTTGAAAATGAACAATCCTTCGGTCTCGTCTTTCCCCTGCTGCTCCGTACTTTCTTTCTTTATTAGGAGAGCCAGAAGAAAAGAATAAATGCCTATTATGCTTTGTGCCAATTGGTTTTTCCGCTAAGATCTTTCACTAGGGATAGCTGCTTCTAGGTCAAAAGGCTAAGGGCCGCCTGCCTTTTCTTCCTTTATAGCCAGCCTATAGAGTCCGCCCTCTTATCTGTTAATGCCCCTGTAAGAGGACTTTGAGGTCAGAGTTCTCCGAAAGATAAAAGAATTCTATATGTTGCTAGTTTCATTTCTTCTCCTGACCATTACGCAAGCAAGTGAGCAATCCAGAGAGCAAGGCTTTCCTTTCAGTGCTAGTTCACAGTGATGGAAGCAATCGAATACGTTCGATACATAGGCGAGAAAAGTGTGCAGGCCTTTAAGCAGGATAGAATTTTCGTTGGCGGCAAGGGCTCAAAGCTAGTCTCTTTCCATGTGTGTCGGCAAAAGCTACGATTAATATATATAGTTAGCTTTCGCTCTCCTCTCTGGGCTAGTCTCTTAGGTAGCAAATCCTGTAGAAAAAGAGAAAAAGCTAGTTTGAAAGCTTCAGTCTTTATCCGGCTCTCCCGGCTGTACAAAAAGCTGCTATATTTACCTTTTTTTTGAAGGCTTATTTCAAATGGAAAGGAATACAAAGCCAGCTAGAACAGAGCTAGTTGTTCTCCTTACTCGGGGCCCTCCATCCGGTAAGCCAAAAGTAGGCAAGATCAATGAAGCAGGAAAGGGAGAGCTTACTAGTGTAAGATGTCTGATATATTCCTAAACCCATAACAGCCTTGAAGGTAGCTTACGAGTAGTGGCCCGCTATTGGCCTTCGCTCTATGTTCTTTTCCAGTGACCTAAAAAAAGTCAATTTCTCGCTATTTCCCTATAAGCGAGCTAACTTAACTCCCGATCTCCTGGCTGGGTCAACAGAGGAGGGCTCACGAGAAAAGATCGATTTCTCCCTATTAAAATCGAATATGAGATCTTTCTCTCAGTGCCAGTTCTCCGCCATTCGATCCAGCAGGCGCAGTAGAAAGAGTAACAATTCCTTTTATTCACACTGTATCAGTAGTTGATGCTACTTCCATCTTTTTATAGCTAGCTTATAAAGCTAGGCAAGCAAATTCGCTTTCAAGCTTTGACTTTCCCATAGTGGGCAAATTCGTTTTCAAGCCTTAAGAGCCCCAAGCTTGACAGTTTCAATTGTAGTTGCCTATTCCTAAGTAGTCCTTGCCTATCCCTAAAAAAATGGATAACTAGTACTTTCGAATTCCTTTTTGGTAGAAAGCGAAATCCAATTGTTTGTATTCCAGTCCTTAAGAGATCTACCTGTAAACAGAAGCTAAGAGCCCCGGGAACATACCTTGAAACAAATCGTCACATACCGTCATCGTAAAGACGATCTTCAGGGACAGAGGACGAACTCGTTTTGAACCATTAGAGGAGAAGCGAGAACCAGTTGATCCGTAGTTTCGCCCCTCCTACTTAGACTTAATACTTATCATTTTACGATGAAAAGATGGAATTGGCCTAGGAATGCCAGAGTGGTGAAGTGAAAGTGAGACCGGAAAGGGGGGTGAATTGTCTGTTCACTATTCATCTCTGCCACACCGCAAGACTGAAGGTCCTGGGCTTGAAGCAGTAAGGGAAAGTCAGTAGTCAAAGCCGGGACAGGTATTTAGTCACTGGTCTGATAGGGCCAGGAAGTAAGACATTATTTAGTTAAGTTACATATAGTAAGAGTCACCCTTATTTCTAATAGTGAGCCCGGGGGCGAGTAGCCTTGATTCTCATCTTTGATCACCCAAAGGAAGCTTTGAAGGCTTTACCTGTTCAAGACTAGAGAATAGTCTTTCCGAAGCCTAACGAATAGTTTGATAGAATGGTAAAACGAATAAGTAAGCTTCCCTGGCACGAGTAGACTAAGAAGAGCGAAAAACCATGTGAATACAACAACCGCACAGACACACAAGTGAAATCCACCCGAAGACTCCCCAACAAGTCAATGGGGCGCCGACTAAGGTGAAGATGAGGTTTTTCGATATAGTGATTCCAGAGCTCTGCGAAAGCAGATCTATGATCTCCACATAACTACAAAAAAAATGTTCATTAACATAAATAGTTTCCGAAATCTAAAATCGAATCTTCTTCTTTCGCACTTCTTTTGCCTGACAGCTTGTAGTAAGGGTCAATGCCGGTTATCTTTGTCTATGTAAACGAGCTTATCGGCTTACTTTCAATACGTCAGCCTCGGCCGGGGTTGCCCTCGTGGGTTTTCCATCTCTTTTTAGAAGAAAAACGTAGATCGGGAAAGCGTCCCAGTGTTTACCACATGCTTCAAAGCATCTATGGAAAATCGTCAAATAGACGTGGTGTAGCCGGACGGTGTCCGTTCTTTTTTTATCTTTATGGTCCGACAGAGAAAACAAGCCCGGATACGTTAAATTCATTCATGGGAATGAGAATTCGAATCCCGCGGAGACGAAGAAAAGATATATGTTTATATAAACCTACGCACAGTCGTTGAGCAAAGGGACATGGCAATTTAGTCACTTTCTTTTTTCTTTCTCGACCTCCTATTAAGAAAATTCTTTTCATTCCGAAAACAATAAAGATATCTATGAGTAGATATAATCATTGTCGCCTAAAAGTCCGGTCATTTACCTTATTATCTAATTATATGGTGGGGATTAGGCCTCGATATCTAGTGAGACTGGAAATCTCGAACTCAGAGAACGTTAAGCCCAATAACTCAGAAATTGCGATCCTCGATGGACCTCAGTACATCACCGATCTTTCGGGTGCCATTCACACTCGGATTCTTAAAGTAGTTTAACCAGAGAATTTTGTTAACCCGACATTCGTAGATGCCAACAGGAATGAACCTGTAGAGAGTAGCCAGTAATCTTGGGTGGCTAAAGTGAGATAGAGTGGTGAAGCGAATGAAAACGGAGCCCGCCGGGCGTCACATAAAAGTCAAAAGTGGTGCTATCTATACATTTTGCCCCTGGATTCCGACTAGTCTTTCTCCTCATTCCGGTTCACGTACTCTTCGATCGCGGCCTGGTCTATCTGATCTGATATTGTATTGAAAGAGAAAGATCGTCATTCTTTGGAAAAGGATGACGGGAAGCCTTGCAATGTTCGCACTGGAATTTCTTCTTCGTCTTTGTACTCTACTTGGTTTTGGTCTATGGTGGATGGTTGCCCCCGAGCCTTTGCTCTTCAAGCCGGAAGCCCTATCTAATAATGATTTTGCTTTTGCATATCAATATTTAGGTGCTAAGGATACCTTTATTGAAAAGTAGTACCCTACCCGCCCAAGAAGTTTTGGCTCTGAATAGTACTTTGTAAGCATATGTTAGATGTTGATCAGGAAACCTTTGATCCCCGTTGGTATATCTGAATCTGATAGTTCTACACGAACAAATCGTGTCAACGCTTTTGAACTTCAGCTAAATGGCTGCTATTCTTTTCAGTATAGCCCTTGCCGAGTCCGTATCCCAGAATGGAATGTATATAGATCTATCCACGTTGTGAACTTATCTCTTCCAAGAGGCTCTTCCCCGAACATGCCTATAAAAGTGAAGTAATGGTGGGCTGATTATTATAAGTACCTAAGTTACTTAGTGCAAAAGCCAATTATAATAATTATATATTATATTATCTATCATGCTTTCTATATAAACTTAGATATATAGGATCTAGAGTAATAAGACTAGTCAAAAGTCAATCTTATAGGTCAAAACCTGGTATTCCATCTAGTTCAATAACTAGACTGCCTATTTCTAATAAATAATAATGGGTCTTTCCCATCACTCAACATAAGGAGTAGCAGACTCAGAGTGCCTGAGAGTAAGCCTATGATGGCTCCCCTCTTGTCTCCTAAATCCAGTCCTGCTTATGATTTTATTGTCTTAAGAAGGCTGCCTCATCGTGATCCATTGGATATATCTAACAGAGTCCTTCTTTATGATATAATGGCTAAGAGATCTCTCAGAAATGAGAGGCTTTTGAATCCTCCTATGAAGCCTCCTGCCGAAGGCCCTCGTGTAATCCTCCAAACACAGCTTAATACTAATCTATCGAATTCATCCTCTGTTAGATATTAATTTAGAACCGCCCGAAGCTAGCTAAAAAAATAAAATCAGATTTATTCTGAAAACATCATATTTTGCCTTACTTAATTATGAATTGGTTATTACGCGTGGGCAGCATTACCACTGGAAATTAGTATTAATAAATATTATAGATCAAGCAGTGGATCCACAAGAAGTTGCTTCGTGACGCGAAGGGAAGGAGTGATTGATGGGAATACGGCCAGACAAGTAGAAACATCAGCAGCTGATGAGCTGTCGGAGGAAGAATCATCTAATGACCATTGCGGCACCTGAACATCTTCATAGTAGTAAAGTAGCGCTTTACATATCTGGTGTTATACTAGCAAGGGCTATAATGACTTTGAAGCTGGTTGTGAGTAGGACTCATGGCTCTTAGGCGTTGGATCTTTGTTGAATACCTTCTCCTATTATATATTAACTTTTATGAGAGGATAACTTAATGCATTTGTCATGAGTAGCACCCGCCCTATACAAAAACAAAGATTGGGTACGCCAGACAGACATCGTCAGCCTAACCCTGATGCATTGGTTTTCTCAAGCTTCATTCATTCAGCAGGGAGGGGAAAGTCCCAGCTGACATCCTGAGCTCTACAACTACCAGTGTGGCCTTTTCAGGTTCCGGATACTCGCATTCTGTTGAGCTTTATTGTCCTTCCAGTCGAATGGTCTGCTTAAAGAAGGGTAATAGATATAGCTTACTGATAAGCTTCTGGTTTTCACTGGTCCTTTGTTAAAAGTTATATGCCAACAACCCTTGCTTTGCCTGTAATGGTTGGGCTTATGACCAAAGCATCGGTCTATTGGGCAATGCATTCTGTAGGGTATGAGCGTTGTGCGACACTAGTCCTGTCGTCTGAGGAAACATTGATGTACGGGGCTACCACGGGGAAATCGCTGCCGTTTCTTTTCGCACTTTGCGGCTAACGAATGTGGGAATGAGTTCGATCCTATGAAAACATCCATCGGGTCTCCAAGCAATGATCACTCAACTCTACTCGGCATTCGATCATTACTTTGTGATCATTTTGAACAGAGCTTTTTTTCTGCCTTTCGTGTTATCTGACTAGCTCTTCCTCACTCTGGCGCTTGGTTTACCTTTTCAGCCACTGACGAAGCCTTTGCAGCCCTCCTATAGCTTATAATATAACGTAGCTTGTTTCGAGCCATGAAGTTAAGGAAAGGCGGCGCAGATCTACTTTTTTCATCTGCTTTCAGCCTCTGACTCCTTAGATTGAACCTTGGCAAAGCTCTGCCTGACAGGAAGAAGAGCTAAAAAGTCTTTAGGCAATATGCATCCAATTGCCCGTCTTAACAAATGAACCCGTGGATAAGTAGGCCTTTCTTGCAGACGCCGCGTTCCCTTGAGTCACCAGGAGCACCACGGTCTCTACCACCGGAGTAAGAGACTAAGGCAGATCTATCAGGCTCAGGTATAGGCATCAGAGGCTGCTCGACGCCGCTCGTCCTTCTGAAGAAGAGCTAAAAGGAAATTAAGGTCAGGTCAGACTTTACCCAACCAACCTGAAGAAGCCTTTTAGAGCAAGCTGTCGGAAGCAAAAACCTCTCTTCCTATCGAACCTCCGTAGACCGGCCGGGGATAGAGTTGTAGAGCGTCGGCTGCGAGAAAATGAGAACAAAAGATTTCGGGGGCAGGGGAAGAGAAGTAGATCGAGTCAATTGATCGACCCAAGCCAGTATTTGATGGATCCCCAAGGCCAGGGTCGAAGACCTGGTTTCTAAGCTCCAGATGCTCAATATCCATTACACTTGACTTTTCTTTCAGGCAAAGCCCCATACGATGTGTCCTTCTCTGTCTCTCTGTCTGAGCGAAGCTGCATTTTTCCTGCTCTTTATACTCACGGCACGGAGCTTAGCCAGGACTAAGAAGACAATTTCTTTCCGCATGCTCTGATCGGACGTTTGCTTTTTCTTTTCCTGCTCATGGTGTCGTGGCCCATGCTTCCCCGCGTCAGTCCAGCCCTATTGGGTCTTTGCCAGCTGTTACAGATACGGCCCATGCTTCCCCAGGTCAGTCCAGCGCTTTACCTGCCCATTCTCCCCTCCCTAATACCTAAAAAAAAGTTCCGTCTATGGGAAAAAGCTTAAACCATGGCATTAAAGTAAGCAGTAAGTTGGCCTTGTCTCTTGCCCAGCCTTCGCCTTCTTCAGTGGCCAAGTTGAAGCGTTCAACGGTTCTTCGGCCTACCACCTTTCTTTTTCCTTGTTGAGCTTGTTCAATTGAAGCTAATGCTATGCTGCCCTGTGAACTGTCAGTTCACAGCCGAGGACTTTCTTTTTTTTAGCTACCGGCCCAAACAAAAGAGAGACGCCTCTTGATCGATCGATTGATTGGATTGCAGTACGAAGGGGTTGATTGAAGTGTGAGATCCGCCCAAGACTAAGGCCGAGCAACTAGCTGCTGCAGGATTGGACGTCTATCTATCTCACCACGCTCTCCTACTCCTATAAAGGCCTATAAACTATCTGCTCTGCTCATCTTTCTTACGGCTCGTTACCGCAGCGCTCGTTCACCCCTTCGGCTTCTTCAATTCAAAAGGGTAGTGTCTTTTTCCTTTTTTTATTGGTAAATAGCGTGAAGAAGCTTTGGCATATTTGTTTGAACGAAAGAGATGCCGGGTCGGTCAATTGCATTAGGTAGGAGATGCAGGACCTGTCTTAACCGCTTTTGCATTCGCTATTCGATTCCACCAAATCCATTTCTTTTATTTATTCTTGACTTTGAAGTGAAAGGGGGGGTGAGAAAGGGTTCTTCTTCTCTATGTCGCCGTCTCATCAATGAGCGTAGATTGATAGAGATGGCTTTTGTGCCGGTCAATCTGTATCCCATTCTTCAGGTAGAGTTTTGTTTGATCACAGATCGGCAGGTGATCCGTCCTTTCTCCCCCTTTCGTCAGTCGTCTTGATCCGCCAGAGGGTCTTGAGCTAGCTTCCTTGAAGAGGCTTGATGGGAAAGAGAGGTGAAGAAGGAGAACCTCCGGATTGACGGGAAATTTTGGCATAAAGGGTGGTGCTAGGGCTCTTGGAGGATCATAAAGAATAGTTTTTTCCTTTGTTTGAAGACCTACCGGACTCATTTGAGATAGGAATGGCTAAACTTATTGTCTGAGGAAGAAAGCTAATGAAAGCAAAGGTCAAGAATATGAAGGTTGAACATAAGTTAGTCAAGCCGATTCTCATTGTTTGTTTGATTGGGCTGTTGTGCCTGACTCCATACTGACGCAAGAGAGAAAACTCACACCACACGGGATACTGAAACTTCTGTCAAAGCGGATTCTCTTCCTGAGCCTTCAAGCTCCTCTCACGATGCCAGAGTGCCTTGACTTCACCCTTTTTTTTAGACCATATGATGACAGAGAAAGGGGTCTTTTCCTGGCCTGAACCCAACCTTCAAAGGAAAATTAGGAACCGCTGGCCCCTGAGTCACTCTGATCCCGAATCAATCAATAGCTTACGGGCGAAACTATGAATCTATAAATAGAACGTCTTCCCCCCTAAAATTTTGTAGGATCCTACGTTGATTCCTGACCGTGCCTGTGGGACTGCTTATTCAAGGAGATGACGTTCTCGAACCGGGTGAAGAGAAGACTCAGATGAGTATGCCTCGAAAGAAAGGAGCAGCTTGATCAAAGTCCTTTTTCGTTCATTTCGTGTCTGATACGAGTAGAAAGGGCTCCCCCCTAGAATACATCATCTCCCGGGCTATGCTTAACCACATTCAATGAGATGCATCCTCTTTTGCTTCCGTGATGTAATCTAGGTTCAGGTCTAGAAGGCGATCTCTAATGGCTGATCAAGCTGCTCCTTTCTTTCCCTGAAGTTAAGGAAAGGCGGTTGTCGCTCCCTGCTATGCCTCTGCGTAACCCTCATCCATGATAGGTAGAATCGAATGTTCGAAATCAGACATGGTCTCTTTTTCCCCCGACTATCCCTTTGGGCGATTGTCAGTTTCAGTTTCAGGCACGGAAAGGGGCCAAGTCACAAAGCCAGCCGGGGCCACTAGTAAAAGAAAGGCCGGTGTCGAGGTCAAGAAGAATGGTAGCAGCGGTCAGGCTCGAGCCAATATCAGATGCGCTTTTAGGCAACCAAGAAAGCCAGCCATGTCCATCGCACTTCGAAAGGGGAATCGAATGCTTGACGGACCCCTGAGATCATGTATGAAGTCGAAAAACAGGTCTCTGAGTGCCATCGGGAAAAAAGAAAGAAAAGATTAAAGTAGCCGTGTCGAGTGAATATAAGAATCAGGACTGACGCCAATGGAAATTGGAAATGCTGAAGCGCGTATTGAGACTGAAGAAGTTGTGGAAGAGGGGGGTGTCGGGTATGATGTAGTTGAAGATCAACTAGCTTTCTCTTAGAAATTGATTGATATCGAGACAAAAACGAATCTATGAAAAGAAAAATCGTAGGATTCAAAACCTCATGCACGCCACGCGTCTTTGAATTGATTATGGTGAAACTGCCATGTCTTCTTCTGTGGTTGACGGAAGGATAGCGACATCATTAGTCACATACCGAAGCCCCTACTCTGACTACGTCAAGTGGAAGTCCCTACCCGCGGAAGTACAGGAAGAGGGAAAGATCAGAGAATGACTTCTGACAAGCAAAATGGAATCAAAAGAAAGCACCCGAAGGATGGTGAGATAGATAGACGTCCAATCCTGCAGCAGGATTTCTCTGCAATTTCTTCCCTAACTGCGCTTTCTAATGCATCGGATTCTCTCCATCTCATAACATAAGTCAAGTCTCATCCCGTGCTTTCGGGCGATTTAGTGTACATCTCACCTATAAATAGAAAAGCCTGAATGCTGAAGGTTTTTCAGCCTTGCCTTTGTATTCAAGGTCTACGTCTCGTCCTAACTAGAAAATCCGCTTCGTAGGTAAGAGGAAAGCTATCACGTCAACTATGTGTGATCTTGCCAATTATCATGACGTTGATCTATCTTAGTTCTACTCGAAGCGGAGGCATTCCCTGCCGCCCTGACTTTGGAACTGCATCCATTCCGAGTGGCCGTGAGGTCATAAATTAAGTCGTGAACTGAACTTGGTGATTATGTTCACCCCATCTTGATTCGGTCTAGCTATCGGATGACAAAAGGATGCCGGACCTTCTTCTGGAAGCGGGAAGGTGAGTCACCGCATTGACTCGAATGATAACGCAAAAAATTTATCCTCACTAACTTAAGTACCGAAACCCATCAAAAGAGCTACCTTCGCTTCGCCCCTTCTCCTTCGATCCAAGCCACAAGGCAAAAGGCAAGCTGACTTAGAGGCTGAATGCCTACTTTCTGAATAAAAGAATTTACCAAAGGCTATTAATGACGCTATCGAGTCACCCTAACGGAGAACTCTAACTGAACTTTCAAGCTTTCTTTTCATTCTGTGTACCAATAAGATTTATATAAGTGCCACCGATTTTCTCTTTTCCAAAATAATAAGTGCTTGAGACTTCTCTAAAGAGAGTTTACTGGCAAAAAGCAGATCTTGGCTTAGGGCTGTTACTGCATCTGCAGAAAGATAGCTTGCTTGAAGCCTAAGACGGATAACTGAAATAGTGGAATTCCCTGATCTTACTTCACTAGTTGAATTTCCGTATTCGTCTCACCCTTTTATCACTACTCCCTTTTTCGAGGGATGAGCTCTGACTAAAGCTATCGAGAAGGGATCTAATCCAGATCTTCTATTTCCGACCCGAAAGCATCTTTCATCTACCCTACGCTATCTATTGAAGCTGACTCTTAGAAGGGCCGACATTTCACATTCTGCGGGCCCCCATCCTGAACCTTCCGTTCGTGAAAATGCCTCTCCCTCAACGCTTTTGAATCCGATCTGGGTTGTGATGTGCTAGAATCCGCAATGTCTTTCTTTCGCATTAATAGAAAGTAGTTTCTCCCTTCTTCTAAATAACTAGAATGGACTTCCCCTCCCGAAAGAAGGTTCTGCCTGCTCTGCTATCTTGCCAGTTGCTAGAAGATTGGAATCATGCTTTATAGGCCCTTGCTTTCAAACTATGGCGGACATTGGGAGATTCATACCGAAAGGGATTACAAAGATAAATGGTTGACCCCGCAGGAGACATGTCCTGGTTATAAAGAATAGCCTTCTCTCTTTTGCCTCTTCAACCTCCAGGATTTCAAGAGGTTTGACGTGTTCATCCATCCCTGCTTCATCCTTACTCACCATCTTCGCCGTAAGCGTTTATTCCGAAAGAACGGGCAAGGATTCTGGTTGAAACAAATAAGCTTTGTGTCCTAACCAGATGCCGTGGGGCGATAAGGGGTGCTTTATCTAAACTAGGCAGGATAACTTGGCTAACTTTCCTACTCTGATAGCATCTCTGAACGGCAGGATTGGTTAGACCGATTGGACAGCTTTCAAAGAAGGCTCTATTTTGACCTACTTCGAATTTGCCCTCTCTTCTCTATGGGCATCCTTAGATTATGAGGCATCTTGAGAAGAAATTATCTACATAGGTACAAAGATCTAAACACTAAGAAAGTTTAGTACATATGAGTGAGACTAAGTAAGGAGACAATTATGTTCTTACGAGTCCGTTTCCAAAGTCTCATTTTCATGGTGATATTCAAAGGGTGCATTCAAAAAAATATCTTGTTCCTGCGCTATCAAGTCAGGTGTAATAGGCAATGCCTTTCACCTCTCTTTAGTAGTCCTTTGTACCGCGCACTCACATAGCTAAGGTGAAGAGCGGAAGCCCTTTGTATCCCCCGTGGCAGTATTAACTGCTGTCCCTTCTCGTCATTCTATTTGTGGCCGCTAATAAACATAAGTTTCGCCCTTTTCTTTTCAAGTTCAAATATGGTTGTTATCATTCTTTAGTCTATAACAGATTATCTTGTTGACTAAACGGCTGTCTAACCAAACTTTTGATGATCGCCATGGCTGAGAAGGTTATCGAGATAGTAGGGAAGGTGGCGGTAAACGGCGCATATTGCTATAGGTAACTATGTCAACCAAAGGTACGTACTTACTGTAGCGAAGCTACAGGAACGTAGTCGCTAGAGCAAAGCTTTTGGCTTTTACGCCCTCTTCATGAGTGGCTAGCTCCGAGATGCAGGTACGAATACGAAGTCAAACGAGCGAAGCGACAGGAACTACTAGTCAATAAACAACAAGAAGATTTTGAATTTCTGTCTTTAGTTAACCCACTTTTTTATCAAAGTGCACAAAGTAATTCTGGGAATTAGTCTTAATTAATTATTCTATTAGCATTAAGTAGTAAACATCTTACACGTTGGCTTTTCCCAGAAATGCAAACATAACTTTGAAAACCAAACTTCGATAGTTAGCATAGATAGGAGTCTATCTCAAGTAAGCACCGTAGGAGATCCCCACTAAAAAAAGACAAAGAACACCAGACATGAAAACAAACGTCGTAAGACACTTATTTAATTTCAACCTTAGAAAACTAAAAAGAGTCGACAGAGCCTTAACGCCTCTGCGGTGACCTCGGGTGACAGCACGCACAATGAGATCTTCCCGTTCTTTTAGCAGCATTATCAGTCTACTCTCGAGGAACCTTGTTCTCTGGTCCGTCGCATGGATGTGGTTTTCCACGACGGCAGGGTTCGCCGGGAGCCGGTGTCTCCAAAAAAGGGCTGTTAAGGTTCTCCGGCCTTGGCGCAGTTCGTTTTCTACGTGCTGTATTTCTCGTTTACAATTTCAGCGAGCCTTACTGCATCTGCAATAGTAGCCATACGTGCTATTACTAAATTTCTTTTCAAAGAATTTGATGAAGAAGACATTTATATAGCCTCCATTTCTCATTTATAGAGTAGAGTAATCCCGGTTTATATAGACGGCACGAATTGGATGATAGGCACAATTCTGACTAGTTCTCCGCACTACTTTTCTGTGAGTGAAGACTTGAATGCCTGTTTAATGAGCAAACTAACTACAAGGTGAAGCAAATAAACCCTCAGAATCACATCACACTGCCTGTGTGAACAACCTAACTAACGAAGCATAACCAGCTTCAACAGTTACGCCTAATCAATCACTGTTAGGATAAGCGAAATCGAAGAGGTTAGTTAGAAGGTAAGGATAGCATGATTAACTTCAAGCGGGTCTTTTGGATCATGGGCCACAGCTAAAAGGGTTTAAACCGCTGAACTTTTGGCAGGCCTAAGCCCATATAGCCTCAGATTCGTTGTAGCCCCATAGAATACTAGTATACAAGTAGGCCACATCGCTGTAAGCATCAGCCCCAGGCAATCTTTCTGGTGTGGGTAGTGGTTCATTGGAAACTCTTTCAGGTTCCGGCTCATCAACCTGAAGAATGGTTTAATAAACTTCATGGAAAAAGGATAGCATAAAAGAAAGAAGATATGGCTTCGCAAGAGAAGAGACACGATATGTTTGAGAAGGGATAAGGTACGTAAGTCACTCATGACGCGTGTATGAGGCACGAAGTGACTTCTACGAAACAGGCTAGGCCTAGCAGTGCCTGTCTCCCTATCTCGATCAGGCTATCCACGTATCTGATGTCAGCCTTTGGTTTTCACATTGTTACCTATTGCAAATATACGTCTATTCATAACAGATAGGTTGTTCGCATCCGCTGCAGTTCATTCTGCTGGGTAACCTTTTTTTACGTAAGTCACTAACCCACAATAGGTTATAGGCTATTATGCTTATTGGCCTATTTGTCTATATTAGTTATAGTCTAACTCGATCCATGTTTTGGAGGATTCATATGGATTGGATTAATCAAAGAGAATTATACCATACATATATACAATACAATAAAACTGGATGGTCTTTCAAAAAAATGAAAAAGAATAGCATAAAGAAGATATAAGCGAAAGAAAGAGGCAAGGGAAGAGGGTATAAGCACGAAGTCACTCGACTTACTAGGAGAGGCCCTTCAAAAGTTAGCCTTGTCACTAGATATAAGTGAGGAAGTTTCGTTAGCCCAATAGTTACGCTTTTGATGTTTTTAATAAATATCACACCAGAAGATTGTTACTGGTTTGAGAGGCGAATAGGTCCTCTTCTACCGTCTTGTGACGACCTTGGGATTCCCCCGCGGGGCGACTAGGTTGTTCTCTTGAGGGAGCTGGAAAGCGTCGTATATTCGCAATTGGTAACTATATTAACCGAAGGTTATTAAGACCCGTGCACTGTTGGTTTGCGTCTATATTGAAGACCATTCCAATGGACGGCACCTATGATCAACGACGACCTTTGCGTCGGTTAGTTCCCAGCGACAACTGTTTCAGTTATGATTTGAAGAGTGCCACAGATAGGTGGCCACTAGTCTATCTATTTGATTTTTGCCCTAAAGAATAGAATGACCGGTCATTCGCATCGAGTGTTGTTAATAGCACTGAAGCGACGAATCTGTTTATTGTGCCGTTCGTTAGGCGGTACGCCGTTCGTTGCTGGTCAACCGTTGGGATATTATGGCTCTTGGCCTCTGTTTGCCTTTTCGCACCATTTACTGGTGTGGTGGGCGGCGGAGCAGGTTAGACCAGGGGTCCGGTTCGATAGGTATGCAGTGCTAGGTGATGATGTTCTCATCACCGATCCACTGGTTGCTGAGTAGTACAGGTTAGCTCTTCAACAACTTGGTGTTAAGATTTCTTATCACAAGTCGTTGGTGTCGTCTTCAGGTGCTGCCGAGTTCGCTAAGAGGTTCTTAGTTAAGGGTATGCAGGTGGATTTATCCCCGATATCCATGCTTTCCTTACTTGGCTTCCATCACCCTTATGGTGAAATGGCCATTAGGGAGATGTCTCATGTGGAGGATTATTCTCTCTTGATGCGGATTGGTGGAGCAGGTTACCGAACTCGCTCTGCTGGGAAAAAGTCTAAATCGGCTTTTTGCGTCGGTTTCGGCTCCTTCGGAGTTTTTTACCGATGGATTTGCTCCTTGGTGGTGGCCTTCCCTTAAACCCATACCTTTTAGGGAAACTGAAAAGGTACTTATTGGAGAGGTTAGCTCCCCGTGAGTTAAAGACTCCTCCTCTGGAGCTCTTTGAGTTTTAGGGGATGTCTGACTTCTTGGAGTACTCTCTTTTCATGAATTGGGTGAAGTCATGGTTAGGCTATGTCAAGTGGTATAGCTTGCTATCTATGGACCCCTCGGTCCCACTTGAGGCTTTCCTGGATAGTCCTCTTGTGGAGTCCCATTGGTATGTCCGACGCACTGATCCTTTATTAGTGCGTTGGGGTCTACTATGGCGTCTCTATGATATTGTACAGGAAGTTGGCCGTCATTCTACTTGTGGGGTATTACCTACGGTTACTAGTCCTCCTCATTGTGAAAAGGAACCATGCAACTCAAAGTTACTGTAATGGGGTTTCACAACCCGTTGCAGTCTCCTACGCTCTTAGCTGAGTGTGGGTGGGAGCCATTGAACTATAAGGAAACCTTCGGTTCCCTTTCTTTGAATAAACGCCACCTATTTGAGTTTACATTCATTACAAAGTAAACCAAGCCTAACCGGTCACGACATGTTGTTGATATTGATTGAGTTTGAGGGACTTTCGCTGACTAAATCCATCCATAAACCGTCACCCCGGTAACCTTCGTAACCAAAGCGTCAAGACTTTTGCCAAAGGTCACCTTTGGATTCTTAAGTAGGGGGCAAAGAAAAGAGGAGCACGTAGGAATGCCGACCACTACATAAGCCAAACGTGGCTGAGAGAAAGCGAGCAGCACAAAGTCGCGGTTGGGCGGAGCTTGAAGAAGCGAGCCCCTATCAGAGAAAGCCATTGCGCGCTAGCCTAGCTAGCTAGCGTTTTTCAGCTGGCTGTTATGTTAGTTGTAGCGCGCCTTCCCTCCTTATCTCACTTCGGAAAGATTTCGCTTTCTTATGATGACAGAGAATAGAAAGGGCCTTGAAAAAAGAGCGAGAGAGTACGATACATCGGTGTAAAAGATTGAGTGGGATCTGTGAGGTTGGTTATAGTAAGGCCTGGCCGGAAAGTGTTCTTGCCTCTATCATTAGCTCGGGTAGTCGCCGTTTTCTACAACAGATTCACTTGAACTATCTGCTCTGATCTATATTGATTTCAGGGTGTTATAATATACGTTTATCGCTACAACGTATTTACCGGTTAAGTAGCTTATAAACGCTGCACGCTCCCTAAAGCAAATTCTATAACTCCTGGAACAGGAAAAAGGACCTCCTTACTAACTGGACTTCATGGCCTAACCTTTTCTTTTACTTTACACATAAAGCAACCACAGAACATCACTCCATAAGCAGTAGTAGAGACTTTCGCTTCCTTAGCTGCATCCTTAGCAACAGTTACAGCTTGCCTTACTAATGAATGTGGCCCCCTTGCTACTGCTGCCATACCACATTCAGTCCAATTGGCCGTCAGCTTCTCTATAGAATCTTCCCACTGCTAACTGCTAAGCTAATTCTACTGCCGAGCTAAAGGCTAACGAAAGAACAGCTTCTCACTCGGGTCACTAAACACTTCAAGACCGAGAGGCACGAGCTGGCTTAACCCATTCCCTTACCACCAAGCCCGGATAAGCAGCATATGAAAAGGAAAGGGCTTACGACGAATGCCCTGTTGAGGAAGAGAAGGGGGTTGTTTGCAGGTATTTCATTAGCATAGGACTAGTCGTCAGAGCTAGTAATGAAGATGGCATGAAGATCGGCATATGAGTCTGACTCTTCGAGACGATAGCATGACGAGCAATGGCTAGTGACGGAAGACGATTTGTCCCTCTCTTTGGACTAAGTGAAGACAGTAACTTTTGTGCACTCCCGCTAAAGCTAAAGCAGAAGATGCGGCTTAGCCAGCTGCACTCTTTGATCGAACCGTCTGTTGTAAGAAGAAGGCCTTCATGTACGAAGGAAAACCTATAGCCCCTTCGATTCCGAAAGGCTAAAGACCGGACTTACGACTGTTTAGAGAATTCCATGTAAAGACGGATTTGGCTACGACCTGTGAGTGGTATCTTCTAACTCTTGATTCTTCCTCCGTATATTATAATATACACTATGTCATGGTCTTCCCACCTACACGGCCCATGTCTTTGATCTAGCTCCCAAAGCGGGCACACTGAACTCATGAAGACCTTGTGCTGTGGCCTTCCTGTTCGAAAAGAGCTGATACTGACTTTTCCCCGATTCTTATTCCTTTCTTTGGTTGGATTTCCGTCCCGTAGAGTACGAAGGGCGTTCACCGCTGATGCCCGTAGCAATATCTATATCTTTGTTTTCAGCCTATAGCGCTTTCTAACGAAAGTGAGTTCGGGGAGCGGAATAAAAACAAAAATTCATGCAAGTCCCAACTCTGATGTCAGCGGGCGAGAGGGAAGAGTTTGATTCAAAAAGAAAGGGGCGATAAAGGTAAAGATTTGAGGCAGTGACCGAATGACCTAGGAAGAAGCCCGTTTACTAAGAAGTAGAAGTTCACATGCCCTGCAACGGATCTCAAACAAAGCGTGGCTGACAACGGGGCTATCTTTCCAAGAAAGAAAGTCTGGCTTACACTTCTACTTGAAGTCAGAACTGGTGGAAGTGGGCTGGGTAATTTACCACAAGGGCTCAGGCCTAATTGGACTTATTAATAGTTTGAAGTCACAAAGCAAGCTATTCCTTTCAAGCTTCAAGGACTCGGCTTACTCACCAGGAATGCACCCTAAGGGGGAGTTCCTGGGTCACTCAAAGAAGCTAGTGACGTAAGGAGATACTTATCAAAGAAAACAAAGAAGCTAGCTATATAAGGAAGCAATCGCGCGCATAGCACTCAAGCTTTGGTGCTGTAGGGAAGAGAGGAGATAGAGCACAGCGCTCAGAAAGAGGCTAAGCTAGGGTTGCTACTGGTTTTGAGGTCATCGATGAACCGGTTACCAGTTCCCGCTCTACCTTAAAGGCTTAGTCACTCTCTCGTCGAAAAGATTAAAGGATTGAACAAGAAGAGTTGCTACGTGTAACATAAAGAAGACAAAGAACCAGGGCTTCCTCTAACAAGAGAAGAAGCCGTTAGTAGTCCAGGTTAGGCTTTCGGTTTCATACCAATCTCCCGGTGTTAAAACAATAATAGTTGTATGGGCTCAGCCCTAGTTCGACAGGCGAAGTATCACATGAAAGAGAAAAGTCAACATGAGACTCGAAAGACGCTCGGCGATAAAGAAAAGAAAATGACTCTTTCTTCGGTGGACATGGCGGAGGCTCATGCACTTACACTTAGGAAAGGTTCTGACCTGGCTTTTTCTCTACAGCTATCTTCTGTTTGTATGTATGAAAACAGATTCATCTCAGGTCTTTCAAGCTTTTCATAGTCAAAAGTCGTCCCCTCAAGTTTTCGCAGTCTGAGGCCTATTGTTAGTGATGTGCAGCAACTCCTGATGTCCCACCACAGCTGGTCGGTATAAAGGGTGAACAGATTAGCCAATGCTTCGGCCGATTGGGTGGCAAAGCATCTTCCTGACTGACTGTGTCGACCTTACTGGGTGCAGAGTCCTCCACCAGCTATTCTTGCTATTTTAAGAGAAGATCATCATTGTCTGACTTAGGCCTTGATGTCTTTTGATTTCAGCTTTCAATGCCCGGAATAGGAACTGAGATGATTCGATATTTTTCTATGCCGGTAATCGAGGATAATGAAAAGATTGCATTCGACGCCGGTGATCAATCAGGCAGGATAGAATTTGCCCTTTCCGACCGGTCTTTGAGTAGAATACCCCTTCTTCCGCCTACCCTTGACTGGGGTTGGCGTTGGCCTTTTATTCATAATCATAGTATGTGGCTATCGCTCCTACTTCTGCTTGTCATTTTAGTAAAAAGAATGTCTTTGGCTTCACGCTCCGCATCTCAATTTCGTGGGGAGCAGCTCAATCAACGAAGGCGGATTAGCGTGGTAGCCCAATTGCTTGTTCAATTGGTGGTCCGGCCAAATCTTCTTTTCAAGTGAAGGCCGGGCTCAGTTGAAAGAAAGCAAGCCAGCGACGGTACTGATTCACCTAACCGAAGAGGATGATCTCCTCTCTCTACGCACCAAGAAGTGTAAACTAGGGAGATTTTTTTGGCTGTCATGATATGTCCCAGGTTATAGACATAGAACCAGTGGAAGGGATCACTAATGCCCCCCAATCCCAACTGGTTGGGGTGACATATGAAGAAAGGATACCCTTTTTTTAAGGTCCGATCGCTCGGATGATGAAGAAGAAAGGAAGGTAATAGGAAAGGTTTACGTTTATTTCCTCTTGAATACGCAATATCTTTATTTAAGTCGAAGAACTCTTAAACTTAAAGCTTTCACTTGAAAGTTTTAGCTTGGCTTTAGACTGCCTAAAAGGCCGGACTGAGTTCTTGAGCAACGGCTGAGTCCTTAAAAACTTTAGCAACGGTTAGTTTTTTTTTGTACTTTTTTTTTTAGAAACGAGTCTTCCTTTTTCTTTCCGATTGACGCCTATTTATTGATTAAAAGCTTACTTCTAAACCGGCCAATAAGCAAGTTTTTAATCAGACTTGAAGACTTTAATTCAAAATCCTTAGAACTCCAACTAAATGTTTGGCAACTGACACTCGAACTCGCTTGCAGCAACGGCGGTGCCACTTTAAAGTCTTAGAGCGGAATATATTAATGAATATATTGATATTATATATATAATTAGAATATTGCCATTCGTGATCGAATACAACCTACCTAGTTGCACGCCTACATAACCTAGCCAGGTCCCAGACATTTCAGGTACATAGTCAAAAGAGCTTTGCTTTAGGAAGATGGTAGGTATTAGACTCTATATGTAGTTCTCAGAAAAAAAGAGTCCATCTGAATCGGGACCCGCTAAATCAATAAGACTGAGAAATTCGTGCCCTTGGCGCACAAGCACTTAGTAAGCTAGTTCAAAGGCCTCTTTAGTTAGAAGTTTACCAATTCCTTGGTGCTTTCTCCCTATATCCTATAATCCAAGAGTACTAAATCCTAAACTAGTTTGAAAGTCATTCTAGTCAAAACGTTGAGAATACCGGATATGTCAAGTGATAGTTTACTATTAGTATCATTAGGTTGAGCTGCTTCATTATTCTGAAGTTCCGACAGCTCTGATGCTGCTGATTGTTGTACTTGTGCATTAGTATTCCCATCCATGAGTCCTGCTGAGGAAAATCCTATATTGTTTTTATCCACAGTATCAGTAAATAGATAGATTAGTATCTCACGTAATTCATTAGAATGATTAACTCATAGACGCAACGCATCCCAGGTAATAAGGAGGACTAAAGACCTATGCATATTGAATTTGGGCAAAGAAAACCTTTAGGTAAGATCATAATTAATCATTGGTTCTCCATTAGGCAATGGAGGCAAATGATTTCGTATTATGCAATACAGCAGGAGGATTAACAAGCTTCTCATTTCTCTCATATCGTTGTTGATCTTTCTTATGTTTTCATATAAAAAAAGTCTTTTTGCTATATCACTAGGATCACGAAGATGCGGCTTTCTTAAAAGAACATAGGCAGTACTGACGGCCAGAAAACTTAAGGAGCATTGGGTTAGGCAGTCTGGAAGCGCTACTCCTTTGATAGAAAAGTACGTCTTTTCTATTCATTGGAACTCGCCTTAAAGCTTTCCTAAGAAAGAATTACAGAGCTATTTTTTTCTTTTTTTATTTATTATTACTAAAAATTATATTATAAATCAGACTTTCTAATCTCTTTAATAACTTAAAGAAAGTGTTTAACATAATAATCCACCGCGGGATCTATAGTAGTATGGTGCGCTAAGTTTGATTTTCGATTTGAGATAAAGAAAACTCATATATCGAACTTAAAGCATCGTTGATATATTTCATCGTCTTATTAACAGGTTCGCCTAAACTGCATGGACTATTTCCATTCGGATGTGTAGTACATACTTTAGACTTTTTCAATTCCTTGGCCACTTTGAAAAGGAATCCAAGATCATTAGATGTGATTGCGGCAGGCTTGAAAAACGCTCTGGGGCCACCATCCTCCGCCGTAGCAGCAGCGGTCCTAAGAAATGGCTTATAAGAACGATCCTTATTGGATCTGGGACTTGAATAAATTTGATAAATAGTCTAAAACTTTATCCTTATAAAAAATAGCCCTATCATTATTCGGGAATAGAGTTGCCAGTAACCTTTGCTAATAGCTAGCCTAAGACAATAGGAATATAGGCTATATCACAGGTCTGGTGAAGGTGAGCTCCCAACCTCCAAGGTTGGAAGGGAGAGATTCATCAAAGATGAAATTTGCAGATTCCGACTCTTGTCATACGCTTTCATGCTCGGGGACAACGAGTACTTCTTTACGTCACCCTTAAATAAAGCTACTTTAGGTTAAGCCCTCTTCCTATTTGAAATAGAGTGACTATCTGCGCCAGTCAGATTTATGGGATATTTTCTTCTTTTTGGTGGCTAGCAGAGCAGGGTAGGTAAAGTCTAGCCATTCGTTATATCCTTCCTTCTAATCTTTTGATCCGGATTAGGAAGTCCTATTTCTTAAGCTAGGCTAGGTAGGAAGTAGTTGTTTACTCGTGTTATTGGGAAAGTTCTATTCAACAGGACAGTGAGGTAGCTTGCCAAGCGAGTTACATACTTTGCTTTGTATGAGTATATAATTCTATATTTATTTATCTTTTAGTTTCGTTGTAGTAGCTTTTTTGATTATATCCTTCTTTATTGTAGACAACCTCTGACTCTTTACAGATTCTTAACTTTAAGGCAAATGAGAAAGTTAAGGAAGTTAGCGGTAGGGCATTCAGTGAAGCAGTCTTTCCTGCTCTTCAAGCGAGGGAGCGGTTCTTTCTTTCGTTAGATTACCTCCTACTCATCCCCTTAGACTTGATAAGCTTTTGAGTAGGAGAGTGTTAGAACGTTATCTACGATCGTACAGCTCTAAAGCTTTTAAGGCGGGTCAGCTTGTAGTTGGCGTGTAAATAGTCCATAATAGTCCATAGGAGAAAGGATAGAAAAGAGAAGGTCAGCAAGTGATAGTAGCTTCATTTATTATTTAGTTCAGGTTAGCTTTAGCCGTTTTTAGCCTTGACGCGAAGATAGCCCTGCCTGTGAGTACTCCTCCCCCTATACTCGATCATCAAATCTTTACCCTACACAAATCATCTACGACAGCATGAACGCTTATTGAATATATTTCAAATGGAATATATATGAAATATGCAAGTAGCAAGGTACGGCGCGAGAAGAAGGGGTTGACGTTTCGAGAAGTCCACTTCTAGTTCAACTCAAAATCGAATCGAACGTGTGAGCCAACCTAGGTACATTGTAAGGGCACTCACCAACAAATTCGTTGTTATAAGGCCCCTTCACCCTGTTTAGTTTAGTCCTTTGCTTCGACCTTCGGGCATAGAGACAGACATCGTGATAACCCTATAAAAGGATTCTAAGTAAAGGAAGGCTCTTTCCATCGCTTTTATCTTCCACCCTTATACAGCAGAGAGCTAGGACAGAGAGAATGCGATCCTTGGAAGCCCTATTCACCCCAAGGATCGGAAATTGACTAGCGATTCCGAGTGATAAGACGTAGGATAGAAGGTATAGGATGGAAGCGAATCGAGTAATCAAAATAAGTTGTTCCAGAAGTCAAAATTTTAGAATGCCAAAGAAAAGACGAAGCAGGCAAGGCAAAGAAGTAATCGGCGAAAGAATCCCGGGTTTAGCTGAGGATGGGATTCGCTAACCGCTGACACTCGTTATCTCATCTTAGCCGCATAAGTCAGTAGAACCTACATTAGGCGAAGTCAGTGAAGCTGCCGCTTCCCGATTGACGCCTGTTTGCCCCTTCCTCATATACATTACATATATAGATGTACATTTATCGTCACTTTCCCTTCCTGACCTAACCTGAAGCACTTGTCTTATTATAACGGCGGAGTGAGCGGAGGAGTGTGTCAGCTGCGCGAAAGGTTGCTTTCTTCCAAGAAGTTGCACAGCTCGCCCCTATCTATATGTGATCGTTTGAGTCTTCATCGATGATTCGAAGCACTTTAGAAACGCTAGCTATAAAAAATCTCCCCCAATCCTTCAAAAGTAGACTAAGACATTGGGGTCAGAAGAGAGAAGATATTGCTTGTCGGTTTCGGGATCACTTTCCTCACGCCAGCCAGGGCAAAGTCATATATTAACCCGAAAATTCCTTTCTTAGTGGCGGTGGGCTTTCATTCTTTCATGAGAAGTCGAATAGAATCCTATCGCTCAAGGATAGGTCCATACGAGAGTATGCGTATCCATGCGGCAAGACGTGAGGCTTAATTACGTTTTCAGGAAAAGCCCCCCAAAGAAAGAGATAGATCAACTTTTTCTCACAATCTTCCTTCCTTCAAAATCTCAAGCTCTAAAGCAAAGTTTCAATTTCCTCGGGCAATTGCAGTTTGAATCAGACTTCAACAATACATTTTGGAATAGAAGAATCTGCCTTTAGGGAGTGAGTTGCTCACAGTTCCTCGGTGGTTGAGGCCTTCTTTGGTACACCGGTTGGTAAGAGAGGAGCAGTGGATAAGTCGGTAAGTCCACTTCTAGTGGATTGAAAGTTTTTTTTTCCTCGAAAGAGGGGAATTCCAAGTCTAAGTTCACAGCCGATTCCCTTTGGCTCTTATCCCAGTTCTGGAAAGTAGTTTACTAAGCGTAGCTCACTTATCACGTCACGGGAAAAAGGCTTCTTCTTAGCCCGAACCGAATCCAGGTGAAGGCCCCTTCAACCTATATTACATAAAAAGCATATGCCGGCCCTTCCATCTTTCATGCCCAAATCATGTTTGAATCGTAAGTAAACTAAGAAACCATCGCTCCAGCCTTCGAGCCCTCAGCCAAGGAAATGACTGTTAACGATCTTGGATAGACCAGTGATCTTTGAATAATAGAGAGAGAAAGGAAGTAAGAAGAATATGAGCCCTGATAACAACCTCGAGCGTCATAGAGTAGGTGCGCCTTAAGAGTGGATGCTCAGATCGTTCCTTTACTACTCATAACCCATGCGGTTCGATTTTGAGAAAGTCTGATTAAGTATGCAGGGCTCAACTCAATACTTGGAACCGCGGGACGCTATAGAATATATTGACGCTCACCAAAGTCAACCCATTTCAGAAGGTCCGTCTTCAAAAGTACAAAAGTCCCAGCTCCTACACCAATTGGCATCCAGCAACAAAGTTTCTGTGGAGAGAAATCAAAAAGCAAAATCCTGAACGATACAGAAGTTTAGTTGGAGCCTTGCAGTACCTCACATTCACTCGTCCGTCTATTACATTTGCAGTTAATCAGGTCTGCCAATGAGACCTCGCTCCCTCTTTGAGGGCGGAGGCATATCGAGTATAGCACGCACCTTGGACAGACCAACTTCTATCCCCCTGACAATAAAGCCGAGGAGCATTCCGGCAGATATACCGAAAACGCATTTCTTTGGATTCATCTTGAGCTTGTATTTTAGGGCTTAAGCTCTTTCGAGGACTCTTTGGCTTCATGGTGAGCTTCCCCTGTCTTGGATTTCACTTTGATGTCGTATACCTCCATGCAGCATATCATGGAAAGATGTTTTTCCTTTGATATGTCCAGCATTTTGAAGTCCGAATGGCATGACAAGGTATCAGTAGGTTCCCCCATGGTCTAGTGAATGATTTTTTCTTTTTTAGCAAGCTTCATCTGGTTATATCCGGAGAAAGCGAAAGCGTCCATGAATGTCGTGGCCAACGGTCTTATCCACGAGGATATCATAGTGTGACAGTGGAAAGTTAGATAAAAAGTCAGCCTTGTTAATGTTAAGGTCTCGAAAAGAAATGCAAACACAAAAAAGTCCATTCTTCATAACCGGTAACTAATTAATTGTACGCTGGGTTAAGCTCCTTTCTCAATCAGTTAAAGCATTGGCCTTTCGGGGGGAAATTTCTTTGTTTACGTTAAAGCGGGTGCTAGCTTTACTAAACTTTTAGTTCTTGAATTAGGCCTTCAAAGGATTGAGACCAACGAGTGCCCCCTCTTCTCCCTTTCTTTTGTTTCCGCTTTCCAATTCATTCCATTCAGCCTTGATCTTGGATTCGGGGATTTCCGGGAGCTATAATAATGGCATGGAAACTGACTTTCCGAAAGATAAATAAGCAGATTATTAATTTGATTTATTCCTCAGTGAACCAAGTTCAGTGATCCAATCAAGAACTCAGCACTTTTGTAATCCTTTTGTCATAAAAGAAGTCAGGGAATCTCTTTTTGCAGATAATTATTCTCCTTATATAGTCTTAGTCTATTATATCCTTTCCTTGTAGCGGCTAGCCGTCCGGGAGCCTGTTTTCTTTATTTTAGAATTCCCCCCATGCACTTCTTTGAAGCATACGGAAAGGATATACCTGCTATTAAATTGAAATGAATGGTAGTTACATTGACCTCATCCATCCAACCAGGAAAGTCAATACCTAAGCGTCAAAGCATATGGAATCCAATACAGAAGGAGGCGAGGTTCCCTTTATCACACTTTCTGTCAAAATAGGGAGAGAAATTGCTTTGACACGAAGTAACTGGCAGAGGAGAGGATTCAAATACTATTCTCGATGCGATGGAAAGTACTCTTTTTTTTACTACAGAAGGAAGGATATCAAAAACAATTCCAACGCGCTCCACACTTATGACTTCAACTGGCTAGTTTGGCTTAGCTGCTCTGCTATCCCTGCAAAAGAGAACTTGTCTTTCTAACGATAGGGCTCCCACTACCATCCCAAGAAAATCTATCTATTATAGGGATTTTCTTCAATGGAGCGTAATGAGCACCGCCTCAACTGTATTCATTCGTATCGCTATAGATAAAGGATCCTAATTGTAACAATAAAGAAAAAAAGTGCGGATATACCCAGGGAGCGGAATAGGGGCTTTTTCGGGGGATCAAAAACCAGGGGATGGTTCCACCTTTCTAAACAGTATTTTGACTTTTGACTACTCGGGAATTCTATCTGGCGTCCTGCTCCTGGGGGGATGTATTAGCCCTTAGTCCTTAGTGGGGTTAAACGAATTAATAGAAAGAAAAAAGACGAAAAAGGATGCTACCAGATAAGAGTCGATCCTTCCGTTAGTTAGTATGGTATGTATGGTTAGAGATCCTCTTCTATTAACCTAGTCAGAATAGCTTGACGGTACAGGAAGGTTAATTAAGGAGAAATAAGAAAATCCCCCTTGTATGCTGCAGTCAGTCTAGATAGCAAGCCCGACTTTGAAGTTAGTCAATTTACTTTTTTAGTATGGTTGTAGTTAGTCTTCCTATAGATCGAATATGACTTAGCTTAGGGTAGCCGGGGAAGGACCTATCTTTACTGAACCTTCCTTTTCTAAGTAACTAGCAAGGAGAAAAAAGAATGACAACCGGGAAGACTAAAGTAAAGAAGACAAGCCAGCTTGCGTTTCAATCCCTTCCTTGTACGACGGGTGGGTTAATCCCTAAGAGAAGCTTAGGATAAGAAGGCTCTTAAGTCTTTCATTCCCTCCCTGACTGATTTACTCCGAGAGTGCCTTGCCTTTACTGGCAGTAATGGTCGATTCCCACCTCATAAACTGATTATTCACCTAGACAGACGCCGTTGAAGAAAGAATCTGATCCTTATACTCTCTCTCCTACCTACCACGAAAAAAGAGGTTGAAGGCTTTTTACTTTACGTACACGATACCTATCCAAATCAAATACGGAAGGGAAGGTTACTTCAGCTATTTAATGCGTCGTTATACTCCGTGAATCTAAGAGTTCATATAGACTTCGTAAGACTTTGAACCTGACAATGAAAATTCGGGTAATCCTATTTCATTCATCCCCAGTCCTAGGCTGTGCTCTTATTTATTAACAAAACAAGATTGAACGAGTTAGAAAGCATTGCACGACGCGGTACACTCGAAATGTGATATCAAGAAGAATTTGACGAGTTGCGAGAACTTGTTGCAAGAAAAAACTATGGGAATAAGGAAGAGTGTGTAAAGTATGATGTGAAGGAAGGAAGATTCCGTCAGACTATTAGAGCAGAGGACAGCAAAGCAAGATAAATTCCGTTATTCAGAATAGATGTCGGCCTTACGACTGCTAATTGAGGCCTAAGGTGACGCATGCATTCAACGTAAACGCAATGACTTTTGAGGGATTATTGATTCAATACTTTCTATCGATACACCCCGTCGAAACTATCTAAAATAGCGCACTAGCCGTAAGAGGTGTCGGTCGAATACGGCCACTCATCTGCTGAGGAAAGAGTCAATCAATGGACCTATAAATCGAAATTGAGATGTAAAGTCAAAGGCTTTCTCTCTTGAAGGAATCCAACTCCATAGAAGGACTGATAGAGCGATTTACTCTCTTAGAGCAGCTGGAAGGGCTTACCTTTGAACTGCAATTGTAGATTAAGCTCGATATCAAAGCACTCAGCACTTAATACTATTTAGTAGACTCTTTAGACAAGGATAGATAGACTGGCGTGGAAGAATACCGGAAAGAGTCCACATGAAACTAAAAGTTAGGTCAGGGAAGAAAGAGCCTTTTTTTTTGATGCGTTTCTTGTAACTTACATTACTGGAAACACAGGATTTTTAGCCTTAACACCAAGAAAGAAAAAGTTCGCCGATAAAACCTCGTTTCTAAAATAAAAAGTATCAAAAACTTTCAAAGTTGAGCTATACATCCTCTAAGCGATCAGGTAAATCAGACATTTATTAAAGAATTTCTTAAAAGCATGGAATCTTAGATATACCTGGAAATATCCCAACCAGGCATGGCAAGCTATGGAAAAAGTGTTAGAGGTATAGGAATAGCAGAATAAATCCTATAGATTTTTAGGGCTGGCAGGACAGCCGCAAGGAAACTAACCTTAACCCAGTTTTAGACTCGGGATGGTTATAGGTCAATACCTCAGACTATTGGTCTAAATTTCCCACTCGTTAACGTCATGCGGATGGCTGGCTTTCATCTTTACTTGAAAAACATTTTTTCAAAGAAATTTTTGTCCAAGAACAGAATCTGCTATCCTAAAAGCTAGCTTGTTGCCTAAGATACTAAAATGAGATAGGCTTTCATACTTCCAATGGAGTATGCTGTCAAACCCCACTCCATCAGTCACTAGTCCACAACTGAAACTGTGGACAAGGCATGCCCGATAGAAGGAAAAAAGTACCCCCCACTTCATGTAATCTTTCTCCAACTAGCTCGCAAGGGCTTAAAGCCAGATTTATCGAGCGCTTAGACGGGAACTCTATCTTCTCCTGCGTCTATGAACTCATCTCTTGCAACAAGCAGCGAGATTCTACTTGAATACTGGCTAACTAAGATACTAGGTTCCCCCGATCACATACTGCACATACTTTGTATGCTCCTCTTCCCCCAAAAAGAGGACTCAAACTGGCTTCTTTTCATACGTTTTCAGGTTCAAAAGAAAAAGATTCTTTTTTTTTCTTCCTGTTTTTTATCAAATTGTCTCGCATGGACTCTATGGGTATAGGAAGTACCTTTTTTCGGATCGGTTGTAAATGTGTGACAAAGGGAATCATTCCTGGAAGGAAAGAAAGAGATTCGAAACTAGGTAAATGGCTCGAGAGAATTTTGGTAGAGAAGGGCTGGCTAAGAAGAAGTTTTTTCGATAGAGTAGCTGGCTCAATATTATGATCTTAGGCAAGATTACAAAGGGAAGGCTAGTCAATCCATCAATATTAGTTAGAGTCTTAGGAACCATATGTTATATGGCCTATTAAGGTAAAATAAAGGCGGATCAGATAACAAAGTGAGCTTTAGTCAAACATTAAAGTGAGCAAGCTATGGCAAGTATATCATACAAGTATGAAAGGTGATAACCTGTTACACTAGTGCTCCCCTTCCAAACGACAAGCGTAAGAACTAGCCGTCTAAAGCACTACTTTACTTAGACTAAGCTGGGAAGCGCGATCCAGAGTCAAGACCTTAACGCATTAAATTCAGTTCCATCAGGAAGGAAAAAATGGGTTACGGGGCACTCTCATCCACAAGCTTATAGGTAACTGGCCTTGAAATGGATGCCCTTAGTCTTAGTATGGAAACTTAATCAAAGACGGGATCTAAGTTACCTCAAAAGGGCGTCACGAAAAGAAGAGTGTGAAGAGGTACTAAGACTAGATTTCCGACTTTCCAGAAGAAGGGACGAAGGATAGTTGACGAACTAAAGATAAAGAAAAAGATTCGGCATAACTTATAGGTGAAGGATTCGGAATAGGAAGGGCTATTTTCATCCTTTGTTGGCCTAATTTGGCTTGTACTTGAGATTGGCCACCTTGGCAGTAGGACTTGTGAAAGTGTTCAGTCTTTTTATTTTTATGGTTCGCGGCTTAAGTAGCATGCCTTGAATCTTTAATGTCCTTCCCTTCCATTGAGTCAGTATGGATCTTTCGGATAGAGAAGTAGGAGAATGCGCTGGTCAAGGGCGTCAAAGCCTAAAAGTCAGCAAATTGGACCGGCTTCTATCAATGATCTTTTCTCAGCTCCCCCGAAGCCAACAAGGGAATCGCATTCTTCTGATGATATGGGATGTCGAGAATGGGTTGTTTAAGAAAGGCATGGCTTAAGTTTGATTCCTCGATAGGGTCTCAATCAATAGAATCAAATAAGGCAGAACTCTTAACGATGCAAGGATTAGCCTACTTGAAAGCCCTAAGGAATAAGACTAAGACTGATTAGTTGAGTGAAATCGTTTCTGTCTCAATCAGTAATCGCCTTATCCTTTTTTATCTCCCGCAGCAAGCCCTCAGGTAGTGAAAAATCGTCTGTTTACGAACGATCGTCATCTTCTTCCTGAAGGAAGTAGAGTTCCTCACGGGCCTGTCTTCTCTTAAGAGACCTTTCAATTCTTTAGCGAGTGGTTTCGTTTCCGCCCTCGCCTTTCTTTTGCAGATGTTGTCATTAGATTCTTTCACAGCTTCACTGAATGGTCGGCTAACTAAACTCCCTTTATATGAAACTCAAAGAAGACCCAGTCAATGCCAATCTCGATTCAACATAAGCTTGGGATCTTTCTTTCCTATTTGCTAAAATCAATCTGATCTTTCAAGCCAGTAGAAAACAATTTCTATATTTTTTAGTCTTCCCTTTTTTAAGCGAGATGAGGATCCCTGTCTCAGGTAACTCGGTTTTCCTGCAGGAAAAGACGTAACTTCTATGCTTTCTCTTTGAAATTCAGGAAGAAGCGGATCCTTTTTCAGGTGCGAACTAAAAGAAATGGGCCAGCCAAAGTAGTCAGTTGATTAGCTCGAAACTTCATTTTGGGGGTTGGTGAGGAGCTTAGAGCCAATACCTCTCTCAGAATGTAAAGGGGGGCTCACAGTTACTATACCTGAGTCATCATGCAGGATGCGATTCGACCCTTCTCAGCTTATTCTATTTCCCAAAGAAGACAAAATTTCTATTTCTTACTTAGGCAAAAGAAGGTTTTCGATATCGAATACTCAACAGACACATATGAGAAGGAAGAATCCATCGCCAATCCTTAAAGGAAGTAAAGGCGCTTTGACTTAAAAACAAAAAAACATAAGGGAATGAGCAGGAACGGAGCTCCCACCGTTCGGGTCAGGAGGGAGCAAGGGAAATTACCACTCAGTATATTTATCATGGAGATCAACTAGGGACAGTATACCGGTCCTATTGTCAGAGGAGCCTCGCCAATGAGACTGACGTCTTTCCACGATTGACCAACGAAAGATAGATTCCCATTTCAAGGGAGCAGAAAGTAGATCTGATCTACTTATTGCAATGCCCTTTTATGTTGAAAATCGTCAACAATTGGAGTTCTGACGAGGTAAACTTTTGCATGAAGGAGTGACGCCTTCTATTTGACTCCGGAATTCCCTACGCTTTGAACCTCCTTTCTGCTTTATCCTTTTCGTCAACCCCTTCTGATTCACTTCTTCGAGGATCAACAAGAGGTCTAACTCGCTCTAACTACTAAAGTAGGGAGAGGTTGTCTTGCTCGACCGATAGATAGTCGACTGAAAGTCGAGTGAGAGGTAGAGGAAATCTCACTCTTTATAGCTCAACTAGTAGCTAGGCCTAGGCCCGTCAACAGGCCGAATAAGGTAGTGTGCTTTCGACTCCAACTTAAGCTCCGAAACCTGAAAACAAACTGAAAAAGCTAAGCGAGAAAAAGCTTATTCTTAAAGAAAAAGAGGACGAAACGCTTGCGCGCTAGCGCGTGGAGGCTTTCGAGCCGTAGCTTGCGACTGAGACTCCCACTTGAATACATGATGCGTGCGAGGAAATCTAGTTTCAATGGCAGTGGTTTGACACGAGAAGATGAAGGTGATTCCTGAATACAACCTTTTTTATTTCACTGCTTGACGGTTTACTTCCTAACCTACCTAACTTCAGTGAAATAAAGGAAAGAAGGCGAAGAAAAAGAAAGCCTACTCTCAGATGCGAGATTGCTTCTCAAAGGAAGAAAAAAAACACGAGGCCCGATAACACAGGGAATTGGTCGTTGATTCAATAGCCAAGGAGTCCAATTGAAGCGGTTAGTTACTCTATAACTAACGTTAAGGTAATTCCTTACTTCAACAAGTGCTACCCACGAATCTAATCTCAGTCGAATGCTCCTTAACGCGTCGAAAGAGTGATTCAGCTACTGATACATAAGTAACTTTATTCCTTAACTCGTTTAAGGTTAACCCAGGATATTTAGACGGCATGAGCTCTAGTCGCCCTAGTAGGATTAGGATATAGTTAGCCTTACATCCCTTGAGATGTCCATCAACTCCCACTAAAGACGCAAGATCCAGCTACCAACTCGGCACTCAACCGGCATTAGCCCTATCAACAACGGAAGTGAGCTAAATCTCTGAAGTGTCCTCAGGGGCAAGGAAAGGTACGGAAGAGCTTGTGCCTTAGTCTACTCCCTTTTGGCTAACAAGCAACTTATCATTAGCTAGTTAAGGAGCCCCATTCTAAAACGACCAGATGAACTATCTACCCGACGGTGGATAGCAAATTGTTCATCTCCTGTCAAGAAAAATCTAGAAAGTCTATTTTTGATGTACTTGCTTTTTTTTCTTGGAAAGTCTAAGCCTCCTAACGTACCAACTCGTAGATAGATATCCAACGTAACATGGTTAGTCCTTGCAGGAGTATAATGATTGAATACGACGCGAGCCGGGAGTTGTAGGGAATTGACTCAAAGATCTCCCGCTTGTAAGGCGGCTTTTCTGTCTGCACCACGGTTATTTTATTGTTCCCGTCCTTGTTGACTCCTTTGAGGGAGGAGTTAGTCATCAAACTATTACCAAGCTATAAACTTAGTTTTTGGAAGTAAGGCGGTATATAAATAACTAAGTAATAAGGAGTTTGGTAGGGTCTGTTCCCGGGATGAATATTAATATTCTTCTTTTCTGGACTTTAGTGAAGTGCTAAGTGCATTATTAACCTATTTCTATTTGTTTGGTAAGATTATATGATAATGAGCTTCTTTTCTTACCTTGTGAGAGAAGCGGATTCGTTGGAAACCTAAATGTTAGCCAGGAAGCTTTAGTCAGATTAAGATTAATATGATCGATGCGATCTTTTTGGATTGGGTTATTGGGATTACCACAGCATCAGCCATAGGGGCCTGACTCGGAGATCCTGACGAAAGTAAGAGAATATATAGAACCGCATGAATCAGAACAAGGCTCGCTGTTCCCTTTGTTTTCTGTACCTTTTCTCCTAAAGGGAATTTCGAAGTCCATCCAAGATTCGAAGTTGGTCCTATTCCATGCAAGCTTGCATAACCAGGCCCATTTCATATTCTACATGCTTAGCGAATGCTGGCAATCGTCGTATGTTACTCAGGGATATTGACGTAATAGCTTTTGGCTTGGTCCGAGGAAGACCCGAGTATTCCTGTGAGACTTTCAAGCTCGAAGTAGAGGTGTGCAGTTCATAATTTTTTAGGAATTCATTCCCCGTCAGGGTTACATCATTGGTTCGAAAGAGAATTTTTGTATTTCAAGGTGACAAAGTATAGACAGTTTGAATGCCGGGGGTGACGAAGACAGACGGGTTCATCCGGGTTAAACAAGAAGTTCTCAGTCAGGTGGAAAGGGATTGGTGGACGGGGCTAAGAAGTCTCTGAAAAGAAGGCCGCCGGCTCTAGACCAAGCTCTTCTCTCTTACTAGATTTTCTCTATTAACTGATCCTCCTTACTGGCACCTGCTCTACTCTAGCTCGCTCGACTGCCCGTTTTTTCAAGGGCATCTTCTATATGGACAAATAAAAGAGTAAAGCTAGTGTTACATTTTCTTTTTTTTGTAGAAGTAGAAAAGGTGCTGGAAAGGCAAAAAATCGTTTCTGTCAAGGGATCTGAGAAGACCCACGATACAATCCATTCGAACGTCACCAGAGTTCAACAAGTGATTGTTACATTCTTTTAGGAAATTTATTGTACAAAAGGTTAGTGCAAAGCAAGTTCCACTCTTAATCCTAGTAAAAAAAAGAATAAGGATAATTCCACTCTTAATCCTAGTAAAAAAAAGAATATGAGTCATCTTTTTCAGTCCCAAAGTGCGCTCTTATACTCTCCAGCCCTTGACTTTAGAGAACTGGCGACATTTTCTCATACCGAAGCTAAGCATGTCCTTGAGGGCCTCAATGACGTCACCCTCGTTGCAACAATTGGTGACATAGGGGGGATAGCCGGACAGAGAAATTAGCCTTCACGGGGCTCCCATAGGGTCTATTCCACCAACATCAACTGAGGGACCAATCGCAGACTGAAAAGAGATCCTTTATAGCGCTGCTGACACAGGCACGGCAGCTTACCCAGAGAAGACAGATAAAGAAGGAATTGCAAAAGCCATTGCCGCTGACTAAGCCCTACTTTGAATAGGGAATAGTCTTCAATACGGACTTATGCCAACTCGGCTTCTTGAAGGAAATAGACCGTATACGACTTGCAAGACTTATCACACTCAAAAGTGCAGAAAGAATGATAGAATACCAGAGGTAGTCAAAACTAGACCATGCCTCTATGATGCCAAGAATTCGACTTAGGGGCTGGGGGAGTAAAAAGATGAATGAGGCCGATGGGTAGGTCTGCTAAACTGGACCGCTAATGGGCAGTCTGTAAAGCTTGAAAGGACATAGCGAGAGACGGAATGGGCTTAGGGGTCTATTCCACCAACATCAACTGAGGCAAGAGCGTCTTTCACAGCTGATTCAAGAACTTTAATTCTTATTATTTTATTCTCCCGGGATCAGAAGCAGAAGGCTAGGCACCAAGGCTACGAAACTAGGCTATGAATGCAGAGATAACTCGAAACTCCTAAACCTAAGGCAGCCTTTCTCCTTATTATTTCTCTTAAATAAGAGATAGCACCAGCCTAATCCAAGAATGTCGATTCTTCTCTTTCTTCATACTTTGGCTATGAAAAGCAATCCGCCCAATGAGCTACGGCTAGATGAGCTAAGGCCAGGGGATTCCTCTCTATAAATTAGAAAATCAAAGAAGACAGGATCTTCTACTTATTTATATATGCCAACTGCAACTGATTCCAAAAGAGCAAGAGCAGCTTGCCCAAGAACAAGAAAGAGATATGCGAAATCAACCAAGACAAGCACACCGCAATCAACAGGTAATCCCGCATCTGATTGTTCATTGAGTGCGGAGGAAGCAAATGTAGAAAAAGAACAAGCAAGAAATGGATAGGAAGCAATCTTTTCTCTTAGTGAGTATGGTAATCTGGATAGGCAGTCTGGTGGGAGATAGAATCCCACCTTTCGTTTGTGGGTATGAGTGTATCTTGATAGCCCATGATCAAAGAGATAGGTATGAGAAATTCAAATGATAACGAAATTAATTGAAGGATTCACTCGCGTACCGTGAAAACGGTTTACGTAAAGCATGTCATGCTGTGTACGTCCTGATCGCAAGGTCAAGATGTATCCCAAAAGGGGCAACAATGGTGGCTTGCTTCTCTTTGGGCCGTCCATGGGACAGGATCCCTGGTCTAAGAGAGGATAGTATACTACTGTCAACCCCACTCGGTTAATGGAAGGATTAACACGAGACCAAATGACACCTTAGGGTGCATTCCTTATGTCAAAGGTGTCACCATCATGTTCTTATTCTATTTTGAAAACAGCGGAAGTCATTATTGAAGGTTAGTCCAATTATTTCAGGACTGAACCACTCATTCGTAGGTGTATCCCCCGGCCCCATATGAAACTTCCTTATCCTCGTCTTAGGTCGACGGACGCTCCTTTCTAATATAAAGAAGGCTCGAAAGCAAGCGTAACGGAGCCCAACTAGCTCACTACGACAACGAACAAGAACGACTACGCTATGAGTGCTCGCTTTGTATAGATAGCATTGCAAGCTCTTATAGTCGAGCAGTGCTCACTAGTCAAGTTGGGAAGGCCCAGCGAACTGTATTGGTTGGGTTCTTCCTGAGTAGACGACAAGAACATAGGACGGGGGTTAGATTCTTTGCCAGCATTCGCTAAGCGTGTATAATAGTCAATGGGTCTGGCTACATGAACCATTGCAACTGCTAGTCCTTCAAGACGTATTGAAAGCAGCACATCAATCAAAGAATAGATTTTTTTCGCAATAGTAGCAATAGTGTGCAAGAGCTACGTCCGAACAAGGGGAAAGGCGACCCGCTTCGCTGAACTTTGAACTCATCATTCAGAGCACTCACTGCACCCGATAGCGTAGGCAAGCGATCTCAACAAAGAAGCATAGCTCAGTGACGACTATCAATTTACTAAGAGAAGAAAGATCGGATTGTAGGCGTCATTCAAGGTATGCCTAAAGGTATGCCAGTTTATTGATTCTACTCAACTTTCCAGATTGGCTTAGTGTTACATCTATCAACTGACTGAGCTTCCTTAGCTGACTGGGCTTTCAGCGCTGAGTTTCTTCACAAAGTGAGTTACTTCACTCTGGGACTAAGAAGTTTCTCTTCATCACGGGGCGCATTCGTCTATCGATCTTAGTCTTAGAGAAATGGGTGGTAGCCACTACGTCAAGAGCAAATCGAATAGAGAGCGAAAGAGAAGATTGCCTTTTCCTCGATGAGTTGAAGGTTTGTGACTCCTTCTCTTCGACCGTACCTTCTTTCTTAAAGAGCATATTTCCTCAAAAAAGTTAGCAGCTGTCTTTTTTCTTGGTCAATCCAGCGAAAGAAAGTCTCTCTTGGAGCACTTTTATAGATAGGGTGAAGTCATTTCAAGAATTCCTGTCAATCATTGTCCTCTTGTGCCTGAACTCCCTTTCGCGGGTTGTAGGTTGTAAGAAGTGTGCCTGAGCTGCGTCACTATAGATTTGCTTTCTTTATTGGTTCTAGTTCAGCCTGAAGGCAATGCCTCTTCGTTCTTTGTTTTCGATTTGCTTGTAAGCCTTTCCGATTCATTTTCACGTGAAGGACCTTAGTCTTTTCTATCTTTTTCGAATATCCCTATTCGAACGTTGGTCTGACCCTTGTATATTAGTATAGTACTTTTTTATCCTAGTCTTGACTTGGTTCACGGCCTATCTTTACTAAAAGGAATGTGCAGCTCACGTACCTTCCGGCTTCAAGAATATAGCAGTTGTAGCAGTTCTGTGTGGAGCACGATCGGCATAAGGACTTCGGTTTACGGAACGTAGCTAAAGGTGCTGTCTTAAATAGAATTTCTTCTTTTCTGATAGCAGCTACTAGAAGTAATTAAGCTATTTCCTGAGTTGATTGAGTCAAATCAAGAATAGCGGACTTTCGGAAAAAATCAGTTGGTATTAACAACTGAGTCAAAGTCAAACATTCCTTCTTGGACTGGCGTGAAATCTCATCATTCATTGTATCAAAAGGAAAGCGAGTTACGGAAGTCCATAATGGAGAACCCTGAAATGGCAGAGCACCCCAAAAGAACTCACGGGACAAATTCGCTTCTATCGAAGATGCCCGTGTAGCCGTCTTAGACGGGACAGCTTTCAACGAAGGAACCTATTTAATCCCTTGACACATAGTTGAAATAAATAGGGTTCGCTCACTGAGGTCGAGCGGGTTGGGGCCGATTGTTTTGTATTGATAGAATGGGATCAATCTTGAGAATGCCAATGTGCTTGCCCCGACCGATACCACCATTCATTACCGTGAACCAGCCCCTCTTCAGTATAGGCAGGTCTTTCTTTAGAACGGATTCATTCCAGAACAGAAACCCTAATTTAGAATCAGAATCGCGCTTGGAGCCTATCGCTAGAACGAACAACACACCAGCGACCAGACTTGCTACGCTAGTAGGGCTTGTGGGCAAAGCTTCAGATCGTCTTTGATCCTTAAGGATAGGGAAGTCTAACTCACCCTCGGGGGGAGATATCGGAATAAAGTACCCTGCCGCTGGATTCAAGGATTGATCTTGTCTTATGAATAGATAGGAAGAGAATCTGATCAATGACGGCAATCTTGTCCGAAAGAATCACTTTGTCCCGTAACACGCTTAAGCGTGTGAGTCACAGACTTTGTACACCTTCGCTCGTCACTTCACTTACTGAACTTACCGAAACTCGCTACCGTAAGATCACAGAAAGATGTATTCACCTTAAAGTCTAGGCCTACCTTCTATCTATAGGCTCAAGGGACGGTCTGAGTTCTCTGCGATTAGACTCTGAACTCTTCTGGCCTGAACAAGATCACATCCAAAACATCCATCAAGGACAGGGGGGAAAAGCCATTGCCAAGGGTGGTGATGGAAAGCCAAACGATGGTAGGCCGGACTACGAGGAGAAGAAGAAAGCATATGTGCCCAGAGGTGGGTGCTAAATAAATATGCAAGGGGCCACATGCCATGAGGGAATGCCCCAAGCTTGGGTCCTTGAATGCCATGGAAGAGAGGCAGGAAGCCCAAGCTAGTCAAGATCAAGCTGCTGCAGTGGCCAAGATCTCTTAGCTGCAACTTACAGAATTCTTTGTATGGAATTGAGTTTGGCCATAGGAGAAAATGTCTCGAAATAATCGATGCCTGCGGTTTGTGTGAAACCTTTTCGCCACAATACGATCCCTATGAGAGCTCCTCTTTTGGCTGTCGAAAGATGGTCATAAAAACGAGATCTTTCATCAGTCAGGCCAGACCAGACCAAGCAAGGGATGAGTGATTCCCCGTCGGAAAGGAAATTCACTCATGAGAGACCAAGGCAATAGCAGCGTCCCGTCGACAACTCTGACCGGAGCTCGACCCTCTTGCGACCCCATACGTATCCATATGTTATGAAATCACTTATATAGACGCATGTTGGATGACGGAACGATGACTTAATGCTTAAATTATGGATTTTGAACCTTGAGAAATAACGTAAGTGATAGATGGAATCGGACTCTACAAGGGGGCTAATCTTGACAGTTTCATTTTTCGATGACGAAAGCTAAGGCCCAAAGAGCTCTCCAATAAGTGCACCGAAAGGGGGCCGGAGGTCAACCTGTCATCGGCTAAAATGGAATGGAACTGTCTTTGATTGAGACTGAAAACAGATATATAGACAGTGTGCAGTGTAGTCAGTCTTGACTTCAAAATGTCCCAGTAATGCCTTTCTTTTCCCATGTCTTTGAAGGTTGGTAAACCCAACTGGCGATTTACAATCAGTCTTCAATAATTGGGAGAGCAAGCAATAAAAAGAAAGTCTCATCCCGCGTATGAAGACCAAAAGGGCCAAGATTCTTAGTTCAAATAGGATTCAAAGTTCAAAGAGAACCCTTTCACGACAACAACGATCACTCCCTTTGAAAGTACCCCACTATCTATATCTGGTTTTTCGCAAAGGGTCGTCTTTCCGGCTTAGCTACGATTAGCTTTGGGGTGAAAAAAGTTAGGCCAGCCGGGAAGACTAAAGAATCAAAGATCAACGAGCCAATCTCTTTTGATACGCTAATCGATTGAGTTGATTGATTAGCCTGAACAGGAGATCATTCTTATCTTAGTGATAAAGTTATGCTTTAACAGGATTTCTTCCCTTATTTGACTGGTGGTTCTAACCTGATATCTATCATTAAGTCGGGATCTGAGTGAATCCGCTTACCCTAAGGCTGAATGCCCGAGGAAGAAGGAGAAGCTAAACAAGAAAGAGGAAAAGAGTTTGCCCATTCGATTGACACGAGCTCTATCTTATAGAAGACATTTTCCTTATGGTTTCAAGGCTTTATTCAAATAACCAGCTTTCCCGGGTTTCAAGCCATACAAGCAAACACCGAGAAGAATGGCTCTATAATATTGTGCCTGTGATGAAAAGGGGTATGTTTTTTTCTTTGAAAGAAGAGTTATTGCAGCCTTCCTTCCTCTCTCTCCCTTTGTTTCAAAAGATAGGAGTACTTCCCGCTTGCGGGAGCAAAGACATGAAGGAGCTTACCTGAAAAAGGCATTTTTTCAAAGGATTTTTGCTTGTCATACTTGACTTTGATTATAATTCTTCCCCTCTCCTCCCGAGCTCCCTTGAGAGCGGGGATAAGTAAGGAATTTCACTCTGGTTGAATCGCTTCTATTCTTGGCTCTGACGCCCGGTCCCGAGGGACGAGACCCATGCTATCAAGAAGTCGCGTCACTGACACTGACTATTCTTGCATGACGAAAGAGTGAAGGGATCCCCCCTAAATAACTTAACTTCCGCTATTCTTTTTTGCTGCTTGATTACTCATCTTATTAAGGAAAATTGAATCAATTCTCTGCCTAATTAAGAATGTGGTTTTTCAGTCAGGTTTGCCTGTGAATCCAGTTGTAGATTGGTTACTGTACTCTCTGTTTTCTCTCGCCTTGGGCTTGCGTACTTTTCTTTTATCGTCCTAACTTATAAGGACTTAAACAATCGCAAACGGATTATGACGCATATCCTGGGATATGTTGAATGACGCTATCCCCCTTCTTTTCTCTCTAACTCTAAGCGTAGTAAGTTCCCTATTGCAATCAATACTGAAGAAAATTCTCTCAAGCCAGTAGACTTGCTTTTCCTTCTTCAACTAGTGTTCGGGCCTGAGAAAACATAGTTTAGAACGAATCCGGGCTTAGGCCTGAAAAGAGGTCACGATTTGTGAATTAGTTGCATTTGGTGGAATCGTAGATAAGAGAAAGGGGCATCTCCTGTCTATCCTTAAGAACCTAAGACGCCATAGATGTGAAGATGCCTCACCTGGCTCAGGTGAATTTCTTTTTTAGAAGATAGATCCGTTTAAATGAAATGATTGATGCTTTCGTGGTTAAAAAAGGAGAGAAAAAGGTAATGGTTATGCTTTTCCGGAACTGTCAACTCTTGTTGACTCAGCCGAGATTGCTAACGTCTTTCATTTCTATAGAGTGCCCCCACTTCTCTGTCCTTGCGTGTTCTTTCTAAGAAGTTCTCCCTCAGGGGCAGTGGACAAAGCTGCCATTACTTCATCTTCATACGGTCAGAAAAGAAAGTCGTCAACGGGGAAAATCTAGATATGTAGATTGGTTTTTTACTTATCCGTTTTAGCGAGATTTTGATTTATGCAAGTTTTGTTTACCTTACCAATTGATTGATATGAATAGGCCTGAACCATAATTAACTAACTCAGGAGGACCCCTTCCTGCCTCTACTTCGAAGAGTACTCATAATAATGACCTTCATTACGGCTATGGCTTACAAGTATCGGCATTATTCCAGCAAATCAAGCAGAGCAGGCAAAAAAAGTATCTGTTAGTAGGTCCTCCGTTACTAATAGGCTAAAAATTAGCTTCAACCGACAGGGGAACCATTTCTTCGACGGCATTAAGCAATCGATGACGTTGAAACTCGTTTCAACAGGTGGAAAGTTAGAAAACCACTACAGCACACTTCGCGCCACAAAGAGCGACGTGAGTTACGGGGGGGAAGCTAGCCTTTCCGAGAGGGACCAATTCATGCCTCGCTCCTTGGTCCATGTTCCGTTTTTTATTATGTCTGGCAGTGGATGTGAGTCTTCATCTTTCTATCTTCGCAGTATAGCACTTGGTTCGACAAGCTCTTTTTATCTGCTTGTATTGTAAGGAAGGGCGAGAATGCGTGCTAGAAAGTTTGCAGCTATTAGGAGTTCTGGTGGGTAAGTAGACCGCTCGAATAGGCTGAGAGACAAACCGCCTATATAAACGGGCGCTTTGATGCTTAGTCAGGAAAAAGAACAACTCTTTATCTAATTGTACCCAGGTGCCTATCACTCGAGAACAAAGTCCTAAGCAAAGTGGTCCCCCACGTAGCGACTGTCAAGAACAGCAAAGCGACCGAGTCGAGCTCAAGGAATGAAGAGCTATTCAAGCTTTGGTCCTTATGACGTTTAGTTTCATTTAGACTAAAGTGTCAATGGCACCCTTACCTCTTCTTATTCTTAGTGACATTGAAATAAAGACTCGATTTAGTAGTGTTATTCATTCTATTTAATAGAAAGCAGTTGCAAGCTCCCTCTTTCTATTCTTATTCTTCAAAAGTCAGATTTACCAACTAAGACAAAGTGAGCTTAGGCAAAAAAACTTGCATCAATCCCGATTGTCGACCTTAGCAACAAGTAGCTTGCACGACCGGCACAGCACTAACGGAGACGAAGAGAGTTTTCCGCGTCCGTCGATCCGGTAGGAAAAAGTAAGATGAAAGCCCATTGGAGTCATCCTACAAAGGGGATAGGGATCACACTAGGTCTGTGTCAATTTCATAAGCTCTAAGTTAGATATAAAGCGCCTAAAAGGTAAATCTCTTTTTATGCTATGGTAAGACTGTTATAAGCATGGTTACTGATATTCGTGAGGTTTATGGATCACTGCTTAGTTTTCAGGATTGCTATGACATCAGTCTACCTTCATTTTTGTAAAGAGAAATTTCTCTTTCCGCTTTCTCTATCTATTCTTTGAAGGGGGGGACTGGTGAGTTCTTGCATTCTCTTTTTCATCATTCGAAGTGGCATGTATCTAATGAGGTGGTAGAAGTGTCAATTTCATAAGCTTTGAGTGACGAATGCGTCCCTTTTGCCTTTAAGAACTTAAATTAAGGAATTACATTTTTCTCTATTCACTCGGGGAGTGAGGTGGACCATGAGTCATGATTCCCGAGCGAGATAATCCGTGTTCCCTTCGTTGCCTTGCCCTCCATCGAAGAGAAGGAGAGTAAGGTGGCATCGATTTCGTCTAGCCTGGTAGATTTGCCTAAGTCCCGTAGTGGTCTCTCAGCTAATCAATCCAGGTCTAATAGCATAGCAGGGAAGTCCCATCCGGCCGGGTTCGTCTATCCTTTCGATACAGATTTTTCTCTCTCTGCCGTGAGCGATTGAATTTGAACGTGTTTTCCGCTTGTGGGACCATTTTATCTAACTAAGCCTTCGATTCCTTCCTGAGCTTCAGTTGGTGTAATAGCCCAACGTGCAGTTTCACTTTTTCCTATTTACTTTCCTTCTCAAAGCCATCCAGCCGCGCCAATTGCTGCAGTCCTAAGGTAGCCTCCTGCAGCAAGCTAAGCAGGAGAAAATGCAGTCTAACCATAACGTAATAAAGCGGGAAGGACTTCACATTGGAGGATAAAGTTAGCTAGTTCAAGCAAGGACAAAAGCAGCAAATATAGAAATCTGGGATAGCTGATTTCACGCGGGTTCTAAAGCTAACGAGCAAGTCAGTTTTGAAGCTATCCATATATAGATCAAGGGATAATTACAGTGCTAAGTCCATATAGTATGAGTTCATAACTAGGAAGCCACTGACGGCTAGGATAAGTTGATAGGTAATAGATTGCGGGTTAATAATAAATAAGTGAATCCCCCTTTTTTTTGAAGTATGCCTGTTCCTCCAGCCTTTCTATGTTCTGTGTCACCGCAGGGTAAGCGCAGGAATATTTATTTCAAGCTGTATTATGTGGTATTTTTTTTAAGCGTTAGTTTGAATGTCTTTCACCGCATCTTACTCTATTGAATGCCCCTTTTGTTTTGAAACTAGATTTCGATTTTTAGGAAAGCTAGCCGCTTTTGGGCAAAAAGAATGATTATTTGCTCCCGGAGCACTCTCTCATCGTTAGACCTAGCAGGGAATGAAAGTCTTCAAAAAAAGCATATTCAGATAGGAGTCCGTCCTACCTTGGATAGCAGATTGACGGTCTGCAGGATAGAGGCTAGCCAGTTCCCTTTTTGGAGGTTCAGCGCTAGGGGTTGAGCTTGACTTGATAGAGTTGCCTTCCATGCATAGGATGTTAACGGTTATAGGTTCGATATGGAGTAGTACATTCCAGTGACGTCTTTCCTCTACCGTCAGGTGTAAGCATCTCCTGAAAGAAAGTGCTTTTCTCGTATGAGTATGATCAGGATATAAAAGACGGTAGATTTTTGAGGGCGGGTTGTCTTTGTTCTTACATATTGGAGTTGCTTTCCTTCTCCCTTCTATACCAGACCAGAGTGTTCGACGTTGGCGTCAGTGACTCCCTGGAATTAGAAGAGTGTTACACTATATAGAGGACGTTGCCATACGCATAGGTTCTATCCAGTCTTTTCTTTCGCAACCCATTTCGTTTTTCTTTCCTCTTGGAATGGAGTCCCTTGTTACAGGGAGTGCTTAGGAGTATGTGGAATGGCCCTATCTTTTACTCACTTAAAAAGTTTGAGAAGGAAAGCTTTCTTTTTTTTCTTTTTAGAACTGAAACTGCAAAAAGATTGAAAAGCGTGCTGAAAACGTTATAGCAAAAAGAAAGCTTTCTTTATCTTTATGGATAACCAATTTCTCTCTAATCTCATCGTCTCACTAGGGTCCTTTCGATAGGACTTGAAAGTGCTTTTAAGAAAATGGGTTGACTTTGACTCAAAAGTGATTTCAAAACTGGACGGGAAACGGATGGAAATTTGAACTTACCCGAAGAGCTCAATTACTTTTATATAGTTGAGCGTCTTCTTTCTATCGACGAGCGAAGACCGCATTCTCGGTCTAAACCAAAGATATTTGGACCTCATTAATAATGGAATAGAAAGTGCCGTATTTCTTTGTCCAAATTATAGAGAAAAATGTGCATGTTGGGGTAAAGTAGGCTTTCTCATATTCAGTCTCCAGAGTTTAGGTAAGACTTTGTGGTAAAGATGAAAAAATGCTCATTAAGCTACTCTAATCTTATTGGAAAAAAAAGTGTAATGATGGCCTTAATGCAATGCAAGTTTCAAGTAAACTACCTTTTTGATTTCATTCGTATTCCGATCATCTGACGTCTTTTTCTTACCACTATCCTTTTGAAGCGGATAGTGAACAGTGCTCATTCCATAGATAGAAGAAAAGAAAAGCAAACTCATGTTTCCACTCCATTTTCATTACGAAGATGTTTCACGTCAAGATCCGTTGCTCAAACCGAATCACGCCAACGTTATGGAAGTTCCTGGATTGTGTGAAATAAGAGTAGTACCAAAGGCAGCACCTTCTGATTTCATAATCCAAAATGGAAAATTGGCTATGGAGATTCCGTGCGGTCAGAAATTAATACAGACACACAGGGGTTCGACAGGAAAGTCCTTTCGATCCAATCCATTCTTGGGGTCAAATAAAGACAAAGGATATGTCAATGACCTAGCACGACAAAGCACTCTCCGAGGGCATGGAATGTCTAATTTTTTGGTCAGAATCTCTACAGTAATGTCTCTCTTAGATTATCTGGTCGAAATACGGGAAAACTCCATTCAATTCTCGATGGAAACAGAGTTTTGCGAATTCTCCCCGGAACTAGAAGATCATTTTGAGATCTTCGAACATATAATCGGGTTCAATGTGACTATTGTCACTTCAGCCAACACACAAGATGAGACTTTACTACCGTGGAGCGGCTTTTTGCAAAAAGATGAGGGTCAGTAAGATGTCGGAAAAGCGAAATATATGAGATCACAAACGTAGATTGCTAGCAGCTAAAAGACGAAAGCTTTCGAAAGAAAAAGATTCTTTTGTTTTGTAAAGATCCCGCGGGTCGTTCGCCGTTGTCCTTTTTGCCTTCATCTTTTTCCTTTGCACTTTTAAGAAACCGATGTAGTTTCACGGGTCGCCCTCGGAGAGTATATGAGTTCTTTCGAATTTATCGTCTCGTTTTTCGTGTATTAGCATCTCGAGGTCCTTGAATTTCATAGGTTTGGTAGCAACCACAAAACTAATAGAACAAGGGTTAGCTCTACTTAAGGTCCACAGGCAAGGTTTTTAGGTCCATTACCGGCCGGCTCCGTGACCGAAAAGACCTAACGGAGTAATCCCTTATCTCGAATCGGAGATGCTAACGGGGCGGGAATCGAAGTGGGGGACCTCTCTACCACCTGTGTCTATCTCCTGTCAAGTATGCTTTCCAGACATAGACTACGTACAGGGTAGTACTGAAGGAAAGATAGAAGATCACCGGGTGAACATAACATTAAGTTACGAAAGTGACTCCCGAAAGCGAAAGATCGACCACTATTCGTCATATAGTAAGGCGGAGGACTGAAGTTCATTGGAGCGCCGGAGTGCGGAGGTTGTTCCCATCATTGAAGTCAGAGTGTGGGACTGAGCCTTCCGAATTTGATAAAGAAAAAAAGAGATAGAGATTTGAAAGCGCTTTTCTATTCTAAAAAAGCTTTTGAACTCATAGAGCTATTCTAAAAAAGCTTTTGAACTCATTTCGTTGGAAAAACCAACGCTTTTCGAAAATGGACTTTATCAAACCGTCAAGAAAAGAAAGTGAAAACTGAAGAGTGATTTTATGAAATTCTCTCCTTTGTTGATTCTTTCTCTCACACACCGAAGCCTTCTTACTTCGGATTCTTCTTCTTTTAAGAAAAAAAAAGAAGTTCGAAGTGAAAAAATCGGCGACCTTCAAGAATAGGTCTTGTTAAGGTTAACCCGGGAGAAAGAGGTCAAAACCTCTCAGATTCGGTCACCGAGCAGTCGGACGACTCTTCAGTAACCCGGTCCTTCGACGCTTTTTTCGCTGTATACGCTCTCCATCCTTCGGATGTGGAAGAAAGGGCATCTATATTATCGTCGTTATCTATATCTATATAATAGAACGAACCAGAACGCTAAAAAGGTGAGGGAAGAAGAGTTGTAACGATAGATAGGGGGAAATGACACTAAGGAACCAACGATTCTCTGTTCTTAAACAACCCATATTTTCCACACTTAATCAGCATTTGATAGATTATCCAACCCCGAGCAATATTAGTTATTGGTGGGGATTCGGTTCGTTAGCTGGGATTTGTTTAGTCATTCAGATAGTGACTGGCGTTTTTTTAGCTATGCATTATACACCTCATGTGGATCTAGCTTTCAACAGCGTAGAACACATTATGAGAGATGTTGAAGGGGGCTGGTTGCTCCGTTATATGCATGCTAATGGGGCAAGTATGTTTCTCATTGTGGTTCACCTTCATATTTTTCGTGGTCTATATCATGCGAGTTATAGCAGTCCTAGGGAATTTGTTCGGTGTCTCGGAGTTGTAATCTTCTTATTAATGATTGTGACAGCTTTTATAGGATACGTACTACCTTGGGGTCAGATGAGCTTTTGGGGAGCTACAGTAATTACAAGCTTAGCTAGCGCTATACCTGTAGTAGGAGATAGCATAGTGACTTGGCTTTGGGGTGGTTTCT